ATGAGGTTTATAAATAGGTGACTTTTTTCTACAAATGCTAAAGATATTGGTACTCTCTACTTAATATTTGCAGTATTTGCGGGTATGATTGGAACGGCCTTATCCGTTTTGATCCGTCTAGAATTAGCAGCCCCGGGGGTTCAAATTTTACAAGGGGATCATCAACTATTTAACGTTATCATTACAGCACATGCATTTATCATGAGTGCGCCGTCTCACTTAACTAAAGACTGCGGAAAGACTTCACAGGTAGTCTACCTTTGTGTCGTAGGAATGGAAAATCTAGAAAATTCCATACACATAGCCTCTCTGCCTGACCGAATAGAACCTAACAAGCCTATTTGAGTTGTAGCAGGGCATAGATACCCCTTGATTATTGCTCCGTACAGTAAATCAATGTGTTGAGAGGCAGACTTGCACGGTTACGATGAGAAACTTGACACGCAACTCGCGGATAAGAAGGAACCTAGTGTACTACACGGATCTGTCTATACTAGTCTAGCCAAAGTAACTCCATTAACTTCCGGAAATTGGAGAAAGGAAAATCCTGGTATCATGAACAGGATTACCATCCTACGAGCTAGAGCGAACCCTAACGAAGGGAAACAAATTGCGCAAGAACCTAAACAAGTCAACCTGGGAGCGATCTTAAAGATAACTCCAAATCAGTCCTGTAAAGGAATTCGGGATGTAACCGCCTCTATTCTACGTCAAGTTGAAATAATGCGGACACGGAACTGTAATAGTACTGCACCAGGGAGCAGGAAGTACAGTACAGTTAGAAAACCTTCTCGCGAAGGGGAAATTTTAGAGCCCACACTCTATAAAGTAGTCCTAAGCCAGTTGGACGAATATAAACAAAAAGACGGAAGATACAACGGAATTTCAAGAATAATAAGCCCTTCTATGTTAAAGTCCTGTTACTCCTTAATAAAGAGTAACCCCGGGAACATGACTCGAGGAGCCACAACAGAAACACTTGATAAAATAAATAACGAATGATTTGACAACACTTCGAGAGATATAAAGGAGGGTAGATTTAAATTTACCCCTGCTAGACTTAAACTTATCCCTAAAACCAATAAACCCGGCGAAACTAGACCTCTCTTAATTGGAAACCCCAGAGAAAAAATAGTACAGAAAGCTCTACAGGTAATACTTAATGCTATTTTTGAACCGTATTTCAGTAAATCTTCCTTTGGTTTCAGACCGGGAAAATCATTGACCAATGCGCTGGAAAGAATACATATGAGAGGTGGACATATGTCGTGAGTTATAAACGGGGATATTTCGAAATGTTTCGACAGGATTCCACATGAAATTATAATTAGAACGATCGAGGAAAAAATATCTTGTACCCGAACACTTACGCTCATTGAAAGAGGGTTAAAAGCTGGTTATAAAGATGAACAAGGTAGAGTTATAAAAACCAAATTAGGTACTCCGCAAGGAAGTATCCTCTCACCCCTTCTTTCTAACATAGTATTAGATAAACTCGATAAATTTGTCGAGAGCTTGCACGATGAAATGAATAAAGGGAAAAAGAGAAAACTCAATCCCGCTTATACTTATTATGAGAATAGAAGAAAATACTACAAAATAACAAAACCCGAATTGGCCTTAGAGGCACTTAAATCAATGAGAAAGACGAGTAAATTAGATATGTCAGACCCTGACTACCGAAGAAGTTTATACATTAGATATGCTGATGACTTTGTAATTATATTAGCATCCGACAAAAAGTTCGCAGAAAGTATAAAAGAAAAGATAGCGTCGTACCTAGAAAAGAATTTAGGCCTAGAATTAAATGATCAAAAAACTACGATTACTAACACTAGAGAAGGATTTAGATTTTTAGGTGCAGAGATCAGAAGACGTGACAATGTTTCTATTTATAATTCCTTCAAAGGTAAAGCCGGAAATAAAATCACTCGAAGATCTACCTTAAGAATGGCTGTAGACGCTCCGATCAAAGATATCGTGAACAAGTTAGTCACACATAAATTTGCGAGAAGAAATCACCTAAATAAAGTACTAGCCAAAGGAAGAACAGATATGATACATCTTACACATTATGATATTTTACGTTTCTTCAACAGCAAGATCACCGGCTTGTTAAATGCGTACAGATTCGTCGGAAACAGACCACTCCTCTCTAGAGTAGTTTGAATACTAAGACAATCCTGTGCACTAACACTGGCACGTAAACTAAAACTGAAAACGATCAAAAAAACATTTAACACCTTTGGCTATGATCTAGAAGACCCTGCCACTTCTCTAAAACTAAATACCCCACAAACCTTTAAAGCGACATATGATTACGAAACGAAAAAGCACCCTATCTTTGGTAACCTTGATCAAATAACAAATGAAATTCTAAGTACAACGTGAGCAGGTAAACTAACTTACGGGTTACCTGCCTGCTGTATAATATGCGAAACCACCCACGAAGTAGAGATGCACCATCTAAGGCAAATTGCCGACATTAGACAAAAACTTAGAACAGGCAACACTACCTGGACTCAATGAAAAGGAGCCGTCGAACGAAAACAGATACCCTTGTGTAAATATCACCATGATGAACTACATAAAGGTAATCTAAATCATGAAGATATGAAAAAAATATCAAGCTACCGAGGCCCCTCAAAATCATAGTTTTGGACCTGTTGTCTTATTTTCCTTCCTTATCTGTTTATATATCCGTTTCTTTCTAACTTAGAGAGCCGTATGATGGGAAACTATCACGTACGGTTCGGGGAGCAGTTGCAAATAAGCGCTGACTCTACTTTTCTTTATGGTCGAAAGTATAGACTTTAATAATAAAAAAATTTTAAATTATAATTTTTTTGGTTCTGCCCTTCATGCTAATATATTTAAAAAAAATATAAGTTACAACAATTCTCTCGCCTATGGCGCGAAAAAGGGACATAAGCACCCATATGTTAAATTTTTAATTAGTGATCCTTTTAATAATCGCGCTGAAATAGCTAAAATTGCTAAAGGTGAAAAGGGTGTTTACTTATTTGAAGTAAAGTCTAAAAATTTAAACACTCTTTCTTCCAATATAGTATTGCCACAATTAGGGCTTAATCCTTCTTTTGTTTCAGGGTTTTCAGATGCTGAGTCCTGTTTTTCTTGTTCAATAAAAACCAGTAAAACTCATAAAATAAATTGATCTGTTACTCTTGTTTATATTATTGGTTTAAATATTGAAGATTTACCTTTATTATTAAAACTACAAGAATTTTTTGGGGGTATAGGAAAGATCTATAAAGATGAAAAAAAAAATACTGTTTATTATTCTATACATAAATTAAGTGATATAATTAACATTGTTATACCTCATTTTTATAATTATCCTTTATTAACTAAAAAAAAATTTGATTTTTTTTTGTGGAGTAAAATAGCGAACATTATGAATGACGGAGATCATTTGAATATTGAAGGTTTAAAAAAAATTGTCAGCTTAAAATTTAGTTTAAACAATTATTTATTAAACCCTTGCCCCAACCTGGGACAGGGCAGGGGTGGAAGCAATAGTTTAAAAAAAGCTTTCCCAGAAATTTCAGGTTATACTTTTTCGGAAGATGAAATAACCGAGACCAATTTGACAGTCGTAGAAAAAAACCATAAAAATTTTATATACGACCCTTACTGGTTAGTTGGTTTTGTGACGGGAGAAGGTTGTTTTACATCTTCTTATAGTTTGGTTAATTCAATTAGAGTTAGATTTATTTTAACTCAACATGCTAAAGATATAGATTTATTAAATATTATAAAAATATACCTAGGGAATAAAGGAAGTATTTCTAAAAATGGAGGGTCTTATAATTATGAAGTAAGTTCTTATAAAGATTGTTATGCCTTTATTTTTGATTTTTTTAATAAATATCCCATCCCTGAGGAGTCCTTAAAATCAAAAAATTATAAAATCTGATCTCAAATTTTAAATTTAATGATTCAACAAACACATAAAACCGAAAAAGGTAAATTGGAAATTTTAAATCTAATTCCAGAATTAAATCAAACAAATAAAAATAAAAAATTTACCTCTGATTTTTCTGCGGCAACCGCCCTTGAAATAAATAATTATTTGGAGTCTAAAGAATCAGACTCCAAAGATTCAGACTCTGTTGATAGCAACCATTGATTGGAAATAAAAAAGGAAGATATACCCACAAGAGCAAAAAACACCTCGCCTGCGTACGCAACGGGGCTAGCATTTGAAGATGGAAATACAGCTGGTATTAAATATGTGGGTAGTTCTATAAACTTATATAATAGGGTATGTTCTTATTTTTTTCCCTCTATTTTGGCTAAGTCCGATCAAAGAGTTCTTCGATATTTTAATAAATATGGGTTTAACGATGTTAGTTTAACTTTGTTTATTATGAATTCCGATAGTACCTGAGATCAAGTTATTGAATTAGAACAATATCTAATAGACACATTATCACCTGAATTAAATGTAGATTTAGTTGCTGGTGGTTATATGGGATACCATAAACCTATGTCAGAAGAAGCAAAAATAATGCTTAGACAGTTACGAGGTACTCCTATTTATATTTATGATACTATTGCTAAATCTTTAATATTTATTTCAGATTCTAAACAATGAATATTTGATAATTTAAAAATTCACCATGTGTCTTTAAATAATTGTTTATCCGATGGAAATTTATATCTTAACAGATTTTTTTTCTCTCTAGATATTATATCGGAATTTCCTTTTGAATCTATAATTGGTTCTAGTGAATTAATCTCTTTAGTTGAAAAAACAAAATTGGAATATAAACCTAACCAACCTGCAAGTAAAAATATTTTAGCTGAAAACATTTTACACCCTGAATTAACTAAAAATTTTACAAGCATTGGTGAATTATCCCGACATTTAAAAGGAGATAGGGGTACTATTAGAGACTATATTAACGGAAAATCTAGCGGATTATACAGGGGGCAATGAAAATTTTCAGTTATTGAAGCAGAAAAAATATAATTAAAAATAATAAAAAAAATTAAAAGTTTAAAGGCATGGCCGGTTTATATAGTAATATATATTTTTTATCTTGCTGTTTGCTAGGACCCCTTTAGAGCACTAATAGCTAGGCCTACTTAAAGGTAGGAAACAGAGACATATTAATGATTAGGCAATTAGCAGGAAACTTTTTAAATATTAGGTTAAAATTTTTAACTTAAGCAGAAGTAATCTTTTTTATAAGATCTTTGTATGTAGAAGAATATCTACTTTAAATAAGAAGGATCCTCAGAGACTATACGCAAGATATCCTATTAATATAGGATAAAGAAATAGTCCGTCCCTAAGAGAAATTTTAGGGGTAAAGCGTTTTTCAAAATATCTTTATGCCTGATAAATGAAAAGCAAAATATTTGTTAATATTTCTAACCCAATTCTTGTTAGTTATATTTTTATTACTTTTTGTTTATTTATTAAGTTTAGGTGCGTCAGACGTAGGTCTAACATTAATTAACAATTTTATTTTAATGTTTTCTACAAAACATTTTAGTACTAGCTCAAAAAATAAAGCTAAAAAAAGAAAAACTTTAAAATCTCCAGAATCTAAGCCATACGAAGATTTATATTTAGGTAGAGGAAAACCTGAAATTTCCTCAGATTGAAACGCAGATAACGAGGAAGAAAGAAGCCCTTTTGGTTGTTCCTGGTCTAAAAAAGAAAGAGGAATAAACCCTATAAAAACTAAATTAGAGCATTATAATATTGACGACCCTTTTAACAACCGAAACACAATTAAAGAAATTTGTAGAGGGAAAAGAATTGTCTATATTTGAAGGGCGAACGCCGCCCAATTTTCTACTATTAGTAATTCTACTAATTTAAATCAATTAAATCCTTGATTTGTAACAGGATTTACGGATGCGGAGGGTTCTTTTTATACTTCGATAATTAGAGATAAATCTTATAAAACAGGTTGACAAGTTAGACTTTTTTTTAGTATTGGTTTACATTCTAAAGATTTAGCTTTATTAGAGGAGATAAAATCCTTTTTTGGCGTCGGAAAAATTTATAACAAAAAGGATTCTGTTAATTTTGTAGTTACTTCTGTAAAAGATTTACAAATTATTAGAGATCATTTTAATAAATATCCTTTATTATCGGAAAAACAAAATGATTTTATACTTTGGTGTAAAATATTAGAAATAGTTCAAAAAAAGGAACATAATAAAATGGAAGGATTAATTAATATTGTATCTCTTAGAGCTTCTCTTAATAAAGGTTTACCTGAAGAATTAAAAGTAGCTTTTCCTAATTTAAATATTATTGACAGACCTGTCAATAGCAATACTTTAATTAATGATCCTAATTGATTAGCGGGTTTTTTTAGTGGAGAAGCTTGTTTTTTAGTTAGTATATTTGAGTCTAATAATTTAAGAGGTTTTGCTGTAAGATTAAGATTTAATTTAATTCAGCATTCCCCCCCTCGGCCCGAGGCCACCCGGCTCGGCCCGGGGGCCGAAGGGGTGATTCTTTATTAATTAAAAATTTAGTAGATTATTTAAAATGTGGTCGTTATGTAAAAGCACCTGAAGGATATAATCATTGTGAATTTATAGTATCTAGCTTATCTGAAATAACAGAAAACATTATTCCTTTTTACCGCCTTTGGCGACGAAAAGTTTCAAATTAAAGGTGTAAAATATCTTGATTTTTTAGATTTTTGTAAAGTAGCACAAATAATGAAAAATAAAAACCATTTGACAAAAGATGGTTTAGAAAAAATAAAATTAATTAAAACTGAAATGAATAGAAATAGAAAAATAGAATAACATATTATTTGCTTTTATTAAAAATTTATCAGGCACACAAAAAAGAATATTGTATTATAAAACAATATTTTTTATTTTTTGGTATCATTTAAAAGAAAGTTGGAAAAAATTATAAACTTACAGGCGTACGCCAGCCAAAGGCGTTAATTTGCTTCTTAAAAAATTTTTTTTATTTTTAAATTCCTAGCGTAAAGTCTTCCAACAGGGATTTGTTTAGTAGGTTCTTCTTCTAATAGTGTAGAACGAATAATCAGTTATTTTGAATCTAAAACTTTATTTTTAGATAATAGAAGAGGGGTTCAATTCCTAGCTAATTATGGTTTCAAAGACATCAGACTGACAATTATACCTTTAGACTACCAAGAATTTACTAGCCTCACCAAAGGTGGGAGATGTTAAATTATTAGAAGCTTTTTATATTCTAGAATTAAACAGTAGTTTAAATACGGTTAAAACAGTTTATATCGCCCCTGAAGTAGAATTATCTGCATTATCCTTTGTAGAATTAACTAACAGAGATACTTCAGTACCAATTTTTGTTTACGGTGAAGATCTAACTAGAGTTTTATATGTTTTTCCTTCAAAAACAGCTTTATATGGGGAATTTAATGTGCACCATATAACATTAGACAAAATTTTAAATAAAATTAATCAGGATAAATTAGAAGACAAATATTTTGGATACTTTACTTTTACTTCAGCATTAATTGACGGTTCAAACTTAGATAGTCTTTTAAGTTTAGAAGAATTGATCTCATTAAGAGATCAAGTAGATCCGGCAATAAGTCATAATGCCCAAAAAATAATAGTAATTGATCTATTATCCAAAGATAAAAAAAAATTACAATTTTTATCTATAACTAAAGCTTTTAACCATATTAAAAGTGTTCAAGGAACTGGAGATAGACACAGTATCGCTAGATGTTTAAAGGAAAATAGAATTTACAAAAAAAGGTGACAAATTCTTGAAAGTAAATAATTTTTCCTAACGTCAATTTAAAAAGAATACCAAAAAAGAATATTAAAAAAACAATAAACCTACTAAGTATAATGTATGCCTGAATTAATTAATATTTGGATAAATATTAAATGGGCTTAACTATCAAACTCCGGGGACACCTTAAAGACTATAATACCAAACTATATACGAAAGTATATAAGTGGCTGAATTAATTACTCAGGTATGGTAACAAGTTATAGTATGCGTGAAAACAAAATAGGCAATCGCGGATCTAAGTCAATAATTATAATTTAGCCTTACGGCCTTATTTTATTATTGTAAAAGAGCAACGAGTAGACGGTAGTTACTTAGGTTTAAATTAAATCTAAGTTAAGGTGTACTCTGACGGAATATTATTATTATTATTCTAGAGCTTTCGAAAGGAAGTATTCGATCAAATTATTTTTCTCTTATCTATAGCTGTCCCGTGGGGAAGCGAAGCAACACAGTGCTATTAGAGATACAAATAAAGCACGGTTTTATCTGTGGCTGTGCTTTATAAAATTCAAGTATTAGTATTCATGTAAATTAATTTAATAAGTGGTTTCCCTTCTTCGCCTTACGGCCTTGTATCGTTTACTATTTCACATTTGAAAACAACTTGTAATAAAATATTTGATTTTCCGTTGGCTTTAGTAGGTGGATTTGGTAAAATCAATTATATGTTATTTTTAAATGAAGCGCGAAGCGAGAAATATTTTCATACTAATGCTCAAACTATAGATAAATTAGATAATTTAAGATCTAAACTGGGAGCGTACTTAGCTGGACTTATAGAGGCAGACGGAACTATCGCAATACACGATATTAATTCTAATGCTAAAAAATATCGTCCTAAGATTATAGTTGTCTTTGCTATTGATGATAAACCTTTAGCAAATAAATTAGCATCTTTAACTGAAGCAGGAACTATACTTCTTAAATCAAATGCTGGTCATGTATTGTGGCAAATACAAAAAACTGAAGATGTAATCAAAATCATTAATATAATAAATGGTTTCATGAGAACACCTAAAATAGAAGCCTTACATAGAGCCATTAATTGGTATAATACTTATGAAAATTTGAGGGCGGAGCCACTGAAATGCTTAGATTTAGACAATTCACCAATAAATAGTAATGCTTGATTAGCAGGCTTTACAGATGGGGATGGGAATTTTAGTATTAGCTTAGTTGATAGAAAAAAAAATGGTGCGACTACTAGCAAAAGAGTACAAACTTTCTTTCGTATAGAATTAAGACAAAATTATCATAGAGATGTACCAGCAAATTTAGGTGGTAAAAGTTATTTTGATGTTTTAACCAAAATAGCCAGATACTTAGATGTAAATTTATTATCTAGAACAAGAGAAAAAGAGGATAAAATATTTTTTGCTTTTATAGTAATATCTCATAGCAATATGAGTCATCAAAAAGTAATGGAATATTTTGATAAATTTCCTCTATACTCATCTAAATATTTAGCTTATAAAGATTGATCTTATTTGGTTAAAAAAAATATAGCTCGTAACAGTAAGCCTTTATCTAAAGAAGATATAATAGAAATTGAGAAAATAAAAGCTCAATTTAATAGCAAGCGCGGAGCGAGAGAATTATTTGATTTCTCTCATTTAAATAACTTAATATAAGGAAATTGCCGTGATAGCAGTAATGCTATTTATTATTACATAACTATATGCGGGAAACTCCTAAAGCTTCTTTATAATCTTAATGAAAATATTATTGCTATAATACGTACATTAAAATTAAAAATTTAATAAGATAAATAGAATGGAATATCCGCAGGAAACGAAAAATTAACGCCTTGCTGGCGTACGTTGCGTACACAGCAGCAAGAAATTAGAATTCGTAGGATCCTCAGAGACTACACGTTATGCCCCTATATAAAAAATAGGGTGAAGATATAGTCCGACCATAATTTAACGATTATGAAAAAGTTGAATTATTTTTTACCTGTACAAGTTGGGGCCCCGGATTATAAAAAAATAATAAGACAGTTTACGGCCCAAAGGGCACATGTAAATTCAAGTGCAGACTCTATGTTCACCCCTCAATTTGGGCCTTATATAGCCGGTCTTTTTAACAATAAGAAAGATAATAATTTAAAAAGTGTAGTACCTTTCGGTACCAATATAGGCTCCGGAATAGGAAGTGGAAGAATAAGCCCAAAAATATCACCGTTATATGTTTTACATCAATTCCAATTCTCTGTAATTATAGGTGTTATGTTATCGGATGGGTGAATTAATAATAGCAGAAAAAATGCGAGGCTAGGATTTTCTCAATCTTTTGATAAAATTCAATACTTTTGACATGTGTATAATATTTTAGAACATTATTGTGCTGGTTTACCTACTTTTAGAATAAGAATTAGAACAATAGATAAACTTTATTCTTTAACTTTTCAAACTCGTAATTTACCTTGTTTTAACGAATTATATAATATGTTTTATCCAAATGGTAAAAAAATTGTACCTGCTGATATTTATAATTATTTAACTCCCGTTAGTTTAGCTCACTGAATAATGGGAGATGGAAAATTTGTGGAAAGTGGGGGTTTACGGTTATGTACAAATTCTTATTCTTTAAAGGAAGTAATTCTTTTAATGAATGTTTTAATTTACCGTTATGGTTTAAATTGTACTATTCATAAGGCAGGTACCAACCAATTTATGATATTTATTCCTAAAAATTCTATGGAAAATGTTAGAAATTTAGTAAAACCTTACATGGTTAGTTCTATGTTATATAAAATACATTTGACCAACCCGATTAATGGTTCGATAAACAGATACCAAGCGCGGAGTGAGATTATTAAATTAAAAAAAATTAAAGCCGTACGGCAGAAAGATTTTTTAAAAAAATCCTACTCTACTAGTGTGCGCAACTCATTACAAAAAAATTATCCTATTAATAATTTAGTGGATGTGTCCTTAACACAAAACGGTAAAACCCTAGAAAATGTAAACATAAATCAGGTGTATAGTATAAACTATTCTCTCGCTCCGCGTACACTGCCACGCTCCGCGCTTGAGCCTTGGAAGGGTGCCTATATTGCCGGTCTCTTTGAAGGATCAGGACACGTTTGAATTCCTCAATTTATCCGCTCTCCAAGTGGTAAAACTTATATTCCTCAATTTTGTTTTACTTTTTGTGAAAGCGATTATCCTTTAGCGGTAAAGTTGAAATCCTTATTAGGTGGTTCTATCAGATTTAAAAAAGATAATCATGCTTATGTTTTGACTTTAGCTTCTATCGCTGATTTAACTAATGTTATAAATTTAATAAATGGCTACTTGAGAGGTCCTAAATTAGAACATTTTAAGGCTTTAATAATTTGATTAAATAAACATAAAAATACTAATTTTAATTGTAAAGATAAAGACACTTCTAATTTACTTTATAATAGTTGACTTTCAGGTTTTATCGATGCTGAGGGCTCATTTGATATAAGAATTTCTTTAGTAAAAAACGGTGCCCTAAAAAATAGGATAGCTGCAAGATTTAGATTAGAGCAACAAAAGATAGATACAAAAAGTTCATTATCTTATTTTGATTTAATGAATGATATAAGTAAAACTTTATTAGTAAGTCTAAGTACTTCTATTCACAATGTAAACAAAGAATACTTTTTAATTTCTGTTTCTAGTGAAAAATCAAGATTAGAATTAGTAAATTATTTAAATAAATACCCTTTATTTACAGGAAAATTACTTGACTATAAAAACTGATTAAACTGTCATTACGAAATTTGCAACAAAACTCATACTACTAATAAAGGAATAGAAATAGCTTTGTTAAATAAATCACAAATGAATACTAAAAGAACATATTACAATTGAGATCACTTGTCTTTATTAAATAACTGTTAGGCTACAGTCGATACCGACCGTAAGCAAAAAAAAAAAATAGTCCTCTATTTTTACAAGCTTAATAATCTAAAGGATGTTAGGTTTCTCCGCAAGAGAATTGTGTGGTATTACTACTACTATCGAAAATAGATAAATTGGGTAAATTGCAAAGAATTTTTTATAAAAAAATTTGCAGCTAATATTAAATTTGTGTATTAATATCTACCTTGTGGCTTGCCGTAAAAAAAAAAGAATTTCCTTTTTTTTTAAGCATGGCATCGTGTTTTAATAGGGGCCAAGGGTTCTCACACATAGTGAAAAGGTGTTAATAGGTTTAATAAAGTTCAACGACTAATCGGTGAGTAGCACAAACAATAATCCGGACAAGAGCGCCCAACCTGTAACGTCAACAGGATAACATAGTCTGAACTATTTAGGGGTAAATAGAAACTTAGGATAAAAGCCTAGGTGATAATACAATTGATGGCATTCCCCAGACTTAACAATATCAGTTTCTGGCTATTACCTCCTTCATTAATTTTATTATTAGTGAGTTCATTAGCTGAAGGTGGAGCTGGTACGAAACCTGTGCCAGAATAGTAAGTAATTACTATAAAGAACTTCACTGTATGCTGGAAACTCCTAAAGCTAAAACTACTCGGCCTCTTTCATCTAAATAGGGCAAGGGTCAGTAAAAAAGTTTTTAGATATTACAATGGACAATCAGCAGGAAACCAAACTATTAATTTTAGGCCTAAAGGGCCTATGCGTTTTCCGCATCCGCATCAAGCAATAAAATTTAATTTATAGGAGTAGGTTCCTCAGAGACTACACGTGAAGCTCCTTTTTAATACGAGCGCAAGGATCACGCAAATAAAGGATGCGTGCGCAAGAAAGAGGATGAAAATATAGTCCATATTACATATGAAAGTGTGTATTTAGTATAGCTTTGGCTTTGCGGCTTCGTCCTTAAAAGACAGGTAACCGAAGTATAGGATTTAAGTCTCCCTTAAATTCATCTTCACCTGATAACTCTTCTAATTCTTATTTAGGTAATTATTTGGCTGGGTTAATTGAAGGTGATGGATCCATAATAGTACCAAAAATCTTAGGAATCAAAAAGGTAAATTGCTTTACCCTGTGATAAAAATCACTTTTGTTAAAAAAGATGCACCTTTAGCTCAAAAAATAAAGAAAGAAATTAAAGGGGGAACTATAGAGAATCCTAAAGATTCAAATTATCTTAACCTTTTGTTTCAGGATGTTAAATCTATTAAAATTATTGCTGTATTACTTAATGGAAAAATGAGAACACCTAAAATTGAAGCTTTGCACCGATTAATCGATTGGTTAAATGCTAGATCCACAGAAGGACTTAAAATATCAAAATTAGGTTTAGATAATAGTTTGCTTGTTAGCAACCCTTGATTAGCTGGTTTTATTGATTCAGATGGTAATTTTTATTGTGAATTTAAATTAAATTCCAAAGGAATTGCCACAAAAATTAAAAGTTATATGAGAATTTCTCAAAAACAATCATATGAATCAACTACAACCGTTTTGCCGCTTCGCGATAAAAATAGATCTAATTTTGATATAATGGTTAAAATCAGAAATTTTCTTGACGTTAAAGATGTTACTGAAATTCAAAGAGATAAGCCTAATTATATAGAATTAGCTTACTCCCTTCTATTAAATAAATTACAGATTCAATTAGAAAAGTTGAAAAAGGCAGGGATTTTTATACTTTGTAAATTCTATATTTTAATATTGACACATAAAGGAGAGTCATATAGTTTATTATTAACTGTTATCCCTGTAATAAGTTATAAAAATGCCGACACCTTAAAAAACAAGGTTATTAAAGACAATAGAAAAAAATCAGGTATTTATAGATGAATAAATAATTCCAATGGAAAAAGTTATGTAGGTTCTAGTATAGATTTAGTTAGTAGATTTTATAGTTATTATAGTTTAAAATTTTTAGAAGAACAAACTACAAGTTTAATTTGTAAAGCCATATTAAAATATGGTCATTCTGCTTTTACTTTAGATATTTTAGAATATTGTGAACCTAGTGAGATTCTTGCAAGAGAGCAATATTACATTGATTTATTAAAACCTGAATATAATATTTTAAAAGTCGCAGGTTCGTCTTATGGTCATAAACGCTCAGATGAGACTAAGTTAAAAATTAGTAACTATAGATCCGGTAGTACTCTTTCACAAGAGACCAAGGATAAAATCGCGGCCGCTATGTTAGGAAGAAAACATACTGTTGAATCTATTGCTAAAATGAAGAATAGAGTGCTTTCTACTCAACACTTAACCAAGCTTCGCGATCATTTAGATAAGCTAAATAGTCTTCAAGGTACTAAGATAAAAATTATTGACACTGCGACTAATGAAATAACTCTATGAGATTCTACTTACAAGGCGGCTGAAGGAATAGGAGTTAGTCAAGCAACGATATGGCGGTATTTAAAGTCAAAAAAAATATATAAAAATAGATATGTAATCGTACCGGCGGATAAATAATTTATAACAAGGCAACATAGGGATTCTTTAATTAAAATGAATAGGTTTATTAAAAAAAAGTCTTCAAGTCCCCCAGGGTTAGCGAGATTTTAATCAATTACTTAACAAATTTCCCACTGTTTAGTTCTAAAAATCAAGATTATTTAGATTGAAGGGAGGTACATCACATTAGAATTTCTAAAAAGTATAAAACTTTAGATGGTACTTTAAACTTAATTTCCCTTAAAAATAGCATGAACACTAAAAGAACTCAATTTAACTGAGAATCTTTAAACAGATTTTATTGTAATATATAATCAGGATTAGCAATAAATAAGAATTAATTTTCTCGCGTTCGCGATCGCTTACCTGGCGTAGTCGTAAAAAAAAAAAGCCTCTATACTAAAAGACAGGGTGGACCGTGTATCCCCCATTAGCCAGCATTCAATCACATTCAGGTCCTTCAGTTGATTTAGCTATATTTTCATTACACTTAGCAGGAGTTTCTTCATTGTTAGGTGCTATTAATTTCATATCTACTCTTATGAATATGAGAACTAATGGTATGAGTTATCATAGAGTTCCTTTATTTGTATGGGCTATATATGTTACAGCTATCTTATTGCTTTTATCACTTCCCGTTTTAGCTGGTATTTTTGTAAAATTGTGCCTGCTTAAAATTTGGCTAAATGCGGGAAACTCCTTTAATTTTGAGGACAATCCGCAGGAAACTATGAAATTAGTATATTTTATAGGATCCTCAGAGACTATACGCCAAAATTTTTCAATTATAAAATATAATTCATATTTCTTACGTAAATTTAGTGATTCTTCTAATACTTCTATACCTAATAAAAATTTTAATTATTATTTAGCTGGTTTAATAGAAGGAGACGGAACCCTAATTGTACCTAAATCTCAAAGAGATCAAAAAGGTAGATTAACATATCCTAGTATTCAAATTGTTTTTGGTTTAATGGATTTACCTTTAGCATTAATGATACAAAAGACTATAGGGCATGGATCTATATCAAGAAAAAAAGGAACTAACGCCTATATTTATAGTATAAATTCTACTGAAGGTTTAATTAAAACTATTACTTTAGTTAATGGTAAATTTAAAACTACAAAAATAGAAGCTTTGAAAAACCTTATAGAATGATTTAGAGCTAAAGAAAAAATAGATTTTAATGTTTTACCTATTAACATTGATTCTCGCTCCGCGCTAAATAATTCTAGTTGGTTATCTGGTTTCATAGAGGCAGATGGTCATTTTAGTGTTCGTGCTACAGAAAGTTTAAAAATTAAAAAAGTAGAATGTAAATTTGAATTATCTCAAGCAAAAACAAGTACGTATGGAGATTCTTACAAAATTATGAAAGAAATTTCAGATTTTTTAGTTTGCCCTTTAAAGGAAATTCGTGTTACAAGCTCTAATCCTCAATATAGAGTTAGAACTTTAAATAGTAAGAGTAACTTAATTCTTACAGATTATTTAAAAAAATATCCTTTACAAGGGAAAAAATTTTTAGATTTTTATTCTTGGTTAGAGGTAGCTGAAAAATTTTTTATGGGAAAAGTTGACCATAAAAATTTATTACCTAAAGCAAAGGAAATAAAATCTCAAATGAATGACCAACGTCAAGTATTTACCTGAAATCATTTAAATAATTTTTATAATATAGAAAAATAAGATATAGTCCCAACTTACGCTATATATAAAACGTAAGAGTTTCTACCTTTTTGTTTTTACAAATTGAGAATATAATTTATTCATGAGACCTGGTCTAGTAGAACAAGATAAAGGCAATTACAATGTTACTGACCGATCGTAACTTTAATACTAATTTTTACGATCCAGCCGGGGGTGGGGATCCAATCCTTTACCAACATCTTTTTTTGGGAAAAAAAATTGGAAAAACAGGGAATGGTTCAAGATATGACCTTAATTGTTTACCTCTTTAACACAATAACACTCTTACTTGTTTTTTTTTTATGCAGTACGCTACTTTTTTTGAAGATGAGTATCAGAGGTGTTATAGACAGGGTTAAAGAATCAAGGTAGATAATAAAAAGGGAAAAGTGAAACTCAATAGGCAGATGTTATCTCATACGAGCCTTTGGCCGTCGAGACCCTAAGACCTTATTTGGGTGAATACTGAGAGTATAGAGTATACCATCTTTCTAGTCTAATCATTTAATTTAAGCAACTATTATAAGAAATTAAATTTTAATAATTCTTTTTTAATAAGGCCGCCGCTTTGCATATATAAATAAAAATGTTATCACTTTTGGTACTTTTGTTTTTCGCCTAGGCCCAAAGGGTAGCAAGTGCTCCCGTAAGCCAGGCAACCGCCTGGTTACAGCCAGGCTACGCCGGGCTACCACCAGGCAGTGATATAAAATACAAGATAGACATATTTATAACTTAGCTGCGAGGCTCTTCAAAGGCCTAATTTCTATCCTGAAGGTAATAAAAAGCTGATAAACTTTTTATTCCTTATCAGTTTAATGGCTGTAAAAAAAAAATATATTATTATAAATGATGAACGTCCTGACAGGGACGATCTACTTAGTAACAAAAATTTTTTAAACGCCTCCCGCCCCTTGGGGTCTAGTCTCTCCAAATTTGTCACAAAAAAGTAGCAGGAGATAGGGCGCCAATTATTATAACAATAATGTCTAAAATTTTTAGTTTACTAAAAAGGCAATGCTGGTGAAAACGGTCAAACCTCTAGTAATTTTTTTTTATTAAAACGATAGGTTTAATAAAAAAAAAAAAAAATAAGCCAATGCAATTTTTAAATTTTCCAACATTATAAATATTTCTGTGTTTATTCTTTTTTTATTTTTTACTTTTTATCTTAAAAACTACACTTCAATACCTGTCTTAAGTATTATACTTAGAAGTATGCTGTTAAAAGTAATTATATTGCTTTTAATTTTAATATTTAATTCATTATCTCTCGAATACCACATGGGGACGGCGATTAATAATATTTTTTATATTTTTTCGTCTTTATTTTATGTTGGCATACTATTTAGTTTTTATAAGAGTAAAAAAAAATTAAACTTTTTGTTAGGTTTAATTTATATTATTTTTTTTTGGGTGGTTGTGTATGCCTTAATTGAAGTACTCGTAAACTTGATGAGTTTTTTTAACTTTGACTTTTCGGCTACGCCCTTAAATCTCTTAAAGGTGAATGGTTGTATTTTTTCCTCTTTTTTATGTCATTTTTATAAAATTTATGGTGGCTCCGCCCTGCCCTTTGGGCTGGAAGAAGATTGTGAATTTTTTCCTTCCTTATATATTAAAGATACGGCTCCGCCCTTAATTTATCAGGGATTACCTTTATATTTTTTAGAAAGCGCCCCTGATCTTTTATTAAAAGAGAGCGCTCTTATTCAAGAGCAGGTAGAAAAAAGCGGCCTTATAAATCAAGATATTTATTTGTCTCGCTTCGCGCAAAAAATAGATAAAATGTCAGAAGCTATTTTTATTGAAATATCTAAAACTTGTAAACTTGGGCCTCTAAATCCATACGATTTTTTTAACTGATTATTAGTCTCCGAAAAACTTTCAGAAGAAGAGGCTCAGAATATTTTAATTCATTTATTAAATTCAGAAAATAATTGTGTCTCTAATAATGAACAAGATTATACTGAGTTTTATAAAAAAATTCCTCGGTTTCTCAAGTATGAGCAATATATGGAAAATATTTTAATTTTAAATGAAAATATATATCTGACTACTTATCTTGCTCAAGATCTTCAAACAGATGAATCTAAGAATATTAAAATAAATGGTAATATTTTTCACTTTTTTATGTCTATACATGATTTATTTTTTTCTAATTTTAATAAAGACTGTATTAATTTAAACAATGAAAAAGTAATACCCTTTGATCAAAATAAGTATGCAGATGAATGGGAATATTATAATAAATTTTTTATGATTTGGTTTATAGAACTTAATGTACCTTTTTATGTAAATGATTATCTGTATTTTTATGAACCTTTAAATAAGATTACAATTAATAAATTTATGTTTTCTAGGTACCTTTCTGCTTACGAGTATGGAGAAGAGTTAAATTTTTTATTAAAGGCAAAACAAGGATTTGAAGAGTTTATGGTTAATATACCTTTGGATCATGAATTTAACTACGCGTATCTACCTTTAGAGGCGGATAAAGATATAACATTAAGTGAATCTAAAATATGCTTCTTAAAGTTTTGAGTAAGGCAAATATTGATGTATGATGGTGGATGACAAGAAAAAATTAAACTTAGTAAACCTGAATACATTGATAACATGTTCATGGTAGAGTATGTGTATCAAGAACTTCTTGAAAATATTCTTTTTGTCCAATGTAAAGTATTGGAATCTTATTGGACTATTAATACTTTAAACAATAATTTTTTAAATAATGGTATAAAAATTTTAGAAGCCGAGGGCGGAGACACTAATTTAATAAATTTTTATAATGAACTATTTGAAAAATTTAGATTAGAAATTGTAAATAAATATGATGATGTTTATTCTCTTAGAAGGGAATTTATTAAAAATAAATATTTAAACATGAGTTTAGAGGAGCTTCTTATATCTTTTGATTTGTTAAAAGAAAAGGATATTCATTTACCCTTTAATTCTAAATTAAATCACCAAAATATTCATAAAAAGATATTTCCATATAATAAATAATTATAAGCATCCTATCCACTTCACCACTTCACACCATTACGTACGCTTTGATTTTTAGAATAGGTACAATAATAATAATAATAATAGGAGGACCTTGCTGATTAATTTTTTAAATTTAAAACTAGTACCTTTAACTATTTTGTAATATGAACGCTGCTACGTAAAAAAAAAAAAATAAACCGTAAAGCCTTTGCCCCGTGTGCTTTGAAACAAAAAGATATTTTTTTTTTTAGTGCAGGCCAGGGGGAGAACAGATAATAAAAATAAAAATGCGCTAACCCTCATTCGAGTTATTTTAAATAAGTACATACTCTCGGTGTACAGTGTAGTATAATAAATTTAAATTAAAAAGCTACGCCGAAAAATAAAAAAAAATAAAATGCTGAATATAAAACACCACGGCCCTTAAGGGTCGTGGTGTTTTATTTATAACACAACACTGCGCTGCTACGCTGATGGCTTTCATAAAATAATAAACTATTAAAAAAAATAAACGTAAACAATTTATAAAGAAATAAATAGAAGATTAGTTCGCGTACTTATGGCATATGTCATAAGTACAACGTTACACCCGATTTATCAAAAAATACTAGAGGCGAGACCGTCGGTCGTATAAGAGGTCGCTACAGACTGGGTCACCGGTGGGTGTCTGAAATGATGCTTGATGTACAGTCGAAGGGTGCTACGTGGAACTAATTGCGAAATTACTCTGTGACCTCGAGTTTGGGATGTGAATGGTGAGTTCACCTAATAAAATTTAACTATATTGGGTTTTTCGGTCATCCAGAAGTATACATACTAATTATACCAGGGTTCGGTATTATTAGTCACATTGTGGCGGCTTTCTCTAATAAACCAATTTTTGGTCAATATGGCTCTTTAATCTATATTTTTAGATTAACGCAACAAACTATAAGCAGGAAATCTAAGATTTATAAATTTAAATCACTATTGTTAGATACACTGAATAACTTTGTCTTATTCTTCGTAAAAATTTTAGCAATATTAGACAATCCGCTGATAACCAACGCACGTAGCGTAAGCTACAAACTTAGAATAATAGAATTTACTTTGTTAAGCATGCTAGTAGGAATTTCAGAGGCCATACGTTTGTTATCTACGGTTTATTTACCCCGCATATGCGGAAAAATTAGTCATATAAAATTTTTAAATTTTAAATTATTAAGAATACTACAAATAGTCTGATTTATTTCTATTTTTTTAATAATTTATATATTATCCAATCTTCAAAAAAATGTAACTGGGTGTGAGTTCTATCTTTTAAACACTATTTCTATGGCTTTATTGTCACGTGCCGAAGGCGAGACTAAGCAAGAAACTCAACTAAATAAAAAGACTGATTCCGATTATGATTCAGATTCTCTGCTTTATTTATCTGAAGAATTACCTATAAAAAATGACGGAGGGGGCCCCTCTAAATTTAATGAGTGGTTAAGTGGAATCATAGACGGTGATGGATATTTCCCAATGTCTAAAAAAGGATATACTAGTTTAGAAATTTCCTTGCAACTTAGGGATCGACGGGTATTATATTTAATTAAGCAGAAATACGGAGGATCAGTAAAGCTTAATTCTGGTGATAATTATTTAAGATATAGATTACACCATAAAGCAGGTTTAATAAAATTGGTTAATGATGTTAATGGATTAATTCGCAATCCAGTAAGAATTCTTCAGCTGGGTAAAGTTTGTGAAAAATATGGAATACCATTAATCGATCCTAAACCTTTAACTTATTATAGTGGTTGGTTTGCCGGATTTTTTGATACTGATGGAAGTATTTATCTTAACGAAAAATCTGGACAAATTTTTATAACTGCTTCTCAAAAAAACAGATTTATATTAGAGGCTTTGGTTGAACTATACGGTGGAACAATTTATCCGATGGTAAAACAAGAAGCCTTTAAGTGGACTTGTTTTAAAAAAAAGGAAATTTTATCTTTAGCAAACGATTATTTTAAAGTTAATCCTTGTAGATCGGAAAAATTTACAAGATTGTCCATGTGTAATAGGTTTTATGAGCTTAGACGATTACATGCCCATACCGCTTTGCCTAACTCAGATTTAGGTAAAGTATGAAAACATTTTTTAGTTAAATGGAATCATTTGATAGATAAAAACCTAGAAATTTCCTCGACAGATAATACTAGCGAAGATTTGTAAATAAATTTATTACAAAGGCCCTCCCTTAAGGAGGGCTCGTAGATAAAGAGATGGTCCTTTTTCAATTATTTTGAAAAGTATATAGGGATGGTTTATGCAATGTTCTCAATTGCTATCTTAGGTTTAATTGTTTGGAGTCAAGTGTTGGCTCTCCTCATTAGTGATTTTGAGGTAATAAATTTCACTGTAGGCTGGGAAGATTATAAGTTATTAAATACTTTTTATAGTTTAAATGTTAATAATATTATCCAATCAGCAGGAAACTCTACTGCCTCCGGCCTTTTTATTAAAAATGCCCGATTAGCACACTCTGCTTACGTAGAAAGGGGATCCTCAGAGACTATACGTGAAAGCAGTTTTTATAATTTTAGAAAAACCTATGAATCATATTTTGGTAAAAATTTTGAAGAATCGGATGATTGGTTATTATGATTAGTTGGTTATATTGAAGGAGACGGGGCGATTTTAGAAAATAAAGGAAGATGCAGATTAGTAATTACTCAAAAAGATCCTAAATCTTTAATAAAAATAGAAAAAATATTAGGTTTCGGAAAAGTAAAAATTTTTGATAAATATTCTCGATTCATAGTAGAAGATAATAATAATTGTCTATTATTATACTTATTGTTAAATGGTAATTTAGTATTTAAACACAGAAGAGATCAGTTATTTAAATGGTTTATTGCTTTAAGTAAAGCACCTAAATTAAATTTGATGGGATACTTTAAACTAATGGCTATACCTGATTTTTTAAATATAGGTTTTGAACCAACTCTAAGTGACAGTTGAATTTCAGGATTTACAGACGCTGAAGGGTGTTTTTCAATAGGTATAGTAAAAAAAAATAATCAGGATTATGCTAGAGCACGGTTCATATTAGATCAAAAATGTCGCTCTATCGAGGATATAGAAATCTTAAAACAAATTTCTAATTTATTTATAGGGCGAACGCTCCGCCAGGCAGAAAGATATATTAGATTAAATAAAAGTGTAAGTTTGAGATCTGAAGGCCTACGGCAGACAGATGTTTATAGAATTACTATTCATTGTAATGATATTAAAAAGCCTAATTCTACTCTAATTAGAAACTATTTTTCTAAATTTAATTTAGTAACTTCTAAACATAATTCTTTTTTACTTTGATCAGAATGTTTAGATTTATTTCTAGGTAAACAACCTTTATCGCCTGAAAATGTCCTAAAAATCCGTCTTATAGCTAAAAAAATTAATAAATTTACTATTGACAATAATCCCACTGGTCATGCTAAGAAATCTTAAAATTTAGGGTGTAGAGTGCACACCACAAAACTGTAAGATATAGTCCACAGAGTTACAAACATAACTTTAATATAAAATTAAATTTTGCCGGCGTACGATCCGCTAAGGTCGATTTTTGTATTTTTTTTTGTTTAAGCTCATGCACCACATGTTTGCTGTTGGTCTAGATGTAGATACTTTTGCTTGTGTGTTTACAGAACTTCCAATAAATATTTTTACTAGTGAAAATAATTCACAAAATTTACTATATTTGGAAAGGGAAAAAATCTTGCTATATGCTGGGAACTTTTGTGTTTTAAAAAATAGTCCACTCGTATTTAATGCGTTCGGAAAAATCTATTTAGGCCCAAAGGTCTGTCCAAATGGCCGTCCAAAGGGCACATATATATCAAACTTTAATTATAGTTTGAATGCACCAAAACAATCAGCAGGAAACTTTAGTTTTAGTACAATAGCTTCGGCTGCTACTTCCAATACTTTTTATAATAGTTATACCTCCTTACCCTCTATCTCCGTTCATGTACCTAAACATAAGGCTAATTTAAATGATGAGGAATTTGGATATTTTTTAGCCGGATTAATAGAGGGAGATGGGTGTTTTGGTGATAAAGAATTACATATAATTTTTTCAGAAAGAGATAAATCTTTAGCTTATTTTATAAAAAAGAGAATAGGATTTGGTATAATTTCTCCTATAAAGGGGGAAAAAGCCATAAGATATATTTGTAAAAATAAATTAGGAATGTCCCTCATTATATCTTTAATAAATGGTAAATTTGTAAGTAAAATTAAATACGAACAAATGATTAAACATAATTATGAGACGTATTATAATTGTAAAATTATTCCCCCTACTTTTACTGTTTCTTTAGATAATTATTGGCTGGCTGGTTTTACTCAAGCTGATGGTTGTTTTCATATTAGGATAGAAAAAAGTAAAACTCATAAAACAGGATTTAGTGTTAGATTGGAGTATTCCTTAAAACAAAATGACAATATTCCTTTAAATTCTTTATATACTACTTTAAAATTAGGTAATCTTTCACAATATAAGACAGGAATATGGTGTTATAAAAGTTCGGGGTTTAAAACTTCAGCTATATTAATTGATTACTTTGATAAATTTAATGTATTTGGAGGAAAATATGTAGATTATTTAAAATTTAGAAAAATATATATCATGGTAACTGAGGGAAAACATTTAACCACCGAGGGTATATCAAAAATTAGAAGTATTGCTACTAAAGGATCCTCAGAGACAAGCACGCAAGAAATTTAATCTTATTAGATTAAATTAAGATACTGTCCAAATTAAAACTTTTAAATAAATTATTACCGTATTGCTAAAGGCGAAATGAGTTTAAACTTTTACTTATTTAACCTGCTCAGCCGACTCAGCCAATGTAGGTTTTTACTGCGCAGCTTCGACCTTAATTTTTATTTAAAATATAAGCTTGACAAGAGCATATTTCACTGCCGCAACGTGCGCCATTTCATTAAATAAACCGTTGAGTGTAAATTACTCACCTAAATCCTTTTCTAATTCTATAAAAACATATAAAACTACAAATACTAGCAGCTCTGCGTATGTAGATTGTAAAAAAATTACTTTATGAGATAAACCTTTAGGTTTTTCCTCTAGGTTTCAAGAAGTTAAATTAACAAATATTCAAAGAAATTCTATACAATTAACTTCACATGTTAAAAGTATTCTGATAGGGGTACTATTGTCGGATGGTTGAATTCAAAAAAGAATTCATTGAAATCCTAGAATTGGAATTAAACAGTCAATAATAAACTTTAAGTATCTTTGATACGTTTATAATGAATTAAGTTATTTAACATCTGGTTTACCTTTACTTGGAAGTAGTTTAATGAGGGGTAAAATTTTCTTTAATGTTTCTTTTCAAACTAGACAATTAGATTGTCTAAACGAAATTTTAAATTTGATGTACCTTTTTAAAGAAGGTAAATACGTTAAAACTGTAAAACCTGAATTATTTTTATACCTGGATTATATTGCTTTAGCACACTTTTTACACCAAAAAAGTAATATTAATACTGTGATAATTTTACAAGAAAAAAATTTTATTGATTTATATATCTGTGTTGAAGGGTTTACTACCAAGGATGCTATTGTTCTTATGAATATACTAATAATTAAGTACAATGTTTCTTGTGAGTTACGGTCATCTAAAAATAAAAATTTTATTATTATTCATAAAAATTCTGTGTCTTTACTATTAAAAGGAATTGGTCCTATTTTTAATTCTTTACCTAAATATATTTCCAGTACATCAGGCACCGCGAATGCTAAACGCAAGAGCAAAAAAAAAAAAAAAAAAATATTCGCTAAAGCATTCACCTTACCTATCTTTAGACAAACGTTCTGTAAGATTATTTAGTACAAGCATAGATATTATTACTAATGCTTTATATAAACCTATTTTATCCTATGAAAATGCTGATGTTTTAAAAAATTCTATCATTAACGACAATAAAGGTAAAGCCGGGGTGTATAAATGATTAAATTTAATCTCAGGTAAAAGTTACGTTGGTAGCAGTATAAATTTAGGAAAAAGATTTCAAAATTATTTTAATTATAATTACATAAATGGTTCTAGGCTTTCTATCTTTGGAGTACGTAGTGTGCATAATGGTTCTTATCCCCTAGTGGTCCCAGTAGTGTCTTATCCCAATGCTGATCAGGATAAACTCCGAGTTATCCAAGAAAATACAGGTAAGTCTGGTGTTTATCGTTGAGTTAATTTAGTTAATAAAAAAAGTTATGTTGGTAGTAGTGTTAACTTAGGAAGAAGACTCAAAGATTACTATAGTTTTTCCTATTTAACTAAACAACTTGAGAGGGGTAAAAGTATTATTTACAGTGTTTTACTCCTAGAGGGTTATTCTACGTTTAGCTTAGAAATAATGGAATATTGCGAAAGATCTGAAGCGATATTTCGAGAGCAATATTATATTGACATCTTAAATCCTGAGTACAACATTTTAAAATTAGCAGGCTCTCGCTTAGGTTCTAAACATTCTGAAGAGACAATCCTTAAGTTTAAAGCTCGAAAGGCTAAACCCGAAACCCTCGAAAAGTTTAAAGGTCGAAAACTAACGGCAGAACAAAAAGCTAAGCAGATTAAAGGGCTTAAATTTTATAATTCTAGTCAAGAACATAAAGACCGTTTAATAAAACTATTTACTCTTATTTCACACAGAGTCGCTATTTTTGATACTTTAACTAAAAATACAAAAATTTTCCCTTCTATTAATGAAGCCGGTCGATCTATAGGTTGTTCAGATGCTACTTTGGTTAGAGCTTTAAAATATCAAAAGGAAAAAGGATTAACTAGACTTGTAAAAAAAAGATTTACGATTACCCGCTTACACAAAGAATCTGATCTTACTCCAACACTAGAAATAAGCAGAGAAAATGAAAAATTTAACCATACGTGGGAATCTAATTCTCATATAGTCACGGTTGTAGATATTTTAAAAGGAACTGAAACAGTTTATGGGTCAATACGCGAAGCAGCAAAAGCAATAGGATGTGTTCATGGTACAATCCTTAATGTTTTAAAATTTTTTAATAAAACCGGAGAAACAAGACTGATAAAGAAAAGATTTAAGGTAAAACTTAAACAGCAGGAATAGTAAAAACTACTGGACATAAAGCTTTACTTAGTTATGGATATTCAAATTTTAAAGTCGAAATTTTAGAATATTGTAATAAGGATGAAACTTTAGCTAGGGAGCAGTATTATTTAGATTTATTAAAACCTGAATATAATATTTCGAAGATTGCTGGTAGTCCCCTAGGTGTTAAACACTCGGAAGCTACTAAGATAAAAATGCGAGTCAGTGGTAAAAATAGGACTTATTCTGATGAACATATAAAAAGAACTAAAAAAATGTTTTTGTTACGTTCTGCAGAATCTAGAAATAAAGATGTAGAACGTCTCCTTGAAATAAATAAAGATAAAGGTCACCCTGTAGAAGTTTTAAATATTATTACCAATGAAAAAATTATTTATTACTCTCTAAGAAAAGCAGAAGCTGAATTAAAAATGAGTCGCAGAACCATTGTAAAGTATATAGAAAATCAAAAAATATATCGTAAAACTTTCAAGTTTTCTTATTACCCTCCAATCCCAGATGATTCGTTAGAGACAGGTGAGGGAGAATAATTCTAAACCCGATAAATAATTAAAATTAAGTTATGAATAATTAGCCTAGTTATTGCTAAGTTTTGATGATAATTTAAATATTTAAAAAGAAGCCCCGCCCCAGGGGGGATGGGGAGGGTGAGGGTGCCAGAAGAAATAATGGTATTACCTTGTGTACAGATAATTTCACTTTACAGGAAGTCGTTATATTAATTAATATTTTTATTATTAAATTCAACATAAGTCCTACTATTCATAAAGAAAAAGGGAAATTTAGAATATATATTAATAATAAAGACTTAATGAAAATTAAACCTTTTATTAAACCGTATTTTGCAGATCATTTTTTATATAAAATAGATTAGAGGTTAAAGCATTGAACTAAGGTAGTATAGGCCAACTATGCACTAACAACAGCATGTTCAAAAAAAGGGTTAAGTGTACAAACATCAAAGACGAGTATACTATGTCACCCTTGAGCTACGATCTTCATGGCTAGGATAACGAACCTGTTTAATTATATCTAAATATAATGTAATATGTAAGCTGCGGAGCATATTTAAAAAGGATCATTTTAGATTAATAGGGGCCTAAAAAGATATTAATGCGGTTTATTTAAGAACTTGGGATTGCCTGAAGCTTGAAAAGCAGAGGTAACAGAGTTTTCGTAGTAGTTATCCCTCTGTAGTTGAGTGGTTATGCAAAGGAAAACAGGAGAATTTTTTTTATAATATTTATAAGATGTTTCTCTAGAAAGCCGTATGATGGGAAACTATCACGTACGGTTTGGGAAAGGATTTTTAGCTAATGATTTTTTTTTACGAAAAGGTTGGGGTTAAACTTCTATTTCATAATGATAATTGCGGTACCTACAGGTATTAAAATCTTTTCTTGGCTTGCAACAATATATGGTGGTTCAATTGTTTTTAATACTCCAATGGTTTTCGCATTTGGATTTCTTGCTTTATTCACAATTGGAGGGTTAAAAAACCTGTTAGCTCTCCCTTTAAAGATTACTATATGCTGGGAACTTCTGACAATTAAACTACTAGGGTTTTATATATTCCCAGTAATAATGTCTAATTTTGAACAATCAGCAGGTAACCAACGGATTAATAAAAAAATCCTAGTAGGAACCTCAGAGACTAAACGTAATCCCTTTAATAATATAAAGGTAAGATATAGTCCGTGAAATAAAAATTCAATAATTTATGAGCTTGCAGCGCCTATCTGCTGCGCAAGAGTAAATTTTAATCTTAAAACTTCTATTCGTACTTACTCTACTTTTATTACTATGACCCAACTTGACGGGCGAAGCCAGACAAGCCAGGAGGTAAAAGAAGATAATACTAAAGATTTTATTCCTTTAATAGCCTACGATAATTTTAAAGAAGATAGAATAAATATTTTTAAAGAACAAAAAAATAAATCAGGTGTTTATTGTTTAATTAATAAAATTAATGGTCATTCTTATGTAGGAAGTTCAATTAATTTAGCTTCTAGAATGAAAAATTATCTTAATAATGCTTATTTAAAAAGTAGACAAAATAATAATATGCCTATTGTTAAAGCTTTACTTAAATATGACCAATCAAACTTTACTTTACTTATATTAGAGCATGTTGAAGCTCAGCATTTAATAGTTAGAGAGACTTATTTTATAACATCTGTTGTGCCTTATTATAATGTGTTAAAACAAGGTTATTCTTCTTTAGGTTATAAACATACAAAGGAAACTAAAGAATTATTATCTGAATTAGCTAAAAATAGAGTTCATAGTGATGTTACTAAAGGTTTAATTGCCCAAGCTTTAATTGGTGAAAATAATCCTTTTTATAACAAAAGTCATTCAATTGAAAGTAAAGTAAGAATGATAGAAGCTAAATCTTCTTACCCTGTTTATGTATATAATTCTTTTAAAAAACTATTAGTTATTTTTCCTTCTGTTTCTACTTTAGCTAAATTAATTAAATCTAACCATCCTACAATAGTTGCTGCTATTAAAGAGCAAGACATATTTAGAGGAGAGTGGTATTTTTCCAATATTCCTTATAATATTAGTGATACTCCTTTAATAACTAACTGAATTTCTAAAGAATGTGATAAATTAATATTACATATAAATAATAATAGTCATATTAGAAAAGCAGTTTTTGTATATGACCTTAATAAAAATTTCATATGTAAGTATGATGGAGTAACAGATGCTCAAAGAGGTTTAAATATTAATCATAGTACTATAAAATTTTACGCTAAAGTAGGCGGTATTTATAGTGGTTACATATTTAGCTATGAAAGATTAAAAGACTAATGAATTTTTTTTTCGTAACAGGAATTGTTTTATCAAATGCCAGCCTGGATCTTGCGCTTCATGATATATATAAATACCTTAACAATAAATTTAATTTACTTACTAGCTTTCTGTATCTGTTTCGCAAAAAACTACTACGCCTATACGCAACTGTGGGAAAAAAACAGATTATTTTCTATTTAAGTTTAATATATATGATAAATTTGTGTGGCGTACGCCCTTCATTTAATAACTTTGTTTTTACTGGGTACGAACTAGAAAATTTTTATATATCAGTATCTTTTTTACTTGGATTAAACTTTGAGGCCTGGAAGCCTAAAAATGTAAAGGGACTTATTAAAAATACAAACATAAAAAGTATTAATGATGAGTTACCTCTGGGCTTGCGCACGCGAATGCGAGGGCAAAGGGTTTTTAATTTACCTAAATACCAAGGTCCTCTTTGTTTTCCCCAGGAAAACAAAGATCTAAGTTTTGATTCATCTAAATGCCATATTACCAATGAATATTTTAAAAAATTTTTTGTTGGTTTATTAGAAGGAGATGGTAGTATTAATGTAACTTTAAAAAATAATAATTATTTTTGAGTTAGGTTTATCATTGCATTAAAAAATGAGCCTGGTAACTGTGTTATGCTTGAAAAACTTTCTACAATAGTAGGAGGAAAAGTAGTTATTGAAAGACAAAATAAGTATGTAACTTGGTTAGCTGGAACTAAATCTGATGTAAAAAATATTATAGATATTTTAAATAAATATCCTTTATTAACTGTAAGAAAAAAATGTCAATTGAATTTTGTTGAAAATTGTTTAAAATATAGAGATATAAAAAATTTTCAAAAAAATAGGGAAAATATGTATAGTAAATATAAGGAATTAGTATTAGAATTAAATCAAAAAGAACCTTCTTTAATAGATTTGCCTGATTATTTTTATCCCTGACTTTCTGGTTTTATAGAAGCAGAAGGGAATTTTTCTTTAGTTTTTAATGAAAAAGGTCATCTTAGAAAATCTGCTTTTACAATAGGACAGAATGATGAATACCATATTTTAAATAAAATCAAAATGTATTTTAAAAGCAATAATAAAATTCTTATGGATAAAAAAAAATTTAATCCTAAGGGTTTACCCTCAAAATTTGATTATTTTAGACTACATTTATATAATAAATTATCTAGAGAACTACTTTTTAAACATTTTGATAAAAATCCTTTGCTAGGACATAAAAAAGTTTCATATCAAAAATTTTTTGATTATCATAATGATCGATAGTTTTAAATTAAATTTTGGCCGATTTGGCTTGTAATTGTTAATAACGGTGTCATGTGTAACATTGCTTATTATACAACTAATCTTACTAATAATTATAACTATCACGAAACAAATATTTTTTAAGTACCCCGATTTTTTGATCGGATGCGGTAAATTTGTTTAATTAAGGCGTACGCTATAATTTTTCTGCCGACTCGGCCTTAGTTGTATAAACTTAATTTGATTTTTTTTTTTAAGGCGTACGCCCTATTTTAATCTTATTATGAACGGTGGAATTTATAATAAATAGTTTTAGCGCCACTATCTAGAAAATTATTGTAAGCTATGCCGTGGGTTTTTTTAATTTGGTAAGATAAGTTTTAAAAATCTGTAGAGACTATACGCAATGTATTAATTTAAAACCGTTATTGTTTAAATTAGTAAAGATATAGTCCGAGCCTTAATAAATTGAAAATAATAAAATTTTCGCTTGCAATACGACTTCGATTAATTTATAAGACCCTGCATATGCAGGGCTGTAAAAATTTAAAAATATTTTCATACTAAAAAAGGAAAAACTCAACTTATTACGTAGTTGCTCGAGAAATGGGCCAAAATAATTTATCTTCAACCTCTTTTTTAACCTTGCTTATATTAATTAACTCGCCTTTGTCTGGTTGAGGATCTATAGCATGAACTGATGTTTTAAATTATTCTGCAACCGACTATATGCTGGAAACTATATTATTAGTTAATCATTCACTATTTATTAATACGTTTTATCTTTACAAAGCCCCAAGGGCGCTAGATGCTAGTAAGGTAAGAAGTTATTCTTGTCTTTTAAATAGTCAAAGTAGTGATTTAGCTGTTGGTAACATTACCACAAATATACAATCAGCAGAAAACTGTAAAGGATTTTCAGAGACTGTACGTCGGTTACCTGGTACTGAAGATTATAAATTTTGAAGTTGATTTGCGGGAATCATAGATGGAGATGGAAATTTTGATATTAGAAATGACTCTACAGGTAAAAAAAGAGTTCTTAAACAAATAAGAATAAAATTACACAATAGAGATGTTAGAATATTAACCCGTATACAAAATTACTTACACATTGGTAAAATTAGATCTGATAAAAATAAGCCTTATTCTATGTATATAGTTTCTACTAAAGAAAGTATGATGTTTATTCTTAAAAATATAAATGGCTTAATTAGACTTAAAGTACCAGCCTTTAAAGAAGCTTGTAATTTGTATAATATTGAACATATAGAAGCTAATTATAATATAGGTTTATATGATCCTTATTTTTCAGGACTAGTAGATACAGATGGTAGTATTGTATTTAATTATGCAGGTAATAGGATAGAATGTAATTTAGAATTCCAATTTAATGAATATACTTCTAAACTAAATTTTAATAGTACTTTATTAAATTGTAAGCCAACTATTATTATACGTAAAAAATCTTCTAAAGCTGGAGGGTTAAAATATTTTTCATCCATCGCCTTCAAATTTCAAAATGTTAATAATATGCTATTTATATATGATTATTTTATGCACAATAGACTATATTGTGATATGAAGTTTTATAGAGTTACTAAAATTAAACCCTTTATAGTAATTAGGAAATATAAAACATCTCCTAAACATAGTGTGGAGCATAAAATATATTCAAACTTTGTTATAGATTGAATAAAATATGAAAATCCTTTATGATATAAAGTTCCTTTTGTTAGTAAATACTTATTATAGATATAGTTTTATTATTACAGGTAAAGATACAGTCCACAATTTATACTGTTTGAAGGGGTACGTGCCGTAAGGGTTTCCTGCTTAGAGCCGACGGCTAGCTTAGGCTCAACCATTAGGCAAGCTAGAAACAAAAGCAAGTGTTTTTTTTTTTAGCCTTAGGTGTGCACTACTCACGCTTGTCTAATCATTTAAAAAAAGCGCCAAAATAACATACAGTATAGAGATAAAAGACTTTAGACTTTTTAAATAATTTAAGTATTTAGGTCTCTTTATCTTTTTAGCATTTCCACTACGTATTATCAATGGGAGCTGTTTTTGCTATGTTAGCTGGATTTTACTTCTGAGCTCCTAAAATTATAGGGAAAACTTATAATGATAACTTAGGTAAAATTCATTTCTGAACAATGTTCTTGGGAGTTAATATTACATTTTTCCCTCAACACTTCTTAGGATTGGCTGGTATGCCACGAAGAATCCCAGATTATCCTGATGCATTTGCAGGATGGAATTATATTTCATCTTTTGGTTCTATTGTTTCTGTATTAGGTATTATCTTATTTATTGTTCTTGTTGGTGATATTTTTACTAAGAATGAGGAGGGAAATCAAAATGAGAGTCTAAGCAATAATACTTACCATTTCCCTGGGCACTTTTCTGTAAATAAAAGTTTAACCGAAACTACTAATTTTGCTAGTACTTTAGAATTTGTTGTAGCTACTCCTACTCCTTCTCATGTTTATAATGTATTACCTATCTTAACAGAAAATAATCCTGAGGTAAAATTAATATCTAATTCTTCAAGCTCCACCAAGGTGAGTACTAAAAATTAAGGAGTTTTTAAATAAAAATAAAAGTTATATTACTACGTTTAGTCTTATACTAACGCTGGTGAGCATATTTGTAAAAATTTATAAAATTGGAAAACTTATTTCTTTTCATTAGTTCTAAACCTTCAGTCTAATTATAATCTTTAATTTCTAAGCTTTTTAATAGGAAAATTCTTTGAAAAATATCAATATTTAATTACTCATAACATATCTGCCGCATTAGAGAAATAAGATTTAAGTGATACAGCAAAAATACCTACCACTAATTTTACAGAGGAAGCAAGTAGCGCTACTAGCGCTAATGTAGTTTTTAACGAGCTTGTTAATTTAGATTTTCCCTTGTAATAGAGTCTTGAGCCTTTTACATAACCAGATGTTTAGTGGTTAATTTTTTATGTTCGAGAATGTATACGGAGGCAGTAATAGATTCAATAGTGCCTTCCATGCTGAAAATAATATAATAATTTTAAATTTAACCTGCTAGGACTACAGAAGCCGTAAACAGTTAAACTATACGTACATGATTGTGTGGCTACGCCTTTGCTATAGATAACGCAATAAAATAAAAGGTTACTTAAAAAAAGGTAACCTAATGGCCCTCAATTATACAGCAAATTGTTGTTAACTCTGATAATTTGTGAAGAGCTAATCCCCAAACAGGTCGATAGATGTTATAATAATTTTCTGAAATTAGACTGAAAAAAAAAAAAATAGCAATGATTATGGTGTAAAGAGCGAAATACAAGCATTTGTATTACTTAACAGCATAAGTCTTAGCGCCTCTGATTCTGAATCAGATTAACAACATAAGGATATGTAGTATTTACCCTTTACAGCTAGTGTTTAAAAACAACTTTAAACCCGTGGTTTAATTAGGTGTTTATTTAGCATAAGGTGCCATTTTTTGCCGTACGGCCTTAAGAGCAAATAATAGTTTTTAAATTTTATAAATTAAATTCTTATTTTGGCTCCGCCAGCCCTTTGGTTACCGCCTTGTATCTTTTATAATAATTAAATCGCTTCGCGCTCGCTTCGCGCTCGCTTCGCGCTCGCTTCGCGCTCGCTTCGCGCTCGCTTCGCGCTCGCTTCGCGCTCGCTTCGCGCTCGCTTCGCGCTCGCTTCGCGCTCGCTTCGCGCTCGCTTCGCGCTAAAAATGTTTATATTAAAACGTCTCCGACTATCGCGTTAGCTAAAGGAGATGAGGAGTTTATAGGCCTTTATAACCTTTTGATATTTAAATAAGATAAAACGATTATACTTAGTTAATCAAAAGTTTAGGGAGGGTTAAGTTATGTGGAGTTAATCAAATTTTAAATTTTACCTAAACTTTTGGTTATTAGCAGGAAGACTTCTTTTAGGCTAGTCTGGGGTTAAAAAAAGATTTTTATTTTTTAATTAACAATTTTATTTATAATTTCTCTTATATTTATCTACCCCTCCCATAGCCCTCACATGGCACCAGGGCAAGGGCTGTTTATTTTTAAATATAAACAATTAAATATATAACCCCTTTTTTTTAAGACTGAGTCTACATAGAAGCATTAGTAGTTGCATTATTTAATACCTGTAAACTGTAGGGTGAGTTTTGTATAAACTACATGGAAGGCCTCCAAAGAACAGTGGGTACCTAATTTATCAAGGGCGGAGCCTTTAAAAGAAATTAGAAAGCTTTTTAAGTTTTTAACTTGAAACGGTTGCGTGTCAAAGATAAAAACTTTTATAGGTTCGCAGTAAGCTTAAAGTTTTGGTATGTGGAAAACAAGATTTTTACGATTATTCCTTAATACTTTAGTTATTTAAAATTTTTTTGGTTTCCTCTATTTTTTAAGTACTTTGTAATTACTTTACTCAAAAGGTTGTAAAAATATATAATATTGTTTTAATGGCTCCGCCTTTAATTAATGAAAAAATATAAAGGCGTAGCCACAGTAATATATTATATTTGTTTATTTTTACAAGTAAGTACACATCTGATGGTTAAAGGTATCGTTAGAGCTTGAGATTTTTAAGTTTAAATTTAACCCTTTTACCTGCACCCGAGCACTTAAATTTATCGAGGTCTGCATGTTCTACCGCAAGCCAGGCTGTAATTTATAAAAATGTTTTACTAGCTCATTTTCTAGTTTTCATAAAAACTGAACCTTTGCATTACTCCTGACTCTGCATATTTAGTCTGCTGCATAAGAAACGTAAGCTTCATAAAAATAAAGGTCCGGTTTTTTAATTTACCCTCCTAAACCTCTCCCCTTTCAAATGAGATCTGATCTATCAATGGTAATATTAACGATTTTTATTCTAATAATATCCCTTTCTTTGCCTTTTATTAAAAATAATTTAAATTCTTCTTTAATAAGAAGATTAAGTGCTATCTCCTTTTTATGTGCCGGTGTATTAGTTTATAATACATTACATATTCAGTTAATTGGATCAGGTATAGGGCTGTATAGCGGTTTATTTCAAGTTAATATCTTAACTAACTCAATATCTTTCTTTTTAGTGTTAGTAAGTGCAACTATATTATTAATATGGCCTTTAAGTGTTAACTACACTACTGCGCTAGACCAAAGTGAGGCTAGACCTATAAATGTTAAAACTGAAGTGCAAAGCCACACTAATTCAGTAACAGAATTGCCTATAACAATAATAGAAAATTATAACAATGTTTCAAATGTTAATAAATCAAATGAGTATTGTTTAATAGTTTTATTTAATATATTAGGTGCCTTATTTTTAGTAAGTTCTTCAGATTTAATTTCTATGTACTTAAGTATTGAGTTACAATCTTTTGGTCTATATATTTTAGCTACTCTTTATAAAGAAAAACTATCTGCTACTTCTGCAGGATTAAAGTATTTTTTACTAGGAGGGTTATCTTCATGTATAATTTTATTAGGATCAGGTTTAATTTATACTTATACTGGTTTAACTAATCTAGAATTAATATATACTTTAATAAGTATTTATTTTAATAATTACAGTGATTCGGGGGCAATTTCTTTATTAAATACAGTTTTAAATTTAGAATCTCAAAATTTATTAAGCGCTCTACGAGTTAGTGATTATTTATCCTATTTTGGTGATGCGAATTCAGGGGTTGGAGTACTTTCAACAGAAAATATTTTATTAATAAATGATAAACTAAAAGGAATAGGAATAGGGATACTTTTAATATTTTCAGGTTTCTTATTTAAAATAGCTGCTTCACCTTTTCATAATTGAGCTCCTGAAAGAGGGTATGGGAAACCCTCTACATTTGGGATAAAACTGCCAAACTCCGGAAACCCCCTAAACCTTCTGGTACCAAGCCTTATTTGAAAAGATACTGGTGGATGAATTAATCACTCATGTATGGTAATAAGTCAGAATCCTTCTGAAAAGAACGTGGGCAATCGCGGATCTAAGTCAATATTAAAAAAAAATATTGTAAAAGAGCAACGAGTAGACGGTAGTTGAGTGTCTTCTAATAAGAGTAGCAGAGGAACTTTAAGATGTACTCTAATGGGTTTCGAAAGAAACTATCAAGTTAAAATCCCTTCTAATCTAATTATTCAAAGACGGCCTTATTTTAAAGGATTTTACAAGGACAATAATAAACATACCACTTTAATTGAACCTTGATTTATCTCAGGATTCACTGACGCTGAAGGTTGTTTTGCTATAATAGTCCGAAAATCGCCAAAAACAAACTTAAGTTGACGATTAGAAATTAATTTTATAATAAATCTACATAAAAGAGATCTAGATCTCTTAAAACTTATTCAAACTTACTTTAAAGGAGCAGGTAGAATAGGTAAAGAAAGAAATGGTTGTTGTGATTTTACAGTAAGTTCTCTAGGTGATATCTTGACGAAAGTAATTCCTCATTTTGATAAATACCCTTTAAAAACTAAAAAATTAGCGGACTATCTTTTATTTAGAGATGCTGCTATGATGATGAAGCGTGGAGAACATTTAACTTTTGAAGGATTACAAAAAATAATTAATATCAGAGCTTCTCTTAATAAAGGTCTAACTCCTTCTTTAAAAGAAGCTTTCCCTTATACTATTGCAGTTGAAAGATATCTTCCTTCTTATGAAACTTTTGATATACACCCTCAATGAATTGCTGGGTTTGTTTCAGGAGATGGTTGTTTTAAATTGAGTATTAAAGAATCTAAAGCTTACAAATTAGGTTATCGTGTAGCCTTAATCTTTGTAATAACACAACACATTAGAGATGAAGTGCTACTAAAAAGTTTCGTAAATTTATTTGGATGTGGAAAAACTTATTCTTATAAAAACCATACTGAATTTATATGTCAATCTTTTAAAGATAATCATGAAAAGATTTTACCTTTTTTCCTTAAACACCCAATTCTAGGTATAAAATCACTGGATTTCGAAGATTGATGTAAAGCGGCGGATTTGATCAAAACAAAAGCCCGTTTAACTAATGAGAGTATTGAGAACCTTCGTAAAATAAAAATAGGTATGAATAAAGGTAGATACATAAAATAATTTCTAGTATTTTTTATCGGTTATAAGCTAAGTTTTAAATTTAAAACACCGCGACGCATGAATTATGAAACGCCGCGGTGCATGAAATATGAAATATCTTATAAAAAAATATGATATATGTTATATAAAATATGATATATACTTATCGTCAAAAAGCTGTTCTTTTATTTAATTAGTAGGATAAATTTAACCGCCATGGATGTATATGATGACAGTCCTACTTTAGTAACAACTTGGTTAACTATTATGCCAAAAATATCAATATTAATATTTTTATTACAACTATTAATTGGAATTGATGTTTATTTAAATTTATTTTCTATAGGTGTAAGTCAAACTATTGATAACTTTAATTTATCTGGTACAACATTGGAGCAACTACTTAATTTATTATTTGATAATTTAGTAAATATTTTATACAAATTACAAGGCGTAAGCACACCTAATTACATATTTAATGCAGGTAGTGAATTAAATACCCCGAATGTAATTGAATTAAATATTAATAATAGTTTAAACAGCGTGAGTCCTAGTTCACCGTCTGTAAATATATTAACTAATCTTTTATTATTAAGTTCTTTATTATCTTTAATAATAGGTGCAATAGTAGGATTAAGTCAGATTCGAATTAAAAGATTATTAGCTTATAGTACTATTAATCATGTTGGTTTTTTATTATTAGCTTTATCTGTATTTTCTAATTCATCTCTCCCTACAGGTGCCGAAGCATTTATTTTTTATATAATTCAATATACTATTACAAACTTAAATATATTCTTAATTATTTTAGCTTTAAGTTATATTATTAACAATAGTATAGATATTTCATACTTTAATTACGGTTTAGATAAATCAAAAAATAATTTAATATCTTTACCTAAACAAGGCGTACACACTGCTGGAGTTAGTGACGGTTCTATATCTCCTTCCCTAGCGGATCTTACGCAAAAAATAAAAAATATTAATGAAAATAAGGTAAATATCTTAAATGAAGCGTACGCTGGCTCTTCCCTAAAAATAATAAAAATAAATATTTCTGATATAGAATATATTAATTCATTGAAGGGACTATTCTATAAAAACCCTATTTTAAGTTTAAGTTTTTCTATTTGTTTATTTTCATTTGCAGGGGTTCCTCCTCTAATTGGATTCTTTGCTAAACAACAAGTACTTTATTCTTCAAACTCTGCTGGATACTTTTTCTTATCTTTAATTGCAATAATAGTTAGTGTAATTAGTGCTTTTTATTATTTAAAAATAATTAAAATTATTTTTAGCACAAATGCTAAACCTAAAATAAATATTAGTCAAACTACTTCTCTTAAAAATTATGCTACCGGAGTCACAGGAGTCATAGGAAAAATTAATAATAAAAACATTTCTTTATCTCATTCAAATGCCTCTGGCCTTGGAGAAGAAAATTATCTAGATAGCTATAATCGCAGAGGTACTTCGCTCAACTTTGGATTAGAAGTAGGAGGAGCGGAAAAATTCAACACTAGAATAGTCTCTCACTTTATTCCTTGGTTAGGTATAGGCGATTGAAGTACTAATATGTTAAGTAATGCACATAGTTTTATAATTGGAACATTAACTATTTCTATTATGATATTTATATTAAATCCAGAATTATTATTAAATAGTATAGCTATTATCACTAGCCTAATTTTAAATTTATAAAATGAATACTTTATTAATGCTTTTTATTTTTATTCCTATTTTAATATTTATTTTACTATTTTTAAATTTTTTATTAGCTCCTTCTAACCCAGATGCCGAAAAACTATCTATTTATGAGTGTGGGTTTACTTCTGTTTACGGTCAAACTAGGTCAACATTTCATATTAATTTTTATGTTGTTGCAATGTTTTTTCTTATTTTTGACCTTGAACTCATACTTTTATTTCCTATCTCTGTTTCTTTAAATCAGGTAGGTATGTACGGTTTTTCTATTGCTATAATTTTCTTTATTGTACTTACAATTGGATTTGTAATGGAAATCAGTTCAGGAGCCTTGAAATTATCTAAACCTAAACCTTAATAATTTATTATAAACAATTTTATTAATTTTATCGCCGCCCGAAGGTAGGCGCGAAATTCGTTTTTAGGTGTTAACCTATCTTCTGGTAGTTCTTCTATTGTGTTATTGATATTTTTGTGCAACGGCGCAAGGGTTCGAAGAACTATAATATTTTTGCTTTTTATTGCTTGTTTATCAATTATCAATATTGCTATTTATTTGCTTTATATATAACTAATCATAAGTGGTTTACGGATAAGAATTCTAGCGCCTTTGGCTTGCGCAGCAGAAAGAGAAAAATATTAGTTAAAATGGTAAACATTTATAGAAAAACTAGAATTGGTTTCATAATATTCTAGTTAATTTTATTTTTATTTTGTTAAAAGCAAAATTTTATCGGCACTAGAGGAATTAAACGAAATACGTAAAAAAAGAAAACAAGTTATTTTTTCTTCCTCTAAAGATGACCTATCATTTTAACACTCAACCTTTTTTAATTATTATTAAAACAATCAACTTTAAGATTCTCCAATTTTTAATTCTATTAAAACAATCAACTTTAAGATTCTCCAATTTTCTAATTTTTAATTCTATGAAAATATCATTACGTAAAAGATAATTTTAATCCTGTAAAAGATAATCTTAATTATGTAAAATCCTCATTACGTAAAGATACTCTGAGTGTAAAGATAAGAGTATGTACCGAGTATACTCTTTATATAGCTTTTATTACTACTGTTTACAGTATTTAAAGTATAATCCTTGGTCCAGGATGTTAAGGTAAACCAATAAATATAAATATGAATAATTTCTTTTTAGTACATATAAACAATAGCTTTTTAATTTTTAAGTTTTTTAAAAAATGGCCTCTAAATTATTGTGGGAGGGTTGTAAAAAGTAAAATAACTTAATCTTCTCATATTATAGCTACACAAGCCTCTAACGGATCTTTTGAGGCCCAATTCACAGCTATCGGATAAACTGTAATTAAATGCCCTTTAGTTGCGAAGCAGCTGAGGAAACTCTAAACACTTTAAAGGAATTATTAAATGCAGCTATAGGTTTAGAGATTTGTATAATACTACTATTATTTTATTCTATAATAATCTTAATATTTTACAACATTTCTCGCGCTTCGCGGTAAAAAGAATTAAGTCTTAATTGGACTGCTCAAATACCTTCTGGTGTAAAGATAAAAAATTTTATTTTATCAAAAAATGTGAGGTATCGCTCCACGCTTAAATATAACTTATTTATACATCACTTTACCCGTATCTTTATTTTTTAGCTTAGTCAATACTGGGTTTATTCTAGTAATTTTATATGCGTTAACAAACTGTTAAATAAAAAGATTATTTACATAAAAGATTTTCTACATAAAAGCTTTCAGATTCTTTGATATTTAAATTAATTAACTTATTACCTGATAGAATTATTACGTATAAATAGTCGGAGATAGTATTCAGGGGTGGATATGGTTTTAAGAGGGGGTGGAGGTAGGGGGGTTAATAAATTTAAGTTAAGTTATTTCCTTTAAATTTAAGTTAAGTTATTTGCTTTAAGCACGGAGCGATAGAGATAATAAATTTAAGATATTTCCATCAAAAAAAGATTAAAAGATAAAAAATGTGACAAAACGTACTATAACATTAAAAAGACGTTATATTTTGTTATATTTTGTTTGTCATATTTTGTCATATTCTGTCATAATCTAATGTTTTATTGTGTTTAAGTGTTAACTATTTTATGCCCAGTTCAAAAAAAAATATTTAAATGGAGTGTTAACATAATGTTAAATAATTTTTATTTTATATTTATCGTTATCCTCCACTTTTAATCACGATGCGCCTGGCGCCTTAATCTAAAAAAAAAATAATAAAAATAAAAACTAAAAATTGATTATAAGGCGTACGCAGAGAGAAGATTATTTTGGCGGCTAAAATTAAAAATTTAATATTTATACTTACATGCAAAAAAAATATATTACTTGCAAAAAAAAAATATATTTTTTGCTAATACTTTATAGCTAATAAATTTTGCATCTTTGCTGCTTGAAAGATTTTACTGCCTCCGGCCTTGTGATTTGCCCCTTCACTCTACGGCTACGCCAGCGAAGCGAAAAAAAAAAAAATATATATTTTTTTTTTCTAAACAAATATTGATGTATTTTTACTTAAAAAATATGTGACCTATAGTTAATTTTACTAAATATTACTCCCACCTTTGGTGAGCGTAGCAGATACGCGGCAAAATAAATATAAAGTTATTAGCTATAGAAATAATAATTAATGATATTTAAAAAAAAAATTTTTATTATGAATTTTAACAAATTGATGCGATATATAATGGATGCTGTTTTTAGATTTTGGTGTTTTATTAAAACCAATTTTATATTGGTTTTAGACTATTTATTACCTTATACTGAATTAATATCTAGGGTTAGATTGATTATAGTATTAGTTAGTATTGGTTTTACTTTATATAATATTGGTTTTAATTTAACTCAATTATTAGTTTCTATTTTTGCTGTGTTTTCTTATTTTGGTTTATATTTATCTGGTATTTTAAATTCTTTTTATAGTTGGTTGATTCAAAATTTGACGGAGTTTAAACAGTATTTAAATGGCTTTCAAGATGATTTTAAACCTAAAATGTTTAAGTCTAATGATTCAACTAAGCAAGCTGATGTTTTGAATATGAATAACCCAAATGCTCAAGGAGAAGGGAGCGATAGTACTGGTAGTTCCACTGTAACTCCTTTAACTGTAGAATCGGATCGGTATAATAAGTCTATAAAAGAATATATGGATACAGCTCCTGGGGATGTTCAAAATAAACAGAGAGTAGCGTTAATAGAAAAGTCATTTACCATAGCTCAGAACAGTGCTCATGATAAAGCACAACGATTATATGCTTTAAAAATGGCATTAAGACTTGCTGATTTTGATGACTTTCAAGAAAAGACGTTGGTGAGAGATAACTTTAATGATAGAACAGTTGCTGATTTGCATTTAAAGGCTTTTAATGACCCTGATGTAATACAAGCTTGGGAAAAAATGAACAAAGATTAAATTTTACCAGGTTTGGTTGTTTATTGTTTTAAGTTGGAGGGTGTCTGTACACTTTTCCTTACTATTCATTTTGCACTTGCTCAAAATAAAACTCTTCTCTCGCTCCGCGCTTAACGTTTTAATTTTAATATAAATACGGTTTGAGATGGTAATATAGTTCATTAATTTTATATTTTACACTATTATTAAAAATAATAAACTTTATTACATATGTAATAATTAAATTAAAAATCATAAATTTAAAAAAAAATTAACAATTATGTATTGATTTTTTTTTTTACCTTTAACATAAGATAAAATTTTTATACTTAGATTACTTGCAAAAAAAAATATATTTTTTGCTAATACTTTATAGCTAATAAATTTTGCATCTTTGCTGCTTGAAAGATTTTACTGCCTCCGGCCTTGTGATTTGCCCCTTCATTCTACGGCTACGCCAGCGAAGCGAAAAAAAAAATATATATTTTTTTTTTCTAAACAAATATTGATGTATTTTTACTTAAAAAATATGTGACCTATAGTTAATTTTACTAAATATTACTCCCACCTTTGGTGAGCGTAGCAGATACGTGGCAAAATAAATATAAAGTTATTAGCTATAGAAATAATAATTAATGATATTTAAAAAAAAAATTTTTATTATGATTTTATCTTTATTAATTATACCTTTAATTGGAGTTTTAATGTTAATTCCCTTGGGTTCTAGTTCTAGTACATATTCAGGTTCAATATTAGGTTCTGTTTTTTCTTCTGGTACTACTGTAAATTCTAATACTAGTTCATCTAATTCTAAATATTCGGATGTTAACTCCAAAGAATTAATGAAAAAAATAGCACTATTTGTATCTTTATTAAATTTATTAGTTTCGATTTACATGTGATTTCAATTTGATAATAATTCTGCAAATTATCAATTTGTATATGAGTTTAATAGTTTAAATTTTTGCCATTTTCACGTAGGTATAGATGGTATTTCTTTATATTTTGTTGTGCGCCCTTTAACTGTAAATACAAATCTTGAGTTGTCTCGCTTCATGCTTCTTTTCTTAAATTTTTTATTTATATTTTATATTACCCTGCCGGCCTCTAGGCTTACAGGTATATTAAGTACATGCTGAAAATACGCAAGAAATATAAAAATTTTATTAAGAAAAAATTTTACAACTAAGATTGAGCCCGTTCCACTAAGAACCGTAACTGAACTTGCGTTACGTAAACCTAATAACTTACCTGCAGTCGAAATGACAAGGGGACCGGAGCATGTTATTAAAGTCCTAAAAGATGTTAAGTATAAAAATCTGAGGGGCAAGGTACTTTTTACCCATGTTCAATTTATAATGCCATCACAGAACTATAATCTGGCTTTGAAAATACTTGTTACAAAGTGCAACCATAATTATGTAGAAAAGCAAACTGCATTATTAAGTTCATGGTTGCTGATAAGAGAAAAATCTCTAAGGCAGTGTGCTAAAGGTAGAATATCAGACTCATTTATAGGAACTGGGGATCCCCTAAACCTGGAAACAGGCATAAATACAGAAGCGCAAAGCGAGAAAATTATAAATTTTTTGCCTTTAGAGTCTTCTAGAAAAATATTTACTTTGGATGGCTTTGCCTATTTTAGCCAACCCTTGGGCCTAAAAGGCAAGGGATGATGCAAAAACATTAAATTGTTAGCTAATAAAACTCCAAAGGGGGACGGAGTGATCGTAGTACCTTCGGTAATCCGAAGGGAAGGGTCACAGGAAACAGTGATCTCAAATTTTAGAGCTGGTGAAGGGAATACTTTACACTCTATATGGAAAAGATCAAAGACAAATGGTTATAATCCATATGATTCAATACATTTAAACACTAAAAATACACGAGTACGAAATTATGCTACTTCACCTGTTGTACCTGTAAAATTTTATACTAATGCTGATACTCAAAAATTATTAATTATAAAAGAAAACGCAGGAAAATCAGGAGTATATAGATGAGTAAATCAAGTTAATGGAAAAACATATATAGGGAGTTCTGTTAATTTATCAACAAGATTTAGACAATATTATAATATTAAGTATTTATTGCAATATAAAATGCCCATCTATAAGGCGTTGTTAAAACATGGTCATTCAAATTTTAGCTTAGAGGTACTCGAATATTGTGAACAAGCTCAATGTATGGAAAGGGAGCAATATTCTATAGATCTATTAAAGCCGGATTATAATATACTCCAAACTGCTGGTTCCTTGCTAGGATTTAAACACTCTAAGGAATCTTTGTCCAAGATATCTAGAGCTTTAACAGGAGAAAAAAACCCGATGTATGGCAAAATAGGAGAAAATAGTCCTTTGTACGGAAGAAAACTAAGTGAACAAACACGGGACAAGCTCTCTATTGCTTTTAAAGGAGAAAATAATCCGAGATTTGGGAAAAAAAAACCTGAGGGCTCAGGTAGTCCTAGTATTAAAATAAAAGTATTAGATATACTTACAGGTGTTAGTACTATTTATACTTCAATGAGTGAAGCAGCAAAAGCCCTTAATTGTCCTTCCTCGAGTATTAGTGGGTATTTTTTTCGAAAAAGACAGACACCTTTTAAAAAAAGATTTTTATTGGAAAAACTCTAGCAAAAAAATATCTAATATTTTAAGTCCATCGGTGTTGACAGCAACGATTAGTAGTGGAATGGGATTAAATAATAAATTCGTCCTTAATTCTAGTGAAGATATTAATTCACCTAATAATATTTGTACTAAAAATTTAATTGCTTTATTGAGTTTGCAGTCTATTTATAATGAGGTTTTTAAGTTAATTAAATCAAAATTGCATCTTATTCAAAATATGTCTGTAGAGGATAAACAAGCATTAAATAATAAATCAAGTATAAAGTTGGATGAAATTATAAAAAATATAAAAAATTGAACATATTCATGTGAACCCTTATATATAAAAAAATCTAATGAACATATCACTAAATTAAAATATTTAGCTTTACCATCTCTTAAGGATATAATATTACAATCAGCAATAAAACTACTTCTTGAGTCTAATTGTGAAAAAAAAATTTTTAATTGTCAAAGCTTTGGGTTTAGACCTAATAGATCTGTCCACCATGCGTTAAATTCAGTAAAAGAAATGAAAGGAGTAACCTGAATTATTGAAGGAAGAATTAATAGTTTTTTTGATAATATTAATTATAACGTATTAGTTAATATAATTAAGAATAAATTAAATCCTGATAGAACTCTTATGGGAATTTTTAATAAACTTTTTAATGTAGGTCCTTTAGTAAATCCTTTTTTTGATATAATTTCACCTATCTTATTTAATATTTATTTAACTCCTTTAGATGAGTTTATTGATAAGTTAAAAGAAAATTATACTATAAGTAACATAAAGATTTATTATGTTAGGTTTGCTAATGAGTGAGTAATAGGTGTGGGGGGTAATGTACATAATCCTAAGGAATTAGCTAATATTCAGGAACAAATAAAGACCTTTTTAAGGGAGAAGCTGAAATTAGAATTAGAAAAAAATAAGTTAACTCATTTAGGAAAAAATTATGCTAATTTTTTAGGTCATTATTTAAGATTACCCCCAAGTGTGGGCAAACCTACGGGGGTATTAACAGAAAATTCTAAATACTACCTTTCATGTAATGCACCGAAAGTTTTAATTCCTTTAAATGACTTAAAATCTAAACTTATTGAAAAAGGATTTGCAGATGATTATGGTCACCCTAAATATGTAGGAAAAATCTTACATTTATCAGATTATGATATAGTTAAATATTATAATAAGTTTCTAACAAAAATTCTGATATTTTATAGTATGGCTGACAATTGTTCAGGTTTAAGAGAATTATTATATATTTTAGAATATTCTTTAGCTCATACACTTGCAGCAAAACACAGATCTAGTTTAGCAAAGATATTTAATAAGTATGGTAAACCCATTGTTGTAAATTCTAAGGATTTAGGAAAAGTAAGATTTATCAAATCTAAATTATATCTTAAGAATAAAAAATTTAATGTAGAATTAGAAATGTGGAAATTAGAATATAATGTAAAGGACCCTATTTCTATACTTATTTAAGAGAGGGTTTAAGTGTATTATATCGATTGCAACAAAAATCGCTTTGCATACTGTTTCTGGAGAGCCGTATGCGGTGAAAATTGCACGTACGGTTCGGTGGGAGCGATTCATTGGCCTTAATAAGGTCGTAACTCGCGACCCAACTTATTAACAACTTTTATAACTCCTATTTGTATTTTATCTAATTGAACCGATATTACTGTAAAATTAAAATATTTTTTAATTTCTTTTTTAATATTAGAAACATTACAAATTGCTGTTTTTGTAGTATTGGATTTATTTCTTTTTTACATTTTTTTTGAATCTGTTTTAATTCCCCTATTTTTTATTATAATAATTTGAGGTGGTAGCAGTAATAAATATAGAGCTGCTTTTTTATTATTTTTATATACATTAGCTGGTAGTTTATTTATGTTACTTGCTATATTGTACATATATCAAAATACTGCTTCAACTGATTTTTTATTATTATCTTTAACTGATATTAACTTAAATTATCAAAAAATTTTATGGTTGTCAATATCCTTCAGCAAGATAAATTTTAGTAATAGTAATGTTTTTTATAAACCTTTTAGTAGCGGAGCGCTTGGATCACTACACCCTACTCGCGGAGCGTTTAAAGTATCAGGCCCTTATTTTTCACTAATAGGCCGGAGGCTACGAAGCGATAAATTTAAGGGTCCTCAAATTTTTACTTATCGTTTCTTAAATACTGAAACCGTAGCTGCTAAATATATTCAATTTAATCTAACCAATAAAAAGCAAATAATTATTTTGCCTTTGGCTGGCAGGCTTGCCGACAGGCGGTGCCTTGCCTTGCCTTGCCGAATAATAAATCCTCAAGCGCTCCGTATTCCCCTATGTGGTTTGAGCGATAAAGTTTTTTATGAGGGCCGAGCCACGGATACAAAATTGTCTAAAGAAAAAAACCTTACTAAAAGCATGACCAACAAATTAATGCATTTTAGTAATAGCACTTTAAATTATAGAGTAGGCCTACCTACGCTGACGCGCGGAGCGAGAGAAGAGTATAGTTTAGTAGTTTATTTGTCTCCCACTTCTATAGGCTCTACCTTAAAATATAAAGGTTTTACGTCAAAACTTAGAGAAATGTGTAAAATTCCTATACATTTACATTCTATTCTCTTAGGAGTACTTTTGTCAGATGGTTGATTATATAAAAATAAATCAGGTAAAACTTTATTTGCTCTAAAACAAACTAATTTTGAGTATCTTTGGTTAGTTTATACTAACTTTTCTCATTATTGTAGATCACTACCTATTACAACTAAAACAACTGTTAAGGGTAAAAATTTTACTAGTTTCATGTTTGCTACTAGAGTTTATCCTTGTTTTACCGAATGACATAATATGTTTTACCAAGAAGGGAAAAAAGTAGTGCCTTTAGATTTATATAACATGTTAAATTATGAAGCATTAGCCCATTGGATTCAGGGAGATGGAACTAAAGTTAACAAAGGTTTGACTCTCCAAACTCAATCTTTTACTATTCAAGAGTGTGTATTTATTATAAGTATTTTAATACATAAATTTAACTTAAAATGTAGTATACATATGCAAAGAAATCAACCTACTATTTATATTTCAAGTAAATCTATGAAAAAACTTATACCTTTAATATTACCTTATATGTGTAGTAGTATGCTATATAAAATAGGTGTAGTGCGTATGCCATCCAAATAATTTAAAGAACAATGATTTTATTACTAATGTATTATATCTGAGTGGCAAACTCGAGAGACCTCTTGAAGTGAGAATAAGTAATTACTTTAAGAATATCGTCGAACTAAGTCAATGACTGGAAACTATCATTGTAAAAGCGTAGAGGCCAAACGCCACATGATCATCTAAGTAACAATAAAATTGTTATATGAGATTAGAAGAAATGGTCCGGTTCACCGGTGACGGATTTTAGCTTAACATCTAAATAAGATATGAATACCATGTTTTCAGGACAGTATATAATTGTATTCATATTGAGAAAATAAGCCTGCTGTATCTGAAATGATAAAAGGCTGAACCCTGAGCATTTTTTATTAGTTTTGCTTTTAAAACTCCTTTATTTCCTTTCCATATTTGGTTATTTAGAGCTCATGCTGAGGCACCTTTAGCTGGTTCTATTATTTTAGCTGCAGTAATATTAAAATTAGCTTCTTATGGGTTTTTAAGAGTACTTATTCCATTTTTCCCGGATGCTTGTTTATTTTTTTTACCTTTAGTTCAAACTATAGCTGCTATAACTGTTATTTATGCTTCTTTATCTACATTGAGACAAATAGATAATAAACAATTAGTAGCTATGTCTTCCGTGGCTCACATGGGAGTTGTAGTTTTAGCTTTATTCTCTAATAATATTCAAGGTATTGAAGGTGGTATTTTACTGGGTATTTCTCATGGGTTTGTATCTCCTGCTTTATTTATCTGTGTAGGTGGAATAATTTATTCAAGATATCACACTAGAATAATTAAATACTTTAAAGGACTAGTAAATCGAATGCCTTTATTTACTACTCTTTTCTTTGTATTTATTTTATTTAATACTGCTATACCTTTAAGTTTAAATTATTTAGGTGAATTTTTATCTTTAACAGGAGTTTTCTTACAGTCTCCTTTTATATCTATCTTGGGAGCTAGTGGTATTGTTTTAAGTGCTGCTTATTCTATTTGGGTTTATACTAGAATTTCTTACGGTTCTTATAATAATCCCGTTTATGAAATTATGGGTACTGTAAAAGATATTAATAGAAGAGAGTATTTTTTATTACTACCTCTGCTTATAGTTACTTTAGTTTTAGGTATATTACCTAATATTGTATTAGATGCTTTACATGTTTCTGTTACAGCTGTTTTATATAATATTATATAATATTTTTACACAGCCATTTGGCGAAGTTGTGGGGCTCCGCCCTTTAAGCATTCTACTCTAGGGTTTTAGGACTAGTACTGCGATCTTTACCTCCCCAGGCCTAATAAAATTTTTATAGAGGCCTACTTAAGGTAGGTAATTTATCATAGGACTTTTGCCCTTTGAGTTTGCTTTGCTACCGGAGTGTATAAAATTTAATATTTTAAAAGGCGCAGGTGAACCTGTTAATTAATTAGCTTTAAAAGAGAGATAGCTGTGTAGTGTAGTTTGAGGCTAATGCCTTTTATGCAGTAGGCGAAACCACACTGCTATTGCTTAGCAAGAAAAATAAAATTATAATAAGATACGTAAAACCTTTATTTATGGCTCCGCCTTTTAAGTAAGGCAATAAGAAAAAATTTTTTTATTTAATGTCCTTTGCTAGGCGTCTGCCTTTTAGTGTTAGTTATTTTTATCGTAAACTAGGTTATACGTTAAAAAGGTACTTAAAACTTTCATAGCATGGCTTGTAACAATTTAAATTTTTTTATTTTTATTAATTTATAATAACTCTTAATTTCCTTACCTCTTAAGCACTAACCTTCTTAAAACCTCTTTTTTTAAAGCTCAAAGGGTAAAAAAAAAATCTTTAGTATCTGTTAACCGTAGCTGAAACAGTTTTAGTATTTGGATTTTATTGGCGTAGAGTAAATGGTGTTTTTCTCCCTATTAATTTTTAATTAAATCCATAGCTCTATTTTACCTCACCTTACACCTATTTAACTAAAATTTTGCGCGTAGCGGTAAATACAAATAAACTAAAAATTTATGCTCCCCTTAATTAAACAGCCTTTTAACCTTAAAGTAGCTGTGGTAGTTTTTAATAGTAGTAAAACTGAAAACTGAGCTTATAAATATAACCTTTGTTCTGCGTACGCCTTGTTACTTTGTTCCTTTTGTTAGGATTCTCTTACCAGCTTTTGTACCCTAGCCTATTAAAAAAATTTTTTTTTTTTTCTTTTAATAGATGAACCGGTGTGTCTAAATATGCCGCTTAATTTGAGAAACATGAAATAATAATTAATGATATTTTTATAATAAAAAATGTCTTACAATGCTAAGCATAACAATACTGCACTTTTTGTGTACGCTTAAAACTATTCCAAGGACAAAATGGTGGCAGAATGTCGCACCTTAGTAAAGTCTGGTTAAATAATGGTATTCGACGTGTACCAGATTAATTCCGCGTTTTTATAAATGGAGAGGTGTTGCCAGTGCTACGTAGACTAAGATTTTAAGAGCAATACTTTCTTATTTATAATTATTTAAAATAGACAACTTTTGCTAACGTTTAACGATTAGGCTATTTAATTAAAATTTTTGTTTTTATATAAAAATCTTTAGGCTAAAGCTATGCAAGACCTTACCCTCTAGGGTGGGCGAAACTATTTAATTAATTATTTAAATAGGTAAGAATAGGGCTTTTCATCTGCTTTGCGTGCTTGTATTAAGCTAAAGGTTTAAAAGTTATCACTTAAAGATTACGCCTCTAATTTTTTTATCTTTTTCTGCGTACGCCTTCTTAATAAATCTTACCTAATGATTAAAAAAGCCGAGGGGAGCTTAAGGGTGGAGCCATAGATGTATGTTTTTTAATTTTAGATCCAAGCCCTCGCTGCCTCCAAAGGTGACGCTGGTGTTGAGCCATAGGGTAAAAAAGTGTAATAAATTAAACCTTGTCAGCATAGTGGCATATAGCTAAGCCTTCTATTTAAAAATAAATTCTCTTACCTCCAAAGTAGTCCTTAAAAATTTAACCTTCCAAATAACACACGCGCGGAGCGTTAGATTTATTCTCATTAAACTTTAACCTTGATTAAAAAGTAAAATTTTCTTAACTTTATCTGCTAAAATATATTTTGTCCTCCGGCTTACTGCACACATCTCTATTACTTATTATTTATTATTTTTTATTTAGATTTTATAGCTGTGTACAAAAAATAAAAAAGGGGGGGGGTTGGAGTACCTATCGTTAAAATTAAAAAAGATACTGCAACCTATTTTGTAACTTGTAACTGAATTTTTTTAGTGCAGTATTAGAACACAATTAAAGGTATACAGATGCAAAATATTAAAATTAAAATTAGAAGGCGTACGCAAAATATTTAAATTAAAATTAGAATTAGAAGGCATACACAGAATTAGAAGGCGTACGCAGAAAATTCAATAAGCACGAGCTGCATAGCACTGAGCCGTTGTGCTCTTATACCCTGGCCTTGCACTATGCAGTGCATTTTTCTCGCGGCCCTAAGGTCCCAAGGCGCTAAAGTTCTTTACTTTTTTAAAATTTTTGGGCTGAGCTGGCAAATGGTTAAATTTTTTAAAGGAGTGACTATTGCTTTACGAATATTATTTATATAATAAATTTTAACGCCCCTTGATACCGGGCTAAAGTGAATTGATCAAATATATGTATTTTTGCTAAAATTTAAATTACATAGTACTTTTGGCTTTTTTATGAATACGCTTGAAAAAAAAAATATATTTTGTTTCTAGTACGCCTACTGGATATATAAAATTAAAAATTTAGAGTGTACAGGCTCGTTAATAAGGCCTCCGGCACTGAATATTATAAATAGCGCGAAGCGAGAAATTTATTTGCCTGGCTAGTATTAGCACTTGCAGACCTTGATAAATTTAAGTGCTAGGCTGAAGGCAAAGGTATAGGAATAAAAAAAATTTTTTTTTACGCTGCCCTTCTGCTTTTCAGGTCTTGTGGTAAATGAAATCCTGCAGCTATACTTTTGCTAAATTACCCCTCTACCGAGAATCGCTACTCTAAAAATTTTTTAATGATACTCTAAAGTCACACTTAACATACTTAAAAGGTAGGAGCCCTGCGAAATAGTGTGAATTTATTTTTTTTTCTTAAAATTTTGAAATCTTTTTTTTAAGCAATACATCCCTACTTAATTTTTATTTTTTTAAATAAAAAGGGTGCTGATTAATAAGTTGCGTCAAAAAAAAAAACAAAGGGATGCGGAACGCGTAGAGCGTTAATAGATCTAAATCCAAAGTGTTTTAGTTTAGAGCATTTAAATAAAAGAGATTGATATAAAATTAAAAAAAGGATTAGTTTAAATAAAAATAAAATTAATAACACCTTTCACCTTTTGCCATTTTTGTGCGTACAATGCGTACGTTTTCCTTTAATTATTTCGGTAAAAAAACAAGGTGCCTACACTTTGTATGCAACGTATTACGCGGTATATTGGTTTAATATTTTGTTAAAATAAAAAAAAATTTTTTTTTAACTATATTGCCGGCTTTAAAATAAAATTTATTGTTTGCGTAGTGCATACACACTTTGCGCTGATTTTTGTAAAGATAAAAATTTTGGTTTTTTTTTTTATAAATAAAAATATAATAGCCCAAGCCTTTGGGCACCTTTTTATACTGGATATTGTTAATAAGCGATATGCGCTTTGAGCTACGTGATAGGCGCTACGTACCCTAGCTTAAAATTTACTTTTAATATCCTAGCCCTATTTTTTTTAATTTACATATGCTAACGCCAGCCAGGCTACCGCCAGGCTGATGATCTAATTTAGTATTTTTACTCGAGATATTTTTACTTAATAAGAGTTTAGAATAATGGTAGTTTTGTGATCTCCAAAATCAAAGGTAGGTGTTCGATTCGCCTAACTCTTGGATTGTAAAAATTGGAAAAGTCTTTGCACACCCTTTTTTTTAATTAAACCCTTAAAGATCAGCACCTTGATCTTGTTATATTTTTTAGCGCTCATAATGTAGTTTTAATTTACTTAATTATAATCCATTCAAGCAATACCCAAGTAAATCATATTAATAGCTTAGCGATGTTGTTTATAAATCCTATCTTTAACTTAGCGGCGCCGTAGCCTTTGATAAAACAAACATAAAATATTAGCTTATGGGTGCTATTATGTTAAGGTATTTAAATAAATCTAACGCTACCCCCCTACTAATACTGTATAGTTAAAAGCGTAAAAGTGCCGCTTCACGCTTGTTATTTTAAAATTTTACTTTTAAATCTTGATATTACGTATCTTTAACCCATTTAGTGTTTTAGTTAAATATTTATGTGCGTGAGTAAAAATTAATTAATTTTCTTGCATTGCTGCTTACGCAACGCAGCATACTGTTTATTTTATTGCCTAGTGCTCTTTGTATAAAATTCTTTTAAACTCATTTACCGGGCCTTTAACTTAAACGGTAGAGGACCTGATTGTCAATTAGGGAGATGTCAGTTCGAATCTGATAAGGCTCGAAAAAAAAAGCTTATTTGCGTAAATTGCACTACTACGCTGCTTATGCATCCCTCAGCGTACTAAATAACCTACAAAGGTTGTATTTATAAGCTCGCTCAGTTTTTTTTACTACTACTATAACTACCCTTGCTACTTTAAGGTAAATAAGCGGTGCAATAGTGTGAAGCGAAAAATTTAAATAACACCTACACTTACACAAACACATACACCTTAAGGTGTTTACTTTTAAGTAAAAAAAGTGAGGGTGATGATAGTAAAAAGAAAAATAAAAACTTTTAGCTCCTAGCCCCCGCTCCCACCAAAGGTTACGCTGGTGCGGAGCCAGGGGATAAAATAAAAACTATTATAGTAATTTTTGAGTTTTTTCCAAATGTTACCTAAATAGAGCTCCGACAACTATTATATCCTTGCCAACAGATTGGAGCCTTACGATAAGAAGGCATACACAGAAAAAGAAAAAAAAAAATATTTGCATATATATTTAAGATTCTAAAAATAAAGTGCCAAGCTCCGCCCTTAAATTTTACTTTTTATTCCTCCTGTCTTTCCACCTTTAGTCCTTTTTATGAGCGTAGTAGCGTAGCAGGTTAGCATTTCTTGAAGAGGGTATTGTAAGGGTAATGAGCGCTTATTATATGTAATTAGGTTTGGCTAGTACTAAAGACCGATATAGATTATAGGTTATTTGTTTAGGCTATGTTGCTATATATAATTAGCGAGCTACTTGTTGTATTTTAAATCTAATTCTTTAATAAGGACGGTGCCTGCCAAAGGCAAAGTAACACCTATTCTTCCATTTTCCTTTATAACCCTCAGTTGCAGCCTTGAACCAGCCGGGGTTAGATAATTTATAACCTTAAATTTTATCAACCAAAAATAGCCTTAATTGCCCTAGATTGTTTAATTTTTATTTAAAGACCTTAACTTAAAAATTTTTAAATTGCTCCTCGTTGTTGATTTTTTACAGTTCAGTATCATAGCTGTTTTGTAGCCCCTTTTAACACTTCAGTTAAAACGCTGTGTATAAAAAAAAAATAGACCTTTGAACCTATACGCAAAAAATAGAAATTCCAAATTAAAGATAATATTTAGTTTAAATTATAAAAACCAGCGATACGAGGTAAAACAAAAATTTAAGCGAGGTGGCTGCATACGCGCGTACGCAAAAAAAAAAAAATTAATATTGATATTCAAAAGGGATAAGGTATAATATCAGCCCTCTCTTTAATTTTTCTCCTTTTATCTATACTACCCGGGTTTGTTGATCCTAAATTTTAAAACTAAGTTACTTTAATAACAATATAGGCTGAGCGCTACGCATTCCATGCTACATACTTAATTTTTCTTTGTTTGCGTAGCTTTTACTTAAAATTTTACTCTTACTTTTATCTTTTTTAATTTTAAAATCCAGCGTCCCTCTTTATGTGCTGAGTATGTAATTGTAAATTTCCGCTTTGTTAATAAGCTGATGATTTAAGCTCCCCCTTTATCCCCTTAAACTAACACACATTAAATTATACCTCCTAATTTATACTTTTTTTAAGTTCCTCGCTGCATGTTAAAGAAAGGTTTAGGAAAGTTTTGGAAGGTATTAAAGGTTGTGGTGGTGATAAAAAAATATCTTTTAAATAAGTAATTATATAATTAATCTCTAATATCTATGATAATATCTTTACTAAATTTTTATTCTTACTTTATAAATATGCATGGTTGCTCTTTTTTTCATTAGCTCGAGGGGTACCGCTCCATAGGGGAGAAAAAAAAAAAAGGAATTATTACTTAATTTTTGGGGCCTTTCCCTACCCCCGATAAATTTAAGTGCACGGTGCTGGCAAAAGGGTCTCAGGTAAAAGCTAAAAATTTTTATTTACTTCTCTCGCTCCGCGCTTAAGGGTTTAATAAAATTTCGCGCCTACCTTCGGGCGGCGATATAAATAAAATATATATTTGCGTATGCGTGGTTGTGCCTCGCCTGTCCTTCAGGTCTAGATTAAAATTTTAAGTTGTTTGTGTACTAGTCTTCGGAAAGTACTAAGCCAAAAACTGTGTTTGTATTTCATGTTGCATATTATTAATAATAGGCCAAAGGCGATTAAGGTAAACCGTAAAATTTAATATTTCTTACCTTGGTTCTAACCTTTTTTTTTATACGGCTACGCCAGACACGATATTAGATCATATAATTGTTAACTTACTAAACAAGAAAAAGGCTAAAGGGTTGAAAAGTATTAGAAAATTAAATAATTTAATATAAAACTTAAATTCTTATAATGAACAACGGTGCGAGGGTATAATGGCTAATTTTCGCCCATTTAACTCACCTCACCTTTTTATTTATAAGCACTCCTCTTTTTTTATTCTTAGTCTACGTAGCACTTACTGCGTACGCCAACAAATGCTAGGTTATTAAAAAAAATAAATGGGTTAATGCGCTATGGTTAGAATAAAGAATATATATAGCAGGGTTAGCTAACCCCGCCCCACCTCCTTTCCTCCTTTTTATTACGCTTATGCTTAAGGGCAACGCCCTTGATAATGTGCCAGAAGGAGATCCAGCATAATTTCAATTTAAAAATTAGAAAACAAATTTAAGTATAAAGATACTCTAAATGTCTTGTAATTGATAAAAAAAAAGCAGTGTAAAGTGCTGCGTACTAAAAAAATATAGGAGCTATACAGCCTAGCTTACCTAAAATAGCTTATAATAAATAAATTCTCTTTATTATAATTTAAATTTTTTTAACTTTTTTTTTTACCGCCTGCCCTTTGGTAGCCAATTAGTGGCCATTCAAGTCAGGGCTTCGGTTTAATTAAATCGCTTTGCTCACGCTTCGCGCACGTTTTGCGCACGCTTCGCGTTAAATGGTAGGTAGTATGGCTCCGCCCTTAAAATTTTTTTAGCATATTGATTTTATTAAGATGGCTCTTAGTTTAATATATAAATTTTAATATATGGACTTATAAATTTAAATGTGGACTTATAAATTTTAGTAAGCGTAACGGTTGTATCGCCTACCTTTTAAAGTATGAGAAGGGAAAGCCTTTGTTGCGTATGTATCGTATGCAACGTATCAGTGCAGTTTTATGCTCAATAAATATTATATTACTCGCTTTTTATATCTCTTACGCGCGCTCCTGGTGATATAGATTAATAAAAATTATACCTTTATATTTCTGCCTAAGGGTTTTAATAAAAGCGTAACGCTTACTTGATTTATTATTTGGGCATACCCCCCCGCCTTATTCTAACGCTGTAAACTCTCTAATTTTATTAAACAAAGGTGACTTTAAATATTAATCCAATAGTCTTTTTAAATAGTCAAAGTCTACAGCCAGGCGACTTTATTTTTAAGCTGCGTAATGTTAAAAAAAAAAAAATTTTTTTTCTCGCTTCGCAGCCCAAAGAGCAGGCGAAGCCTTAGATAGAGATATCAAATAATAAAGTGATTTAAAAAATAGCATACTTTAATTAAGTCCTGCGAATCCTGTGGTTTATGAGGCTCCTGTTGCTAAATTTTCTTAATAGAGTATAAGGTCTATCCTTTTTTAGATATAAATAATAAGAATGCCTCAATTAATACCATTTTATTTTATTAATCAATTAGTGTTTTCCTTTTTAACTTTATTAGCTTTAATTTATGTGTTTTCTAAATATATTTTACCTTTATTTTTTTCTTTACAAGTTATTAGAATGTATTTAATTAATTTAAGTTAATTTATCATGCTGCTTTTATATTATTAAAAATAAAAGCCTAGTGGTTCTATTTGTAATAAAAAATAAATATCTTTTTCTAGGCGTGAAATCAGGTTCAGTCTATTTTTAACGTTAGGCTAAAAAAAAAAAAAACAGGGCAGGCATCCTATAATAATAAATACACCTCTCAATTTTTTCTGTCCAAGGCTAAGTTTTTACCCCTTCTTTTTTTTTACCCTAAATCCTTCGGTCTCTATCCAAAATTACAAAGCCAAAAGGTTAAAAGTAAGATTAACTACTAAAGCGTAACAGTTAGATTTTTTTAATTAAATCTAATAGTTTTTTAAGTTTTAAGTAAATTAAAATTTAAATTGTCTGCATATTTGGCTACGCGTACTGCTAAGCCGAAGGCGGAAAAATAAAAAAATTTTTTTTTCTTATAGCTTTTTTTTAGCTTTGCTTCTTTATTTATATATTTTTATTGCGCGTAGCGTAGCACTCTGCATCATTTCTTTTAAGGCGTACGCGCATACGCAAACAGAGGAGATAATAAGAAAAAAGAAATCTAAATTTTTAAATAATAAACTCAAAAACTCTAATTTTTGTGCCTTGAGCCCTCCTAATTGTGCCATCTTGTTAATAAATCTACATACGGGTTTGGCGAGGCAGATTTGCAAATAAAACATATGATAGTAAAGAATATTTAAGGGGGTAGTTAATTTAACCATTTTATTATTAACCCCTTTTCAGCTCATATATCAACAGCTACTCTAATTCTTTTAAAAAATTTTTTATATAAAATTTTCTTTTTACTTTACACAGCCCTTTGTATTACAAAAAGTTTGTGCAATTTTTTTAATAACATGGCTGCTAGAGGTGTAACACTTTAAGTAAGCGCTATAAAAACTTACTAAAAATTAGGCTTTGTTACTTTTGCTTATTAATATAACTTTTTTATATATCTCCATCCTTATCTAAGTGTAAAGGCAGCCTCCTTTAGTTAGGTTTTATCTCCTATTTATTATGCTTTTACTGCGTACGCAAGCGTAGCGTGTCCAATAAAAATTTTATGTTCTTCTTTTAAAATTTTTGACGTTAAAAGAGATTTATATAAAATATAATTTAATAACCATTTTCTCTAAATAACAAATTTATCCACCTCATGGCCTGCACTTAAAAAAAAATATATATATTTATATTTTTTTTTTTTTTCACAGCACGCGGGGGGCAAAGGCTAAAATAAATAAAATAATATAATTAAAAAAATATTCTTGTGTCATTTTATCCTATCAACCTTAAACTTAACAAATATGTGCGTACTAGAAAAAAAAAAAATATATTTTTTTTTTCAAGCGTACGCAGAGAAATAAATGTAAAATATCCTTCCTAATCCGTACGTACTATGTGTCCTTATATAGACTGTAATATTTTGCTGGCGGATCTGTAAATGTTGCTTACTCAGTAGACAGAGACTAAAATAATAAATTTATCGCTCTGAGCCATAAATAATGGCATGATATAAGTATTTTATTGATCTCGAAATTGAGGCCTGGCTTTAGCTAAAGGTTTAAAAAATATAAATTAGGTGTTATAGCATAGTTGGTAGTGCAGAGCCCTGTTAATGCTTCAAGGAGGGGTTCGAATCCCCTTAACGCCTCGCCTTTATATTTTTGGTTTAAATTCAGCATTTTTATCTTGCTTTTTCAGCCACATTGCTTAATTTGATTTGGTTGCTTTTAATAGCTACTTAGCCTATCACTTTCTATCTGTAGCAAGCTAAGGTAGTGTTGTTAGGCTTGCGCTCATAAGTAGCGTAAAAATTTTTTAACTTGTGTTTATTGTTATAGATAAAAATTAGGGTATAAATATAAATACTACTCTTACCTCTTCCCATTAAAAATAAATTTTAATAATTTGCACATTTTCTTTTTTATTTGTGGGTACGCCTTCCTTTAAATTACCACTACTTTTTTTTTATTAACTATTATTATTGTCTAACTCTAGCGGGGTAAATTAAGCAACGCTACACTTATCTTTTTTTTATACTCTTGATTTTTAATAAGCCATTACCCGCTTAATTTTATTCTTTCTTTTATTTTTATGTTATTAAGCGCTGAGCATATCACTTTTATTTTTTTAATTTTTTTACTCTTTTTAAAACTTTATATGACCGCCTTGGAATAGCATTTTTCTGTTGTAAATATTTAGCTGTGTACACCACACAGTTTTTTGGTAGAGATCTAAGTAATAACAATGCATACACCTTTCCCACGTCTAACCCGTAGAATTTAATTGCCAATATTTGTTAACTCTTTCCTTTTTATTTAATAAAACAGTTTAGTAAGTACTGCTTACGTGTTTTACATTTTTTTATATAAAGTCCTATGCAACCAGCGATAAATTTTTAACATAGTTAAAAATATTTAAGCGAGAGCGATTAACATAATTATAAACCTGTTTTATGTAGTCAATTAAATATAATATATATGTTAATAGCTCCGCCTAGCACACTGTATGATTAGCCCTTAAAGCTTAAAAATTAGTTAATTTAATAGTTTAGTTAATATTTAGTTTTAATGCGGTACTCTTGTGTTTTTCTTTACAAATTTTCAAGAGCCCTTTTTAAGGTGGTATAAAGTATTATTCAACATAAATACTTATACTCTATCCTTTTTTAAGGTGGTATAACGTATTATTCAGCTTAAATACTCATACTCAATACATTCCAGTTAAATTCGCCTAAGGCCTTAACTTTAATATCTTGCGAACACCTTGAGGGAGATAGAAAAAATAAACCTCCATCGCATATACAAATTACCATGCCTTAGGTAGTATGGATGTACTAAGAAAAATCTCTTACCCCTGGTATTAAATTAAAATTAAAAAAAAATTAAAAATAATTATAATTTTCAAACATTTCCTTATCATTTAGTAGAACCTTCTCCTTGGCCAATAGTAACTAGTTTTGCTTTATTAACTTTAGCAGTTTCAGCTGTAATGTACTTTCACGGATATGAAAATGGAGGTGCTTTACTGACTTTAGGTTTTGTTTTAACCGCTTTTGCTATGATTTTATGATTTAGAGGGGCGACCGTTCGGTTGTACGTGAAATTGTTTCAAAAGAAACCTTCCAATAGTTTCAAGGAAGAAGCTCCTCTGACTGACCTGGGTAGACGCACTTTACTTAGGGACAATAGCCTGTCAGAGACGGACGAGACTGGTTTAGAGCAAACCTTGGACCTCGTTCTAGAGCATGTGGTTATAATGAGAATAATGGGTTATTCATGAAATCGAGATCAGCGCGGGTCATCATTACCGGAGGGCTACGCTCAACCTGCCTACAGCAGTATACTCCCTCGCAAGTATGTCAATGAAAGTCTCTGAGTCATTGCACTAGAAACTAAGCTTGCAGCAACATCAGTAAGATGCGAACGATCGGAAGATGCTCTCACAATAACAACGCCATACTCGACTCACAGAATATGTGAAGTAGATGCAACACAGTCACGTATGATACCGGTGAACCACAAGGCGACGGAATTTAAACACCGTGCTCCTTCAAGGAGTCAGACCTTTAATAAAGGATGAAAATTGTGGGGCGGAGGCCCCGTAGTACCCAATGCCAGCAGTATTTATCTAGGTAAGGGAAGGGGGCTAAACACTGGGATAAATTTATTTTCCCGGTCACACTATACTAAGGCTCCAACACAAGCGCCGTCCTGGAAGGACACTAAGGTTGCTAGGCGATTGGAGACACTATGGAAAGGAAATGAGAAAGATCCTCAATTTATTAATGAGCGTCTCTTTAAACTTTTGGAGGATATTGACATTTGAAAAGCGGCGTACATTAAGCTAGCTAAGTCGAAGGGATCCAACACACCCTCTTTTGATGATATAACTATAGATGGTACCTCACTGGAGACCATAACTAACATTAAGGAACAGGTAATATCAGGACAATACAAGATGGGAATCACAAAAAGGGTTTATATACCCAAGGCAAACGGAAAAATGCGACCTCTCGGAATCCCCCCGTTTTACGATAGAATAGTTCAGGAAGTGGTTAGAACTATATTGCAAATAATATATGAACCCATATTCTCCAACCATTCCCATGGCTTCCGTCCAGGGCGAAGCACCCATTCTGCACTAAGACACGTAAGACAGGGGAGCGCTGGTTTCACCTGAGCGATTGAAGGAGACATCAAGGGTTTCTTTGATAACATAAACCACACCATTCTGCTCAACCTGCTAAACAAAAAGATAAAGGACCCACGTTTTGTCGGACTCATAAGTGACCTTATTAAAGTCCTTGTTAAAGAAGAGGGAAAACCCTCGGAATATAGCCTTACGGGTTCGCCTCAAGGGTCAATTTTAAGTCCCCTCCTCTCTAACATATACCTGCATGAATTCGACAAATTTATGGAGAATTATATCACGGAATTCAACAAAGGGAAAACCAGAAAGACCAACCCGGCTTACTTTCGGGCCCTTAGAAATCACGGAATCAAGGAAGCACGAAAAGTAGGGTACACAAAAAGAGTGGATGACAGTTTTCGCAGAATGAACTACGTCAGATATGCGGACGACTTTGTTATTACCATTATAGGATCTAAAGCGGATGCAATCGAAATCAAGAAGAAATGCGGTGAATTTCTCTCCTCTATGAAACTTACTCTTAGTGAAGAAAAAACACTCATTACTAATCCTAAGGACAATCCCGTTGCATTTTTAGGGTATCTAATTCAAAACTCACCTTATAAGGTAAGAGAATACTCACGAAGATATAACAATGTCTGGAAGAAGATACGTATGAACGCTCCGGGGGGAATTTACCTTAAAGTAGACTCTAACAAAGTCAAGTTAAAATTCCACGAAAAAGGATTCTGTAAACGAAATGGAGAGCCTATCCCTAACTTTAAATATCTGGCAAACACTCAACAAGCTACCATCCTTCAAATGAATTACATACTCAGAGGCCTAGCAAATTATTATAAACTCGCCAACAATGTGAGACAGATGATTAGTCGATGGAACTACCTAATACGGTTCTCCGTAGCTAAAGTTTTTGCAGCTAAATATAAACTGCATAGCGTTGCCAAAGTATTCGCCAGAGCTGGAAAGGACTTGGGAAAACCTATCAGGGTTTCCAATCTCAAAGAAAAATCGAAATTAATCGGACAAACTGAAGAAAAAATCTGGGAGTATCTTAAAACTATAGGCATAAAACCCAAAAAGAACACCAAAAAAAGCAAACTTAAAGCACAAATCGGTATCCCGTACACCCGCTACAAGGAAATACCTCTCCCAGATTTAGCCCCTTTAAGTAAAAAGTTCAATCCCACCTTCTGAACAACCTTCACAACTAAATCGAGAGATACAAACCCGTTAGCAGCCCTGAATTGATTCGTATCACGTACAGCCCGTATTACCAACCCTCAATGTATAATCTGTGGGACCACCCTAAAAGTAGAAATGCCTCATATAAAGGGCATGAAATATCTCAAGGGTACATCTGTACACACCTTAATGATGAGAAGGCTAAACCGTACGCCAGTTCCCTTATGTAAAACCCCCTCGCATGGCCCACAAAAAAGGTCTAATTCGACTTATCTACTCAAAAGAAACTCCAGATAACGAGGACATTTAATCCTATCTTTCCCCTAGTTCATATACGTAATAGTTGGAGAGCCTAGTGACGGGCGACTGTCTCGCTGGGTTCGGGGAGGACTTTAGTACGCTCTTGAGCCGAACTTTTTACTCCACATGTTATCTTAGAAGGTACAAAAAAAATAAAGATAACACATCTGAACAAGGGCGGAGCCGGTCTTATAAATTCAAACACCCCTGCTCCCTTTGTATTATGACCAGCCATCTGGCCCGCTTTAAGAGGGACAAAGGCTAGACAAAAAAATATAAAAAAATTTTCAAGCCCCAAGGTTGATGCTATAAATGTAGGTGTGCTTACGCTCGCCTGCCTTTTGGGGTTTGGCCTGGAAATGGAGAATCTTTTATCGCTCCGCGCCAAAATTGCAAGAGTAGTTTCTCCTGAAGAAATTAATGAAGCTTATATAAACTATAATAATGAATATACAGCGTACCTGCTGCCCAAGCCAAAAAATAAATTAAGTTTTAATAAAGAAGAACAACTAGGTTTTTATTTAGCTGGTCTATTTGAAGGTGATGGTAGTATATCATTACCCTCTATCGGTAAAAGTAAACTAACTAGAATTTTAAATCCTCGTATTGTATTTACTTCACATATAAACAATTTAGGATTATATGCTTATATTCAACAGGAACTAGGGGGGATAGGCAGATTTCAAAAATCAGGAGTGAATACTCTCAGGTATATAATTGGAGATAAAGATGGAATAATAAAATTTATAAAATTAGTACACAATAAATTACGAACACCTAAAAATGATAGATTTAATTTATTAATAGAATTTATTAATTTTAAATATAATTTAACTATTGAAAATAGTGTATTAGATACATCTTCAATTTTTAGTAACAATTGATTTACTGGATTTGTCGAAGCAGATGGGCATTTTGGTGTCAAATATAGAATAACTAAGCCTAAATCTGAAACCAGAAAAAGAATGGTAAGTGAGAATGTTAGCATATTATTTAGGTTAGACCAGCGTTCTCATGATGTGGTTTCTAATTCCTCAATGAATACTATAATGGAATTCATTGCTTCTTATTTAAATTGTAATGTATTAACATTTAAATATAAAGTTATGAAATCTTCGGAGCAAAGAGAAGTATTATCATTAAGCGTAACCTCAGTTAATAAATTAAAACCTATAATAGAATATTTTAATAATTATCCTTTGCTTGGTACTAAATATTTAGATTTTAAAGATTGAGAAAAAATATATTACATTATTTCTTCTAAAGAACATTTAACTGATTCAGGACGAGCAAAAATAAAAAGTTTAAGTTTAAACATGAACAGTAAAAGAAATTTAAGTAACAGTACACGGTCCTAAAAAGCAAATAATTTGCCCCTACACTCCCCAACTAAAGTATAGAAGGTTGGTGTGCTTACGCACGCCTGCCCTGCCCCCGCACGCCTGCCCTCCCCAAAGGTGGCACTAGCACTCGCCAGCCCTGCCCTCACTTTTCACCTTTGGTGGGTGAGGGCCTTTGGCCTTTGGGGCTTGGAGGGGTGAGGGCCTTAGGCGCTTGGTGCAAGGGCCTGGGTTTATTTAATATATTAAAATCACCTCAGCCCCTATTTCAAACCTACTCCAGCTAAAAGATATAAATTTTATTCTTTTTTTAATTTGTCTAGAAAGGCTTAGTAGTGGCATAGTTTTAGGGTAAAGTTTTGTATAATTTTCTACGTCCGCAGCCACAGGCGGGAAAGTATAAGTGCCTTCTATAAATCTTACTATTTGCTGGAAACCCCTAAAGCTTTAAAGACTTAAATTTTAAATAAAGTAACAAATTTAAAGATGACACCAGCCTTCACCTTCGGGGGGAGGGCGGCGAAACAATGGGCAATCAGCAGGGAACCAATAAACGTATAATTATTTTAGTAGGTCCCTCAGAGACTACACGTAAGAGATAAATACGTATTTTACCTATTTATTAAGATATAGTCCAGTTTTAATTGAAAAATTAAATGTTAATGACTTTTTTAGGAAATCATACAAAACAAGTTCAACGAGGTTTAAATATAGGATTTGCTTTATTTATTATAAGCGAAGTAATGGCCTTCTTTAGTGTATTTTTTCGACGTGGACAATCTTCGATCGAGCTTGGAGTAATCGAGCTCATGTGCAAACTGATCTTAAACGCACAAAGGTTAAACAATGCATTTCTACCCAACGAGGCAGGGATGTGAGGAATTGCTAAATGGAAAAAAGATGATGGTAGTTTATTTCATCCTAGTATCCTACCATATTTAGTGATAGCTATAAGTTCAGCGCAAGCAAAATTTCATCTTAAAACTGGCTCACTGAGGCCTTCGTACCTACCTTGCGAAGGGTCCATAAAAATAATGGATTGTTTATCTAAATACGTAAACTTTCCGATCAGTATTATAGGACACGCCAACAAAGAAATGAACTTAAAAACTATCTCTGAGCTAAACCAAAATATGCGCTCAGGAATAGATCGAAGCCTAAACACGGGAACCCCGTACCGGCTAGCTAAGTTATTAGCTAACTCTAGCATCTTGCTCAAACCCACAAATAGCAAGATAGTCAATATGAACCTTTCCGTGGCAAATCTTAGGCTAGTCACGGAAAGCCTAGACGGGGGCAAGATAGCTGAAAAAGCAAAAGTCTTGAGTAATTTCAAGAATACCAGTAATAGAAGAAGTGAAACTACTATAAGAAACTGGGTACCAAGTAGGGGTCTTGGTTCGCTGAATTCAGTAAGCCTTAACAAGATTTCACTTAAATTCCAACTCGTAAGGTCCTTTTCTACCCAGGAACTTACAAATAAATTTGTAAATAGGTCAGGAAACCTTACTCTTTCTACTGTGCCAAAGAGATCCTGTGATTATCTTCTAGATATAAACCCACTAGAACTCAGAGAACAAGTAGAATTAAAACAGAAAGAATTAGTGAGATTAGCGAATGAACATGGGTTATATGACTCCAGAGTCTTTAATTTCCAACTCCTTTTGGCTAGATCGCTTCTCTTCAGAACACATGCAGTAAACCTTATGGCGAAAAAAGCAGGATCCCAAACTCCTGGTATTGATAATGAAATCCTAGAAAAAGATATCATCCAAAAAATTAAAACCCAAAAAGAACTGATAAGTTGACAAAGAGACATGATCTACCACCCTAATAGATACAAACCTCAACCTATAAAAAGAGTTTGAATACCTAAACCTGGAAAGACTGAAAAACGACCCCTAGGTATTCCTACAATTAAAGATCGAACACTACAAACTCTAGTCAACCTGGTGCTCTTGCCTCTTGTTGAAATTACTAGTGATCTTGATAGCTACGGGTTTAGACCTTATAGGGACTGTAAGATGGCAGTTTCAGCATTAAGAATGCAATTAAAAACTTTGTCTCTAGAAACACAAAGGAAATCCCTTTTTGCCCGATACGGTAAACCAAACCTGGGAGCGTACACTCAACTAAACGAGAACAAATGAATTTTAGATGCCGATATTAAAGGATTCTTTGACAATATTAGTCATGACTGACTATTAAACAATCTGTTCCTACACCCGACACTAAAAAGCTTTGTAAACGCTTGACTAAAAGCAAAAATTTTTGACAATGGAACTTACAATAATCCTACAACGGGAACACCACTCCCCCATGGGGCAGGAGGTATCATTTCTCCTACACTGTCTAATTTTACACTGAACGGACTGGAAAAAGTAATATACCAATCAATTTATCCGATTACTAAAAACAAATATAGAAGTCAAGTTATAAAAAGAGGAGGTATAGTACTGAAAACAAAATCCTTAGGAGTAGCCGTCGTTAGATACGCAGATGATTTTATTGTATTAGCTAGAAGTAAAAATATTCTATCGTCTTATATCAGACCTGCTATAGATAAATTCTTAGAGGAGAGAGGGTTATCCCTCTCCCCTACTAAAACTAAACTAATAAAACTATCTGAACCTAACTCTAAATTAGATTTTCTTGGATATACTTTCAAGTATAACGCCAGATGATCCGGTGTACGAAGAATGGTATGAACAAAAGGAAAAACTGAAGGGATAGCACTTTATCCAAACAAAGAAATGGTTAGAAACTTTATACGAAAACTAGGAAAAATATTTGATTTGACAAACAATTTAACCGCCGTTGAATTAATAGCAAAACTAAACCCTATAATAAGAGGTTGAGCTAACTATTACAACTTAGAAAATAGTACAAGGTACAGAAGAATGGTTAACAATGCTTTATATATGTTTTGTTGAAAATGGATAACAAAAAAACACCCCACTCTAGGTAAAAAGAAATTGGCAGAAATGTACTTCCTAACCGAAGACAAGAATACCTCAATTAACATCGAAATAGACTCTGATTCTCCAGGGCATGTTTCTGACATCGACGATGGATTAAACGAGAACGACACAAAACCGAAAAAATCTTTTATAAAATTCTTAAACAGAAAATGAAACTTTAAAGGCATAACAAAATCAAAATCACGATTTTCAAAAAACAAAGAAACAAGAATCAGTTACTTGTTAAGCCCTACAAAAGCATCAAAAATAATACCAGCCAACAGAGGGGTTTTACCTGTAAACCTTAGACATATACACGCATTTCACGAAGACTTACCACTACTACAGAAATTCAAACTAAATCTTGCCTTAGCATCTAAGTCAGATACTCCTTCTCTTAAAGAAAAACTTTTCAATAAACAAAAAGGATTATGTGGAATATGCCAGAAAGAGATTGACTCTGAATATCTGATGCATAACTCGATCCACATTCATCATATAAAACCGATAAAACGTGGTGGAAGTAAATTTGCTTTGAAAAATCTAACCATTACTCACATCTGGTGTCATCAAAAACACAAACATTAATGTTAACTGATCCCATGAGTATCATTCGCTGACAACGGAGAAACCTCACCTTACTCATATGCCAAGGTACATGTTTCAAAATTGTTTTGTTCGGGTGAGCCGGATGCGTCGCGAGGTGCACGTCCGGTTCTTTGAGGGGATATTGTCGCGAGACTTGTTCTATCTCTAGTTGAGGGTTTTTTCACGCTAGTCTATCACCTGATGTTTTAGTTGGTTCTAGTTGGCCTCCTTTAGGAATAGATGCCCTAGATCCTTTTGCTATTCCTTTATTAAATACCTTATTATTGCTTTCTTCAGGTGCATTTATAACTTACTCTCATCACGCCTTAATAAACGGTAACAGATCTGGATCTATTATAGGTGCTTTTTTAACAATTGTGCTAGCTGTTTTATTTACGGGTTTACAGTATTATGAGTATTTAGAAGCGGGTTTTACTTTTGCAGATTCAGTTTATGGTACAGTTTTTTTTGCATCTACCGGTTTACATGGGTTACACGTTATAATCGGAACACTTTTTATTACTGTTGGATTTGTACGTTTGGTACTATATCACTTAACTTCTGATCACCACTTGGGTTTTGAAGCTGCTATTCTTTATTGACATTTTGTTGATGTTGTGTGATTATTTTTGTTTGTTGCCGTGTACTGGTGGGGTGGAGCTTAAATACACTAAAAAGTGGAAGTGTCAAAGCCAGTGACAATGCCGGAGCTCAGGGTCCCCAATTCGTTTATAAATATTTCGCTTTAAGCGGTAATAATAATAATAATAATAATAATAATAATAATAAACCACGCAATGATTTTAAATATTATTTAAAAAAAATTTTACTTTATATTTATAACCATAAAAATAATATAAAAGCATTCGGTCTTATATTATCTTTAATTCTTTTATACCTTAATTTTAAAAATACTAACGGCTACGCCTTTGATTTAAATATTTTTACAGATATACAATTTTTAAAGTCTCTTATTTTCCCTATTTTAATTTACCCGTTAATTGCTTTATTTTTCAATGAGAACTTCTATTTCAATATGTTAGATTATTGCGATAGTGATTCATATCACTTAATTGATCCTCATAAAGATCTTAACGAATCTATTTCTTATAAAGATGCTGATGGAGATAAAGATGCAGATGGAGATAAAGAGGAAGATAAAGATGAATCACCTAAAAATTTAGAGGATGACTCATTTCAAAACTCGGATAAAAATTCTGAATCCGATAAATCTAAAGACAATGAGAAGACTGAAAACTCAGATAAAAATTCTGAATCTGATAAGTCTAAAGACAATGAGAAAACCGAAAATTCAGATAAAAAATCTGAATCTAATTCTTCTTCTGATGACGAAATGTCAGATAAAAAATCTGAATCTAATTCTTCTTCTGATGACGAAATGTCAGACGTATCTGACCTCTGAGACTCTGATTCAAAATCAGAGGGTTCTGATACCAGCTTTGAAAGGGAAGAAACTGACTTAATGGACTGAGAGACTGACTCTAATGGTTCTAATGATTCTAATGATTCTAACGATACTGAAAGACCTCATCCTAAAGATGTGGCTCAAGATGCGTTAAGAGAATTAATTGAATCCGGTAAAATTTCTTCACCAGACCAACAAGATAGAGTTAGATCGTTAATTGATACTATATGTGCAGGTAGAGATGCGAGATCCGAGATTATCCTAGAGGATGTTTATGCCGATGCTGATCCTGAAAGTAGAAGAATTTTAGATGCCCACTTCGAAAGATATGAAAAATTATCTTTTATTAAAGATAATGTAGAATCTAGTGAAGCGGAAATAAAAGAAGCAAATGAAAAAGAAGCAAAAGAAAAAGAAGAAAAAGAAAAAAATTTATCTAAAGGCGAAAGAAAAAAACCTTCAATCCCAGTAGATTGAGAGGGTTGGCAAGATCATTTTGATAGGGAACCCTCTAGACGTGAGGATTTAGAAGAAGGAACTAGTGCTTCGGCAAGTAGAAGACCCGAAAATGAGAATAATAATAATAATAACAATAATAATAACAATAATAATAATAATAATAACAATAATAATAATAACAATAATAATAATAATAATAACAATAATAATAATAATAATAATAATAATAATGAGAATAATTATGAAGGAAAAGGAAAAGGAAAAGCTGTTTAATTTAAAAATTTTACTCTTGCTTGTGCAGCTGTTATAAGAGCAGGTACGCGTTGCAGAGACGTACCAGATCTGCAACACAAAGCCCTAAATTAAATAAACCTAATAAGGGCGTAGCCTCCCTAACACTATTTAGAGCGGAGCCCCTTAATTATGGATTTTAATTTTTATTATTTATTGCTAGGGTTTACTTATTTTAACTATTTATCTATATAATTATATGTAAATTCAAAGATTTGTCCTAAATAATTAATATTATTCCGATTTAAAGAAGACTTTAAGATTTTAGCTTTTTAGTTTTTTTAGTTTTTAGGCCTTTTGGCCACCCCCCCCTCTTTTTTTATAAAAATTCAGTACTTTAATTTGAAAAAAAAAAAAGCGTGTGCTTACCTAATGGGCTACAGCACTATCATTTATATATAACCCCTTTTTTAATTTAAAGAAATATTTATATAAGTCACCCCCTCTCGGCCCCCCCCCCCCTCTAAATAGAGGGGCCTGGGACACCCTTATGGATTAAATTAACAAAATTCTTTTTTTTTTTTAGGCGGAGCCTTTATTTAAATTGAAAGGTGGAAATAAAAAAGCAGTTAGTAATATAATAAAAAAAAAGGCAGGCAGATTGAACCCTTAAGATTTTAACTCTACCTATGTTCTAATTTTTTATACTTTAAGAATGCCTTCTTATTATATTTTACTTTGGCGGATGTACTTACGTAGCCTTTTAAGACTTAGACTAATAATTACTTACTTTAAGGGCAGTCTTTTTCTAAAAAAATATTTACTGTCTTGGGCTTGTTTTTTAATAGAATGGAAAATTTATTTAATTTTACAACTCCGTCAGCCCTTTGGGCAGCGAAGCGATAATTCGTTTTAAGTGTTAAAATTTACAACTATAAACTATAACTAGTCCAAATCATTACAATAAGGTGTAATAGAGTAAAAATGCCTCGAGAAGCTTGTCTTTTACCCGCCTTTTACAAGGGTATTTTCTTTTTTAACCCTTTAATAAAGGCGCTGGTAAAATATCGAGAATTTCCGTAAAAAGCCAAAGGCCATTGAAGGCACAAAGTGCAGTGAATTAAAAAGATAAAATAATTAAAATTTAAATTTTTAACTTTTATTTTCAGGCCTTAGGTTAAATATAAACCCTTAATTTTCCCCCTGGCCTGCACTAAAAAAAATATATTTTTTTTTTCACAGCACGTGGGGGGGGAGGGTTTTTTTTTAAGTCTATAATAATTTTTATTACTCCTTCTCCTTTTGGTGCCTTAAAAACAATTTAGGTGTGCGTAAGTTTTAAGTTTTTCTAGAGCCACGCCTCCTCAACATTCAAATTATACGAACTCTAAATCTGGGGCTAAATGAAGTGCTGTGAAGGTATGGTACTCTCTCCAACCCAGCAAAATTTAATACATTTTAAAAAAAAAGTTAGTAATGTTATCAAATAAAAGAGAATTAAATAAATTATTTTATAATTATAAAATCCAATTTTTTTTATAAATAGCGGAATGCTTACATGCATTTTATAATTCAGTTTGGTTATACTTAAAAAGCCCGAGTGTAAAACTTTTATCTAGTTAAAAAAAAACTTTTACCTTACCCTTTTATAAAATACTAAGTAAAAAAAAAAGGTAAGTGTAGCCTAGGAACAGGGTTGTGTTCCTACCCTTTACGTGTGTACCCTCTCTGCGTAGGTAACATTCGCTCACTGTATACAGAGCCTGGTGTGCGTACGCCGAAAATAAATTTAATTTACAGTAACAGGGTACCAATACTTTAACTCTTTCAATTTTAACCATAAGCTAAAAAAATTATAATAATTAAGGTTGCCTAAATAATAAACCGTGTTACCATGTTAGCAAAATAAAAACCTGCGTAGCTGCTAAATTTTTTGGCTGATTAGTTACTAATATATCCCTGGAAAAAAGAACCTTTTTATAAAATAAATCTACTTAAATTGTCTTGTAACCGCTGAGCGCAATAAATTAAAAAACTGGTAGAAAACAAATTGGCCTGTTGCTTACTTTGGGAGTAAGATCTTGCTCGTTCGAATCGAGTCTACCAGACATTTATTTATTTTTTAGTGTGCTAAGCCTTTGCATTTTGATACATCAGCCTGGAACCTAAAAGGGCAGGTAGCTTTTTTATGTGCCTGCGGGTCATATACGCTTTAAATTTTACTCTTTTACTCTGCAGTGTATTTTTTTAAGGAGTGGCCTATTGCTTTGGTCTGCCTTATGTTAACATAAGGTGCTTGTTGGTGTACTGCAAAAAAAAATGGCTACGTGCGCGGAGCGATAAATTTTTTATGAAGATGGAGTAAGCTTGTCTTACTTTATTTTTACAACGATGGTAGATTTCCAGCCTGCCCTTTTATTTTCGCCTTTTGTTAATTATTACTATTATAAATCAATAGTTTGGCTCCGCCCTTAAATTTAAATCTCTTTTATTGGCGCATCTTTTATAAATAGCATCGCTACCTTTTTACTAGATCTAAAGGTAATCTAAATAATAAATTTATTTTTTTTAATTTTACATAAAGTCCTCCAAGTCATATGGGTTTTAAGGAATAAATATTAATTAAGCCATTAAGTTGACTATTAAGTTTTTAGATATATGCTTTTGCATTCACCCTAATTTTTTAGGAAAAATCAGGAAATTTGATTACCTTCTCACATATAACTTTAACTTAAATAGCTAATGATACAAAGTACTAAAATTTTAAATTTTATGAATTTTATCTATCTACCTGTGGTAAGACTTACCTATTGATTTAAAATGCTCTGCTTGAAAATAGCCAAGGTTAACCTAAAGTTAATAAGCAGTGTAAATAAGGTTCGCTCATCTTATAACACGTTTTAGGCGTACGCACAAATTTGCAGTGTCAGTGTTTTGTTGTAAAATATTGCTTCGCTTTATACCTTGGTAAGCCTTAGATAGCGGAGCATATAGAGCCTTATGCAGCGTGCGTTGCATAGCACGCATGCCTTCAGCAGGTAAAGCGAGGTACACATAAAAAGTAAAAGTCTCTATTTAACCGGATGTTACTTAAATACTCTATAGGCTGAAGTCCTCTAATTTATAAATAAAACCTTAGAGCTGAAAATCCCCCAAAGCGTTTAGATTATGCCTCTTGGCATTTGGTAAATTATAAAAACCCTTCTCCGTAGATCTTAAAAATTATACGCTATTCCAAATTATATATTTATTACATGTTGTACTGCAAACACTCATTTTGTTTTTCTTCTATTGCTTCCGCAGCCTTTGCGCTTTAAAGAAAAACTGGAAGTGTAGCATTATGTTTAACTTTTGCGCGTAGCGAGAAAAAAATTTTAAAGCTTTTTTAAAAGAATAGGTCTATTTACTAAAAAAAGTTTTTTAATTTATGCTAAGCAGTTGTAGTACAAATTTAAATACCTTAAATAAATTTTTTAGTATGTGAAGGCTTGTTGCCCTTTTCAGCCTGGTTTTACCTGTGCCTATAAAAACAAGTGTAACTTATTTTATCACGGAAGTATAAAAGTACAGGAGACATTACTTTTTAGTTAAGGCAGTAACTTCAAGCTAAAAAATTTAAATATTAATTTGTTGCGTTTTGTTTTAACTGAACTATAATTATAATTTTAGATTAAACTTCATGATTTTATTCTACTATAATTAAAATTTCTATTTTATTAAGTGGTAACACGTAACACTTAAAAAAAAATTTTTTTTTTTTTTACGGCAAAAAAGATAAGTTTTTCGCTCCGCGCTTACGATATAAATCAACTTAGGTAGCCCTTTTTTTAAATCTAATATTCGCACATCGCTAAATAAAAATAAAAACTAAATAAAAATAAAAATAAATAAAAAGCTACGCCGAAAAATAAATAAAAATAAAAACTAAATAAAAATAAAAACTAAATAATTTGGATTTTGAATTCTGTCGCTCCGCTCTTCTGATTTGGATTTTTAAAGTTAAAGAGCCGGTACGTGCTTAATTTATTGTCACTACAGCGCTAAATCAATGTGTTATGTTATAAATAATTATAATTATTGGTAAGACTCTATATTGCTAATAATTTAAATACCTATTTTTATTCTAGTAATATTGTATCTTATTTAGTTGTACAGCTTTTAATAGGAATATTTAATAAATAGGGCCTTACCTACCTCGCTCCGTGCTTATAGTATGAGACCTTTAGTCTAAATATTTTTATTACGATACCGCCTACTACCTAAAACAAAGGCGTGGTAGTTTTTAAACTAAAGACTACGTATTTAAAATTAAGAACATTTACCGGCTACGTCTACATTGTCCCGTCTTTGTTACTTTTTAAGGTAAATGTAGGTTATTCTAAAAAAAAAATTTTATTAGTGTCTCGCTTTGCTAATATGAAGCTTTCTATGCGTAAATTTTTCAAGGAAAAAATATACTAAAAAAAAAATGTTATTATATATTTTAAAATATTTAAATTTCCAAATACTAGAAGGATCTTAATTTATTGTCAACTATTCATTTAATGTTTTTATTTTCTTGAAAAAAAAAATATATTTTTTTTTTCTAGTACGCATATTAATTTTACTTTGATACAAATTTATAAAATTATATGAAAAATCCTCCTATGTTTGTGGGGAGCCCTTAATGTTTTAAATATTATTGATTTTTATAATAATATTTTTTTTACTGTATATTTCATATTTAGTATTTAAAAACAAATTAATTTAAGGGCGGTGTCCTCCTTAAAAAGTAAAAATTTAGCGCGTAGAAGTATAATAAATAGTGCTACGCGCTAAATTAATAATCAAGGCTCTACCCGGGTGGTAATATTAAAAAAACCGTGAGCAAATTAATTAATTTTAATATCTTAAATTTACCGCCTGTATACCTTTTGATGCCAGATACTGATTAAGGCCCAAAGGGCAGGGGTGGATTTTATTTAGAATCTAGAGTCATGCTTTTTTTATTTAGCCAAAGGGCAGCATGTGCTAACACTAGCCAGGCTACAGCCTGGCTACGGTCAGGCTTCGACCGGGCTGAGTTATAAAAACAATGCATTTCTGTATCTAAGTAAGATAAAGAAAAACTTCTCGCGGTCTTTAATAATCTCTTAATAGTTATTTAATTTTAATCATAAGGACTCCGCCTTTTAGCCTTGCCTTTTATAGTTCTAAGTGCGCGTGCGCTGGTCTTGAGGCGCGGAGCGATAAAAATTTTTAAGTGGCTTACGCCTGCATAAGAGTGCGTACGCCGAAAATAAAAAAATTTTTTGGGTACCTTGCCTTATTTATACCTTTAGTATTATTTTGCTGCAGGACTAATTTTTCCTTGCAAATTAAAACCCGCAATTTATGTTAGCCGCAGGACTAAATTAAATTTGCCCCATACCTGCTTGTCTTGTCTTGGCCACTCTTTTAAATTTTAACCTAAAGCAAATAAAAAAGAAAAACCAAGGGTTGTTATATGTGTAAAGGGGTGAAGGTTTTATAATCCTAAACTAACTATAAAGGAAAGCGAATAATTAGCTTTTTTAGATGCTTTTTTTTTTTTATAAGATAATTTACAAAAATGAACAATTTTTTATTAGATGTTTTATCTTTTGGAGCTATTTTATCTAGTATTTTAGTTATTACCTCTAAAAATCCTGTTGTAGCTGTTATTTTTTTAATATCTTTATTTATTAATACTGCAGGATATTTAATTTTATTAGGTATAGGTTTTATAGGTATTTCATATATAATTATTTACATAGGAGCTATTACAGTATTATTTCTTTTTATTATAATGATGATAAATATTCGGTTATTAGATATTTTAGAAATTGGAAATGAATATACTAAAAATTTACCACTTGCTTTACTAGTAGGTACTTTATTTGTTTATGAAATTTTTAATGTATTACCTTTTACTATAAACAATGTCTTTATTTTAGATCTACCATTAGAAATTTTAAACTTTTTTAATGCTTTGTTTTTAGAAAAAAGCTTAGACTTAAGCACTTTTATTAATATAACACATGTGGATCATTTAACAACGGCTTCACTTAAAGAAGGGGTTGAAACAGTGTCAAGTTTAAAAACCTCAGGTTTATCTGAAGGGGTAGTTGAATCTATACTTTATAATTCTTATGAAAAAGTATTATTAAATAACCCTTTTAAGGCTGAAACTGATATTTCTGTTGCAAATTATATAAATGATAAATTTAACTTAGAATACGATTATTCTCCTATTTACAACATTGAAAATATTTCCAATATTTATTTTAATAATTTTACCAATTTATCTAACTTTTTTCACTCCGCGCCTAATGTTATTGAGATTCAATCAGGTAATACAGGTATAGATAATATATTAAGTAGTTTTTTACAAATAGAGGTTATAGGTCAAGGATTGTATACTTACGGTGCTATGTGATTATTATTAAGCAGTATTATACTTTTATTATCTATGGTCTCAGCTATTTTTTTAAGTAAAAATTTAAGTGAAAATTATTTAACTAGCGCTAAAAAAATAGTACGTAATTCCCTTAGGGGCGGAGCCTTTACTAAAATTTAAAAATAATAAATATAAATATTTTCAAGGCGTACGTAATTTTCATTCATGCTCTATTTTATCTGCAGAAATTAATAAAACTACTTTTCCGTAAGATCCTGTAATACAAAAATTAATAGATGAGGCTTTTGTAGGGGAAAAACATTCTCAAATGCAGGTAATACAGTATAAGGCAAATCCAACATTGGAAAAAAACCTTTCAGATACTTACGGTGTTTCTACAATAGGTGAGAGTTTTCCTTGGTTAATAGATAATGAAGGGCGCCCTATTAATTTTAATTCTACTATAGACCTCGAAGGAGGTGTTAAATTAATTTCTAATTATTTACAGGTAAGATACAAAGAAGAAGTTCATACAGCTCCATGGGTTAAATTTTCGGAACTTATTTACCCTTTAAAAGAGGGTATGACTGTGCTTGAATTTTACAACCACGTATCTGATCTTTATAAGAAAGGATAAATTCAGAATTTTTTAAAAGATTATAATCCCTCTACTAAGGCCGAAAGTAACAATTCATTATTAACTGAAAATTTAGATTCTTCTAAGCCTTTAGGTAGTTTTGGAGATATTACTCCCAATGAATGGATTCTCAAAATTAAAGAAATGCAATGAGAGACTATAATAAATAGCTCTACTATTACTTTACACGCTGCACCTATAGCCATAAATGCTTTTACTTACGGGCTAATATTAAGAACTTATGTAAAACATGTTTATAATCAAGCTCCTAATAAAGAGCTGGCGGCTATAGATAAAAAAAGCGGCTCAATTATTAAAATTTCATAACTTGGCTTTATTTTCTCTTATAGGTGTTCCTTTGGTTTTGGTTTGTTTAAGAAAATCAGCCCTGGGGTTAAAAGACATGGTAACTATAAGCACAAATCCTGGAAGCTCTTTAAATATTAGTAACCACGTAGAAGAAAGTAATAAAAATATGCTTAACAGTGGATTGTTTTTAACAATGAGTAAATTAAGTGAAAAAATACCTGTTTGTGGCGGAGCCCTTAAGTGATTATTTAAAATAATTTTAACAATTATTGTTATTATAAGATTATTAGGTTTTAACAAAGTATTAGGTATTTTAAATAACTTGTTTTATCTAAAATTATTTTATTACTTCGCAGCTTCATTGGCAATTAGTTACCAATTATTAAACTTATACTTACTACTGCGCGAAGCGAGAAATTTATAAATAATAAAAATATTTATATCCCCGAAATTCTACCTGAATTTATTAAAAATTGGTTAAATAGCTTAAAAATAATTAGTACCAATGTGGAAAATACTAAAGACTTAAAAAGTAGTTGGTATTTACACATATTAATATATTTACTGATAATAATTTTATTTACTTTATAAGTTTTTGCCGGAATACCCTAACTTGTCACTCCAAGCTAAAAGAGAAGAAAAAAAGATTTCTTTTAGACACTATTGAGTAAATTTTTAAATATTATTATGTTAGTTGCTGCAAAATACATAGGGGCCGGATTGGCTTGTTCAGGTTTAATTGGAGCTGGTATTGGAATTGGTTTAATTTTCTCATCTTTAATTGCTTCTACAGCTAGAAACCCTCAAGTTAGAGGTCAATTATTCACTTTTGCTATTTTAGGGTTCGCTTTAGCGGAAGCTACAGGATTATTCAGTTTAATGATTGGATTCTTAGTATTATATTCATAATACTCGCGCACTTGAAAATAAATATATTTTTTTTTTCTAGGGCTGAGTCTTTAATTGTAAAATTTTTAACGCCTTTTAACCCTTTGTGGTAAAACTAAAAAAATTCCTGCGCGAAGCGAGAAATTTATTTATATTTAACCCCTTTTTTAAATCGAAAATTTAACCTATATAATTGTTTTTTATAATTTATTTAAAGATTGTGGTTACAGTAGATAGAAATTTTAATAGATATACTATAATGGATTCGCCCTTCATACTGGATTTTTATGTTAATAAAATTACAATCTCTTAAACCTTTAAATACTTTACTCGCCTTAGATTTGGCTAAGCCAACTTTTATACTAATACTAGATAATTTATTTAATAAAAATATACTATCAAAGTAGAGCGCGCACTCCTAAGAGAGCAGAGCGATAAAAATATTCTGTACTTAAATAATATATCCTGAGTACTTAGGTTTTAATAAAATTTCAATTACTTTAGTTAACATATCACTAAAGTCCTATCTAATCTGTTACTACAGTATGACCGCCGTAAGGCTCAGAATAAGTTGAAATTTTCCCCATGCCCCTGTCAGGCCCCCTGTCAGCCCTTGTTGCTTTAATAAAAGATATAAAAAGAAACGATTATTAAACATTTGTACTATGTACACTTTTTTTATATCTTTTAAAATTTGTTTAAAAAAACTAGTACATTTGCTCCGCGATTCTGTTTTGTAGTTTTGGTTGTTAGTCTTCTGAGAAAAATTTTAATAAAACTAAAAAAAAACTCACTCCTAAACCAATTTTTTTAACCTGTTTTTCGGTAAAAATTTTAGGCTACAAGGCGGTTGAGATTGGAGGTATATTTTTAGATTTTCCGCCTTTTTCAGCTAATTAAATAGGTAAAAAAATTTCTCCTAAATATAAAATAAGATTAAAAAAATAATATAACCTCTCAGACTGGCAACAAACTCCGACTCTTACCTAATTATCGCAAGGATTTTATCTAAACCAGACTTTAGGAGTGTAAAGCTCGAAAGTAATAATTTATAACTTTAGGTTTTGACACTAAAAATTGTGATAAAATTTCCACATTTTTATTTAGGTTATCGAAAAATTTTATAAATATTAATAAATAAAATATAATAATGTTTTAAATTTTCTGCGTATGCGCGTACGCATTCAATTGATATATAAACCCTCCTGAAAAAAAAAAATTAGATTTTTAATCTAAATTCTGTTCTATAACCCCCCCCCTATCCTTAATATTATATTATATCAGAAAGAGTGAAACAAATAAACTTTTTAGGTTTATATAGTTATAACTATATTTTGACGTACTAAAATATTTATATTAATATTTTTATTACGCTCCGCGCTAGCTTCGCCTTCCTGTAATATATAAAGCGCCTATTATTATTTACAAGCTCTACTTTAAAGATTTTAGATGCTAGATTTCAAAGAATTAATTTTTTTGTTTAATAAAACAGTTTAGTAAGTACTGCTTACGCGTTTTACATTTTTTATATAAAGTCCTATGCAACCAGCGATAAATTTTTAACATAGTTAAAAATATTTAAGCGAGAGCGATTAACATAATTATAAACCTGTTTTATGTAGTCAATTAAATATAATATATATGTTAATAGCTCCGCCTAGCACACTGTATGATTAGCCCTTAAAGCTTAAAAATTAGTTAATTTAATAGTTTAGTTAATATTTAGTTTTAATGCGGTACTCTTGTGTTTTTCTTTACAAATTTTCAAGAGCCCTTTTTAAGGTGGTATAAAGTATTATTCAACATAAATACTTATACTCTATCCTTTTTTAAGGTGGTATAACGTATTATTCAGCTTAAATACTCATACTCAATACATTCCAGTTAAATTCGCCTAAGGCCTTAACTTTAATATCTTGCGAACACCTTGAGGGAGATAGAAAAAATAAACCTCCATCGCATATACAAATTACCATGCCTTAGGTAGTATGGATGTACTAAGAAAAATCTCTTACCCCTGGTATTAAATTAAAATTAAAAAAAAATTAAAAATAATTATAATTTTCAAACATTTCCTTATCATTTAGTAGAACCTTCTCCTTGGCCAATAGTAACTAGTTTTGCTTTATTAACTTTAGCAGTTTCAGCTGTAATGTACTTTCACGGATATGAAAATGGAGGTGCTTTACTGACTTTAGGTTTTGTTTTAACCGCTTTTGCTATGATTTTATGATTTCGTAATATGAAATTCCAAGGTTTAGTATCTATTTTAATTAGCTGTGTTAAACATATTTTATTATTGGCTTTTTTAACTATATTTTTTGCCGAAATTTTTTATATTTTTTCGTTATTTATAAATAAAGTGTGTGGTTATTTTAATTTTGATAACTTTAGTATGGTTGAGTATATTAAAAATTTGTTGCCTGATGGTAAAGCTGACGATAAGAGCCCGGTATATCCTCAAGATCCTGCTACTTGATGACCATCGGGTGTACCTCAGGGTGTTGCTCCTATAGGGACTGCTCTGTTAACTTATAGGGCCCTTACAACTGGAGTTTCTCCCCGTATGAGAGTTTTAGCTTCTTTAGGTGCTATGGGAGTGACCGGTACAGGTATACTATTTCATTCTATATTACAAAATTCTGTTGGGTTTAACAGACTTATGTGAGCCCTGAATGAAAGGCAAAGAACTGGTATATTTCCTAGTATAGATAAAGTCGGTAAAGTTAGTGATCAAGACGCGTCCTCTGCAACTGATAGCATATTAAATAATATCAAGGATAACCCTGCCCTAAAAAAAGAGGTGGACGATAAAGTTAGCACTGTCATCAAAGAGGTAGAAGGTCGAATTGATAAAAACAATTTGACGGGAGATGGAAATGATAATTTAAATGAATATATTATTGATTTTTTAGAAAGATTAATAAATAATTTTGATAGTTTTTTTAAACCTGCTGAGTATGTCGGTACTTTAGGCGACTTAATGGGTCAACAATTAGCTATAGAAATATTACTTTTAATATTAACAATAAGTATATTATTATTATTTACCGCTTTTATTATAAATGTAATAATATTTTTTAATAAAGATTATATATTAAAAAAAAAAGATATTTTATTAAACAAGCGCCACGGTGAGAAATTTAAATTTATTAATTATTTTTTTAATTATCAATTCTTTATTATAAAATATTCATTGATATGAATACCTATATTTATTTTTGGCGGTTTAATTTTAGAAATTATAGTAATACACACTTTAATTACGCATCAGATACCTATAGAACAAATAGGAATAGATGCTAATACTCTTATAGATACAACAAAAATTAAATAATATATTTGACATATTATTTATAAGTCTAAAAAAAAGGAGCTATGACTCCTACCTTACCCGATAATTTTTTAAAATTACAAACCAATCCTCTTATTAGAATATTAAGAGTCATAGGTGGATTAAGTATTTTAATATTATAGTGCCGGAGGCCTTGTAATAATAATTTGGATTTTCATTACATGTATTTACTATTTATTTCTTGTTGTTTATATGTTCATTATTTTTAGTATAGCATTTAATTATATGTTATTATAGTGCCGGAGGCCTTAAAAATATTATAAAAATATTAAATTCTGATGATCTAGATATTAAAAATTCTCCTTTGGATCGTTTGGCTACTTTGGCGGCTAAAGCTATTTTATGTGCTAAAGGTGTTTGTGAAACAGCGCAACCTGTGGCTTTATCTTTAGGATTAATGTTAGGTGCTGATGAAGTTATTAAAGCTGGTGGTAGAGAAGCAATTTTCGCACCTTTTTTAGCTAAAGTATTTGTACCTGCTGAAACACCTGTCGCTAAAAGCGCTAGATTAATTAATCGTTCTTTGGATGAACTAAATCAGAACACTGAAGATAAAAGCTTGGTATCATCTCTTATTGCAAAATTTAAAGCGGCTAACATTAGAGGAGGAGCGTAGAAGAGTATGAAGAAAGGATAAAAATTTTACTAGAGCAATCCCCAGAATTAGATCCAAACGGAGAAAGTATAGTAAAAAAAAAACAAAAATAGAAGAGGAAATTTAAAAAAGGAAAGGTAAATAAAAGCTTATCTTTTTTTATTTAATTGAGGTAGGATGCATCAAACCCACTCTTTTCTATATTTTTAACTGTACCTTATGTTATAACTAACTAAATTTGTGTTAATTTAAAGCACTTCTTATGTAATCAAGTGTCTAGTCATTATGAGCTTTAATCCTATGGTAACAGTCTTTTAAACCGTAATCGAACAAAAGAAAAGGGTATGATGCGAGAAACTGTAAAATTTAATAACCTCATTAAATTTACAATTAATTACTCTAAAAATGTTTGGTTTTTTTCTTTGTATGTTCAAACTCTTAGGTTTTACTTAAATTATTAAATAAGCCTGAAGAAATAGATTACAAAGGTTTTTTAGGTTTGTATTTTAATTTTAAACTATTTATTTTCTTCTTAGAATTTTACTTTATAGTAAGCGATAGATTGAGTCTAAAGAGTCTAAAATTTAAAAAAGTTTTAGGGTAGATAATGGATTAATCTTTTAACCCCTTTTTTTTTTATAAAAAGCCGAGCCGAGTAAAAAATAAAAAATAAAATCATAAACTTATTTATCATATTTACATACTAAGAAAAATTTCTTACCCCTGGTATTAAATTAAAATTTTCAAACATTTGAACAATATATTTAGCAGATTATATTTTGGCCTAAAAAAAGGAATTATGACACCCACTTTACCCTAAAATCTTCAAAAATTACAGGCTAATCCTCTTATTCGAGTTTTAAGATTTTTAGGAGGTTTAAGTGTTATATTAATTATTGGCCGTAGATTAGATGTTTTTGGAACCGGATTAGCATACTTGATTGCATTATATATTTGCATTGCATTAGCTAGTTTATTTTTTATTTATCTTATCTATTTGAATTATTATAGGGTTAAACACATTATTAAAACTATTAAAAATGGTGACTTAGATGTTAGAAACTCACCTTTAGATAAATTAGCTAGCGCGGTAGCCCGAGTAATTTTATGTTCTAAGGGATTATGTGATGTGGCCGTTCCTGTTAGTGTAGCCTATGGCGGATTAGCTGGTCTAGATGAATTGAGAAAATTAAAAGGACTAGAACCTATATTTTACCTGTGTTAGCTGAAATAATATTACCCCAAACAGAAATCGATAAAGTTGTTAGTGGTATGATAAAAGATGAGTCTAATATTGTAAGTAACAACAAAGAACTAAAAATCTATAAAGAAGAACATGAAATTGTAAATAGTTTAGAAGAAAATAAAATAATAACTAAAGATGATGCCAGCCTTTGAAGAGAAAAAATTAAGGATAATGAAGCTCTAACAACTCAAGACAGCGCTGAAGCTAAAAGCAGGATTTTGAAAGCTGTAGATGAGTTAAATGAAATACGTAAAAAAAGAAAATAAAAGGTTTAAAAGCAAAAGCATCGGATTAAAGAAATATTAAAAAAATATAGTAATACTGATAATCAAAATAATAATAAGAATTCTAATTTCAATACCAAAAATAGCAGTGTATATTCTTTAAAACACTGGTACGCCTTTGGCTGCGAAGCGCGAAGCGCGAAGTTAATAATAATTAATAAGATGTATCAAGATTTTAAATATTAAAAAAAATATATATTAATAAACCCTTCCTCCTGCAGTAAGGCGTACGCATAACATATATTTATTTTTGAGCGTACGCCTTCCTTTGTTTTTATATTATCACTAATATTATTATGTTTCGTTATAGTGATAATCAAATCATTGAAATTTAAAAAATTTATATAAAATATTAGAGTGGGCTCGTGAGGGGGCTCGTTTTTTTATTAAATAATGATTATATTTATAAAGGTTTAATACTGTTATTTTTCTCGCTCCGCGCTTGCCTATTCTATCTCTATTATACTTTATATTCACATTAACTTTATTTGTATTAATTTCCTCGCTCCGCGCTAAAACAAAATAAGGACATCAGAAAATGCTCCTACTTTTATATTAAATTGCTTTAAACAAATTAAAAGTTTGAGTGGCTACGCCCTTAATCGAAAATAAGAGTGTTGTACTTAATTATTATTTTAAAAATATATTTATATTTATTATAAGTACCTTAATTGGTTATATTCTTCTTCTACTTCTACTTCTACTTCTATTATTTTAAGCACCTCTACCTTCTAACCCTGGAGTTTGAGTATTTTTTAAAAACCATATCTTTAGCTTTAATTTCACTAGCCCTCAAATTTTAATACAGTTTACTGAAAAAAGGAATATGAATTTTACTACTAAAGCGCAACAGTTAAATATAACATTTAATTGTTTTTTGATTATAAGAAGATGTATGTTTGTACACAAAAATCTTATAAAATTTTTTAGTTTTATTCTTTAACGCTAATTATAAACTTAATTTGCACATGCCAGGACTTCCCGCCTGGACAAGTACCTGACTAGGGTGTAAACTAAGAAAATTTGCAATATCATATTTTTTTGCTTTTTATTTCCTTATCGTTTGGACAAAAAAATCAAGCTAATATGCTATAAATTTAAAGAAATTAGAAGGGGGGTAGTAAAATTTTCTATTTTTTAGCAGATCTTAAAAGTATTTTAACCCCTTTTTTAATAACCTAAACTAGATTAAAATACTTTTTCAGCCCTCACACACCTTTGGTGAGAAAGGTGGGACGGGCCTTATTTTTTTAGATTAACCGATCATTCAAAAAAATTAATTTTTTATAAAACTATACAAATATTTAATACTTTTAACCCTTTTTTCAAACTAGAGACGGTGTAACGCTGCGTACACCTATAAATGTTTATGAATTAAAAATATAATGAGGAGCTATTTTAAGAAAGGCGACCCCAAAGCATAAAAATAAAAACTAAATATAAAACGTTTATAAACCTTACCTACAAATTTATATCTTTATAGCAGGCAAATTAGAAGGCTGCGCGTTAAATTTTAAATTATTTATAATTAATAAAAAAAAGGTGTTTATATTTTAGGCTAAAGATCTAATAAAAAGGATTAAATTTGTAAAAGGTTACCTTCTTATAAGATTTAAGAGGTTGGCCTTTTATAAAGAATGCGTGTGTAAAAATTAAATGCCTTTTTTATTATTCCTCCTTAATTACGATGGTTAGGAGCTAAAAAAATAGCATTATTAAAAATTAATTTTATTTTAACCTCTCTAATTTATACAAGCTATTTCCATTATAAGCAGCGGTGATGATATAGAATTTAACACTAAAGTAATTAAAGGGGTTATTAAGGATGAACCTCAAATTTATAAAAAAGGATGATAAGTCAAAAAGTTTATTAAAAAGTAAACGATCCTAAGGGAAACCTTTTATTAAAACTTCCTGAAGCAAAACATTGTAGTAAGGAAAGGAAAGGAAATCAACCGAGACTCCAAAAGTAATGGTGAGTGAAATTGGATTAGCCTAAAAAAATAATTAAAAAATTAGAATAATAGATATAAAAAAAATATTTTTTATGTTAGATCCAAAGAAGATGAGGGAGTTAAATAATAGCCCGTGACCTGTATAATTTTTTAATTTTTAATTAATCAGTACGATGAGAGTTAACTTGTCGGAATAAATAAATATTAAGAGAATAACTACAATAGCAAAAATATATTTTATTTTGCTGTATTGTATCTTTTTTTTATTTTAAAGGGGAACCATCCTCTAAGGCTAAGTATTATAAATTTAGAGATAGTGAAACTAAGTACCGTGAGGGAATTTTCTGAATTAGTAACTTTATAAGCAGTCGGAATTTGTAATAGAATAACGGCGTACCTTTTGCATAATGGGTGAATTGCTTGCCCAAAAGAATTGTAAAATTCTTTAAACACTGACTCATGACCTTGAAAGGTCGGTATAATTAAAATTTAATTATGCTAACGGTGGACATCTAAGAAAATTTATTCGACTAGCTCCGCCACCCAAGCGAGGAGCGTGGCATAAATTTTTATGACAATACCGTGGGAAGCTTAAAAAAATATGGAAAAATTATACTTATATCGCTAAAATAGACTAGTATAATTATTTTTTTTTTGCCCTGTAACGACTTGATTAATTATTAATCAGACTTTGGATATATTTCTAAGCCAATGTAACACGTCAGCCCTTATATTCCAAAGTTTTAAATTTAAATTTTAAATAAAAAATAAAATAAAAAAAATATCCGATAGTGTGTGTCGGAGCATTTGTGATTGCGGTAGAAGTGGCTCCGCCCTCATCTTTGATGCTTGGGCCGAAATAACACGTTACTCCCACCTTTGGTGAGCGCAGCAAGTACGCGGGACAAATGAAAAAAATTTTATTAGACACTAACGTATAAAAATAAATATTACTATTTATTACACTTTAAAAACACATATTAAAGCTAAATAATCAGTAACATTTAATTAACAATATTTACATGAAAAAATTTTCAAGAAATCGTATCAGCGATAAAATAAATTTTAAATTTGCACGTTGCTATAGAGTATCAAAAAAGGCGCATTTAAAATTAACTTTGGAATTAGATGAATTATTAATAGGTTGTATGTTGGGTGATTTAACAGCCGAAAGACCTAAAATAACCTCTAATACTAGATTACATTTTAAACAATCTGAAATTAATAAAGATTATGTTGATCATTTATATTCTTTATTTAAAGAATATTGCGGATCAGAGCCTAATGTAATGTCTAGCTTTGATTCAAGAGAAGGAAAACAAAAGGTATATACTTCTATAAAATTTCAAACTTTAAGTTTACCTTGTTTTAACTATTACAGAGAAATATTTTACAATAAAGAAGGTACTAAAATTGTACCTGAAAACTTAGAAAATATATTAACTGCTAAAGGGTTAGCTTATTGGGTAATGGATGATGGGTTTAAATCAAACGAAGCATTTTATATTGCAACAGAATCTTTTACACAATCTGAACATGAAATAATTGTAAAAACTTTAAAAAACAAATTTTCGCTTAATTGTAGTTATCATAAAACTACAAATGGTTTAAGAATTTATTTTTATAAAGATTCTACAATAAAACTTTATAAATTAATAGAACCTTTTTTATTGAAACATTTTAAATACAAATTTAGTGCGTTAGAAACAAAAAAATAGCAACATAATTTGTGCCACGCTCCGCGCTTGGGTCAAATAAGCTATAATTTAAAGCGCTACTGCGACTCGGGTTCCCAGCGCTGTAGTAAAAAAAAAACAAACAAAATAAGGTGAAGGTATAGTCTAATCTTTTATGAAAATAGAAGTATCAATGCAGCAACTTAATATGGGTAGCAAGGTTAAAAGCCTTAGCGAAAGCGACTGGACTATTTACTAGAAAAAACTATAATATATTTTTCGCTCCCATCTGCCCTTTGGGCCTTGGTTTAGTCGGAAAATTGTAATTTCCTATGAAAAATAGGAAGGCACATACTGGCAAAAAATATATTTTGCTGTAAATATTATAGTAATTAAATATAAAATTAAATTTTTTGGTTAAAATTTATTTACAAAACTAGTCCTCTTTTTTTCGGCGTACGCAAAAAAAAAAATTTTACCGTTTTTAGTAATAGTTTTTAGTAAATATTACACGTAATAGGTATATTTTGGATTGGTGTTTTGAAAAAAATTTATATTTAGTTTCTATTTTACAATGGTGTTGGATAAGTTACTCATATTAGACCCGCCAAGCGTCTTGGGAAAGCGCTACTGTGGGTCAAACTACCAAACTCCGGGGACGCCCTAAAGGCTATAGTACCAAGCTATATATGAAAATATATAAGTGGCTGAAGTAATTATTCAGGTATGGTAATAAGCTATAGTATGAACGAAAGTAAAATGGGTTATCGCGGATCTAAGTCAAAAAAATTAAACAATACCCACGGCCAAAACCAGTTTAAACTTTTTGTAAAAGAGCAACGAGTAGACGGTAGTTATTTTGGAAATTTTAAAACTCCAAAATTAAGGTGTACTCTAATGGGTTCTGAAAAGAATTATCAAGCCTTAATCCCTTCTAAGCAATTAATAAAAAATTTTTCTACGTTTCACTCTATAGACAGTGGTAAATTAAATCCTTGATTTATAACTGGTTTAATAGACGCTGAAGGTAGCTTTACAGTAGTATTAGATAAAAATGTTAAACGTACTTTAAATTGACGTGTCCAATCTAAATTTCAAATTTCTCTACATGTTAAGGATTTAGCCTTGTTGCTAGAAACTCAAAAATATTTTAAAGGAATAGGATCTATAGGAAAAAGTGGAAATATGTGTTTTTACTCAGTTTCCAGTATCAAAGAATTAAAATCTACAGTAATTCCTCATTTTAAATTGTATCCTTTATTAACTCAAAAATGCTCCGATTATTTACTTTTTGAAAGAGTAGTAAATATTATGGAAAACAGGAAACATTTAACACTTGAAGGTTTAACTGAGATAGTAAGTATAAAATCCTCTATGAACCTGGGTCTATCAGAATATCAAAAATCAGAATGACTCGAAATAGCTACGCCTAAATTGTTTCAAGTAGACCGTCCTTTAACAGAATTTAAAAAAATACCTGATCCTAATTGGATAACTGGTTTTGTTAATGGAGAAGGAACATTTGATGTAAAAATTTATGCTTCTGGTGTTTCAACCGGATATGCAATTCAATTAAGATTTAGAGTACCTCAACATGAGCGAGATACTAAGTTAATTTCAAATTTAATTTTGTATTTTGGTTCTGGAAATTTAGAAAAACATACTTCTTTTCCAGCCGTTAGTTTAGTAATAACAAAATTTTCAGATATTGTTGAAAAAGTTATACCTTTTTTCGATCTGTATCCTTTAAAGGGGACAAAGTATTTAGACTATTTAGATTGAGTTAAAATATCAAACTTAATGCGTAACAAGTCGCATTTAACCCTGGAAGGATTACAAGAAATCAAGAAAATAAAAGAGGGAATGAATAAAAGTAGAAAAATTTAATTGTATGAAAAATAAGGCCGCCATGGAAGCTAGGTGATCTTACCATGTCCAGATTTAAAGGTGTATAACTGAGGGATCGAACGGGTGAATGTTGCAGAATTCTCCGATGAGATGTGGTAAGGTGTGAAATGCTAATCGTACCTAGTGATAGCTGGTTTTTTGCGAAACTTCTTACAGGGGGGCGTCTACACAAAATTAATGGAGGTACAGCACTAAGAATTCCAAGCCGCTAAATGCGTAAGTCTTTGGTTGAGGGGCCGTGGAAAGCCTACCGTTGGGAGTTAAACTCGAAATTACATTAATTTATGGTAGATAGTCAGACTGCTATTCCTAAGTAGGGTAGTCAAAACGAAAACAGTCGAGAACACTAAATAAGGTCCCAAATTGGTTAATAAGTGAAAATAAGGAAGTAGCTAATCGTAATCGGCTGTAAAGTTAGCCTGGTAGTCGCTACTTTTAATGAACGTATAGTAACAACGCAGCAGCTTTAAGAGTGAGGCGCCTAAAATTTAACGGGTCTTTGGTTTTTTAATTTAGTTAATAAAATAAAAACAAAGTAATCAACCGATTTAGTGTTAATTATAATTTTAGAAAACTGGTACTTTAATTAATTTTTCTTTCTACCCCAGCCTTAGAGAAAAAAAAATATACCCAGGGCCTTGGGTGTTTATAAAAAAAAATAAAACAAAGTTTAAAGTACCCTATTTATTTCTATTTTATAATTAGGTAGCAAAACATTCAGACACGAATGAAGTATAGTGTTTCATTATATGGACGTAATTGAAGAGATAATGCTGGCATGAGTAACGAAAAGTAGTTTTTAATACTACTCGCCGAATACGAAAGGGTTGATAGACAAGGTTGTACCGCCTATCGTAATAACGGTCTCTAAGGTCCAGAACAAATGTTTTGGCTGATGAGGTTTGAATAAAAAGTCCAAAAGCATTCTAAATGTCTAACTCGCTATGCGCGAAATTTAGTACCAATTTGAAATGCTATACTATCGATTAGTTAAAAATATTTGGACCAGGAAAAAATATTCATTACAACCGTACCTTAAACCGACACTGGTTCGTGGGTAGAGAATACTAAGGCGAAGAGTGAATACTTGTTAAGGAACTCGGCAAGTTGTCCTTGTAAGTTTAACCAGAAGAGGAGCCATATCGTTTAATTTCTTATAGGTTACAAAAAATCGGAGGCCCCGACTGTTTACTAAAAACACATCTCTATGCGAAGAATTAATTATCTGTATATGGAGAGAGGTTTGCCAAATGCCATTTAGTATAAGTGAGGTGATGAAAAGAATTTTACTAAACGAATGCCTGGTCAATGGCGGTCTTAACCATGAGGATCCAAAGGTAGCATAATAATTTGGCCTTTAAATGAGGTCTTGTATCAATAATCGTACGATGGTCTCACTGTCTCAACAAGTAACTCAGTGAAATTGAATTAGCCGTGCAGATGCGGTTTACCTTCAATAAGACGGGAAGACCCTATGCAACTTTACTGTATTTAGTTAATATGTTAGCTTTTTATGTACCGCATCAATAGAAAGTAGGTAATCGATTATATATAATATAATGATGACAAAGTTTTTCGCGTATCTCACTTTTTGCCTTATCTTTTTAATCGTGTCCTTGCCTTTGTTGGACATACGCCCAACAAAAAAAATACTCTAAAATTTGCGTACTTTACGCCTACTTTTATGGCGTATCTGCGTAGATAAAAAGTCACACCGCCTTAAATTTTTAAGGTGCGGGTTAGGAACCTTTTTTGCTTTTTTATTGCCTTAGGCTTGCCTTTTGGCTTACAAAAAAAACGATAAGATATTTTATTTACTCGCCTCGCCTTTTTCTAGTCGTAGGCGCTTATTTAATATTTTACTAGTATAGCAACCTTTCCCTAAATAAGGGCCTGGGACACTGCAATATCACTAGTAAAAAGGAAAAAGAAATAATATATGTCTTGCTAGCCCCAGCCTAACAAAATATATTTTGTAATGGCTTTGGGTCGCTTCGCGTGCCTTGTGATTTAAGACAGCCTGCTCTATTTTAATAAAAAAAAAATGAGGGCCTTGGTTGCTTAATTGCGGAGCGCGTGGTAAAGTATTAAAATACTATTTATATTATTATATAATTAAACTATTATTTATCATAACACTTTGTTTGCGCAGCGTTTAACTATTATTGGGACTCGCTTTACAGGTGAGTGTTTTGTTTTGCGTTTCCGATATATTTGGCATTTTTGTCATGCGGACCCTGCTAAAAATTTTAATAGTTTAATTATATTTTGAGATATAATACTTATATTTTCAGCCCACGGGCCTATAAAATATTTTTTTTATAAAACAAAAAAAAACTAAATTAATTACCCTTTTTTCTTTGGGTGTCCACGGGGTACCCTTGAGACATAGATATTTAATAAAAATTTTTTTGTCCTACCGCTACGCTGTGTATGCGATTAGGAATATAAGCTTAGAAAAATGAATAGAAATGGAAACCTTAGGATGTAGGGCAGGCTAATGGTTTACCGAATTTTAAAATGTAGTTATTTTATTTATCTCCATACGGAGCGTTAGCATCCTTTGAGTAGATAAGTAAGATACACTAGGGAAGCTTGACTATTTGACAGTTTCGCTGGGGCGGTTGTCTTTGATAGAGTAGCATTGTACCTCCAACTTTTTTATAAAGATTGTTTATTTTTAGCTAAGTATTGTAATATATTATAGTATTTCTATTTTAGTAGAAACTTTATTTATAAAAAATTTTTTTGCTGTCAGTTTTTATCGCCTTTGGCCGGCCTTTTGCCTGTCTTTGGCCTTTTTCTACAGTGAGTACGCCTAAAAGAAATTTATTCAGATACTGTGTACGAAAAAAAAAAAAATTTTTTATTTAAATATTGCTTCTTCTTACCATATGGATCGCAAGCGTCCTGTGTTTTGTATAAAACCGAGTACACTTCCACGGATCGTGCGGAAAAATTAAGTATTCTTACTTTAAATGACTCTTTAACTATAAATTGAAAAATAAAAATTAAATATCTTTTACTGCTGGTTAGACATAAATTACATGTTAATCGGACTACGTAATTATTAAAAAAAATTGTCTCATGATGTAGCGTACGCTTCGTACGCCGTATGTTGAGCCTTAAATAATTGCGCAAGTATTTATTTAATTTTTTAAAACTTTAACTCGATCATGTCCCTTCCACAACCCTCTAGGCCTGCCCTTATTCAAACAGTGTTTCTTGTGTTAATGCAAGACAGGAAAAGGGTAAAAAAAATTATATTTTAGTAATCTAGTAGGGGTATTAGGTGCATACGCTGTTGGGCGTGTGCCAGTCTAACAAAAGGGAACAGAGCGTTTTTAATAATATCTTTTTTTTTTAGTTAGAAAATATGTATTATATAAATAATATTATTTAAAATACGGGAACGCTTCGCCTGTGGCCCTAGGGCCTTATTGTTCTAGGAAAAAAGCTTCAGGCTTCGCATGGAGTAACAGCATTTATGCTTTATCCGCCCTTAAAGTTTCAGTAAAAGAGAACCCTAAAATCTTAACAGGTTTAATATTCGCTACGCTGCCACAAGGGCAGCCGTAGTCGTAATCTTTTTTAATTTTGCGTAGCTCGCCTTTGGCGGGGCTACGCACACAAAATTTTATTTTTTTTCCTTTTTTATTTTCTTTTGGTTAAGGTTTCACGTGAAATACAAAAAAAATTTCAATTCAATAAATCACGTCACTTTTCTCGCTGGTTAAGCACTACGTAGAAAAGGCGTACTTTAAATTTGGAGTTTAAAAATTTATTACATTAATGTCATTAGCAACATTGTAAAAATAGTAATATTTTTACCAAAGAATTAATTAACCTGTTTATTTTTTTCTGTAAAAGCCATTTTTTCGTACAATTTTTATCACTCCGCGCTCTATGCTAATGTGTTAGCATTCTTCGGCCCAATAAATAGCAAAAGTAAAACCTTAAAAAGGGACTGCTTTTATACTTTAGGTCTATGGTAGCGCAGCAATCCTGCGTCTGCGGAACGCGGAGAGGTAAAAAAATTTAAATAGCGAAGAGGATATATATTTAAAACTGTGCATAATATAGTAATGCATTTTTTTTTGCATTGCTTTGCATTTTTTTCTTCTTCTACCTAGTGCGTGACCTTTTTTAAAGGCATACACTAAAGTCCTTATAACTCTCTTTATAGATGTTTAAGTAAGGGTGAAGTATGTGTTTTTAATATATATTCTTAACTTTTTTTTTTTTTCTTAAATATATTGGATGGTACTAATCAGACTTCTGGATATTTAAATTAAAAAAAATTAGTATAAAAATGGAAATAAGAGAAATTAATTATTCTCCTTTCTGACAATAGGAAAATCTTACAGCTCTGCCTGCTCTAACAAAAATTTAGTTAGAATCTTGGGTTTTGGGCCATATATTAAATATTGTACTTTCTTTTTGGTTGCTTTAAATTTATCTCTTCCTGACGGAAGCCTGGCTTAGTTTAAAGTTGAAGTATATTCGCTTCTTCATAAGTCAGAAGTCAGAAGTCAGTAAGTCAGTGCTTGTTAGAGTATGAGTAAATTTTTTAGACTTTTAAGAATGTTATGCCTATTGTTACAGTTCAAGGGTAGAGTTTTATGTTTAATTAAGCCCTGTGCCTACGCACTAAAAGTTTAGTCTGGCAATTAAAAAAAAAATAGTGCTCCTTCTCACCCCTGCCCTTTGGGTCTTGGGGTGAGCTAAAAAAAAATCGTCTTTGACTTGCGTATTCGTAGGAAAAATAGGCAGCATCCCCAACAGCAACAGCAACAACGACAACCAGAACTAAAATTATTCTACCCTACAGGGGTTCTTTTTTTAATTAATTGTAGACTACTATATTCGGGGTTAACATTTTTTTATACGGTGTATAAAAACAGTAGCTAGCTTTTTTTATTAAGGAAGAGCCTGTTTTATTATAAAAAATACTGTCGCCTTTGGCTTTTTCCGACCCGCTAGGAGAGGAAAAACTTAAATATAAGCAGAGCGTATAGTCGCTTCGCTTGCGTAGCCGTAAAATGTTAAATTAAACAAATTTTAAATATTCTGATTAGACAAATCGGGGCCTCGCTTCGCGCTACAAACTATGCTTTTGGCTTTTTTTGTTTTTTGCATTGCGTAAGAGGGTCTAAGTCTCTGCCAGCCATCCTTCCTGCCTATTAGGCCTAGGGCCTTGTGCATTATCAAGTATTTAAAATTCATACTATCTGTATTATTAGTATGTTAAAATCTCTCTAGATTATAGGGGTTCTAATCTTGCTTGAACTGAAAGATATTATTTTTATTTATACGTGCAATACTTTAACTTGCAACCTTAAAATCCTAAGGGTAAAGTGTTGATAGCTTCCTAATAAGACAATATATTAGACCCTGTACTATAATTACAGATATTTTATTATGTTGGCAGGAGTCAGCATAATAAAATTAAAAGGTTAATATATATAGGAAAGTAATATGCCTACCTTTTAACTATGTAACTATTTTAGTGTCTTATCTAGATAGTTAAATCGAGTTTCTCTAACAAAAAAATATTTCTTTTTTACGGAGTGCTTGATTTTTAATGGGTGGTCACGTAAAAGCTTAAATTATAAATTAGTTTTAAGGCTTTGCCTTATTAAGAATATTCTCTGTTAATTTGGCGAACGAGTTTGATAATTTAAGTTTTTTCTGGAGCTTAAAAGTGGCAATTCTTATTAGCTCATCATCTTTTTTTAAAAGAAAAATCAAATCCTTCTTTGGGTTTTAAACAAAAGAAGCGTGGCTCCGACTTAGAGTTCTTAAAGATTCTTAAGCGAGAGCTAAATTTTTTCTTTTTTTGTTAATACAGCTAAAAATAAAAACTACAATAGTAGTTTAGCAAACAAATGTCAGCTTAAATGTGTAGACAAAAAAACAGATGGACACATTCGTAGTCTTTTGGACTTTCAACTTTATTGCCTTTTTTGGTGTTTTGATATGTGCACTTTTAATCTATTATCGCTTTTTTAGGTATACAACCAGCCTCCTTTTTAGGGGCCTTGGTTGCGTATTTACTAGGTGGTTTTAGATTACCAATCTTGTTGTACTTGTGCCCTTTGGGTTATATAGCGCTTAAATCAATTCACTTGCCTTTAGCCATCAAGCCCTAATAATAAAATACTTTTATGTTAATTTAGGGCCTTGGCTTGTGCAGTAGTAAAGTAAAGCAGTAAGGTTTAACTTAGCTAGTTAGGATACTGCTTATAAACCCCCCGCCTTGATTACGATAGCAGAAAAAAAAAAATAAAATCTAGATTGTGAAAAAAGTAGCAGATCCTAATTAAGTAATTTGACTGAATTTTTACTTATTAATTTATTATAATATTTATTTATTTTTTTTTTCGCCTTATTTTTAAGGTAATAAGCTAAAGCAGAAGCAAAAGCAGAAGCTGAAGCGTAAAAGAGATTGTTGTACTGAGTATTAGCTGTGTACTATATAAAAAAAGTATTTATACACAGCTTTTATAAAAAATAAAATTATAATTAAAGATACTTTTTTGGAAAAAGGTATAAATTCTAATGTATATATACGTAAAAAAAATTTTTTTATTAATTTTTTATATATATATACACATATTTCCTTATGTAATCCTTGTTTGGTTACATATATGTATTTGTTTAAAGTTGTATTAAATAATCTGTACAACTTTAACTTCAACGGTATGGCTAGTAATTTGAATAGAAGTCAAACAACCAGTGAAAGGTTGTAATAAGCATAATGGCAGAAAGCATACTTAACTGAAAGACCTATAAGTCGCACAGATACGTAAGTAGGGCATAGTGACCCCTCGCTATAGAATGGGATAGTCGGGGATCAAGAGCTAAAAGTTACGCTAGGGATAACAGGCTAATAGTCCGCGAGAGTACACATTGTCCGGACTGATTGGCACCTCGATGTCGACTCAACCTATCCTCCGGGGGAAGAAGCTTGGAAGGGTTCGGCTGTTCGCCGATTAAAAGGTTACGTGAGTTGGGTTCGTTAGAAACGGTATTCCCACTGGTAGGAAATAATATTGTTATGTTAAAGTATAGTAAAATGAAAAATACAAAGTCATATAGCACTGTTGCTAAAAATGACTCAGGAAACTGTTCTTTACCGTTAAAGGAACTAAATTCTATTCTTATAGGATTAATTTTAAGTGACGCAGGATTATATCGATCCTCTCCTACTTCTAATACCAGATTAGAAATGAGTTTTGGTCAAGCTTATAAAGAGTTTGCTTATTTTATAGGTGAATTACTTAGCCTTTATATGTCTAATCCTGTAAAGTCTGTAACTATTAGTGTAAAAGAAAAAACTTATACTAATTATAGACTCAAAACAAAAACTCTTCCCATGTTCAATCATTATTTTGATATGTTTTATAAATTAAGGCCTGTGGCAGAAAATTCACTCGCTCCGCGCTACAAATATATAAAAATTGTACCTGGAGATATTCTGGACCTAATGGACCCTATTGTATTAGCCTATTTAATTATGTCTGATGGTAATTTTGATCAAGGTAGAAAACGAGTACGTATCTACACTAATTGTTTTACAAAACAAGAGGTAGAAAAATTAGCATTAGCTATAAATAACAATTTAGGTATTTACACTGGAGTTTTACATGATCGTAATGATCAATGGATATTAACTATAGGTGCTAAGAATTTAGAGTTATTAAGAAATACCGTTTCACCTTATTTTCATTCTTCTATGTTATACAGAATTGGTTTATAATTACAGCGCCATAAGATGCTTGCTGGCGCAGCGCTATATATAAACTTTATTTTTAATACCCCCTGGCTCAGCACCAGCGTCACCTTTGGTGGGAGCGGGGGCCAGGAGCTAATAATAATTATTTTATATTTCAAGGGTATTGATTTCTTTAAAGAGTCCAAGTAAAACTGGATAAATTGCAAGAACCTCTAAAGTTAGTAATAATAATAGACAATTTGCAGCCAAGCATAAAGAGTGATAATATTTTTTTAATTAATTTATTGAAGTATTTTAATATCGCCGCCCGAAGGTAGGCGCGAAATTTATTTTTATTTATGAAGGTTCAACGACTAGCAGATGATTATATCACTAAAAATAAATCTGCCACGAAAATCCGGCACTAGAAGAGTACTAGTGAAGACATAGTCTGAACTGCATACAACCTGCTGAGGGAGATGCAGAAGTAAAGGATAAAATACTTTACGATAACATTTTTGTTAATACGACGTAAGTCAGTATGGTGCTACGTGAAGTAGGATCTCACAATTGTGCCAAAAATTATCAAACTCCGGGGACTCCCTAAAGCGTATGATACCAAACTATGTACGAAAGTATATAAGTGGCTGAAGTAATTACTCAGGTACGGTAACAAGTCTTACGATGATTGAAAATGAAATGGGATATCGCGGATCTAAGTCATTTTTATTTAATTACAGGTGCGAAGAAAGTCTACCTGAAATAAGTATAAATGTAAAAGAGCAACGAGTAGACGGTAGTTATTTTGGTTTTTTCTGTAAAACTCCAAAATTAAGGTATACTCTAATGGGTTTCGAAAGAAGCTATCAAGTCAGAATCCCTTCTAACCAATTAATTAATTTATTTTTCTCTACCTTTAGCTTCAAACCATCTCAATTAAATCCATATTTCGTTACCGGGTTTTGTGATGCTGAATCCAGTTTTCAAGTTTTAGTAATTAAAACTAAAGACTCTAAGTTAGGCTGGAGTGTTCGTTCGGTTTTTTCAATAGGCCTACATTCACGTGATTTAGCATTATTATTACAAATAAAAGAATTTTTTGGCTGTGGAATCATAGTTAAAAATGAAACCCTAAATGAAGTTAGTTTTAGAGTAAATTCTCTTCAAGATTTAACAGATAAAATCCTTCCTCATTTTTTAAATTATCCACTTTTGACTCAAAAAGCAGCTGATTTTAAATTGTTTAAACAAGTTATAAAATTAATGCAAAATAAAGCTCATCTTACACCAGAAGGTTTACAGGAAACAATTAATATTAAATCTTCTATGAATTTAGGTCTTTCAGATGACCTAAAATTTAATTTTATTAGTACCGTACCAGTACAAAGACCGACGGTTAAAACAATAAATATACCTGATTTTTATTGAATATCAGGTTTTGTAAGCGGTGAAGGTAATTTTTTTGTTGACATATTTAAATCTAATTCAAATAAAATTGGATATCAAGTAAAATTAAGATTTAGTATAGTACAACACAGCAGAGATAAGGAATTATTAGAATTAATCGTAAAGTACCTGGAAACAGGAATTATAAATATTCATAGTAGTAATGCTTTCGTTTTTAAAATTACTAAACTTGCAGATCTTACTAAAAAAATTATTCCATTGTTTGAGCAAAACCCAATTCTAGGTGTAAAACAGTTAGATTTTTTAGACTTTTGTGAAGTAGCTAAATTAATGAGTGAAGGAAAACATCTTACAACTGATGGTTTAATTTTAATTAGAACCATTAAAAATAGAATGAATACAAACAGAAAAATAGATTAGTTAATTGTATGGAAAATCTGATCGCCATGCCCTATCTTTTGAAGGGAAAATAGTAAAAGGGAATTCGGTTTCTAGTACGAAAGGATCAATAACCCATGTTTCACTAGTGTACCAATTGTTGGTGTTGTGTGCTGGCATCGTTGGGTAGCCACAAACATAAAAGAGAAAAGCTGAAAGTATTTTAAGCAAGAATCTCGTTCCTAGATACTAAAATATTTAAAGAATGTCGCTAGCGATATATTTAAATAAAGATAAGAAATAGACTATTTCTTAATAGGATGCATAAGCATTTGTTGTGAATAATTTATTATAGCATTACTAATTTATCATAAGACTTTTTGTTATTATATCTCACATATCACATTTTTATACGGCGATTCGCCTACTGCGTAAGCTGCGTAAGAAGCATAAACCTCTCCCCAGCCTTTGTATAAAATACTGTGCTGCGTATGTTGCGAACACTGTTACGTAATTACAGTGTTAAGTAAAAAACGCGAACATTGCTCGGTTAACCCTAGGGTTAAAAATTTTAAACTTTTTAAATTTTTATGCTTAAACCCTCTTAAATAAAATCCCCAGAGGTTTCTCCTTATGTTCTGCGTACGCTTTATTTTTTTCGCTTCACCCACCTTTGGACTAAAAAAATACTCTAAAATTTTAAACTTTTTTTAATATCTTCACTTTTTTTCTTAGAAAATTATAATTATTTAAATAGTATAAGTTCTAGCCTTCTCCCTCGCCTGCACTTTCGGGGGCTGCATGTGCTAAGGCTGGATAAAAAAAAATAAGATCCAACTTAATGATAAAAAAAAAATTAAAGCAAGCGCCACGGCGAGAAAAGTTATTTTTTAATAGAATATAAGGATCCACCTACTGCTAGCATTGTAAGCCTAATGATGTAAACCTTGCTGGGGATAAATATTACTTAATCGACTGCACTAAAAAAAACTCTTTTAAGGGTTTGGGGATGTACCGCGCAGTTATTTTTATTTTTATTTTTATTGTTATTTTTATTGTTATTGTTATTGTTATTTTTATTGTTATTTTTATTGTTATTTTATTTATAATGTTAAACACTACGTAGCCCTTACAAAACGGAGCTAAAAAATGAAAATGTAATTTTAAATTTTAAGGTTCTAAAATTTTTAACTCCCTCTATCCTTCCACGCTCTCTAAATTTTTAAAGAGTATACGCTATTGCCTTTAACTAAGTAGTTGAAGTTTTAAATGTAGATAGTACGCATTTAAATTTACGTAAAAGTGCTTAAAAAAAAAAAAAAGTTTTTTTTAGTTAGAGGCTCTGCCATAAAATAACGCTAAATTATTAAAATTTTTATAGTATGTAGTCACAACCTTATCGACATTAATAAATTTCTCGCTCTCGCTCCGCGGGCATAACCGGCGCACTACACAGATAAAAAGGGTTAACTATTTTTTTTTAACCTTGTTGTGGCGTAGCCCGGCTCCGCCCTTCTAATATAAATATATTCAACGACCCTGAGGATGCTATTTTAAGAAATTATATGAATTTGGCTTTATTTTTATTTTTAATAGGCATATTAGGATTTATTTTGAATCGTAAAAATATTATCCTTATGATCATTAGCATTGAAATAATGCTTCTAGCTGTAACAATATTAATACTAATAAGTTCTTTTACCTTTGATGATAACATTGGACAAACTTTTAGTATTTATATTATATCTATAGCAGGGGCTGAATCAGTAATTGGATTAAGTATTTTGGTAGCTTATTATAGATTAAACCATTCTCTGTTATCTTGCTATCTATCCTATAGTGACAAATCTTTTGTAAAAATTGTAAATAAAATTCCTACTGGAATTAGAAATTATTCTACTATTAATAAAATTCAATCTATATATCCATGGTTCATTACAGGTATATTTGACGCTGAAAGCTCTTTTGTCGTAACAATTTTACAAAATCCTAGATATAAAACAGGATGAAATGTCCAAGCTAGAGTACAAATAAAAATGCATGAAAAAGATAGAGCTTTAATAGAAAAAATATCAAACTTTTTTGGGGGTATAGGTTACATATCTAAACCTTCTAATAATTTAACAGTTGAGTTTAGAGTTAGTACTTTAAATGATATTGTTAATGTGATTATTCCTCATTTTGATAAATATCCTTTAATTACTAAAAAACATGCAGATTATATTTTATTTAAACAAATTATTAATTTAATGGTAAATAAAGAACATAATACTTTAGAAGGAATTCAAAAAATTGTTAATATAAAAGCATCTTTAAATACAGGTTTAACTGAAAATTTAAATGAAGCTTTCCCTAATACTATACCTTCCCAAAGATTAGAAGATAGCAATCTATCACAAGGTAATAAAATAAATCCGGAATGAATGTCAGGATTTTGTACTGGAGAATCTAATTTCTTTATTGCAGTTCAAAAATCAAAATCCAAAATTGGTTTTACTACATCATTACGTTTTTCAATTGCTCAACATTCTAGAGATTTATTATTATTGGAAAGTTTTGCAGTCTTCTTTAATTGCGGATATGTAACTAATTATAAAAATAGATTAATATGTGAATTTATTGTTACAAAAATTGATCACATACTTGAACATATTATTCCTTTTTTTATAAAACATCCAATATTAGGATCAAAATATTTAAATTTTTTAGATTTTAATAGTGCTGCTGAAATTATTAAAAATAAAGAACATTTAAATTCAGATGGTTTAGAAAGAATTTTACAAGCGCGGAGCGAAAAAAATAAAATTACAACTCAATACAAAAATAAAACTATAAATAATCATAGAGAAGATTAAGGTCCAGAGAAATTTTGATCCAGGTGAAGTGAACCTTCATCTAGTCTTTTTATTAAAAATGAGAAGGCGAAACCATCAAATTGCGGGGACTTCTTAAAGACAAATCTACCAAATTAATGCAGTAATGTATTAATGGAACAGGTAATGACTCGTTGTACGGTAAAAACGATTTGTATAAAGAAATGAAATAGAAAATCCGCAGCCAAGCACCAACTAGTTATAACTTTTTAATAATTTTATCTATGGGTCGCCGTAGTTGCTTTGCTGCGCAAGCCTAATTAATAAAAAAGAGAATAAAAAATTATTAAAAATAATCGCGAAAAAAGGGTGTGCAGTTCATCGACTAAATGTTGGTTGGTTTATAACTATATAAATTATTATATGATTATTTGCTTAAGATATTGTCAGGCATAACTTAATCGTTATGGAATACCCTAGCCTTCCTAAGGGATTAGTTCTATGGAAAAGGGGGAAAACGAAGAGGAAATATTTCATTAAGAACATAAATGTATTTAACTATTTTAATCTTACCTTTAATTGGATCTATTTTGTCAGGTTTATTTGGAAAAAAAATTGGAGTTACTGGTTCACATATTGTAACAATATCTTGTCTGCTAATGTCTTCTATCTTATCTTCTATTGCTTTTTATGAAGTAATTTATTCTGATTCTCCAGTTTATATATTTATAACTAGTTGGATTGATTCTGAAGTTTTAAATATATCTTGAGAGTTTTTATTTGATAGTTTAACAGTTTGTTTTGTGGGTCTCTTATTGGCAGAGGCAGAAGCTGTGTTGGGTCTGATCCAACTGTATAAGATACTGTTTATTACTAAATTATTTTTTTTTATATTTGCCGGTCTAAATTTAGCGGGTTCCTTTATACCATCTAATTTTTTTTATAATAATTTTAGCCTACACACTCAGGCAATTAAGGGCGGAGCCATTAAATTTAAAGTTTTGCTTTTTAGGTTTAACCAGTCCATAAGTTATTGAGTACCTCTTCTAATTTATCTTATCATTCGCGGATATATTAACCAAGGTGGCTCTAAGATGGCTATAAGTTTAAAAAAAAAAATTTTTTATTCAAATAGTAAAAACGCGGAGCGATTGTGTGTAGTCGGAAAGGTTGGTTTAAAAAAAAGATATTCACCCTTGACTTTCTCGGGTAGCTACTCTCCACTACTCGAGCATTTATCTGTTATTTTTTCTCGCTCCGCGCGACAAGTTATTAAAAGAAATTTTTCTTACATAGCGGAAGAAGATAACGGGTTGGATTCTAATTTTTTACAATGATTGGTGGGATTTACCGACGCTGAAGGGAGTTTTACTATAAATCCTCAAACTAGCAAGGAAGGATCTACTATCTCCAAGTTTGGGTTCATATATAAAATAACTTTACATAAGGACGATGAAAAGGTTTTAAGATATCTTCATGCTAAATTAAAAGTAGGAGGGGTTCGTCCCTATAGAGATCTATGCTCATTTAGTGTTTCAGATAAAAAAGGTATACTTTTATTAATATCAATATTCGATAAATATAATCTAAACACTTCAAAATATTTAGATTATTTAGAATTTAGAACAGCTTTTTTTTATTATATTAACAGAGATAAAAATTTAGATGTAGAAAACAAAACTGTTCTTCATAATAAAATTATAGAACTAAAAAATAAAATGAATGCTAGTCGAGTTAACTTTAATAGACCGGAAAACTCAAAAATTATAATTTCGAAGTATTGATTACTAGGATTTATCGAAGGAGATGGAACTTTTTTTATAAGAAGAGATAATGTAGCACCTACTTTTGCAGTTGAAAATACTGGTGTACAACTTCCTGTTTTTCTTAAGATAAAAGAATTCCTAGAAAATTCTCTAGGTTTTGATAAATATTCTTTATATAAAATACAAAACACATCTATTATAATACTAAATACAAAAAAAGCTACAAGTACTGACAGTAAAAGCAGTGTATCTGTTTCTATAAATAATATTAATGTTATACATAATTACTTAATACCTTTCTTTTCCGATGTTAAGTTTTTAACCAAAAAGGGGAAGGATTTTAACGATTTTAGGTTAATTAGTAAAGCAGTTTACATGGGAGCTCATAGAAAAGAAGATATCAAATCTTTAATCTTAAAACTGGCAAATACTATGAACAATTTTAGACTTTCAACCTATAAGGGTGTTGTTAAATATTTAAATGAACAAGAATACAATAAAATAACCACAGTAGCCCCTACAATTGAACGTCTTATAGATGGTAGAGTGATTGACAATCACACAAAAATTGTATTATCTAGGCAAGTAAGTTGTGTTTACGAGATAGTTAAGAATAACGGAGAAATAGCATTAGCCGTATCTCTAACTGAAGCAGCTGCAATTGTAGGTTTATATCCAGATACTTTAAGTAAAAAATTAGATTTTGAAATCTTAAACCCTGATTCCTTACCTAACGCCCAGTGCAAATATGTGAGGGTTACTAATAGTGAGTGTGAACGCTGCGTGCGCTTTGAAGGGGGCTGGTTCGAAATTAATAATTTAAAAATTAGAAGAGTACGCGTATTAGAAGGGCCTATAGGGCAAATCCGTGAAGCTGATGCAATATAAATTAAGGCCCTTCCCACCTTTCTCACCAAAGGTGTGTGAGGGTAGAAAAAATAGTTAAGAGGAATTGAGCAAGATTACAATCAAACAATTCTATACTTATACAAATAGGTGAAAACGGTTAATGAGCTATATTCTTAAAGACCGTCGGCAATTGTAATTGTCGCTACAGACTGGTTCACCGGGGTTAGGCTGAAATGTCTGTCCGAATGTACAGTCGGACCCTATAACGAATGCGATATCGTAGGGAGGAAATATTTATCAAAAAAAACACTGCGCATGGTGGATAGCCTAACCACAAAGGTAATAAACTCCTAAGTAGTTAAACTACTCTTAAGGTCAATTTCTCTTGTTTAAGAGGAGACATTAAGGCAAGATTAATTAGGGTTGTTCAATGCTAATACCTGTTCTATTTATTAGTACTTTAGTTCATCTATTTAGTGTTGATTATATGGCAGGTGATCCTATCTTTGTTTAGTGGGGATAAACTATCAAACTCCGGGGACACCCTAAAGACTACAGTACCAAACTATAATCGAAAGATTATAAGTGGCCAGAATAATTACCTGGGTAGGGTAATAAGCTGTAGTATGATTGAAAATGAAATGGGCAATCGCGGATCTAAATCAGTATTGTTTTTAATATTTAATTAAAATGTTTACTGTAAAAGAGCAACGAATAGACGGTAGTTAATGTATTTATTTAATACATTTAAGGTGTACTCTAAATGACAGTTAACGCTGTCAAATTTTCAACAAATGTTATCTAAACAATTTAGCTTGCTAAGCAAGTCTCGGCGCTATGCGCACTCTGTTCATTCTAACCCTTATAAATTGAATCCTTGATTTGTAACAGGTTTTATTGATGCCGAAGGTTCATTTACAGTTACAGTTGTAAAAGATTCTAGACGTAAATTAGGTAGACGAGTTGAATGTAAATTTCAACTTGGAATTCATGAACGTGATTTACCCTTATTACAACAAATTAGAGAATTTTTCGGAGGGATTGGTAATATCTATAAATCAGGAGCACCCCAAATGAATAATTATGTTATTTATTCCAACGAGGATTTATTAATATTGGTTAATCATTTGGAAAATTATCCTTTATTAACCCAAAAGGGTGGAGATTTCTTATTATTTAAAAAAGTTGTTGAACTTGTAAATAATAAGGCTCCGGCTCCGCCCTTAAGTATTGAAGGGTTATACCAAATTATAAATATAAAAGCATCTATAAATTTAGGGCTATCTGAACAATTAAAATCTGAATTTAAAAATTTTTCACCTGTGGAAAGGCCTATTATAAATACAGAAAATATCCCGGAACCTCATTGAGTTTCAGGATTCACATCAGGAGAGGGATATTTCTCTATAAAAATAACTAAAAGTTCGAGTAGAACGGGTTATAGGGTCCAATTAAAATTTAGATTAGTTCAACATAGTCGAGATAAATTATTAATGCAAGTTATCAGTAAATATTTTAATACAGGAAAAATTTATAAATATTCTGAAAAATCGGCAGTAGTCTTGGAAATTTTTAATTTTTCAGATATTTCTGAGACTATTTTACCTTTTTTTGAAAAATATCCCGTAACCTCTGCCCTGTCTCAGGTTGAGGCAAGGGTAGGTATAAAACAATTAGATTATTTAGATTGGTGTAAGGTTGCCAAATTAATGAGTGAAGGTCATCATCTAACTAGTGAGGGAATAACCTTAATTCGATTTATTAAGGAAAAAATGAACAGAAAAAGATCAACTTAGCTGAAATAATGTAAATTGCATGATTAAGATTGATTTTAAGCACAATCAGAGGTTCTTTTCATATTTATCTCTATTCACATTTTTTATGTTAATACTTGTAACTGGAGGTAACTATTTAGTTATGTTTGTGGGTCTACTTTTCCCGGCCCAGGTGTAACGTAAGTTACATTAGATTACATCACAGTATGCTGGAAACTCCTTAGAGCCCTTAGTACTTTAGACGCTTACGGGGATAAAGAGTAAAAATCTAAGGGATTGGACAATCAGCAGGAAACCAAATTCTTTAATTTATTAATTAAAAAAAGTAGGATCCTCAGAGACTATACGTGGTGCTCCTTTAATTATATAAAGGATGAAGATATAGTCCAGCGTTTAATGAAAATTAAATGATTTTAGCAATATATTTCCCTGTGTATTGTACCCTTTATGGGCTCCGCCACTGGTACTTTTATTTTTAGTAGCATATTACTTACACAACTTCAAAAAGAAGTTATTGTTGGTACCCTCTTAGGGAATGCCTCAATAGAACGTAGAAAACCTACGCATAATGCGCGAATTCTATTTGAACAATTCTACCCAAACCATGAAGCTTACCCTCTGTCACTTACAGCCCAAAGGGCAGAGATATGAGATATTTTCCAATATTTTTGGAAATGCCCCCCCCCGTATTATTTCACGTAAGCCCGATAAACTAAAAGGGAAAGTTTCTCAAACTATTTCCTTTAAATCTCTAAATATTGAAGCTCTAAATTATTATTTCGAGCTATTTTATATTTATAACACCACTACCATAGGAAAAGTTAGCAAAGAGGCAAAACGTCGAAATATTCAAATAATTCCAGACAATATACAAGATTTATTAACGAGCTCTTGTTTTTTGGATTATGGACGACGGAGGCATAAATTTTTATAAAGCTACACTTCTTAATACGGATAGTTTTACTTTAGATCAAGTAAAACTACTTCAACAAGCACTATTGGAAAATTTTCAACTTCGAACTCGTCTTGCAGAAAAAAGGGCGGGTCAAGTAATTTTTGTAATTCCTGTAAGACAGCCTGTACCATTGTCTGCGATAGTTGGTGCATATATGCACCCTTCTATGAGATATAAAAGGATTAGCTTAAGGCCCAAAGGGCACAAAAACATAGTGCAAATATTTTTATTGCTAAATTTAGTGGGAAGGAATTGGAGTAGTATCATTTTTACTAATTAGTTTCTGATATACCCGTATACAAGCTGTAAAATCAGCAATACAAGCATTGACTATGAATAGAGTAGGGGATATGATGTTATCAATTGGCCTATTTGCTATGTTTGCTATTTTTGGAAACTTAGATTATTCAACTGTTTTTTCTATAAGTCCTTATGTAAGTGAAGTTGCTATTACTATTGTAGGACTTTTACTCTTCATAGGTGCTACTGCCAAATCGGCTCAAGTGCCGTTACATGTTTGGCTACCGGGTAGCATGGAAGGTGCGTAGTGCCTTCGTTAAACTTCACCATATTGCTGGAACGTCTCAAAACTTAAAGGGTATTTTTTTTGAAATAAAAATTTAATTTATTAAATGTGTGGTGTGTTACCTAGCAGTTTGCGTACTGTCCTAAAGATCTCCCTTCTTGCCCTTCTAGCTGTGCTAAGGATCCCCTTTATTGCCTTTCTAGCTGTGCTTTCGTACAGCAATGGGCTAATAAATAATAGGATCCTCAAATACTTATATGTTAATAAATTTTTTTTTTATTAGTTTAAGTGAAATGTTTATATATTTATGTTAATAATTTTGTTTTTTTTTTTCTCCTTCGACTAATCCTGTATCCGCACTTGTCCATGCAGTTACCCTTGTAACCGCTGGAATATATTTGCTATTACGTTCATCTTGGTTATTGGAATATAGTCCTCTATCCTTAATTGTAATAGTTTTAGTGGGGTCAATAACAGCATTAGTATTAGTACTAAATAAAAATCTACACGTAGTTTTTTATAATTTTATTTATAAAGTAGGGTCCTGGGTACGGGGTAAATTTTTAATTTTTATTAAACAGGTATCCGCTACCCCTATGACTCCTATTTTCATCACACAAGTTTATTCTAATTTAAATTTTGTTTTATTTAGAATTTTTGGTCTATTATTTGTACATATTTATCCGTATATAGTTAATTTAAATTTAGCTTGTCTGGATAATAATATGTTTAAATACATATTATTAGTTTATTCTTTTTTTCTATTTCCTCTATTTATAAGTACGTTTATATATGGTATTTATAAATATAAAAGTTATAAGTTTCATAGCAAATTATACCTATGTTTATATGTAGTTAACCTCTTAATTCACGGTTTGGGTAGTATAAATATATTACTAATTTTTTATAGTTGGTCAGGGGACGTCTCTTTTTTTGAATCTTACCTGATTACTAGTGCTTTTAGTTTTATTTTTACTCTTCTATACTTTTTGGGAACTATTAGCTCGGACTCTGTATTTTTTCTAGACTTTGATTTTGATTTATACAATTTTAGTGGCTCCGCCCTTGAAAAAAATCGTGAAATAATGCCTCAAGAATTAGTAGAATCGATAAATGAGGAATACAATAAAAATCACTCGGCGTTCCCTGCAGCAGGTCCAAATAGAAGTACTTTTCCAGATGAAGTGGGGGGGTCTATAATTGAAGATAAGGGTTGAGATATTAAGAATAAATTATCTATTATAGATCCTTTTATATATTTATCCTACTTTTCTAATATTAATATACCCCCTGCACCCGTATTAGATGTACCCGTATTAGATAAGGGATATTGGCTCCTTAATATTGAAAACGTTGCTAAAAGATTAAATCCTCCCTTTAATTATTTTTGGAGTGCGAGTGAACCCTCAATTACTTTCCAGGACTTTTTAAGTAGGGTTCTCCATTCACAACTTCCTCCAGGTGGGCCTAATCTTAATACATTTACTTTCGATTGAACCTTCAAAGATTTATCCTATCAGACTCTTAATTCTATCAGCGGTTTAAATCCAGGAGATCCCTCGTTTTTAAGTATAGCACAGGATCGATTTTTTCAATCAGCTGAGTATACAAGAGTCTTTTTAGAACAAAATAGAGACCTACTACTCGAATTAACTACTCCCCGTGGTGGTACTATGTACGATAGTGTTTGTAAAGATATAAGAGCCCGACATTTTGAACTTTTTATAAGTTTGCCTGAAGAATGCAAAAATTTTATACTATTTACTATGGATAGAGAAAATTACATGTTACTTAGATTTAAACTGTTTGAAGCTCTATCTTTGAATTTGAATTATGATTTGTCTTATCTGATACATTCAGAATTAAAAGCTATAAATAATTATGCTAGGTATTGTGATAATTTGTCTTTAATTTTCGGTTCTAGTGATCCTTGTGAATTTTTGAATTTTCTAGAATTGTACTTAGAGCAAAGGGGGAGATTATATTGACAAACGCAAATAGGTTGGAAGTTGTTAAAAGCAGGGCGGGATCTAAGTCTAGACCCTCTGGGGTTAGTATTTATAATAGGTGTACTATTAATAGCGCAAAAATGTATCGAAACTGGAGTAGGAATTGTTGTAACTACTTAAATAAATAAATCCTAGTCTTGAATTAGGAGAACCCTCTGCCTAGTTGCGTAGCATTGGTGGATGACTGGTAGGTTCTGTAAAAATTTAAAAATTCTCAAATATACGGCTGGCAGGGCGTACGGCAGCCTCACACACTACCTAATTTTTAAATTTGCCGCTACGTGAGTGAGTTAAACCATATAATAGGACAGGATTATGAGAAAGAAAATATAATTGATATGCTTACATAGCGCGGATCGCGCGCGGATCATGAATAATAAATAAAATATCCTTTTTTTTTAATTTTTTATTTTTTTTTTTATTGTATGCTAGAAAGCTTTTTAATTAAAGAAATTAGGAGTTTTGAGAAAATCAGCAGGAAACGAACTTTATTTAGTAATAGTGTGCGTACGCAGAAAATTTTAACATTTCTAGTAGCATTGCAGGCGTATGTTTTGAATCGTAATATGTACACTATAAAGCAAACAAAATAATAACTCGGCTCTTCAGAGACTATACGTGAAGATTAATGCGTTATAATTAAGTCAGTTATATGTAGGCTGACACTTAAAACTCCTTCAATTAATTATCTATTAATAAGATATAGTCCAATCAATAAAGTGATTTATTGTTAATAAATTTTTGTTCAATCAATAAAGTGATTTATTGTTAATATATTTTTTAGTCCAATCAATAAAGTGATTTATTGATTTATTGTTAATATATTTTTTAGTTAGTCCTACCAATAAAATTATTATTGTTAATATCTTTTTTAGTCCTATCAATAAAGTGATTTATTGATTGTTAATATCTTTTTTAGTCCTATCAATAAAGTGATTTATAGAATTATTGTTAATATCTTTTTTAGTCCTACCAATAAAAGGATTTATTGATTTATTGTTAATAAATTTTTTTATTTTTTTTTTATCCTCCTTCGCCTACTCCTGTATCTGCACTTATCCATGCAGCTACCCTTGTAACCGCTGGAATATATTTACTATTACGTTCATCTTGGTTATTGGAATATAGTCCTCTATCCTTAATTGTAATAGTTTTAGTGGGGTCAATAACAGCATTTTTTGCAGCTACATCAGGACTAGTACAAAATGATATAAAAAGAATAGTTGCTTTTAGTACTATATCTCAATTAGGTTATATGGTAGCCGCTATTGGACTTAGTCAATATAATGTAGCTTTATTTCATTTAGTTAATCATGCTTTCTTCAAAGCATTACTGTTCTTATCTGCAGGGCAAATAATACACTCAATGATGGATGAGCAAGACGTTCGAAGATTAGGAGGATTAATAAACTTTTTACCTTTAACTTATTCAATTATGGTAATAGGTTCATTATCTTTATTAGCTACACCTTTTTTAACAGGTTTCTATAGTAAAGATTTGATTATTGAACTGGCTTACGCTAAATATTCTCTATCTGGTACATTTTCATATTATCTATTATCTATAACAGCAGGATTAACTGCCTTTTATTCTTTTAGATTAATCATGCTTACTTTCTTAACTACACCTAATGGTTCTAAAATTAAATATTTAAATGTACATGAGTCTAGTTTAATTGTAATAATTTCTTTATTAACATTATCTATATTTAGTATATTTTTTGGTTACTTATTTTCTGATTTATTTATTGGTATAGGTAATAATACTTTTAGTTCTTCTATTTTTATACATCCTACTAATATTAATTTGGTTGAAGCAGAATTTAGTTTACCTTTAATTGTTAAATTATTACCTGCCTTACTAACTGCGTTAGGTGCCTTTTTTGCTATCTTTACATATCAACAAAAACCTGAATTCTTTGTAGATATAACAGATAATTTTATAGGTAAAAATATATATACATTTTTTAATGGTAAATATTTCTTTGATATAATTTACAATTTTTACATTATTAGAAAAAGTCTTAAATATGGATATTATATTACTAATGTATTAGAAAGAGGGGTAATTGAAATTATGGGACCTTATGGTTTATCTAATGTTTTATTTAATACTGGAAAAAATATCAGTAAATTAGATACTGGTATAGTAACTAGTTATGCTTTATATATTGTATTAGGTTTAATTAGTCTAATTTTCTTAGTTTTTTTCCCTGTTATTATAGATATTAGTAATTATCCTTTATTATTATTAGAATTAAGGTTATTTATAATTTATGTAGCCTCATTTATTTTATATTTAATAATATAATTAATTTGTGGATGAGGTTGTCTCGCTCCGCGCCACCATTTTATTTTTATCGTTTTGCTTGCAGAGCCACTAGTTGATTTAAACATACGCCATAATAAATGCTACTATTACACATTTACTCGATTTATACGAACTGTGCAGCTTGCTACTACTAACTCATTACCTGCCGAAAGGGCTGGCGAAGCTAAATTATTAAAAAAAATAGTAAAAAAGGCGTAAGGCTTGCGAAAAAATTTACGAGGCTAGACGTCTTATAAGTATACCTGATTTTCGTCTGAGCCTTTTTAAATAAAATTTAGTTAAGACGGTAACTTTAGCTCTCCCTTAATTACTACACCAAAGACTTCAAATTTTTACCACAGATTCAGCTTTAGGCTACATGGGGTTTAAACGGGGCGTCTGTATTTTTTATTATCGCGGGCCAAAGGGCACAAAGGCGCTAAAAATAAACCTTTAAGTCCAATGCAGTCTAACCTCCGTGAGATTAAAAAAAACATCTTGTGCTCTACATACTGCAGTCCTCGTAAGCCAAATAAAGTGTACTCGCGTACTTTCTAAAATTGAAGCTAAAAGTGTTATAGTCGCTCCGCGCTTTACGATTAAGTGTAGCTTAGGCTGCTAATTCATAAAAAAATTTTCTTAGCCTTAATCTAGGCTAAAACAGTTTAAGCCTTATAGACAAAAAATTTTTTTACATTTAATTTTAATCCTTTTATCGCCTGTGGCTGCAAAATAAAATATAATCAATTAATAAGTTTAAATTAAGCTTATTAAAGGTCTGGCACTCTGCCTCCTGAGTATTGGATACTGCTACAGATAATTGTGTAGCCAAAAGTATGCCAATTTAAGTAGTTAGAGTGTTAGTCTTATTTTATATCTGATTATTACTCTAAATCTTACTCTTACATTAACTCTACATTAAATCTTAAGGGCGGAGCCACTAAATTTATTTTTATATAATATGAGGATACATCTACTGCGTGTTAACTAGTTTACGTTCAGTATATGGAGACGTAGTATTTACACAACAATAAGAGATCCTAAGACAAGTCCTAAATGGCATAAAAAGTGGGAACTTACAAATTAAATAACAATAAATCAAATCCTTTCTTATTTATATTCCTGCCTTTTGATAATACTTTAATAAGGGTTATTTTTTTTTTTATTAATTTTTATTATAAATAGTACCCCCTTTATATAAATTTTTATGTAGTACGATAAGAGTGTAAGCTGAGCCCCTTCTTCTGTTATCACTTTTTACTTTGTACTATTTATAGTTTTGCTCAAAATAGGTTGAAAGATAAACCTGCAGCCTGTTTACCTCCAGTAGTAAAAAAAATTTTTTTTCTGCTTACAGGCATAGGGTTACAAAATTTTTAATCTAATTTTATCTTTTTTTTACTCTTAGCTAATGGCCTGGCGTCAGCCTGGCTCGCGTTCTCACATGCATCCAATAATTAAATTAATTGTAAAAATTTTTTCGCTTTAGGTTTACGTTGCTATCAGTAGACGGAGCGTTATTAAAAAATAGTTACTGTGTAGAACTTTAAGCAGTAAATTAAAAAAAATACATCTTAACTTAAATGGCTCCGCCTTTAATATGTTTTGTAATTTATAATATAAGTAAGTTTTACCTTTTAGGCTTAGCACTAGGCCGCTCTAGGACAGATTCATTAAGATATGCCTTTTTTTTTTTCTAGTTAAGCCTCAACTTTTTCCTTACATACGTATATAAGCAAGAATCAACAACGCTTGACCTTTAGCACTCTTTTTTATGCTCTTAGGTCTTGGGTTGACTTAATTTCTAAGTAAGGTTAATAAGTAACCCTTGCCTAAGCGTCCTGTAATAAAAGTTTCTTAAAGGAAGTAAATTACATAAATACAAAAAATATTACAATTAGTTGATAATAAATCAGCTAGTATTTCACTAAATAGTTTAGTTTATATATTTATCTTTAGCTCTTATAAGTTTGTGTTGGAATATTAGCGGGCTGTTTTTACTGTAAGGCTGCATATATTTGTAGTTTTTTTGTTTCTTCACGCCTGCTTTTTTCTTAAAGGGTGCATAGGTTGTAGAGTATATATAACTTTAAGAGGTTCACCTTTGATCAAAAAAATATTTTTTTTTTAAGATGGTAAGCCTTTTCAGGCTCTGTGTTTAATAAAAATAAACCAAGTAACTTTATTCTAATTATAAATTATACCTTTTTAATTATTAAAAATGCAGTCAAGGCCGTCTGACTTCTGTATTAGACCTATGCAAAGGTAAGCTTTACAGTTACCTCTCCAATTGTTTACTTTTAGCCGCACAATTGCCTAGGCAATGTGATACAAGATTGTTTACTAGGTTTAGTAAAATTTTACGGAAAAAATTTTAAATAAAAAGTAAAGCATGTGGTCCACCCACCTTTGGTGAGGTAACTATAAATTAGACTGCTCTGCCTTTTGGCCTTAGGCCTTGCGATTAACTAATCTCAATTATTAGTAAAACTGCACTGCACTGCACTGCTCACCTTAAATATATAGTTCTTGGGGCTCTCATTTTGCCTCGGCATTAAAGTTAAACTATAAAATTTTACCGACTTTGGTTTTGTATGTTCCAACCCAAGCAAAGGAAAAAAAAAATAATTAGTATTTATAAATTTTAGAGGTAATCCGTACTTTCCTTTGAGGTTGTAGAGGTAAAACTTTAAGTTTAATTTTTTTTTATTTATTTATAATTAATCAGATTAAATTCAAACATTTACACTCTTTAACTATCATTTTTTAATAAGTGTTCATTTTTTTATTTCGCGTTTTTGTGCCCTTTGGGCCACGAGTAGATAATTAATTAATAACACTAGCTTATGTCTTATTAAAGTAGTTGAGTGTATATGAAAAAAAAACCTTGAGGCTTTTCCTTTTATATAGCTTAATACAGACCTCACCATACTACGGATCCTAAAGGGTTTTAAGGATAAGGGTTAAATATTTTCCCTAACACCATCCAGCCTCGAAAATTAATTATAAATATAAATTAAAGACACTAACATATAAAATACTATTCAATATACAAAATTATATTCAGCTTATATTTTCGTAGTGACTCCGCCTGCCTTTTGGGCAGTTAAATAAAGCACTAGCAAAAATATATTTTATATTTGTTTTATTAGTGTCGCTACGCGATTTGGCTTAGCGGCTTGGATTTAAAAAGATTTAATTTTAGCGCTTCGCATTACCCTACTTGAATGGCTTTTGCCTGTTAAAAAAAATTAAATGAAATAGAGGTCCTGGTAACTAAAATAATTATGTAACACTGTATATATAGTATATTAGTAATAGAATATTTACAATACGAATTATGCTTATAAATCAAAAGTTTTTATCGTTTCACGCCTCAAACCTTCCCTTATTTAAGAGCAAATGTTTTTCTACTAGTGACCCTGCTAGAGGCAGATCTTTGAAAAAATTAAACAATAAAGTTTTTTTTCAATCCCCAATTCATTACTCAACTGGTAGCACTACTGTTCTTAATAAATCTTCGCATTTATCTTTAAATACTTTAAACAATTCAGTAAAATTAAAAAATGCTGCGCCTACTACGACTTATATGCATGCATCCTCTTCTAATACGGAGATGTCTCAGTTAAGCTACACCATCCAAAGTTGAGACGAAGACAAAAATAAAAAAATAACTGATAGTATAAAATCGCTCGCTGGCTCCGCCTTTAACAAAGGATCTGCCTGGGTAGCGAGAGAATTATTTTTTACTGAATTTAAAAATAATAAGCCCATATATAATTATAATTTAAGGGCTAATTTACAATTTAATTCACTCCAGACCTCAGGGGTCTCAGGTATAGTCGATTCAAGGCGTACGCTGCGTAATAAAGATAATAATAATAAGGAAGTCGTACGCAGCTGTTCCAGCACAAAAAATTTAAATTTAATTAATTTTAAAAATAATTCTATTTTTTTTAAAACACATCTTTCTAATCTTTCTTTATTCACTTCACCTATAGGTGATACTTTACCATTAAAACTAGAGGGGTATTCTAAATTGGAATTGACCAGTGAAGCGCGGATCGAGGAAAGAAAACCAGTATTTCATTTAATAACTAAACCTAATTTTTTAACTGGATATAATTTTTCACAATATAATCGGTTTCCTAAACAAGTATTTAATATAGTTAATCAATTTTCTCATATAGGTCAAGTTGAAGAAAATGTTAAAAATTTTCATCCTATATTTTCTTTACCTAATCCTTTTATTACTTCGCAATTTTCATCTTTGGCTAACACAGAAACCAAATCCAAAAGTGGAATTAAAGAAATGAGTGATATATACTTATCTGGTTATCCTAAGACTTCTAAGGGGTCTAAAAATTTAGATCTAGCCTTGCAAGGCACGCGAAGCGACCCAAGCACCGCTACAAAGGGGCTAGGGGAGGGCTTAAAAGAAGAAAAAGGTAACCCCCGTAGCGCAGCCTCCGGCGTAGAAACAGATGAAATACCTGTTTCGAAAAAAAAAAGAGCAGGTTTAAAAAAAGAAGAACTTGAATTTAATAAATTATTAACAAAAAAATTAACCGCTAATTTTGTAGATTTTTTTCAAAAACATGATTTTTATCATAAATTAAATTTATTAAAAGACCCTTATAAAAATTTACAAATTAAATCATATTTAAGAGATAATTTTATTTTAAATTTAATCTTTATTCAAAATTTTAAAGAATTTAAATTTTTTGAAAAAAACTTCCATTTAAATTTAAATTTACTTCCTACTACTTTAACCGAGTTTTTTGATGTATTTAATGTTCAAAATGTTAAAGAACAAATTAATAATTATTTATTTTTTGTATATTTAATTAATCATATTTTAATCAATTTAGCTGAACTCCCTCAAGATAGTTCTAGCAGCTACGCAGATCTTCAACAATTAGAGACTTCGGACTCTCCCTCACTGGTATTTGATTTACCAATAAATTATAACAGCTTCACCTACAAAGATAGCCTTACATCTACAACAAAAGCTTTAAATGATGCTATAATTAATCAAGAACCTTATTTTTTAAATATTTTTAATAAATTTAAAGGTTTAATAGAAGAAGATACACGCAGTTATGTTAAAACTATTCAAATTATTAAAGCTCTACAAAACCTAATGCGACGAGCTGAAAAAATTGAAAATAAAATTAAGCGCGAAGCGATTTTCTCAAAAAACTACGTAGAAAATGGGCGTAATGCTTCTAGCGCCTTTGGTTCACAATTTACAAGGGCGGAACCACAAGCCTTATTAATATCTAAAGGCGAGGGGAATCAGCTAGACTTAGAATTAAATCTAGAAGACGGCTACGCAGAAAAAGGATACGCTGAAGCCTTTGCTAAAGTCTGTGCTGAAGAAAAAAAAGAAATGACTGCCAAAGGTAACTCTACTTCGCCGCTTCGCCTAGTAATGTCCGCAGTAAATGAAGATGGCTCTACTGAATTAAAATTAGAAGAAGAATATAATAAATTAATAGATAATATTATTTATGACTTATATGATGAATTCAAATACGGGGAATCTCTTGGACTTATAAATAAAGTAATATTTAAAAATGTAAAAAATTTAATATTTGTAAAAAAAAAAATTAATAGAAAAAGAGGTATTAATAATTTTATAAGGACTTGTCTTAAAAATCCTTACATTAAATTAGGAAATAAGCGATTTATACAAATTAATAAATTATATCAAGATTCTAACCTTAATAATTATTTATTTTTTAAAAACTTAAGTTTTAAAGATAATTCATCTTACTATCCTACTTCTTACTTTGTTAATGATTTTTTCGATCCTTTTGCTAATCCTCGAGCACTGCTTCCGGCATCCTACACTTACAATAACTACGGGCTAAGCCATTACAATAAATCATTTGTTGGTGAACGCGATTCGACGGAAGATAAGGTTAAAAGTCAAAGAGAGGTGGCTTACGAAGCGTTTAAATATAATAATATTCCTTTTAAAAATAATCTAAAATATAATCTAGCAGCTACCTTATCTAAGTTTCATAATAGTCGCTCCGCGTTTAATAATTTTAGTAGTCAATCCGCGCTTAATAGTTATAATATTAATACCGCTTCGAGCCGCAGTGCTGAAAATAACACTAACTATAATTCTAACGCTGTGCCTTACTCTAATATAAATGTTAACGCTGCGCCTTCAAATAATTATAGTTCTACCAGCTCTTTAGGCATTGGAGGGTTAAGTAAAAACACAGGCTCCGCCGGCTCCGCCCTTAAAGAGTTAAATATTAGTTTAAAAAAAAATATACTAACACAAGAACAAGAAAACCACAAAGATAATAAAAATTTAGCTGAGTACACTTCTTTTGGCAATCGGAGCCATAATAGGGATAGATTGTTAAATTCTTTAAATAAATGAAGATTAAAATATCACAGCGCTATCTTAAATAAAGGGTCAAAATTAAATGGCTCCGCCTTTAATAAAATTTCATATGCCTCTGGCCTTGGATCTAGTAAAAATTTTTCTACTATAACTCCGCAGCGCGGCGTAAATTATTCACACAAAGAAGAATTAGTTGCTGATCCCTACGAGCTTCTAGACAAAAAAATAAATAATGTATTAAACATTAGTAAAATACAAAATAATATTATTTTTGAACATTATAATAATAATTCTCTACATTTATATATAGATGCTATTAATTTTCTAAAAAAAATAGATAACTATCAAGCTTATGGTAAATCTGAATGAAAAGAAATTATTTTAAAAAAAAATTTATTTTTATTAAGTTACAAGATAAAAAAAGATTTAAGAGAAATAATTAAGAGTTATGCTTTAATTCCCTCTATTTTTGTACCTAAGGCTTCTAGCTCTGATTTAGAAAATACTGCTCAGATTTTATTATTAGCCCGGAGCCGAAAATATAGCGATTATAAGGTAAGTCCTAGTCTAAAAAATAAAAAAGATGAAATACCTTCAGTATTACTTTTTGAGGACGGAGCCACTAAATTAAAAGCTTTCGCGCCTTTGGCTAAAGAATTACATAGGTTATATATGAATAAAATTAATAGTTTAAAACTTGAGTATAACTTAAAAAGTTTTTCTAATATTAAAACTTTTGATATTAATATACATAATAATTTAATTAAGCTATATAATCAATATTTTGCTAATCCTTATATTTATAATTTATATCTAATTTCTCCTTATAATGAAACTGATATTAGTGCACCAAGCAATACTTACCTGGAAGGAGAAAAGTTTGTTAGTTCTATTAAAAAGGGCTCAGCATCCCCCTTGCCTGCCCCACTACACTTAAATTTAGCGGGTACTTTAATTAATTTAGAAAAAGCAGTTAAAAATCCTATATTCTTAAATCTGCTAAAAACTGAAAAAAATTTAAACCTTGCGGTTAATTCCTTTTTAAAAGGTACTTTACCTAAATGAAAGATTTATGAAAGTACTTGGCCTTATACTGCGCACGCAAACCCAGAAAAATTTAAAGAATTAACAAATAATAAATTATATTCTGATTTAGTTTCTGACTATAAAGCACTTGATTCTGATTTTTCTTATAAAAATATATTTAAGCTTCCTCTTTCTCTTAATTTAAATGATTTTCAATTTAATAGATCAGCAGAGCTTGACTCCGGAACTGGAGCCCTAGGAAAAAAAGAAGAAATCACATTAGGTAGCTACAAAGATAAAGTAAAAGAGCTTCGCGCATATGTAGATGCGGATATTGATTCGTCTAATGGTTTAAAAACCCTTTCTAATAAAGGCAACTCCACTTTATTAGGAAAACAGGGCCACACAAACGTGGAAGCTAGCGAGCTAGATATATACTCTGACACTTATTCTGTAATTGTTAATAATTTATTAATACAAAAATTAATTTTATCTAATTTTAAATATAATAATTCGGTTTCTACTGCTTACGGTAGCCTTACTAATATTAAAGAAGGAGATAACTTAAATAAAAAAGATATTTCAGTGCCGTATGGCCATAATATTAAAAGAAAAACTATTATTAATTTACATACAGAAGCAGTTTCTACTTTTTTTAATACGAACTCCGCCACTAATATCTCTAATGAAAAATTTGCTAATATTACTAATTTGGGCTCCGCCACTAATATTGCTAATGCTGATAATAGAGGAGTTAATGCTCCACGTTTTTTAAAAAACTCAAACTCTTTAGCAATAAAAAATCTAAGTGTAAAGGGTGCTCGTATATCTGCGATAAAGAATTTAAAATTTATTAATAAAGTTAAAGAATCAAAGGTTTTAACCCCTGCCGTACTACTTAATATTCTAAATAGTAAAAATTTAATTACTACGCCTTTTACTAGCGCTACGACTCCTTCAATACTAACGGACAAAAATACAAATCAAATTAAGGCCTGCGGGCAGAAAAATTCTATTGCTCCACAACCCCATGGAGCCAAAGTTCGAAAACTAATTCCTTTATTATTAAAGTTAAGAATACATAAAGACTCTTATAATAAAGATAAATTTAATGTAAAATTGAGGGTTAAAGATGTAATAAAAAAAAAAAGAATTTTTAATTTAAAGTTCCGTCGCAGTTTCAATAATTTAATATTAAAAAAACTTTATCTTCGAAATTTAGTTGAAAAAAGAATAGGACTAGAAAATAGTTCTAAAATTTTTAATAATTTATTAGATCCTATTGATAATATTTTTGATAGAAGAATATTACGGTCTAAAGGTAATAATAGATTAGCTTTTGTTACTTTATCTAACAGATTTCCTAGCATCTATTTTCCTTCTTCAAAGTCCTGATATAATGTCTATAAAGTTGTAGATAAAAGAAACCTAAATTTTTACTCTAATTTACATTTCCTTTGGTCTTTACTCGGTGATCGACGATTTAATTTTTATAGTAAAAAGGTCGCTGTAAGATTAAAACATAAATCGCTTCGCAGCCCTAGACCATTGAGGCAGGGTAGGCATAGTCGCGTAATTAAATTGGCAACTAAAGGATTGAAGGCGTTACCTACGGCAGCATATAAAAAAAATAGAAGGGCAATAACTTCAACCCCTCGGGCAGGCGTAGCCACTACGCGATGAAAAAAAACTTTTTCTAACTTTTATATTTCTCTCAAAAGATACAAAAGGTGGCAACTTCTAATTAATAGATTTAATTATAAATCTAAATATAAATCTAAATTTAAATCTAAGGGAGGAGCCTTTAAAGGCGGTGCCAAAAAAAGCGGAGCCAATAATAAAGCAAATAATTTAGTTGAATCTTATAAGAATTTACCTGAGTTGTTCTATCCTACACGGTCGCCTAGGGCTTCTAAGAATATAGGTGTACCCTCAAATAGATTAAAATTGAATTATATTAAAAAAATAGTACTCGATTTAGATTCTCAGTATCGCTATCAACTAGCCAAAAGACTTAAAGTATTAAAAAGTAAAAATAAAGGGCAGATACGAACTAGTTATGCAAGTTTTAAAAAAAAAATTGATTTATTAAAAAAAAACTTTAATAACTTGCCTGCTTTTGAAAAAAAAAAAATAATACAAAGAAGGTTGCTTAATTTTTCTTCTGCTAATAATACTAAAATTAAATTAATAAAAGATAAAGTTGTTGATCAGCGCTTTAATAAAGTTAAAACTATAAACTATAATTATAATTCTTCTGCTAATAGTACTGCTAATTTTTATCTTAAGGGCTCCGCAAAACATAGAGGTGAGCGAATATTTAAAAATATTAATATAGATGTACTTGGCGCACGCAAAAAATTAAATAACTTTATGTCGCGTACTGACTCCTCGACTCCGTCAGTCAGAGAAAAACAAAACGACTCGACTCCGACTCCTTCAGGTAGAGAAAATTTTTCTACTCTTGGAGAAACTACGTGCTGATATAAAGATAAAGGAGATCATATTGATACTATTAAAAAATGGTTATTAAAACAAGAAGAATACCGTGAACGAAGTTTTATGTCCCCTCATTTAAAAATTTGTGATACTAATTTACAACCTTCTAATATTAAGGATGGTTTAACTGTTAGCTCTTCGTTAAAATCTAAATCTAACTCTTACACTAACAATGACTCAAACTCTAACTTTAACTCTAACTCTACCCCACCCTCACCAAAAGGGCTTGGGCCTTGGGCTGCTGAGCCCTTAGAAGGATTGTCTCATATTTCTGATCCTTTAAATTCTTTATTTAATTTTGAAATAGATAATAAAGGTATCAATAAATATAATAAGTTAGGTTTAAGAAAAATTTTTTCTAAATTTAAATTTTTTAGATATTTTAGATATTCTGGAGCTTATACTGGTTATAAACAAATTATTTCTTATAATTTTTTAAAAAATGACAGTAGAACTAATGCTTTAAATTCTTTTGATCATACTGGTTCATTATTAAAATTAAGTATTTCAGTGATCTTAAAATATTTCTTTAAATTAATGGGATTAGCTTTAATTAGCAAACCTATCTTCATATTTAATCATAATAAAGTAACTATACAAATTTCTTACTATATTAATCAAAAAGTATATTTCTTAAATAATAATGCTAAAAGTAGCTTATTGTATTTAATGATTTATAATAATAATGCTATGTTTGGAAATGGGAGATCTCATTTAATTAATAATTTATATAAAATTTATAATAGTATGTTAGGAAGACCTTATTCTACTAGTTTTTACACTGATGTTAAAGCATTAAATTGGAAGTATCTGGATGATGATTGAAAATATATTTATGAAAGAAGCAATATTGCTAAATCTGATCAGTCACGATATGCCTATACTAAAAAAGGAGAAAATTATTCACAGACTGCCATACCACGCCATAAAAATAAAAAAAATTTACTTAATGAATTTATTTATTTCACTAATCCATTATATTCAGATAAGGTTCCTTTCTTAGATATTTCTAATAATTTATCTAAAAAAAAGTTTTTAAATTTACCTTTAGATCTTAATTATTATTCTCGAACACCGATTAAAAATACATTATCTAATTTTTATAGTGAATTTAATTCTTTAACTTATATTTTAGAAACTTTCTTTAATTGTTCTATTAAATTAGAGTTAAATCGATTGGATGATCCTTACTCTGAATCTAATATTATGGCTCAACTAATTGGTATTAACGGTAAAGATTATACATTTGAAAAAATTAAAAATATATTTTTCCCTAAATTTTATTATTTAAATCCTAATACTTTAATTAAGCCTTTTGATTTTGAACCTTATACTAATACACGATTTTTCTCTATTTGTTCAGGTATTAAAATAAGAGTAGCAGGTAGATTCTACCTTCATAGAATTGTACCTAAAAAAACAGTTTCGACTATCCAATTAGGAAGTATGGCTAGAGGTGTTATTAATTTAGTTGATAAATCTAGGTATACTAATAAAAGTAAAAGAGGTTCTTTCAGTGTAACTGTTTGAATTAGTCATACTTATTAATTTGTTGCGCTACTACTACCCTACATCCTTATTTTTTTCGGCGTACAAAAATAAAAAAAAAATTTTTTTTTTCCACCCCTCCCCCATATAGCGCGTTAAATTAAACTAGAATATAGAATTTTTATGTACACCTATTTTTTAGGTAGTTGCTAATACGCGAGATATTCACCACTACTGTGTATGCCTTGAAGGATTTCAATGCAAAAGATGATAAATACGCTTAGGTTTGATAAGCCATTATACTTAATAATTTTATAGTTAATTTTCAGTAAACATTTACTCGAATAACCCTTTGCCTTCACTAGCTAACTTAAAAATATCTTAACTTGATTAAATTTGAGTGCGTACGCCTTAAGTGTAATATTTAAGGTTTAAAGGTTTAAAGCCAAGGTTTTTATAAAAGCAAGCTTAAATTTTAAGATCTAAGGTAAAAGCTACTAGTAAAAAATTTAGAAATATTTATCTTACGCACATTGTACAACCAGCGTACTCAATTAGTTATATTAACATATTTTTATTTATATTTAATATTAAAAAAAAAAAATTAGTCGCCCTACGGTTGCTCCCACCTTAAAAGGTTTACACTTTTAATTTTTAGAAGTATCCGACTGTTGCGTACAAAGGCCCCCGCCGCTGCCTACTTCTTAAGGTAAAGGCGCTCTTAATAATCCAAGGGCGTTAAGTTTAAAATAAACTTGTAATAAACTTGTAATAAAATTTGAAGTAATTTAAGGGCGGAACCTAAACTTTAAATTTATTATATTTTTAATATTTTTCATTTTTACATTCTAACGCCTGGGGCTTGTCTGTTACCCGCCTTTTAGCTACCCTCCCTTTGGCTTGCCTTTTTGCAAACCTGTTGCACACCTGTTGCCTGACTTAAATTGAGGCGACTTTACACCATGTAAAATATGCAAACATATTACCATACCCCTTAATTGCTTTTAGGTTTGTCGAGCTATGCCTATAGACATCTAACATACCAAAGGTTAATTACTTTTTTTACACCTCTCATTTGGCCCAGACCGGCCGGGTACCTGGCTGGGGCAAGGGCTGAAAATGTAATTGTAACTGAGTATTTAACTACTACTACTACTCCTGCTAATGTAAATACTTTTGCTACTGTAATTGTGTAGCTAAAAGTGATACAAGAATATATATATAACCCCTTTTTTTTAATTTTACCGCTACGATGGCGGAGCTGGATTTATATTAAATTTTTTACTCTACAAATTATCTACTTTAAATTTTTATTAGAGGTCTATCTGTAATCTTTCTTTTTTAGTAGTTAAATCTAAAAATTTGCAAAACCCTTAGGACTATTGTGAACCGCTTGAGCTACTTAATTTAAATTTTTTAATTCCTAGTGCAAACATGCTGCGTACAAACCCTACCTAGTGTGCGCCCTATTTTTTTTAATTTAGATGCTACTTTAAAGGTAGAAGGGGCAAGTCTTTTTTTTTTAGGTGGAAGGTATTTTTTAACTTTTAAGCAAGGAGTCTTATTATAAAAATATATTTACTTAAATTTATAAGCCAGGCGGCAGCCTTGCCTTAACAATTATAACTATAGATTTAATAAAAAAATATAAATATTGCAAGTGTTAAAACTGGTTTATTAATAAAATTTTAATAAAAAATTCGTAGGTGTCCTCTGAGTCCAGGGTGAAGCGCAAAAAAAAAAAATTAAAGTAGCAATCACTAGCTTTCATTTATTGTTATCTTTTCTGCCTTTATGTTTCCGGCTATGCTTACAATAAAATAATAAATAACTTTAATTAAAACGATAGTGCCCTAGAAAAAAAAATATATTTTTTTTAAAGGCATTAAGACTATTTTAATTATATTACTCAAGCCCCAAGGCCCAATGGGCTGCTGCCGCCAGGCAGGGAAGTCTAGGATTAATATTTTTTTTACTTACATGCTTTTATTGCTTTATAGTATTTAATTTAATTTATATTATTTTTAAAAGAGAATAAACTAGAGCTTTAGTGTTACTCAGGTTTAATTATTTATCAATTATTATTTAAAATGTTTATTGCAGAAAAATTATATGTTTTATATAACTTTTTACTACTATTATTATTAATAAGACTCCGCCTACTATTAGTAGATAAGTGTTTTGTCTATCAATAAAGACCCAAAATAAGTCGGTTTACTTTCCCTCTCCGCCAGCATATTTTATTAAAAAACACCAGTCTGGCTGGCGTTAGCACATGCAGCCTTTTACTCTAATAATTAATTGTTTTCCAGATTAATAAAGCGGAGCCATTTATGGCTCCGCCTTCTGCCTAAGCAGTGCAGTGATAAGAATATGCAAAGTTCCCTCCTCTTTTTAAGCGTAAAAAGTATGGCTAGACCTTTTAGCACTAGCGTCTTTTTTTTTTTTAATTATCGCGCTCCTAGTCCCCTATGGGGCGTGATTGGTAATTCTTGATGCCTTTGGCTACATATCGCTGGATGTTTAATTACCTTAATATAAGCGCGTACCTGGAATCCTTGCATGTGCTAACGCCAGCCTGGGAAGAGTAAAAAAAATTATACTCGCTTCACTGCTGAAAAGCTGTTGAAAATAAAAATATATTTTACTATTACTAGTATTTGTGTACGTACGCACTGCAGGTTGTAGCGTAACTATCAGATACCTTTAAATGCTTGAACTCTTAAACTTGGGAATATCAATAAATAGGGAAGTACACTTTTTTAATAGCCCTAAAAATACCTAAATGAGAGTAAAATGCGAAATAGTAATCCTGATTTATTATAATCAAAAAATGGTTTTTGACTTCCTATTTAGGAAAAATATGAGTTAAGTTTACAGACGGTACTGTAGTCAAACTGCAAATTTGAATTTTAAGGTTCAATTCCTTCTTAACTCTATAGGTTTATTCAGGCGGTTTATATTTAAATTTTAAACCTTTTTGCTATCTATCGCCTTTCTCTAAGCAGTAGTAGTAGTATTAGCATAACGTATTTTAATTAAAAAAGAGTATCAGGCTGCATTGCTAACGCAAGCCTGGCTAATATAAAACCATTTTACCCTTAACCTCGAAAAAAACTGCAGCGCTCCGTACGGTGAGCGAGAAAAAGCAGGCTACTAGAAAAAAAAAATATATTTTTTATTCAAGCGTACGTACAAATCAAAAAATATTTATATTTATATTTATATTTATATTTATATTTATATTTATATTTATATTTATATTTATATTTATATTTATATTTATATTTTTTATCTTTTCTCTTTGTTTAAGATTAATTTCTAATTTCTCTTTGTTTAAGATTAATTTCTAATTTCTCTTAGTTCAACAGGGAGAATTCCTCTTTCCTAAAGTGGAGATTTTGGTTCAACTCCAAAAGGGAACATCTTTAGTGCGTCCGTAACGTCCGCACTCAAGGATATAACCTGAGGTTTTACTGCTGTTCTGTTTAACCTTCGCTTTTTTTTTTTAATTCTCTTAGTTTAAAGGCAGAACGACAATTTTCTAAATTGATAATTTTGGTTCGACTCCAAAAGGGAATATATTTTACCTTTATATATACTTAAGTAAAGGTTAAAAATTAAAAAGTTTTATTTAAAATAAATGGTGCTTATTTCCGCCTGCTATTTTAAGGGGAGCCTTGGCTTAAAAATGGGTGCGCTTCATAACGCTAGCATTGCCCGCCTTTTAATTCAAGGCATCAAACCCAGCGTTTTCGGGCAGTGCAATCTGCGTTATCTAAAGGCGGAGCCACTAGCCACTCTAATTTATTTTTTGAAATATATCGCCTTAGTCTAGCAAGCCTTTGCCCCTGCGTGCATAGGGGCAGAAAAAAAGGGGGGGGGGGTATGACAGCGGGGCTTTACAATTTATCGTTCCGCTGTGTAGCGCCATTTTATAGCATATGCATCTCTTTGAATCGGTGAGCAATGATCACTATATAGCGCCCCAGGCTTTCTTTTAAATTTTATGCGGACGCAGCGTACACTGCGAACGCTGCAGCCGCTTTTATTAAATTATTATTAAGTTAAAAATTTTTGCGTACCTTGCATACTAACCCGTAAATTTTAGACCTAAACCTACACTAAAAATGCTACGTCGCTATGCCTTAAGATAAAAAAAATAATATAAAAAGCATATCACTTCGCCCACTGCTCTTCGTAAGCTAATTTGACCCACTATCTTTCCGTATTTTTAAATTTAAAGCGCCTAATACCTTAAGTGTTGGCTACAAATGCTGCGGAGTCTGCAAAGCGCTGAGCAAATTAAAATAAAAAATTAAAAAAAAAAAATAAAAAAAGTAAAAGTCCATAAACACCCCCTCCTAAATCATATTACCTAACTTAGATGTTTCAGCTTATAACTCCTAGCTTATAAGTTTTATTACTTATATCCTAGATTATAGGTTTAGTTCTTATTTTATATTACCAAAAAATTAACAAGGTTAAGTTAATACTGTACGCAGAAAAATTTAAAAATATCCTTTTAATAATCCAAAGTGGAAAATGCATACTTAAAATCTGTATTTTTTTTTTAATAGTTGGTTTAAAAAACTAGGAAAAAACCTATAGTGTATTAAGTAACAATCTAAAGATTAAAAAAGTTTAACTTAAAATCAGTAATCACTAAAAAAGTATTAAGGATACCTAACTATGCTTAAAATATCTTTAAATCTTTGTATAATTAAGCATGTTTTTCCTTAGCAGAATCAAAGTTGAAAAAATTTTTTTATTTAGACCTGACTCTGCTTTTAAATTTTTTAGGATTATTTAGAGTACTAATTAAATGTACCGACTACTTACTTAATTTTATTTACCGTATTTTAGGGTGTGTATAAGCTTAAATATAAATTTATTTTAAAAGTAGCGTAGTAGCTCTTTAAGGGACCTAAGTACTTTTAATTATACTATTAATTTATTGCCGTAATTCTTTTAAAATTGGTATACACTGCATCTAAAAATATAAAGAGTGCGAGTGCATATCTATAAATTATAACTGGAATTTTGTTATTTATCATTAGGCTGCTTAGGCTGAGTACGCTGCATGTGCAGCGTATGCTAGATAAAGAGTAGCTTTATAGGAAAGCTTAAATATTGGTTCGAATCCTTTACTCTTTAGATTTTATATTATAACTTTATACTTTATCTATTGGGCTGCTTGTGAGCCTTTTGCTTGTGTGTGTAAATAATCATTATTTTAACGCTACGCGCTTGTGTTTATGTTTTTATTTAAAAAATTTTAAGGGTAACCCCCACCTACCTTCGGTCCCTTTAAAAAGGCCGTGCATGGGCATGCTATCGGTAGCATGTAGTACTAAGTAGTCCGAGTCATCTACACTAAGAGTACTTAAAACTTTAACATTTAAAAAAAAGCAGATCAACTAAAATATAGTAATGTTAATTATAATATAAAAGAAAGTCTAAGCAATTTATTTTATTAAAATTTAAATTTATATTTCCTTGAGTGCTTAATAGCACCCCGCTGCGGAGCGTAAAATTATACTGATTTTAGGCTACCTGCACTAAATTAAATAACTTTTTATTTATTAGATATCTCCGCCTTAATTACCTTAAGGCTTAAAAATAACAGGCTGCCCCTTTTTCTGCTGTACTTTAGGCCCGGGCACGCGGCGTACATAGTATTAGGGTTAATTTAAGCATAAAGGTGTTGGTCTTATGATTTAAGCTTTTATTCTTAAATTTATATAACCATTTCCCTCCAAACTCCAAAGAGTTAATAAAAAAAAAAGAGCTCGTTTACTTGAAGCCCAGATTGTGTACACACTATTCTAATACTTTACTACAAAAATATTATTGATTAATATTAGTATCGTATTAATATTAGTATTAGTTATAGTTTTGGTATTATTATTAGTATTAATATTAGTATTAGTATTAGTATTTTTATTAGTCTTAGTAAAGCAATAAGGGTTAAGCTAATGTAAGACCTTGAAATTGTTTTGCTGCACGAATACAAACGCAATGCAGCCAGATTAAATAAAGTAAATTTTATATTTAAATATCCGCCTACCTTTAGCCATTTTGCTCCTTTTTAAAATTAAAATTTTTATAATTAAAAAGCGGCTGCATTTCCTTCAAGCCTCAAGGCCCTTAAAAAAAATATTTTTTTTTTTATTTTTTTTTTCTAGGGTTGCATGTGCTATATAAATTTATATTTTATAAGAATTTAATGTGTTTGCTATTTCATAATTTTAATTATTTTTGTAATTGGACATGTTACCCCGCTTTAATAATAAAGTGTTTACAAGTCTAAAATTTTTATCTTGCTTGGCGGCAGCCTTTTTATTTTTTTATTTATGAAAACTTTGGCTACGTAGTTTTTTCTTTTATTTTCCATATGTGGCTTAGCGTTTTACTAAGTATTTAATAAAAAAAAGAAAAATGGTATAAAATTTGAGGGGCGAGAATTGATCTAAACATATTATTAAAAAAATAAAAAAATTTTTATTATGAAAAATTTACTCTACTTGTTTAGTGGCTAACTAGGGTTTAAATTTATTTAAAGAAAAACTAAAGAACTTTAAATCTACCGCTCCGCGTGTGTTTTAATTTAAATTAGTAAACATATTATTATTATTTTTACTTATAAAAATGTTTTGCGTTCCGTCTACTGATAGCAGCGTAAAGCTCTTATTAATAATAAAAAGAACAAACTCCACTCTAAGGATTATTTAAATGTAAAACCCTTAGTTTATAAGTAATGTCCCATATAAAATATGGATTAAATTTTCTTTTTTAGTAAAAGTATTAACTTTAAGATGTAAGGGCGTACGTCACTTTATTTAATTGAGCCTACATATATCAAGTATTTTTATCCCTTTTCTGCCTCGGCCTTTAAGTTTTGGGAAAGAAGGCTACGCAAAAAAAAAAAATCCTTAGAAAAATAAGTCCAGCAGTAAAATATTGTTATATTAAAAGGGATCTGCACACTCCACCCAACTCTTATTAAAGGCTAAGGTAGCCGTGTGATTAAATTTAAGTATAGGGATGTGAATGAAAATATCCTATGTTTATGTTTCACGCTTAATTTAGGATAACCCCTAGTTTTGTAAATAAGAGTAGGTAAATCTTTTATTTTTTTTTTTTAATCAATTAAATCCTAAAAAAACATCTAATATTTTAATGTGAAATACTTTTTGCCCTTTGGGCCTAAAACAGAATTAAGCCTTATATTACATTATTGTTTTGTTTTATGTAGCCTTGAAAAAAAAAAAATACAGAGGTAGTACTCTCTACTCTCTAATAAATTATTTTGTCTCATCTGCCAAAGGCGAGGGATGGATTACATATGTTATTAAAAATAAACATAAGTCTTAACCTGTAGATATGTTTCCTTTGAGTTTAACTCCAGTCTTCAGTCCTTAAATGACAGCTTAACAAAATAACAAGGAAAGCTTCGTGTTTTATTTTTTTTAAGGCGTACGCAGAGAAAAAAAAAAATAAATAATAGTAAAAAAGAGGTTACACTAAAAATTAAAAATATATATATGCTAAATCTTTTACTTAATATTTATACAATAGTTTGTGTCAATGTTTTTGCTGCCTTAAAAAACTTAAATGTTTTTTTAAATGGCAATTTTTTAGGTTCTTTATCTAATGATGCTCCTTATCCTTGGCAATTTGCATTACAAGATCCTGCCTCACCAGGATTTACAGGAATATTTGATTTACATGATAATATTTTTTTTTTCCTTGTAGTTATTTTATTTGGTGTAATTTGGATGTTATCTTCTCTATTTAGCCAGTTTAAAGAAAGTGTTAATAAATTATCATACAAATACTTAACACATGGTACTACAGTAGAGCTGGTGTGAACTATTACTCCTGCTATTATCTTAATGTTAATTGCTCAACCTTCATTTAGTTTATTATACATCTTGGATGAAGTTATTTCTCCAACTATGACAATAAAAGCAGTAGGTCTCTTTTTAGGTGGCCTAACATTGTATATATTAAATAAAATGAAAGATACCATTTTTAATGGTCAAAAAAATAATAAGTATTATCATAATATCATAAATAAAAACTATTCTATTGCCTCGTATGTTCCGTTTGCTAACCGCACGCGGATTTTGGCGCGTACGCGAGATAAAAATAATTTTTCATGTTTTTCTCTAAATCAACAAAGATATTTTACCATAAATAAAATAAGAGCTATGAACAGAATAGGCCCACACAATTTAAATTTATACTCTACATTAAACATTTCTCAAGATATTAATGATTTAAAATTAGATAATAATTTTATAACAGGATTTACAGATGCTGAGGGTTCATTTATGGTTTTGATTTTGAAAGATAAAAATTATAAACTAGGTTGAACAATAAAAGCAAGATTCTCTATCCATTTACATAAAAAGGATTTAACTATTTTAGAGTTAATTAAATCTTCTTTAAACGGTGTAGGAAATATTTCAAAAGGAAAAGATAGTGTTCAATATAGAGTTGCTTCTATCCCTGAATTAACTAATATAATAATTCCTCATTTTATTAAATATCCTCTAATTACACAAAAACAAGCAGATTTTTTATTATTTAAAAAAGCTATAGAATTAATAAATAATAAAGAACATTTAACTTTAGAAGGATTATTAAAAATAGTATCTATTAAAGGTTCTTTAAATTTAGGGTTATCTCCAGAATTAAAAGAATCTTTCCCTAATATAGACTTAGAAAAAAGACCTGAAATAAATAGCATATCAATTCAATCTCCTTATTGATTAGCTGGTTTCACTAGCGGTGAAGGTTCTTTTATGATAAAAGTCAAAAAATCTATCTCCCACAAATTAGGTTATTTTGTTCATCTAGAATTTCAATTAGCTCAACATAGTCGTGATATTGACTTAATCAAGAGTTTTATAAATTATTTAGGTTGCGGAAATATTTATGAAGATAAAAAAGTAGTACTTTTTAGAGTATCTGATTTTTCTGATATTAGTAATAAAATTATACCGTTTTTTATAAAATATCCTATTATAGGTGTAAAACATTTAAATTTTATAGATTTTTGTAAAGTGAATGAATTATTGATAAAAAAAGAACATTTAACTTTAGAGGGGTTAAATACAATTAACCAAATAAAATCGGGAATGAATATAGGTAGAAACCTACCACCGGAAGAGGAAGAATTAAATAAAATTTACAATCTTAATATAAATCCTCCCCTCCCCTTTGGGGCGCGTACGCACTCAAATAGAAAAAATAATGCCTCGAAGCGATCTGCTTGTTGAATACAAAAAAGAGAATTTAGTAATAATGTAAGAGCTTCATTAAGAATAGGTCCGCACAATCAAGATATTATCTCTGTAATAATAGGTTGTTTGCTAGGAAATTCTAGAATTAATCTCAAACCAATTGAAGGAGCCAGAATAATAATGTCAAACTCTAATAAAGAATTTATTCAATTTTTATATAATTTTTTCTATAGTAGAGGATACACTAGCAATCTGGAACCCCGCCTATATACTAAAACCATAAAAAATAAAGAAAATTTATATTATGGTTATGAGTTTAACACTTTTACTTTTAGAAGTTTTAGTTGAATACATGAAATGTTTTATCATAAAGGTAAAAAAGTCTTTAAATTAGATTCGAAATATATTACTCCGTTGGCCTTAGCTGTGTGGGTTATGTCCAATGGAAAATATAAAAACGGAAATATAGAATTAACCACTAATTTCAGCCCTTCGGCCCCTGGCCTTGGGCCAGAGGGTGTGGAAAAAAACGCAGACAAATCATCAATATTAATTACTATGCTAAAAGATCGGTTTGGATTAGTTTGTAGTATAGTTACTGATAAAAAAAATTATTACGTAGTAATAATATCTAAAGAGTATGTAAAAGCTTTCCAAGATATAGTCTCACCTTATATCCTTTCAAATTTTAAATATAAAATAGGATACAGACCCTATTGTGGAAAAAGAGGTGAAGCTAGGATTGCAAAAAATCATTCAAAAATTTTTACTCCAAACTCAATACCGAATAATGTAATCGGTAATAGGTATTATTCTACTAATAATAAATCTAGTGACTCAAATAATCTAAGTCCTGTTTGTACTACTTATGCTAATCCTATTTTATTAAAATCTGTTATTTATAAAGAAAATCAGAAAAAGGCAGGAATTTACCGATGAACTAATTTAATAACAGGAGATTCTTATATTGGTAGCTCTGTAAATTTAGCAAAAAGATTTTCTAATTATTTTTCTATTAATTTCTTAACCTCACCAAAGGTGTGAGAGAGGCTAAAAAAACAAAAAGCATCATATATTTAGCTTTAATTAAATATGGCCATAGTAAATTTCAATTAGAAATCTTAGAATATTGCGAACCAGATAAATGCATATCTAAAGAACAGTTTTATCTGGATTTATACAGCCCGAAGTACAATATCTTAAAAAAAGCAGGTTCTAGTTTAGGATTTAAACATAGCGCAGAAACTTTAGCTAAATTAAAACTTAGAAAATTTTCTGAAGAAACTCTTAAAAAACTACGTTTACACATTTCGAATTTAAATCTAGAGCCCTGCGGCCGCAAAGCGGGACCTTGGGCCTGCTGCCGCGGTTAAATATAAAAAAACGTATTAAAGTAAATATACATGATTTTATTACAGGATCAACTACTACTTACGATTCGGTAGCTATAGCTGCAAAGTCCATTAACTCACATTCTAAAACTTTACTGGAAAAGGGAAAATATGACCTAGAAAGTAAAGATATAATTCCTTTCAAAGGAAGATATGTTATAACTATACTTAGAGATGGAGTTAGTGGAGTAGACCATCTTCGAAGAATAGAGTTGGCCAAAAGTAATATATCTAAAGGGTTAACTGATTTAGAAAGTGCTTTAGGTAAGAAAGTAGTTGTAAGTAATGTAGCAACAAATGAATCAGTTATTTATAATACTATGAGTGATGCTGCTAGACAATTAAATGTAAGTAGAAAAACAATAAGTAGGCGAATAGAGGATCAAAAAGTTTTAAATGGTTTATATAAGATTTCTTATGCTTAGTTTTTTTTTACAATATGGATGATGGTGGTTGGGCTAATAATGGAGTTAGAATAGCTGCTAATAGTTTTACACTAAAAGAAGTTGAACTATTAAGTGATGTTTTAAAATCTAAGTATAATTTGGAAAATACTATTCAGAATATTTACAAAGAAAACCAATATTCTTTATATATTAAAAAACAATCTGCCCTTCGGCCCCTAAGGAGGGCACTTGGGCTCCCTGACGGGGTTAATAATTTAAGAAGTATAATTGGACCTTATATTCATCCTAGTATGTTATATAAATTAGATTTAAGTAATACAAATTCAAGTTCTTTCAACCCACACACATATATATAATAGTCGTGAGAGTTAATTATTTATAATGATCTTTCTAAGAATCCGACAGGAATCTTAAAGGCAATAAATTTGCCTTTGGCGATGCGAGTGAAAACAGTTAAAATACTATTTATTTACAGTACCGAATATAGTACAAGACTGTCAGTAAGTGGTTTATTTTTTTTTCTCTTATTGCAACAGACTGGGTCACTTGTGGGTGATATGTAAGTTTTATATATTGCTTAATGTACAGTCGGAAAACCACTATTTTTTAAATAGTGGATCAATTTTAATGAAAAATTTAAATCCTTTGTTGCGTTTATACTGGGTTCTTGCTTGACAGTTTAAACCTTAAAACAGTATACATTAGCTAGCGAATCGATTTAAATAATGTAAGTACTCGCTCCCTACTCACGTAAGTGTGGAAGTGTGGGAGCGCTTATATTTACATAGTTAAAATTTAGCACCAATTTGTTATTTTCGGTAGTATAAATTACTATCCTTTTGCTAGACAATTTCATACTAAATCAATTAGAACTTCTGGGAGAATAGGTCCTCATAACTCAGATGTAATAAGCGTTTTAGTGGGCTGTCTGCTGGGAGATTGTTATGCAATTAAATCTAGGGCTTTGGTTCCTGGGACTAGTTTTAGATTTAAACAGAGTACTAATCATAGAGAATATCTGTTTTACTTACATGAATTTTTAAATAAAAGGGGTTATTGTAATAACTCCCTGCCTCGAGAATACAGAACAACCCTTATAAATGCCAAAACTAAAGTTAAAAAAACTTATTATGGTAATGAATTTGATACTTTTAGTTTTAGTAGTTTTAATTGGCTATATGATTTGTTTTATTTTAATGGTACAAAAATTATTTCGCCTGAAATAGAAAATTATTTTTCTCCTCTCTCATTAGCTCATTTTATAATGGATGACGGAGGTTGAACAGGATATGGAGTTAGAATAGCTACTAATAATTTTAGTGTAGCTGAAGTAGAAATTTTACAAAAAATATTAAAAAATAAATTTAATTTAGATTCTACAGTACAGCTTATTTCTAATAAAGGTAGCAAACGTACTACAGACAAATACTCTTTGTATATAATAAAGACGTCTGTACCTAAATTAAGAGAATTAATATTGCCTTATATGCATTCTAGTATGGTTTATAAATTAGGCTTGTAAATTGTTTATTTAAAACGTAATGTAAAATAAAATTAGTTAATGCTACAACATCACCCTTAAACAAAAACAGTGCAGATGCACCAATGGTACTGGTCTTATGAGTATACTGACTACGAAACAGAGTCTGGTGATGTAATCGAATTCGACGTGCGCGGCGGAATGCCCAATTACCGAGGAGACTTAGTCTCTATACATTTCTACAATATGTATCCAACATTAACCTTAGTTAAGGGGGAAAGCCCTGAGATAAACATAGCATGGTTATTAAAAGCAATATTGGTTGAAAAGCAGTTAACAATAACAGTATTGCAAGTTGGTGCTCCTATGACTATGACTACACTGTTAAAATCGAATCAAAAAGCGGTCTTATCTGATTGACATTGTCTTGACTGTAAAAGGACAATCAAGGTATCCACAGACCCCTGTCGAAGTTCTGTGGAAGTAGATACACTTGCGCATTCTGTTTTTTTGGCGCGTACCTGCTGCTGTGCTAGCGCATCAAGAGAAAACAGAACTCAATTTGAGAGTTCGGAGTCTAAGGGAGTTTTACGAGTAATAAGGAAAAACGCTGGATTGCCTAAGGGGAGAAATCTCTATGGTAACGGAGTAATAATAGTACCTGATCGAAATAATTTTTTAATTTTCGTATACGGTAGGCCTAATAGCCTAAGAAAGGGAAGTGTTACATTTAATCTAATTAGCTTCAAAAATTCTTACAGTACAGGAAGTACAAACCTTTTATACAAGGGAAACAATGTAAGACTTAAGTTGCAAAGTCTCAGTGACAGAATGTCTAAATTTCCAAATAAGGTAGTGGATCGAAATTTAATTCAAATATTATGTAAACCTGAGTTTTTGAAAATGGTTTATGGCGCGTACGATCCGTTAGGGAAGAGAAAAATAAATATTAATCTGGATAGTTGTAACCTCGATCCGGAAATAAAATCGGAGATAATATCAGGGCAATTGTTTAAAACTATAAGCGACGATATTAAAAGTGAATCATTTCAATTTTATCATTCTTATCATCACCCTAGTCTGTGTAGGAGACCTGGGGTTATATGCAGACCCTCCTATTTAATTAATTCAAAAGCCTCAATGCAAATGTACTTAACTAATAAGCTTTTAGCTAAACAATTATTAAAAAATAAAATTGTGCTTGAGGCGCTTAAATTGATTTTAGTAATTGTTTTCTATTCACCGCGTGCTACTTTTGGAGGGAAATGCTTACCTAGCACCAGCTTTCCTTTAGATGCAAAGTATTTTTTATATAATAGTGTGAGTCCTAGCGTGACCTTTCTGATTAGGGAATTAGGCCTTTTTAATAATACCACTAATTTTCGGCGTACGCAGCGTGGGGCTATAGATAATGAACTAAGCAAAGAAATATTGTTAGACAAACCTGCTGGCTTAGACAATGTTGTACATTCTTTATTAAGAAATATCCAAATTAATAACACTCAAAGGGTAATTGTAGGAGATTTATCTGATTGTTTAAATAATATTAGTAAATCTAAACTTATGGAAACCATTGAAAATAAAATATTAGATAGATCTTTTACCAAACTTTTATGAAAAGCCTTAAATTCGGAATATGGCGCGTACGACACTTTAGGGAAGAGAAAAATAGAAAACCTTGACGGCCCCTTGCAGCTGCGTACGCAAGAAGGAGAAGGAGTGAATCAATTATTAGATCCTTACGGGCAGAGTTTTAATTTAAGGGGTATTTTGAGTGGTATTTATTTAAACAAATTAGATACTATTATTATAAAAGAGTGCGGTGCTTTGCATGAGCAAGCAAGCCAAAAAAAATCCAATTCTCCCACTAATAACTATGAGGATATTGCAGTGCCTTTGAGTAAGTATGTCGATTTTTATAAAATACCTTATGCTAGATATGAAAATAGCTTAATTATAGGAGTGTCAGGGTCTTATAATAATTGTAATAAGATAGTTCAAAAAATAAATGAACACTGTAAAACCGTAGATTTAACTGATTATATTAAATTAAGAGTTATTGATATTTATAAAGAAAAAGCTTTTTTTTTAGGCTTTGAAATAAGTTATACGCGCCGTGGCGACAAAAAGAACAAGAACACCTCGAAGGAGTTGGAGGGGCCGAAAGATCTGAAGGACTGGAAGGACCTGAAGGAGGAAATTCTGGACTCGCTCCCTACAGGCCACGCTAAAAAAATAACCTCCAGCTTTCGCATGCGATCTAATTTTTTTTCTCCAGACCAAGATTTGTTATTAACTGTAACTGTTAATATTCCTGGTGTTATTAAAAAATTAAGATCTGAAGGATTCATAAATAAAAACAAGCCGTATCCTAAATATATTTGGCTGCCTTACACCTATTCACAAATAATTAATTTATATAATTCGGTATTCAAAAAATTTATTAATTATTATTCTATTTCGCCGCGTACCGGAGTATACCCTCACAATTATTCTAGATTAGTGTCTTGTTTAAACTATTATTTAAAACAATCTTGCGCCAAACTTTTAGCTAGAAAATATAGTTTATCTTCTAGAGCTAAAGTATATAAAAAATTTGGACCCTCCTTCTTCGCCCCTGCCTCACTCGCCTTTAGGCGCTGGATGCAGTTACGCAAAAAAAAAGAGGTTGAGTTGCGTACCTATTCAAAGGGCAAAATTTTAAAAAAAGAGAAGGCAGGAGGGCGGAGCACCACAAGTAAGCAATTAAAATTGGTTGGCTCTACCCCTGCGGGTTTTTTGGCGCAACCTGGCTGCCATGCTAACGCATCAAGGGAAAACAAAGGCTCTGCCTTACAAATAGTTGGTAAATTATCCGGCCTTAGGAGCATAAATTTGTTGTTTGAACCACGTATCCTTTCTTGCGTACGCAGCGAAATAATTAAATCTTCATATTCTACTATGTCTCTTTATCAATCTAAATTGCATCCTTGATTTATAACAGGATTTTGTGATGGGGAGTCTTCTTTTTCTGTTTCAGTATATCCTGCTAGTAAAAATAAATTGAAATGGGGTTATTCGCCTAGCTTTAATATAAACTTACATATAAAGGATATATCGATATTAGAAAAATTAAAAAATACGTGGGGTGTAGGAAAAATAGAAATTAGAAAAGACGAGCCGGTTGCAGAGTTTGTAGTAAAAAGTTTAAATGAATTGGAGGTTATTATTGAGCATTTTTCAAAATATCCTCTTATGACGGTTAAATTGTCTAATTTTTTAATATTTAAGCAATGTATTGAAATAATTAAAAAAAAAGAACATTTAACTGAGGCAGGGCTATTAAATATATTGGGGTTAAAATCAAATTTAAATAACGGACTTTCTGATAAATTGCGTGTCTCTTTCCCTAATATTAATCCAATAGCGCCGGAAAAATATGAAATAAAAGAAATACCTGATCCTAATTGAGTTGTAGGTTTTGTTAGTGCCGAAGGTTCGTTTTATTTGCGGTTTTTAAAAACTACTTCTCATAAGACAGAAATAGCCCCTGAAAATGCAGGGATACGGTTTGGTATAACTTTACATAAAAAAGATTATTTGATAATTGAAAAATTATTTGCTTATTTTAAATCAGATTTTCGGCCCGATTCTCGCTCCGCGCTAGGGAAGGGTGGGATTACCACACAATTCATTTTAAATGAAAACAGTGTGCATATAGAAGACAAAGCCCCCAAAAAAAAAATTAAAAGAATATCTAAAGGTGTTTTTTATTCAGGGAAAACAGTAAGACTTGATTTTTCTAAATTTACAGAAATTTATGATATTATAATTCCTTTTTTTACTAAATATCCTGTGATAGGAATGAAAAGTTTAGATTTTTTAGATTTTAAAAGGGTGGCGGAACTTATTAAAAATAAGAAACATTTTACTGTGGGTGGTTATGAAGAAATAGTAAAAATAAACTCCACTATGAACGATAGAAGGCCTTGATTATCATAAGGGTGGGAGTGCTCCAAAATAATAAAATCTAGAGCACAAATTTTCCCGTGTACACGAGTGCAAGGGAGGGCGACGCCCTCTGCCCTTTGGGCCTTAGTTATTTATTATAAGAAGTATACCAAATTTAAGCGATAACTACACTCTTGTCTCGCTCCGCGCTTCGGTCTTGAAAGATTAAAATATGTAAGTACGCCGAAATATTATAAATTTCCCCGCATACTCCCTATTGGTGAGTGTTACGTTTCCAAAATTTTTAGACCTACAGGCTGCATAATATAGAATTAAATAAATTAACCGTCTACTCAATCACTCTGGCATACGCCTCACCATAGTGCTTGATTATAAAAACCCTTGGTGCTCGGGTGGTTTCGTTAATATTGCCAAATTTGGATGTAAGCGAAACGCTTACTGGAACATAGATTCATTGCTGAATACAGATTAAAGGAGAGCCGTATGATGGGAAACTATCACGTACGGTTCGGGAAAGGGGTATTTGTGGCCTGATTTATTCGACCTATAATACTCTAGTTCTCTCATACATGATACCAGAATCAGATTTAGAAGTAGGTCAATTACGTTTATTAGATGTAGATAACAGAGTTAATGTTCCTGTAGATACACATGTTAGATTAGTGGTTCAAAGTACAGATGTTATCCATGATTTTGCCGTTCCTTCTCTGGGAATTAAATTAGATGCAGTTCCGGGTAAAATCTGCTCGATTTCATAAGGTATAATTAGTTTATTTATCCTTTTTAAGATAATACAAAAATATCTGCAGCTAGAATATAGATCTCGCTCCGCGCTAATATATTGAAGATTTTCATTTTTATTTATAGCATTATGCCCTTTGGGCTTTTTGTATTATTATTTTTTGGTCTTTCTATTTATTATTTGCCTACTAAATTAAGTAATAATTTAGGTATATCTTTTTCTCCGAGAAAATCTCTTTTTCTCGCCAAGGCGCTAACTAGATCTTATAGTAGTTCCTCTAAAAATGCATCGGTAGATAAGAGTATTCCTGTAGTGAAAACTTTACAAAATAAAAAAGCTCAAATTGTCTTGAATAAGATGTATGAGCACTCTTCTGGGAATTTAAGAAGTTTTCTTGATGAAAATGTTATGCATCTATTAGATTCTAAATATCTAGTAGAGAGTAAATTTTTATTAAATGATATTAAAGAACTTAAATCTGTGAAAGATTCAGTCGCCCTTGGCGCTTGAGTGTATTTTCTAGATTATCTGGTGTTTATGCTTTTACCTGTCTTTCAACTTCTCTTAAATATGTAGGTTCTAGTTCAAATGTAAGAATTAGATTATCCGAACATTTGACAAACAGTAGACCTGAAAAAGCAGGCACTAATTTATTTTATAATTATGTCAATAGCAATAAAGGCTGAGATAATTTTTCTTTATCTCCTTTATTTACCCCTTGGCTCCGCACCAGCGTAGCAGGGGCCAGGAGCTGTAACAAATTATTTAACTACTTATCTCGCCAAAGGCGGTAAATTGATTATTAAAAAAAAATTTATTACAAGCTATCTCATTAGAACATATGGAAATTTTAGATGCTTTTACCGCGCCAGCTGGCCCAAGGCCCGTCTGTTCGGCCGAAGGGCTCAATTTGAATTAAGAGTTGTTGAACAAGCAACATTAAGTAGATGAAAGTGTGAACTTAATTCTACCCCTTGGCCCAAGCCTCAAGCGGCTAGCGCAGGGGCGAAGGGCTCAAGTAGTTAATTTTTCCTTTATAAATTGAAATCCTAATACTACGTTAAGAAATTTAGGTGTTTCTTATAATGTATTAGATGAGGATAAAGCAGTTATTATGACGTTATCCTCTGCTAATGTAGCTTCTAGTGTTTTAGGTATTCCTAAAACAACTTTAATAAGATATACTAACCTCTCTTTACATAAATTGTATTCTCCTATATTAGAAAAATTTGTTTATATTGTGGTGGGCATCCGCCACTACTAGACCTTTCTCTCTTGAAAATCCTAAATTTTCTACTGCAGAATATTCTAGCTTAACAGGAATAGAGTTAAATACTTTATCTCTAGGATTTTTATATGTTTTAGATCTTGATAAAAATATTATTGGAAAGTTTGCTAATATTAGACAAGCTCATATTGAATTAAATGATGGTAATACTTCTAGTGATATTAGATATATTTCAACCCTTCGGCCCCCGGCAACGAGTGCCTGGAAGGCCTCGGGCCGAGGGGGAGCAATTAATAAGGAAAAAACTGCCCTTCGGCCGAACAGACGGGCCTTGGGCCTGCTGGCGCGGTAAAATTAAAAAATGGTTCTTTAGTTTATTTTGCTATGAATCCTTTATGATTAAATGATAGTAAAGCTAGACTGCTAGCGCACACAAAGAATAGACGAAACAGCAAGAAGAAACACCAAATCAATTGTTTTAGTAAATATGATTGTAGATCCAAATTCAGGAATTTTATTTGATACAAGCCCCAAAGGGGAGAGAGATCTATTATATCATATCATTTAGGTTATACAGCTTTAGGTGGAACAGGTGTAATAAAGAGATACGCCCCCAGGGGGAGGGTAATGACAAATTATACAAAAATAAATACAAATTTTTTTATGAGACAGAATTTAAAGGAAAAATAATAGGACATGGGGATAGAGCACCAGATTTAAAAAGATAAATATATCTTATAATAATATAGGGTGAATTGCGAAGATCTTCTACAGCCCTGGGGGGCCTTTAATCGCTCCGCGCTTATAAGAACAATTCGCAGCGAAGCTTATTTCGACAACTTATTATAAATAAGCGTTGCAGCGCCGGCGTCGAGGCGAGGCGATACAACGGGAAATGAGAACGTTCAACGACTAATCAGTGAGTAGTTTCAACAAAAATCTGAACACGAGTGCCCTACTTTACTTAACTAATTTTAACTAATAAATAATAGTAAAGTAAAGAAGACATAGTCTAAACCTGCTGGTAACAGTAGGAAAACTAGAGATAAAGAGCTTTAGTTTTTAAAATTTTTAAGAGATTAAATCAAACATCTATTTTAGCTGAAAGAGAAGGTACATTCTATGGTCTATTACATTGGCCATAACTGTAGAAAACCTATGGTTATAAATCATCAAATTGCCGGGAAACCCCTAAAGAATTCTTATCCAAGTAAATATGGTAACATATTTATGGCACAGGTAATGACTCGTGGTATGGGAAAATCAAGAATTATTATTCAATGGGCAATCCGCAGCCAAGTACCAAGTTTTATTAATTTGGTATGCAGTTCATCGACTAAACGGTGGTTGGTGTTGTTTGTTGTAAATATAGACAATGCTTAAGATATAGTCAGTCCCCTCCTGAAAAGGAGCAGAAAATTATTAGTATTTACTTTTATTTTTTGTTAATTGAATATATATTTTTTAGCTTGACGACTCCGCTTAATACCCGGCGCAGTAGGGGGTCCGGTTTTAATTACCCCCCCCCCTTTTTTCCAGGATCCGAAGGAAAGGTTAGGTTAATATATATTCAGGGAAATCACTATAAATAGTTTGCTAAACTTAATAAAATAATTAAATTTTTAGTCACTCGACCCCTGGAGGGCGGAGCCACACCGCTACGTTAGTCGAGACAAGAGGGCGAGTTATAATATACAAATACTTTTATAGGCTTAACTGTAAACTGTTATAGTGAAAGCATGTAGGTTTTAGAGCAGCTGGTGTATTTTTAACAAGAGCTTTTAGTTCTGCTAAGAAGTCTTTAGCTAATAAGGCCTCCGGCACTGAATTATTAGCGTTAGAACATATTAATAGTGGTAAACCTACTACTTTGTCAGTATTGAATAAAATATTTTTAAATCAAAAAATTGTTGTTACTGATTCTAAATTAAACCAATTATTAAAAGTTAAAGGTGTCGAGGTAGATCTTACTATTTCTACACCAGAAAATCTTCAACTTTTAGCTGAATTGACAGGTAAATCTAGTTATAAAGGTTTCTCGGGTGTATACATATTTATACATAAAAATACTGGTTATAAGTACGTGGGTTCATCTAATTTACTTAGACGTAGAATAGATTATTATCTTAAAGGGGATTTCCCATTAACTGGAAAATTTTTACCCTTACTTAACAAAGAAGGGCTAGAAGCTTTTAAACTAATAATATTTAAACTAGATAGTAATAAATTTAGTAGCCATGACGCTTTAATTTTAGAGCAATTTTATTTATTAAATAAAGAGTTTAACTTAAATACTTTAAGAGTTGTTAATACAGGGCCTTCAAAAGGAAATACAGTATTTGTATATGATATGACGTGTAGTACTCTTTATTACCAAGCTAAATCTATAATTGAGTTAAAAAGAGTATTAAAAATACACCCAGAGACTTGCAAAAAATTTGTAGATTCTAAAATACCTTATCTTAATAAATTTTTTTTATTAAGTTATCCTATACCTGCGGCTTCTAATAGCAATATTTCTATAAAGGAATTACTATGTATTATGCAAAAGGAAAGAAAAGCTACGTATACCCTGGGAACACGGCGAAGTATACCTATAGAATTAGTAATTAAAAAAGGAAATACTTTTGTATCTGGAAAAACCGAAGGTTGTACCTTAAATTTTGATTCTGTAACTTCTTGTAAAAATTATTTAAGAGAATTAGGTATCACCATAAAAGGGAGTACTTTAACTAGGTATATTAAAAATGGTAAAGTGTTTTATAATTTTTTATGTAAATATTCGGAGAAGTTACCTGATGATTTTAAACAAGTAGGATTAATTATGGATGAATATTTAAAGTCAAAAACAGACAATGTTTCTTTAAAAAAATTTAATAGAAAAAATAAACCTTTAATAGTAAAAGGGATAAATTTTGAAAAGGAATTTGAAAGTATTTTAGCTACGATTAGGTATTTTGATTCTTTAAACATAAAATTGGATAGAAAATATTTATATATTTGTTTAAAAGACGGTAAAGAATATAAAGGTTATTCTTTCTCTTATAAATAAATTAGTCTTATAAGCCTTATTTGTCCCTGTGCTAGCGCCGCTAGCGCCTTAAAATAAAATTTAATTATTACATTGTATTATTGTAGTGTACAAACGCAATGTTCAGAAATTTGTGGTGTTTATCATGGTTTCATGCCTATAGCTGTAGATTCTTTATCTCTATTCGAATATTTAAGTTGGCTAAGTTCTATGTCTTTAGTTATATCTCCAGCACTTAGAAGTATAAATTCAACATCTAATGTTTTGGGTTTGGAGTTAAAAAACTAAATAAAGTTTATCCCTTAGGGTTTGAAAAAAACAAAAAATCCTTTAATAAGTCGTGCGTAGTTGTACGCACACAAATTAGAAATCATTCCAGTCAGTGAAAAAAAAAAAATTTTTTTTTTTTATCGCTTCGGCTCCGTGCGCGCGAAAAATTAAAAAGAGTAGGTTATTTAAAATACTTATGTCTTACTTACCTACTCCCTTGGCAATGACCGAACGTTTGATTACATAAATTAAAAGATAAATTAGCGTGCTTAGGCCTAAAATTCAAAGATAAATTTATGAAATTTAGATGCTTTTTAAATATGCATTCTAAGTTAATTAAAGTAATTAACTTGGTATTTACATTTTCCTATCTATTTTTATCTTTTTATTTAAATTATAAATTAGATCTTATTTTTCTTTTTGCATCTCTTTTTCCTTTTTTATTACTAGAAATTAGCTTTTCTTTTGGTGTCACTTCTTTTTTTTCTAAAATTATTAACTATGCAGTTAATAATCCTTGAAAAATGGCATCTATTCCTTTAATTGATAAATCAAAGCAGGTAAACCTTGACTGAAAAAAAAGGTTCCCCCATTTGCGGTTTGGTGTCGATAATGAGGTAGATTCAGTAGATGCAAAGCTAATAAATGGTTTAAAAAAAGCAGAATCGCGTGATCTTAATTTTAATAACAATCCAATGTCTGCTCGTACTAGATTATCTAAAGATTCTCATGGAATTTTAGGTAGTCGGCAAGCTTTCAATAATTCAAATCCGGCTGATTACATAATTAGTAGTGTTAAAATCAAAAACCTTCATACTAGTATATGTCATAGTTCTCTTGACTTTGAGGTAGTGTCGGAAAAGTTAGAGAAATTTGAAGAATTTCTAAAAGAAAGAGAAATGTATGTGTATAGATTAGTAAACAAAATAAATATGTCTTCTAATTATAAGGAAGTGATAGAACTTTCAGAAAAGTTAGAGGAACTTAAAAATTTAAAAAAATGAAGGGAAATGTATGTGAGTAATTTTATAAGTAAAACAAATATACTTTCTTCTAATTATAATGAAGTGAAAGAACTTTCAAACCGTTTAAAATTAGTACCGGATACTGTAACTGGACACAAGTTTAGACTTAAATTGAAAAGCCTGGGTGTTATAAATTCATTTCACGATGGTATAAAAGAGAACACCTCTTGTCTTTCATACGCATTAGGAGATAATACAATAGATTATTCCACAGTAGACTGAAAAAATCCTACTGACTTACAAATGGTTGAAGATGCAAATAAAAATCTTCATGATATGATTCGTAGATATCCTGCTCCTGTTCAGAAATTAATGTTTGACCACCTAAAAGAAGTTCGATCAGATTTATAATAATACTACTTTCGCCGAAAATTTCGTCAAGACTTTTTTTAAATATTTTTATAGCTACCCTCACCCCTAGGGCCCTAGGAGACCGCGGCGCTTTTTAATCCAAAAGATCTTTTTTTATTTTTTTAGCGAGGCGCCATTTTTATTTAATCCTTAAATTAACCGTCTTAAGTATAAAGAAGTGCTTCCTGTTAAAATCTAAACTAAGGAGATTTCTTTTCCTATTAATAGAAGGTTGACATCTGCAACAGCAGAGCTATATATAAATAAAATAATATATTATACTGTTGTTATTAATAAAAAAAAAATTAGCCTTAGAGGATTAAGCTAATTTTATAAGCTATAAAAAAATCCGTAAAATATGAAAACCAATCCATAAGGGGTAATATAAAAATTTTTTTATTTAACCCCTTTTTTTTTTTTAACTTTTTATTAAGTTTTGTGCGCGCGGAGTGATAGCGATAAAATAATTTAATTTTTAATGTGCCGTAGCCCTTATTTTTTATTTTTAATTTTGGGTTCTTAATTTTAAGGCGTACGCAGATCTAATTATTATAAGCGGAAATACTTTAGGGTTTATATTTTATGCTTTTTCCTCGGCTAGGTACAAAAAAATAACATAGCATTTGATTTTTAACAAATAATAAACTACGGCGAGCGCTGAGCGATCGTGTATATTACACGTAGCTTATATAAAAATGTCTATTGTTCTGCGGCAGCGTATCTAAAACCTTTAAAGTTTAGATTACTATGTTTCTGCTTACGCCTTATTTTTTTAGGAGCCATGCTCCTAATTTATATATCCATTTATCTTGCAGTGCATAATCTCTGACCAACAGGATGAAATGCTTAATTTGGAATCTAAAGAATTTAATAATAGAAAAACTCCAACAATAAGAAATAAAAATAATAAATTATGAATATGCCATAAAGACCTATAATTGTAATTTTAAAGAAAACGCTTTTTGTCCATCTTTATATCTCATTAGTTAAACCAATAGATTTTTTATCAGTATCTGTATCTTTAGCTTTAAATAATCATGCTGACGTACTTAACGTTAATAATGCTAATAAGGCTCTAATTAAAGCGATCACACCATTACATCCTAAAGTCTAAAAAGTAATGCTAGATCACTTAAAAGAATTACAAAAAGTTTTATTTTTATATCGCTTCGCGTACGCTCCGAGTTAAACAAATTTTACCTAGACTTTTTTTTTTAATATAATATTTTTATCTTTATTTTACCTTACTGAGTACGCCTTGTTTTTTAACTTTTTTTAAATAAAACCTTTTCCTTTTAGTCTCCTGTTGTTTATTTATAAATCAAAACCAATATTTATATTTTATACCTATATTATACGTCTTAGGTGTAAAGCAGATCTTTATTCACCTGATTATGTTAAATAAAAAAGTTTTTGTGATATCCTCAGCAGAAGGCTAGTATTTATTTCAGCAAAAGGCTAACTTAAGTTAAAATAATTGGCAAAACCCTACTCAGCAGCAGAGCTGTATATAAATATAAAATATTTAACATTCTTGTTATTCTACTTATCTTATGTACACACCGCTCCTTTTATATACAAATTAAACCTCTGGATAAAAGTATTTTTTTTTTTATTTTTTAGGAAAATAACTCATACCTAATAAATTTTGCAATATTAGAAAACAATAATCGCTCCGCTGGCTTGTGTACTCAAGCCCTAAATTAAAAAATTTTTTTTAACCCCCCCTCTTTTTGTACCTCACTTTATTAGTATGATCCGAATTGCTACGCCAAGTTTTAAGTTTAAGTTTTAAGTTTTTATCCCTCCACATGCTACCACCAAAGTTGGAAGGCCAGATAAATATATTTATCTTTAAGTATAAAATATAAAATATTTCCCTCCCTTTTTTTTAGTTAAGACATAGCCAGGCCAGCCCAATAAGGCGTACTCCAAAAGGTGTATGCTCAGCGAGATATTTTTGCGTACGCCTTAAGGTTTTACCTTCTATTATTTTTTTTTTATTTATATTGCTCTGGCTCTGTGTAAAAATTTTATATTACCGCCTTTGTCTTACATAGTATACTAGCCTTTTTTTTTATTGTGCGTAAGCCTTATTAATTTGAGTACGCCTTTTTATTAAGCGTACGCCTTATTATTTCATGTATTCCTTCTTCGGCGTAGTTTTTAATTCTATTTTTATTATTTTTCTACTTTCCCACAGCCGCAGTGTGTACGCAAATAAAATAAAAAGATAAGCAACAAAAAATTTTTAATATACCTCTGCTTTTTGTCTGCCCTTTTTCTGCCTTAAGGTAGCATATAATTAAAAAAGTAGCCTCTCACATTAAGTTGCAGAGCGTTGATTTAATTTTTTTTTACTCCGCCAGCCTTTAGGGCAGAGTATAACACGTCTTTAATTTTAACCGCAAAGTGATAAAAAATTTAATTAAAAATTGCCGCAGTACACCCCTAAAGTTTAGGACATCTTTTTAACTTTTGCTATCACTATCGTTTATTAACATTAAAGCTTAAAGGTATTAATTTAATAATTTCGGATCCTATGCCTTTTAAATTTTTAATACCGGGATTTTAATATTTTAAATATTAACCCATACCCTTTATTTTTACTAAAAATGATATCTCTATGTTCATACTTTTTCTAAAATTTTTATACCACCTTGATCCTCTTATTTACGTAAATTTTTACTTTTTAATTATTATTCAAAAAAAAAAAATTTTTTTTTTTAAAGCCTTTCCGTATGATCAGATAACTATTTGTTTTAAATTTTATTTTTTAATATTTTAACCCTAAGACCTAAAAGTTTTAATTCAGATAATACTACTTCCAACTCTGCTCTTTTACTTTTATTAGCTGGACCCACCTTGCCTGCATCTGTGCCATTAAAACCCTCGGGGACATCTTTTTATATGTAAAATTTTTTATTTTATTTTTAGCACGAAGAAAAAAAGTAATTGAATTATTTTTTATAAAACTATAAGGCTCATAGCCCAAAGGATTCGCAGATTTTATTAAAAATTTTGTATAAAAAAAACTTTTTTTTTTTCCGCAGCCCTTGCATTGAATAAATTAAAAAAAAAATTGAAAAATCTATACGGCAAAAAAAAAAATTAGGGCAGGGGTATGCAGATAATAATATAAAATCTTAAAAAAAAAGTTTTAATATAAGTGCCTATGTTGTGTATTGTAATATCTCACTGCCCCTAGTGCCTTATCCTGAAAAATTTTAAAAATTTTAAAAATTATAAAAGAGAATTATATAAACTATTTTTTTAATAAAGTAAATTAAAAATATAAAAAAAAATAAATATTTAAACGAGCATATTTAAACGGTATAATCACTGCCTTCCAAGTTGTAGTTGTCAGTTCGATTCTGGCTGTTCGTATAACTTACTTTAAATCTTTCTAAAATAAAAATTTTTAACGCGGAGCCTTTTTGTACGCCTTAACGTGTCTTTGGCAACGCACTAAAAAGTATGAAGTATACAGTACGAAGTATGCGGAACCTTATACACACACAACAGCAGACCTAATCTAAAGGGGAGGCTGAGCCATGCAATTAAAAAAAATATAAATATATCTTTTTTTTTTAAGCCTTTGCCCTTGCGTGCCTAGGGGGTAGGGCAAAGGGTAAGTAGAAAAATTATATAGGTTGTTTTAAGGATATTGAGAGCAAGTATGCCCTAGTTTTATAAATTAAAGGTGTGCTGCCGAAAAAAATTTTAAAATTTCCAGCTAAATAGAGTTTAGATCTTTTCGTTTAAAGGTGTACGCAGACTATCTTTTTAATCAAAAGTTGAGCATCTTAGGCTAACTTTAATCGCCGAATAACCAAGGAGCTAGGTATTAAAAAATATTATATTACGATGGATTCATAACTAAAATTTGATATATAGTAGCCTTTTTGGTACAATTTTTCGCTACGCCACGTAGGGCTAGTATACATTTAAGGCAAACAATATATGCTTGGGAAACAGAACTCGGTTGGTAGAGTGTCTCCCTTTTAAGGAGAAAGTTATCGGTTCAAACCCGATTGTTTTCAAATACTTTTTTTATACCTAACCCCCTGGCCTGCACTTTCGGGAGGCTGCTTTTTATAAGACTAGCCAGGCTTCCGCAAGGCAAAGGCTAAAATTCTTTGTGTCTTTCTATTTTAATTAACCTCCCGCGCCCTTTACTCTCCCTCTGCGTAGCGCGTATTATGGTACTCTCCACGCTACATCTTTTACTTCTTTTAATCCCCTTTGGGCCTAATACAGATCCTGGGTTATTAAAAAAAGCTGGAGCTGAAAAAAATAAAAGCTACATATCTCTGCCTCCTTAGGTCAGCTTATCCTTAAAACTTTTTTTTTTAGTTATATTTAGATAATTTTAAATTATAGCAGCCCCTTTTGCTTCCTCTATATGGTATTAAATTTTTTTTACTCCTTTTTTAATTTTTTTTTGTAAAGCCCTCAGTGAATAAAGTTATTTAAAAAAATTAAGCATCCTAGTTGCGTACACGTGATTTAAAGCAGATAAATAGAAGAAAAATATTTAACGGTATTACTTATAAGAGTGCCTAAACACTTATTATATCTAAATAAAAATAATAATCTAATAACCTAAAAAATGGAGGATTTTAATAAACCTAACTATTTTTTATGCGCGTACATGGTTTGGAAGGGTCAAAGATAAAAATTGTAAAAATTTTTTTATTTTATAAATACCTCTTAAGGCGTACGATTCCGATAGCAACATTATAATATTTTTTAAGTGTAAACTTTTAATTCATTGTTTTTTATTTTCTACCTTAGTTTTATGTAGCTTTGCTAATTGGGATCTGATCTTGTTTAAAAACAGACGAGGCTGTGGCTCCGCCTGCCATTTGGGCCTTATAAGTTTATTATCGCTTTACGCTCGATTCGCGCTACAAAAGGAATAGTCTACATTGGTAAGTTAAGACAATTGCTAATTGTTCGGGGCAACCTATAGGTGTTCGAGTCACCTCTATTCCGAAAAATATTAGTTTAAATATTTTTATTTAAATTTGTTTTACATTTTTATTTGTCTGCACGTCGAGGTGTGGCTCCGCCCTAAAAAATTTTTTAACATCTTCCTATTCTTTACATTTTCCTCTGCTGGCCGTTTGGCAAGCAAAACTATCTTTTCTTTTACCTTTTTATTTCTATACTCCTGTAGTGTAGTGTATACAGCTCTTCTACCCTCTTATGGTTGAGGTAATAAAGTCTTTTACTCTAAGCAAGTAAAAATAAGTTAAAAATAAATATTAAGGTAGGGCTCCCTCACCCCTTGGCCAGCACCCGTGCACTTAAAAATTTTTTTCTCGAGGGCTGCCTTTGCCTTCGCAATCCAGGCTGTATAAATTATAATTATAAAAATTTCAAATAACTCGTTAACAATTACTGCCTAGCGGCAGCCTGGCTAGCGTTAGCACCTGTAGCCCTTATAAGTCTTTTAGATCATGTGATTGCTTAAGTTTTTAAGCTATTAATCAACGGTTTATGTTTTTAAATTAATCAGCTAAAATTTATATACCTGCTTAAGATAGGTTACACCTTAAATTTTAAGGTTTAAATTATGTATTTTCTCGCTCCGCGCTAAAACTTATAAATTAATTTTAATTAGGTTGCTGATGATGCTTAGGCTGCTGACGCAGCTGACGCAGCTGACTCAGCTGACGCAGGTGACGCAGCTGACGCAGCTGACGCACACAAAGATTTAAAATTAAAAACGGAGCAGTTTAACCAAACACACTATCGGAGTTACATCGCTCACTCATAATACGCCTCGACTCATATTTAACGGCTTTAGCCTACAAACTTTTTAGGGCTAGTCTAACACAGAAATAAGAGTTTAGTACACAGACTCTATTTTAAGGCCCAAAGAGATATAGTTTTTCTTAAGGCTTTAGAGTTTATTACACAGTAGTGGCGTATCGTGCTTATTTATTGGAGCACCTAAAGGGAAGGATGGTTATTAACCCTAACCTTAGAGGTTCTTTTTACCGCCACGTGCTCGTAAAAACTTAAAACTTCTACTCTTCCCTGGCTTGCGTAAGCACATGCAGGTAAACCAGGTACGCGTTTATATTAAATTAAGGGCGGAGCCCAATACACTAGCTTTCTATAATAAGTAAGTCGAGCAAATATAGTAGTGTGCCGTATGGCAAAGTAGTGAAATTAAAAAAACTTAAAAAAATTTTTTCCCTTTTTTTTTATTTATGGCTTTATCTTATTCAACCTTCATTTTAAATAAATCACCTTTAGAACAATTTGAAGTAACCAATATATTTAGTTTACAATTTCCAATATTTGGATATTTTACTTTAACTATAACAAATTTAGCTTTATATTCATTTATAGTTTTAATTATTACTTTAGGTTTACACTACTTAGGTAATAATGAAAGTAAATTAATTCCTTCAAAATGGTCAATAGCTTTTGAAAGTTTATATACAACAATATCTACTATAGTAAGAGATCAAATAGGTTCACATAATGAAAGATATTTTCCTTTTATTTATTCTTTATTTTTTTTTATTTTAATTGCTAATTTAATTGGAAATATTCCTTATAACTACACTATAACAACTTCACTAATTGTATCTATAGGTACTAGTGTTACTATTTTTATAGGTGTTACCTTATTAGGATTAATAACTAAAAAAATATCATTCTTTTCTTCTTTTGTACCAGAAGGTACACCTTTAGCCTTAGTTCCCTTATTATCTCTAATTGAATTAATAAGTTATACAGCTAGAGCTTTTTCATTAGGTATACGACTATTTGCTAACATAAGTGAGAAAAGGTCTCTCCTTCTTGTGTTTAAGAGCCAAACTCCGGGGAAGCCCTAAAGCCCTAGTAACCAAAGTTGAAGAGGAAACTCGCAACTGGCCTGATTAATGACTCAGGGTAAGGTAAAATCACTAGGGATGTCAGAAATGTAAATGGGTAATCGTGGATCTAAATTAGATATTGCAAAGCAAATCTGTAAAAGAGCAACGAGTAGATGGTTCTTCAGTTATATACGTAAAATAAAATATTTAACTGTAAGGTGTACTCTAGTCACCGGGAAACCGGCTCTTGGGATAAATAAATAACCCAAGATTAAAGATAACTACAATAGCCTTTCCTTATTAAATTTTAAGTTTTTATTTTTCGCCGCCCGAAGGTAGGCGCTAGATCAGGTACTGTAGCCCCCGTATCAGGATATTGAAGGCACTGGCACTTTTCACTACACTTAATCGTAAATATATCTTAGTGTGCATGAGCACTCCGTAGCTTGCATGGTAGTAGATTTTTATTTTTAAGAGGTGGATGACCTTAATAAGGATAAATTTGTGGGCGATTACGATTTTTTTGTCTAATTAGTAATAAATTTAAACTTTTTTCGATGAACGCAGCACACCTTTTTCTGCGTAGCTTGTACAATAACGATAATTTTAAGATTTCCTTCGTTAGCTTAAGGCCCAAGCATTTTTATCAAAGAGGGGGACAGGGTTGGTGTAGTCATAAAAATATAAGTGTTAAAAAATTTCTGACTAGATTGTATTCAACAAATTGTAACCAAGATATAAATTTACTTACTAAGTTGTCTGCCACCGATTCAATAAATTCCAAAATTTTTCAAGATGCCGACAAAGAAAAATTGGAAATACTAAAATACGGAAAAAATAAAAGTGGTATATATTTGTGAACTAATAAGTTAAACGGGAAAAGTTACGTTGGAAGTTCTGTACATCTAAGGCGTAGATTTCTTGAATACTTTAATCTAAATAGACTTTTAAAAGAAAAAAGTATGCCCATTAATGTTGCATTATTAAAATATGGTTATAGTAATTTTAGTTTAACTATTTTGGAATTTTGTGATATAGAAAGCCTTACGACTAGGGAAAAATATTATTTTGATAAGTTTTCTCAAGAGTATAATATATTGAAAACTCCTGGAAGTCCTTCCCAAGGATCAGGCCGCATATTTTCAAAGGATCATAAAGAAAAAATTCGTATTGGGTCTGCAAAAAGATCTCAGGCACCCAAGTGGGTCGCTAATCAATCTCTCTCTCAGTCTAAGGGTATTTTATTAGAAGTAACAGATTTAAAAACAAATAAAATATTAACCTATCATGCTATTAGAGCTGCCGCTCGTGATTTAGGGTTAGACAAAAGGTATATTGAAAACTACATTAACTTAAAACAGGAAAACCCCGTTTTAGGAAGATATATTTTTAAATAGTCCTCATCCACCCTTCAACCCTTGGAAAAAATTAATCAAAAATCTTTAAAAATAGAGGTTACAGATGTTAATTCAAATGAAACTACGCTATTTCCTTCCATTGGTGGTGCAGCAAGAGCTTTATCCGTAAGGCAGTCTAGTATTTCCGTATATTAAAAAAAAAAAACCGATCTAAGCCCTTTAAAGGCAAATATTTAATAAAACTGATAAATTCTTAAGGATAAATTTGTAGGCGGGTAGGTGGTCATTCTCTTATAAAAATATTAAGTACATTTTTATTAAAATTCTTTAAAAGTGAAAACTTATTTATATCTATAATAGCTGTAGTGCCATTTACTATTTTTGGTGCTCTTTCTTTATTAGAATTAGCAGTATCTTTTATACAATCATATGTATTTACAGTATTAACTAGTTCTTACATAAAAGAAGCTTTAGAATCTCATTAATATATTTAGGGGTTTATTTTTAGCACTCTTGCTCTCTTGCTTTTTTTTCAAATCTTGGCGCTTATTTACTTTACGGTTCCACAACTCCGCAGCTCCACCTCTTCACAGATCTGTAGCTAAAGGCGGTAAAAGGCTAAAGGTGTACATGTTGCCCTCACTTTATTAAATTAGCACGTATGCCCTATTAAACAGACCTAAGATAAGACAGTCTGCTATGTGTTAAGTTGATTACACCTCCCTGAGTATCTAAGGCTTCGATTCCTTGGTTTAAATTTTATAAATTTAAGCCTTCAATTAACCCTATTAAATTAAATTTAATGCGGTACGGCAGACCAGTAGTGCTTAAGTATGTAATATCAGTAGCCTTAATCCCGTATACTGTCTATGGTTTAAATAATAGCGCCTCAGTTCATTCCACGCTTCATAAGTTATAAGTTTTTAAGTAAGTAAATAAAAATTGGAATTAAATGTCATAAATAGTTAGTGTCTACAGGGGCTTATATTTCTAAGCTCTAATATACTTCAATGTCTCTGCTGGGCTCAAATGTGAGCCATCTAAAATTTTAAATAAAACAACTAGCCAACCTAAGCCAAAGGTGTAAAAAAAAGAATAAGGTAATAAAAATACTGTATAAGACAAGCCTTTTTTCTTTTTATACCTTTAATTTAGTGTTTTGTACGTGAAATATTTTTAATGTTATTTTTAGTGCGTTTTTGTATTTGTTGCTTCGTGATTGTATTAGTGCTATTATTATTAGTATTAGTATTAGTATTAGTATTAGTATTAGTATTAGTATTAGTATTAGTATTAGTATTAGTATTAGTATTAGTATTAGTATTAGTATTAGTCTTAGTACTAATATTAGTATTAGTTTTAGCATTAGTACTTTTTTGTAAGTGCGTACGCACACAAATTAAAAAAGGGAATTAAAGAGTAAGCTAACCACTTAATTAAAAAAATCACTGTTGTACTGACCTAAAGATTTGTGCTTTAAATTAAAGCGTGCGGTTTATTTAACTAAGAATTTAATGCACTGTACCCCTAACTATATATATGAAAAATAAACTTTTTCTGCTTATACTTTTTCGCCCCGGTCCTAGGCTTTATTAAAAAAAATTTTTTAATTTACTATTTTGCCTAGGGTCCCTCAGCCTCCCTTTATATTACAATTCATACTTCCTACGCACGCTGCGTACGCAGCATACGTATCATACACAAATAAAAAAAAATGTATAGGGAGCAGGAGAGGTGCGGTTAATCCGGATATAAAAATAATGGCTAAATTTAAGTTTTATTTAGGAAAGTTCACGGTAAGTTTAAAATATTTTTTAACAAAAAAATTTGTGGTTAATAAATAGAAAATTTTTTTTATTGTCAAATTTTTTAGCCTTGGTCTTTATACCGACTGCTTGTAAGCGGTGTAGAATGTATAATACCTTGGTTTATTTTGCTAAATCAGCAAAGCGTACAAGCGCTGCCTAATTGATTATTCAAGGTGTGGCTCCGCCCGCCCTCTCCAAAAGGGCTTAGGCTGGTAAGTATAAAAATTTTTAATTATTTTTTTTAGATAAAATTTTTCTTTCTTTAATTTAATCGCCTGTCTCTCTCTGTGGGCCCGGGCGATTTTAAAGCATAGCTGTTAAACAAATAAAGTTGTGTTTTTTTTTTTTTCTTAAGCATGGCTCTAAATAACTATTCATTTTTAGATTTTTGGTTTTAACCCCCTAGCCTCTTTTAGACTTTTGCCTGCCTTTGGATAGGGAAAGCGATAAATTTTGAGTAAACCAAGATTAAAGCCTAAGTTCAAACCAACAATTTGTTCTTAGATTTAATTTTTAAGCTAATGAATTATGAGGGCTATATGTTATTATAAAATTTAAATAAAAAATGTTAAAATACTCCTATTTTTTACCTATTAATTTTTAGGAAAAATTCAAAATTTTAATAATTCTAATGCCTCAACCTTAAAGTGCTTTTGCGTACTAAGCTTTTTTTTCTCAATTTTAGTGTCTTTAGTCTACCCCAGGCCTACACTCGTGCACTTTTAATACTTGAGGGCTGCAAGTGTTAAGTCTAGCCAGGCAAAGGCGAGTAAAAAAATTTTAACTTAATCTGCGTAGCGTGTACGCAGTATGATATTTAAGGTTTGCGATTACTAATAAAACCGCAATAAATTATTAAAAAAACTAAAAGAGTCTTATTATTTACTTAAATTGTGGCTCAGCCTTTTCACTTAAACAAATTTATTTCTCCAGCGTACGCAAGTAATCTTTTTAGTTGTAGGAATTAAAGTCACCCTTTTACAGCTCCGATCTTATTCTTTTACCCAAAGGGTCTAATAAAAGGCTGGGTAGGGTTACCTTATCTACCTAGCTAAACAGTAAAAGGTGTTATTATACAAAAAATAGGTAGGTTGAACAAGGCTACCATTTTATTACCTTAAATTTTAATATATTATCACCCTGTGTTTGTGTTTTAACTAGCGTTCGCAGTCCTTTTAATCAATCTGCGCTTCTATTACTTTTCTTTAAATATTCTTTTTTTTTTTTCTAATACTAGCTCAGCGCTAATTTTTTTAACAATTACTTTTACTTTTACTATTATTATTACAATTACAATTACTATTACTATTACTATTACTATTACTATTATTATTACTATTACTACTACTATTGCTTTTACTATTACTAATTTATATTCTGGGTTTTTATTAATCGCTCCGCGCTTTTTTTAATTAATTTAAGTTTTAAGTGCTATTGCGTTATATTGTCCATTGTAAAGGATAAAACAGCGTGAACAGCTTTGGATTGCCACACTTCTTTTCCAACACCTCCCCATACGGGAACTACAACTGCATATTGCTACTGCTACTGCCTATTGTGTACTGCTACTGTGTACACCCCTAAGTTTAAAATTAAACCGGAAGGGAAAAAGGCATTATAAGCGCTATGCTTTTTAATAAGAAAGATACGAAGCGCTGAGCTGAAAAAAAACATAAGTGTAAGTGTAGTGTTCACCTCTCAACCCTAGGGGTGATGTAAACTTTTATTAAGTTAAAGGCGTACGTAAAAAAATGTAAAAAGTAAGAGATAAGAGTTAATAATTAAAAGTACTAAAGTAGAGGTAATGAGTAATAGGTCTAAGATGTAAAGTAAAAGGTTAGAGGTGGTAAAATTTTATTAAAATTTAATACAAAATTAGAGTTACCAGCGATCCGAAATCCTCCTAACCCTCATCCTATCCCTCTTATTAGGTTTTCAAAGCCACATGTTACAGACCCAAAGGGTAAGGTTAAGTAATAAGTGTAGGTTAAAATGGCGTGGTGATGTGATTAAAAAAAAATAAAATTTACTTTTAAGCCCTATTGCTTTAGGCTTTCTGAGCTTAAAAAAGAGGCAAGGTGTCACAGCACTTTAAATAAAATTTTTACCTCTTTACTGTTCACCGTACTTTTTCTGAACAACTCACAACTCTTTTAAATAAAAAGGCTTTTCAGATATGTTTCTCAGCTTTTCGTATCCAGGCTATGAACTAAATAAAGTATGAAAAAAATATCCCGGGCCTAAAAGCAGGGAGGCATTGAATTAAAAAAAAAATTATAAATTATATTTAAATATTGATTATAACTAGTATTATTACCATTATACAATATATTTCTTCTATGTATGTGGTTAATGTTTTATTAATCATTTTACCTGTATTGTTAGCTGTAGCGTTTATGACTATTATAGAACGAAAACAATTAGCTGCTATGCAAAGACGTGTTGGACCAAATACTGTAGGTCAACTAAAATTTAAAAACTCTCACCCCCTGGCCGCGTGCCAAAAAAAGGCAGGGGCAAAGGAGGGTTTAATAAACTATTTTTTACTAACTATCGTTTGTATTGTACTAAAAATAATTCTACTCTACTCATCCCCCAAGGCACTCAAGAAACAGTTAAAACCAGTTTTTTATATTTAAATCCGGAGTGAATTACAGGTTTCATCGACGGAGAGGGTTGTTTTTCCATTTATATTGTAAAATCGCCAGTGTATCGTCTTGGTTGAAATGTTGGAGCCGTGTTTTCTATTAAACTTCATAAAAAAGATCGCGAAATATTGGAAAGTATTAAAAATTATTTTGGTGTAGGAGAAATCTATAAAAAAGATCTAGCAAAAAAAAATATATTTTTTTTTGCTGTAAAATATTTGAGCTTAGAAATAAAATCAATTGAGGGATTGCTGCTTGTGATAGGTCATTTTGATAAACACCCTTTAATCACTCAGAAGCTTGCCGACTATACTCTTTGAAAAGAGGTGGTCCGAATGAAGGAAAAAAAGGAGCATTTAACTAGTCAAGGTCTTAAAGCTATAGTGAACCTTAAGGCCTCTTTAAATTTAGGTCTTTCGGATCCACTAAAAGCAGCTTTTCCTGAAACAATAAGGTTTAAGAGACCTTTAGTAATAGATCATAAAATTAGAGACCCTCATTGATTAGCAGGATTCTCCTCAGCCGAGGGTTGTTTTTTCGTTAATGTAAAAAAATCTACAACTAATAAACTAAAGGAGGGTGTACAATTAGAATTTCAACTAACTCAACACGTTAGAGATGAACAACTGATGAGAAATTTAAATTTAGATTGTGGAAAAGTTTATAAAGCTAAAAATGTTTGTAGATACCGGGTAACTAAACTTTTAGATTTGACGGAAAAAATAATACCTTTTTTTAAAAAATATCAAATCATTGGGGTAAAGTCAAAAGATTTTTTTGATTTTTGTCGAGTGGTCGAACTGATCAAAGAAAAAAAACATCTTACTCGCGTACGCGGGAAAATGGTTTAGAAGAAATTCGTCAAATCAAAGCCGGGATGAATTTTTCGCGTTCACTAGATGAACTATAATCTTTAATTTAACCAGCCGAGTGACTGATGTGTTTTAAGGTCAAAAATTAAAAAGATCCTGTACAGGGCTGGGTACCCACAAGAGGCAAGCGCAAGAAATGCAACAATAACTCTGTTACTTTAAATTTAATATCAGATGTTTTTGACAGCGCCCAAAAAGCTGCGGCTTATTTTAATGTGGATTATAGGTCAATATTGACAAACTTAGACACTAATATTTCTACTCTCGCCAAAGGCGGTAAAAGGAAAAAATTGAGTTTTATTCTTTAGTAAAGAGTTAACTGATTCTCTTCCATGCGTAGCAGACGGAGCGATAAAAAAAAAAAATAATGATTAATAAAATTAAAAAAGCAACTAATCAAACCACCCCCTGTATGATTATATACTTTAGTTGAAGGTAAATTTAAATTAGTAGATACTAATATGCCTACTTATACATCTAAATTACAAGCGTGCTTCGCAACTAAAAGTTTAAATATAAGTGAAAAAACAATTAAAAAATATTTAGATTCTGGAAAGTGCTATAAAGGATTTTACTTTTATAGTACAAATAAAGATAGTAATTAATATTTATTAGGGCAAGGGGTAAGGACTCTTGCTAGGCCTAATTAAAGTTGTGTGACAGTGAAGACGTATGTACACACTTTAAATATAAACCATCAAATTGACAGGGAAACCTTAAAGCTATTTAGACTAATTGATTTAAGTAATTAAATCAAGGCTCGGTTAACAACCAGAGGTAAAGTGAAACAGAAATAGATGTACGAAAGGAAATAGGTTATCTGCAGCCAAGTGCCTAATAAAAAAGATAAATATTAATTAAATTTATTATAAAAATTAGGTATGCAGTTCATCGACTAAACGGTGGTTAATATAATTTATTGCGGTAATAAATTATATTTAAGATATAGTCAGACCCTACTTGAAAGAGTATAGGATAACTTATAAAATTTTTATATGGCCATATGCGCTTATAAGTTATCTGAAATGGATAATATTTATATTATTTAGGGAGAAGGCCCCTACCTTTACCTGTATTATAGAGTTATTATAAATGGTTAAAAGGGGAGATTCGATTTACGGGGTATTACAACCGTTCCTTTATATGAGCAGGCGAGCGGCATCAATTTAGTAATAAATTAATGAAAACAGAACTATATGCTGGAAACCTCTAAAGCTTTAAGTACTAGACTATATAACTTTAAACAAATATAGTAAGTAAAAATCTTAAAGATGACGCCTAGTGCGAAACAATGATCAATCAGCAGGAAACCAAATCATAAATAACTTGATAGTAGGATCCTCAGAGACTACACGTTCTGCTTCCTTATTGAGGAAGGTGATATAGTCCCTCTTTAGTCGCAATTGGTGTTATTATCTTGATAGCGCGTAGCGAGAAAACTATTCTTATTTTTTTTATGTGTCTATTATATTTTTATAGTAATAATTATGAAGTATTAGCTGGTTTACCTTTCATTATAACAGATCCTGGAAATCTCTATCGTCATATCATACGTTTTAAGTCTTGGCCTTCTATTACACGATACAAGAAACATAAAGCTGAAGCAAATTGCAATGATGTGCCTAATAATATCGTATTATTTCGTAACACTTGAAATGGAGTAATTGGTATTTATAAAATTACTTTCTTACCATTTCGTATGTTTACATACTATGGTTCTTCTTCTAATTTAGGTATGCGATTTAAATATCATTATTTTAATAGCTCTAAACAAGCAAATTTCTTAGGGTTATTTATTCGTGTATTTGATTGGTCTAAATTTTCTATTACAGTAGTAGAGGTATGTCCTCGAGAATCTTTACGCTCACGAGAGAATTGGTATCTTTCACGATATAACCCGTTACTTAATGTATTAATGACTGCAGGTGAGCGAGCAGACCTTCCCGGTCTATCACTACTAACTCGATCTAAGATTAGTTTATCTTTAACGGGAAGAAAAGACTCAGAGGATACACGAACAAAGAAAAGCATATCTCGATTAGGTGAATTAAATCCTTTTTTTAAAAAAGGTCCTGGGGAAAAAGCCTTAGAAATTGCAGCAGAAAAGGCTGGAACTAAGGTATATGTTTATGATTTCGAGACTTTCACACTTGTTAACGGAAAACCATTTCGTAGCTTACGTATGGCTGCAGATGCTATGCCAATAAGTCATAGTACATTGCCTATAAAATTAGACACTGGAAAACCTTTTAAAGGCTACTATTACTACACATTACCACAATTAGTACGCCCTTAATAGTGAAGATATACCAAAAGATTAAAAAAAAAGTCGCAGATGCTCTAAAACTAATTTTAAAAGAAAATGTTATACCAGCTCAATCAAATAAAATTATATTTTACTTAGCTCCTGTATCTAGTTTAATTTTTAGTTTACTTGGGTGGGGTATAATACCTTTGGATCAAAGGGTAATATAGTCAAACTCCGGGGAACTCCTAAAGCTTATTTTACCAAGCTATATTCAAAAGGATATAAGTGGATGAAGTAATTACTCATGTACGGTAACAACAAATAAGATACTTGGTTTGGCTGCGTACGCCAACAAATATTCAACCAAGTAATGGAAAATCGCGGATCTAAATCAACAATCTTTTAAAGTATTGTTGTAAAAGAGCAACGAGTAGACGGCTATAGATATAAAAAAAAAATTTTTTTTATTATATTTAAGGTGTACTCTAACGAACTTTGAAAGAAGCTATCGAGAAAATTGTATACTAAAATTTATTACGATTCAGCATTAAATGGTTTTAATTCTTTTAATTTCAACACTCGTCGTAGTTATACTACCTTATGTAAAAATAAACATAAAATAGATGAGTTACAGATTGACCCTTGATTTATTACAGGATTTACAGACGGTGAGGGATGCTTTTCTCCCCTTTGGGGCTTGTAGTATATTAAAAAGTCCCCGGTATAAATTAGGCTGAGAAGTTCAACTAAATTTTCAAATTAAACTTCATGTTAAAGATTTGCCGGTTTTATTAAAAATTCAGCAGAGTTTAAACGGTATAGGCTCTATATCAACCTCTCAATCTTCTTGTGCTTTTAGAGTCAGAAAATTTAAAGAAATAGTAGAAATAATTAAATTTTTTGATAAATATCCTTTAATATCTCGGAAAAAAGGAGACTATTTATTATTTAAAGAAATTGTATCTGTTATGTCATTGAAAGAACATTTGACTTTAGAGGGTTTACAAAAGATTATTAATATAAGAGCAACCTTAAATTTAGGTCTATCAAAAGAATTACAGTTAATGTTTCCTGAAACTATTCCAGTTCCCCGTCCTTCCAGAGAAACCTGTTTAATTATTCATCCGCAATGATTAGTTGGATTTACTTCTTTCTCCTTAACGGCGTTGAATCGTAATTTGTCCTTGACGGGAGGACAATATACTTCTCCTTTACTAAGTACACCTAGTCATTCATTTAGAATTAATTCAGATGCTTTGTTAAAAAAATCTTCATTAATAACAATAAAAGAGTTTAGCACTAAAAGTTTCAATAATTATCCAAGTTTAATTGTTAATGAAATAAAACAGACTACTTCGTTAGTAGTTTGAGGTACTAAATTAACATCTACAGTGGGAATAGGAAGATTTACAAAGCAAGTGCGCGATATGATTCAATTACCTGCTGATCAAAAAAGCGTTATTGTAGGATTAATTCTATCTGATGGTTGACTTAGATTTCCTTCTAAAACCAGTAGGAGCCCCCTTATAGGTTTGACGCAGTCTTTAGCTCATTCTGATTATATCTGATCTGTGTTTTTTTTTTATCTCATTATTGTAATAATGTTCCTAAATTAAAAAAAGGTATGAGAGCAGGTAAACCTTTTTATGGTTTAGAATTTGTAACTCGTTCATTGCCTTGTTTTATCGAGATATATAATATTTTTTATGTTAACGGAGTTAAAGTAATCCCGAATATTATTTACGAATTATTAACTCCTCTAGCTTTTGCCCACTGAATTCAAGGAGATGGTGGATTTAAAAGTAAGGGAATTTATCTTTGTACAGATTCGTATACCATTCAGGACGTAGTACGTTTAATGAATGTATTAATTATACGTTATGATTTAAAATGTACTCTTCATAAAGCAAGTAACGAAAAAGGTTATAGAATTTATATTTCTAGAAACTCGGTTGGTAAAGTAGTAGATATTGTTTTACCACCTCTTGTTCCTAGTATGTATTATAAAATAGGTATAAATAATAACGGGAGTATAAAAAAGATGTAAAAACCTTTGAAGGTAATTTCTCTGTATCTTTAGATAAAGGAAAATTTAAATCTTTATTGTTTAAAATTACTCAACATAAAATAGATGAGGAATTATTAATTGCAATAAAAGAATATTTTAACCCTTGCCCCCGGACCGGGGACGGGCCGAGGGGTTGTGGATATTGTTATTTAAGAAAAGCAGAAAACACCATGGACTATAAAGTTACTAAACTTTCTGAAATTAATGATATAATAATACCTTTCTTCACCAATAACCCTGTACTAGGTGAAAAATTTTTAGTGGCTCCGCCCTTCAAAGATTGGTGTTTAGTTTTGGAAATGGTAAAAAAAAAAGAACATCTTTTAGAAGAAGGTACAATTAAAATAATAGAAATTCAAAGGGGTATGAATAGGGGGGAGAAGTTTTTAAATTTATAGTTTAATCAGTTTTTATTTTTGTTTGGTCCTGGATTAGCAATTTCTGATTTTTCATTAGGAATATTATATACATTAGCTTTATCTTCTCTTGGAGTAATTGGGGATCTATTTTTAGTTTGATTAAATTATTTTATCTTAGCGGGAGGGTTACGACAAATATTCCGACTTTGTTTTCCTTTTACTATCCTTAGTTTAGGCAAAGGTGGTGACGAAAACGATAAAAAATTTTTAAATATCAAACTACAGCCCAAAGGGCAAAAAGATTACAAAATAAAAAAAAATATTAATAACACAATGCTTAAAAATTTAAAACCTAGATGCTATCAATTTGCCTTTGTCCCTACTTGCCTAGGAGTAGGTGAAGGAGCGGGAGGTTGAGGAAAAAAAAAATTTTTCTACTGCTACTGATTATTCAACTTATTCAACATTAAATAATCTTTCAATTAAAGAATTCGCCCATTGGTTTTCAGGATTTTGTGATGCCGAGTCTAACTTTTTTATTTCAGACTTAGATACTAGATTTAGTTTTTATTTTAATATTAAATTGCATATAGATGATATTAAAGTGCTTCAAAATATAAATAAAAAACTAGGAGTAGGTAAAATATATATCCATAAAAATACAGCCACATTTAGAGTATCCAAATATGAAGAATTACAAAAAATATTTGATATTTTAGAAATTAAACCTTTAAATACTACAAAATATTTAAACTACCTTGCGTTTAAAAAAGCTTTATTTATTTACGGCGCTGAGGTGGAGCGAGACAAAGCCAAAAATAAAAGCTTATCTTTATCTCGGGAAGCGCGAGATAAATCTTTAATATTTCACGAAATTAGAACGCTTAAAAATTCAATGAATACTTTAAGAACTAATTTTACTTTCCCCGATCATCATAAAATTTTAATAACACCTTATTGATTACTGGGGTTTGTAGAGGGCGATGGTTCATTTTCAATTTCGACATCTCAAAAAAGTTATCCTCTTAGGTTTAATATAGTACAATCAATTATTGAAAAAAAGGTTTTAAATGCTATTAAATTATTTTTTTTAGAATTGTCTGCCTCCTTAATAAAAAAAGAAAAAGAAGGTGTGGCTTCGCCCTTAAAATTAAAAAGAAAAACAAGCAATATTATTCAAATAATAGAAGAAAAAGAATCTAAGCTTTCTAAAAACAGAAAACTTAAGTTAAATTTAAATATTAATGATCATTCATTTTTAAATCATATATTAGTTCCTTTTTTTAATAAGTTAAATTTTCTTACTAAAAAAGAATTAGATTTCAAAGATTGAAAAAATATTTTAGATTTAAAAACCCAAGGGTGACATTTATCTGAAGAAGGAGCTAATTTAATTATGGATATATCTAAACATATGAATAATTATAGATTAAGTAGTGCTCCGCGAGTAAAAGATAAATTAACTTATCTTACTTCGCCTCATATTCTAGATGCGCTAGACACAAACTTACAGGCTGAATCGCAAGCGCAAGTAGAAACTAATAGCGCGGAGCGAGAGAACAATTTAAATTATAATTTAATACTAAAAAAAGTTAAAGACCTTTTAAATAAGCCATCAAATTTTGAGATTTATTCCGATGGGAAAATATTTATTAAATCTAAACAAAAATTTTGAAAAGGTAGAGGAAATGTTGAAATTGAAGTTTATGGTAAGGAGGGTTTATTTCTTTATTCTTTTGAAAATTTGGAAACGACTGCGAATTTTTTTAATGTTGATGAGCATATAATTAGGTACAGATTAAATACAGGAAAATCTTTAATACTACCTTCTACACCTCTATTAGAGGAACAAAAAGAAGTTTTTTTTAAAAGAGCTATTAGTTTTTAACTATTATTAGATAATTTAAAACTTTAGTATCTTTTTCCTTCTATTGCACTTCCAGGTCTAGGTGCGATTAAACAATTTAAATCGCTATAAATTTTACAGCCTTCCCTCGCTTCGCGTGCCTTTGGCTGGCTAACGGGCCGCCTGAAGGTAGGCGCGGCGGAGCCTTTAAGGGTAGGGCACTAGAGTATAAGTATAAAATATATTTTTTCCCATTTAAACCTTAAGCAAGTTTAAATTCACTCTAAAATAGCCAAATTCCGGGTAAATCCTAAGAGCTCATAATACTAAACTCTTAACCTAAAAGGGTAAGGAGAGTGGCCAATCTAATTAATTGGATAAAGTAACAAGTTGTGAGATATGGTGAAAATCATAATGGATGTTCGCGGATCTAAAACACCTCTATTAATAATTTAATATGTGTAAAAGAGCAACGAGTAGATGGTTATTCGCTAGTATTAAGGTGCTTTTTGGCAGTGCTGTCAGCGCCTTTGAATACCTCTTGAATTACAGAGGATAGATACATAGTGTAAGGTTTACTCTATTAGCCGAGGAAACGAGGCGTTAAGTATTCAGCTTATACCTAAATACAGTAAAATAATTATAACAAAAGTTAACTAAGACACCTAAAATGGCGAGACTTAATTATTTGCTTTAATTATTACTTTACAAGGTAAAAAAATACAAAAAAAGTTTATGGGATTTTATTTGCAGGTTGGTCTGCCAATTCAAAATATGCCTTTTTAGGTTCTTTACGATCTACAGCAGCTATGATTAGTTATGAATTAGTTTTAAGTTCTGCTATACTAATAATAATATTAGTAACTGGAACTTTAAATTTAACTTCTATAATTGAATTTCAAGAATCTATTTGGTTAATAGTCCCCTTATTGCCTGTGTTTATCTTTTTCTTCTTATCTATATTAGCTGAAACCTCACGTACACCATTTGATTTACAAGAGGCTAAAAACAAATAGATTTGGTCTCTATAAATTTCGCTATATGCTGGAAACTCCTAAAGCTTTAATTACTATTCTAGTGTTTTTTAGAAAGTAAAATTATTAAAGATGAAACAATGGGCAATCAGCAGGAAACCAAATCATAAATATATTAATATGAGAGTAGGATCCTCAGAGACTACACGCGAAAATTTCAAAAATTAATTGAAATAAGATATAGTCCGACCATTATTGAAAGGTAATGGATAAATTACAATGCCCTTTGGGCCGTGAAATTCTTATTTATCTCGCTCCGCGCTTCTGTTTTTAATTCCTCAAATTTATTTTAATAAGCCTCAATACGAGGATTTTTCTCTTTTTTATGATGTTCAATGTTTTAGTATTTTACCAATAAAACCTTTAAAGAGCTATAGTGATCTTTCTGATAAAGAGATCTTAAAAAAAGATTTAAGTAAATTAGGTAGGGTTTATGGCCTAATACACGTAAAATCTTCTAATCAATATATCGGTTCTAGTTTAAATTTATATGACAGATTAATGGATCACTCGCTCCGCGCTTAAGGGAAGAGATTCCAACTTAAGATTACAAAGATCCATAAAAAAATATGGTTTAAATAGTTTTAACATAGTAATTTATTATTTTCATAATGATCAAGCTGTGCTACAGATATTGAAACAGCTGTGATCTCTGCTTTCCCTTTTTAGGCCCAAAGGGCACTCAATTATTTAATTTTAAAAAGGAAGCTAGCTCTATGCTAGGTTATAAACATACTAAGCAAGCAATAGCTAAAATGAAAGCTAGATTTTTAAATAAACAAAACCATCCTATGTTTGGTAAAACTCATAGCGAATCTTCAAAATATTTAATAAGTAAAACCTGGAAGTTTGAATCCTATGTTTGGTAAAACTCATAATGAAGTTACTAAACAATTAATGTCGATTAAAAAAAGTATGATACCTTTAGGTTTATACGATGAAAACAATAACTTTATTGAGAAATTCTCTAACGCCCTCACCCTGGTGCCAGGATGGGGCCAGGGGCAGGTAGAATTAGCAAATAAATTTGGTGTGCATAAAACCACAATTTCCAAGTATATTAAAACAGGTAAACTTTTTAAAAATAAATTTTACATGAGAAAAATTAATAGCGCGGAGCGAGAATAAATAGTAAAACATAGTAAACTAGATAAATTATATTTAGTCTTTACTATTATTGTAATGTTTGGAATCTGAATTGGTAGGTGGTTTCTTTACTGAGCATTCTTCAGTACCTTTTGTTTTCTTTTTTTTAAGTGAGTATTCATCTATTGTACTATTTAGTACTTTAACTTCAATACTATTTTTAGGTGGATATAACTTACCATTTATTTTTAATAAGGTGATTATATCTGATTTACTGGTTAATATTCCTTCGATTGTGTTAGGATTAAAAACTTGTATTTTTTGTTTTTTTTTTGTTTGGTTTAGAGCCACACTGCCTCGTCTACGATATGATCAATTAATGGAATTATGTTGATTATATGTATTACCTATCGCAGTATCATTTATAGTTTTAACACCAAGCCTGATATTAGGTTTAGGGTTATTCTTATAAAAACAATAATCACATCCTACCACTACCCCCCCTCCCCCTTCGCAAGCCTCTTGTTACGCAGAGGCTGCCTGTGCTAACGCTAGCCAGGCAAAGGCTAGAAAAAATATATATTTTTTTTCAGGGCCTTATTCAATAATCTATTCCCCTCTACCCTACTCTACTCTACTATGTTATATTTTACTGCGTACGCACTCTAATATTATAAATGGATAATATTTTTAAACTAATTCTTTCTCTTGCTTCCGTAGCTACGACTCTTATTTAATTTTTTTTGTTCCGTTGTGTCTTTTTTTTTGTTACGTGGCGTCTACATAGTATAAAAAAAAAAATTGATAGCACGGGGGATTTATTGCTCTGCCTGGTGGTAGCCTGGCTTGCGTTAGCATATGCAGCCCTTTATTTTATTTATATATTTAAATAATACCTAGCCCCCCCCCCCCCTCTGTGCCGGGCCTAAAAATATTTTTTTATTCCAAGCACGCCGGGGCAAAAGGCTGATAATTAGATAGAAAAATTTTATAGTTTTAAATAAAAAGGTTTTTTGCATATGCAATCAGCTCAGATAATAAAGCAAAAATAAGTACCATTTTAACAATTAGAGTGCTTGCCTTACGGCCAGCAAAGTGTTAAAAGGTTGTAAGTTAATTATAGAGTTGTAATTTTCTAGGTAACGCGCACTTGGCAGGGCCAGCTTGATCTTTTTCCCCTCCTTTTTTTTCTTTTTTGCGCATTGTGTAGCGTAAATTAAAAAGCGTATCACAGTACTATTAAAATTCTTCTTATTATAAAATTCCAAATATAAAATACTTGAAATTTCTAGTTAATTTAATTTATGCTTCTATTTTATCACTTTTTGGACTATTGTCAGTATGCCTCTTAAAAAGTGAACCGTTAAGAAAGATAGGGTACTACTTTACTAGTACTACATAGCGTAAAAAAGCAATCTTACCTTAATTTGATTAAGGAAGTATTTTTAATTATAAATATAAATATAAATATAAATATAAATATAAATAATATAGCAATAAGATTGTTAAACTCAAAAAAATATTTTGCCTTTTGCTACGTAGCCTTCACACTCTGCCGAGCGTGATAATTATGCTTTCCTTAAATTACATGTGATAGCACTAGTGCTCGGTACTTCTACTCCGTAAAACACTCCCCCCCCCCCAGCTTTACCCCTATGCTCTGGTTAGAATGTTTGCTTACAATACTACAAGCTACAAACTACAAAATTTAACTACGCCAAACAAAGCCTCAGCAGTTGGATTATAAAAATTTACTCGTTTCATTAAAATAGTGTGAGGGATTTATATTTATGTTAAGAGCAAGAGCGATATCGCATTTTATATTTATATTTATATTAATAAACCGGAAGGTTTTGCAAAAAATTTTAAATAAATACTTTTATGTGTACACACTGCGGCTAAATTCCTGGCCTTTATCGGACTCAGGAGGGATTCCTAACACTTTTAAGAACCACCGTTGTATAAATATCCTTAACTACGGAGTACAAGTATGGATTATGGATTACGGAGAACTAAGTTTACTAATTAACATTATTTAATTATTATTCACGCATTCCACCTATCTCCATTGTGCTACTATGTACACCACTCTTCAACACCCCGCTTAGGTTGGAGGTGTTGCAATATAAGTGTCCCGTTGTAGTTTATAAATACAATTCTAGCGCGAAGCGAAAAATTAATAGTAGCTTCGCTTTTTCTTTTGCTGCCACCCGGTTTCTGCCGGGCCTTAAACTATATAAATAAAAACCTGACGGTTAAATTAAAAAAATTTATTAAAATTCTAATTCTTTTTTTTTTTATTTTTATATTTAAAATTTTAAATCCAAGATATTTATCAGCAAAATACTTATACTTTATAACTTTAATTTTTTATTTCGATCCGCTGGGGTAGCTTAAATTTTAAGGTTCAAGGCATGATTAAAGCCTTTGGCATAATAAAGGGCAGATAAATATATGCATGCTTGGAGTCAATAAGGGGGGAGTACTTTAAGACTTAAATGTATTATTTATTAATAAATGCAACGCTGCTACGCTGCAACGCTGCTACGCTGCAACGCTGCTACGCTGCTACGTAGACAAATATTGTTTATACGTTAAATATCTTGCCTTTATCTGCAACGTAACGTAGTATGCTGAGTAAAGTACGCACAACGCAGCCTGGCTTCAGCTGTGTTTAAATTATAAAAATAGCAGCTGAAGCGTCCGCACGTTTACGCGTCCTGAAAGCAAGAAAAAATTTTTTTAAATTTTTAAGAGTTATTATTATTTCTTGTTCCGCGCAAATAAAGTGAGGCTGGTTTGCGTCGCCAAAGGCGGTAAAAAGTATAAGCCATAAAACATTTTGGATAATTAAAAAAAAAATAATATAAATAATACTAAAAAAAAAATTAAAAATCGCGTTTCCACCTATCATAATGGGGAAGCGCTAAACCTAAAAATAAAAATATGAGATTATTAAAATCAAATGCAGTTCTTAGATTGGCTAATTCTTACTTTGTTGATTCTCCACAACCTTCTAACCTTTCTTATTTATGGAACTTTGGATCATTACTTGGGCTATGCTTAGTGCTACAAATTTTAACCGGTATTTTCTTAGCTATGCACTATACTCCTAACGTTGAAATGGCTTTTAATTCTGTAGAGCATATTATGCGGGACGTAAATTCAGGATGGCTTATCCGATACACACATGCCAACGTGGCTTCTTTCTTTTTTATCTTTGTTTATGCTCTATATTATAAATTTATAATTAGCGATATACTATTTTATTCTAATAACTGATTTATTAATCTTTGTAAGCGTAGCTTACCTTTTTATTGTTACCTATTTTTTAAAAATCTTATTTCGGATACCTTTTTAAACTTATTTGGCTTGGGTGGTGTTTCTAGTTTAGGTTACTTGGAATCTAAAGAGATAGACCACAAATTTCTTCAATGGTTTGTAGGATTTACAGACGCCGAAGGGTCGTTTTTAATACAGATGAAAAATGAGAGTATAGTAAATTTTAGTTTTAAAATTACTCTTCATATTGATGATTCTGCGGTCTTATTTTTAATTAAAGAAAAATTAGGTATAGGAGTTGTTTCTATCAAAGGTAACACTTGTACTTTTGCTGTTCATTCTTTTCAACTTATAGTTGATGTATTACTACCTATATTTGATAAATACTCTTTAATGACACATAAACAATTAGATTATAGAGATTGGAGAATAGCAGTTTTATTAAAAAAATACTCTTCAACCTCCAATAGAAAAATTATTTCTATGACTCCTGAAACTTTTAAAAAAATAGAAATAATTAAAGAAAGTATGAACAGTAATAGAACTAATTTTTATGGTTATAATATTTCTGATTTACCCATTTCTAAGTATTGGTTATTAGGATTTGTGGAAGGGGACGGTTCTTTCCATTTCACTAATAATAGAGCTGTCTTTTCAATTACTCAAAAGGATAAACAAATACTAGAAGCCATATCTTTATTTTTAAAAAATATTCCAAGAGCTCCTATTTTTAATGGATTATTTATATGTCCTCAGCCTAATTGTATAATTACCGGAAAAAATAATAATACCGCTTATCAATTATCTGTTACTGATACAGATGTTCTTTTTCAATATATTTTTCCTTTTTTTAAAGATTTACCATTTTTAAGTAGAAAAGGAGTAGATTTTAAAATTTGAAGTGTAGGACTATTTTTAATAATACTTGGTTATTCTAAAATACCTACTGGAAAAGCTATTTTATTAAAATTAGCTAATAATATGAATTCTAAAAGATATTTTTCAAATATGATTGATATTATAGATACAGCTGAAATAAGTGATCTTTTTAAAATAGAACCTCCGTTAAATATATTTTCTAAAAAAAGCTACTTTGCATTGGCTAAAAATTATGCAATTGCACAAGGTAGCAGAAAAGGTTATACTTTACATATTTACAAAGATGGAGTAGAAATACCTGGATCTCCTTTTTATAGTTACAGAGAAGGAGGAAAAGCTATTGGCTTAGTTTCTGTGTCTAGTATAAAAAATTATATAGATACTGGAAAGGTATTTAAAGATGTTTATACATTTTATTCTTCTCCACGTCCTTTAGGCCTTAATAAAAGTTAATCATTTTACCGCTACGCGCGATTTTTAATAAAAAAAAAATAGGTTTAACTTATAACTAAAATAGTATAATTGAAACTAAATTTTATGGGCTTGTTTATATTAATTCCTACTAAATTATGTAAACATTAATTAGCTATATGCTGGAAACTCTTTAGAGCTTTCAATACTAATATAAATTTTGTTTTTATGCCCATAGGCCTTAATTTTATAAAGTAATAATTTGAAAGATTAGACAATCAGCAGGGAAGTTTTGACCTTTAATACATTTAAACTCCTTAATTTAAGCCCTAAAACTCTTAAATAGCTCATAAGGCCTACGGGTATAGGTGGCTAAAGTTTTAGGAATATTTTAATAAAACCAGCCCTAGACAAATACTTTTTTTTTTCAAGGGTCTTGGGTGGCGAAGCCCGCCTATAAGTGTAGTAAATAAAAACCCCTCAACGACTACACGCTAACAATCTAAAATAAAATTAATTATGTAAGATAGTAGTTTAAATTAAAGTTATTTTAGATAAAGATATAGTCTGACCTTAACTGAGAAGTTAAGAAGTAATCTAGCCTTTAAACAAACTGTGTGTTCCACGTTCCACGTTTCACGTTTCACGTTCCACACACAAAGCTGATTACTTTTGAAATTATATAGTACAGCGCTGTGCGCCTTAAATTGAACATATAGTATTCAAATAACAAATTATGCATATTGGAAGAAACTTGTACTATGGTAGCTATAAAAGTCCAAGAGTTGCGCCTTATTCTGTTGGAGTTATTATTCTAATTGTAATGATTGGTACAGCTTTCCTGGGTTATGAACATAGCCCAAAATGATTTAATAAAGAAATAAAATCTGTGCGTACGCCGAAAATTAATGTGCGTAAGCCTAAATTAGTAATTTGAATGGCCAAAGGGTACAAGCGCGGACTGCTACGCCGTCTCGGCTGCGCCAGCCAGAGAGAATACTCTACATCTTCTAGTCCAGATCTGCGTACGTCGTCTGAAAAATTAAATACAATACTTAAAGAACTAGAAATAAATCCTGTATATACATTTGAAAATTTAGGCTCAGAAGATATTAAAAAAGAAATTTTAAATAAAACTAAAGGTTTAAGTGGTATTTATATGATAGTTAATAAAATAACTGAAGATTATTATATAGGTTCTGCTTCAACTAATAGATTTTATGCTAGATTTAGTAATCATTTAATTAACTTTCACGGTAGCAAAATAGTTAAATTAGCCGTAAAAAAATATAGATTAGAAAATTTTGCTTTTATTGTATTGGATTTATATCCTAACATAGTTACTAAAGAAAATAATAAAGAATTATTGGATTTAGAAGATAAATATTTAAAATTATTACTACCTAATTACAATATCTTAACAGAGGCTGGTTCTAGTTTTGGATACAAACATACCGAAATTGATCGTAAAAAAATGAGAGATATTTATAGTGATGCTAGGCGGGAAAGGATAGGTAATTTAAATAAAGGAAAAAACCTCTCTCCTGAAACTATAGAAAAAATTAGAGAAAAAGCTTTAAATAGACCACCTATGTCTAGCGAGACTAAAAAAAAATGTGTTTCTAATACTAGGCCTATAGTGTTATATAACCTCAATGGAACTGTTTACGGAGAATATGATTCTATTGTGGATGCTGCTAAATCTATAAACTGTGGCGAAAAAACCATTAGAAGAGCATTAAACACAGAAAAAGGTTTAGTAAAAAGACAATGAATAGTAAAAGATTTATCCTGTAAATAATTTACCCCCCCCCCCCTTCCACCTTTTCACCTTTGGTGGGTGAGGGGACGCATAGCTGTCCGCGCTTAAATTTATATTTTTAGGGCGCGCAGCGTGCGCCAGCGTGATTTTTTTAATATTTTTTTTTTTTGCGTACGCCTATATTTTTTTATTAAATCATAGTCCCATGAGTAATAATCTATCTGCAATTTTAATAGAAAAAGAAAGATTAAAGTGGTATGTCCCGACGGGGATATAGAATAGTTTTTAAGATTATTTGGCGATGTTAGTGAAAACGATCAAAGAAATTCAAATTTTAAGATCGTCGGTTATATTAATAATCGCGACAGACTGGGTCACTAATGGGTGTCTGAAATGATGCTTAATGCACAGTCGGAACTTTTAGATTAATAGCGCGAAGCGAGATTATTATCTAATAGAATATACGAATTCAAAGTTATTCTAGCTTATTATACTTTTTGATAAGTAAGTTTGTATGTGTTGCCCTACGGACAGATGAGCCTTTGGGGTGCAACTGTTATTACTAATTTATTATCTGCTATTCCTGTATTTGGTCCTGATTTAGTTGAGTTGGAAGTTTACAAAAAACTAATAGTACTTATTGAACTAGATTCTCTGCTACAGGAAAATTTAAATTCTTATAGCCTTGCTTCAGTGTTACCTACAGTAGGTACTATTAGCCCACATGCTTTTAAAAGGGGTATAAAAAAAAGATTAGATAAATCTGAATATTTAAACGTGCCTTATCAATTTATAGCTTATTTAGTTGGCTTGATAGATGGGGATGGCTATATTCCAATAATTAAAACAACTAAAGGTTATATAAAAATTAGTTTAGTTATTCAATTACATTTAGAGGATTTATCCACCTTGGAATATATTAATTCAGTATTAAAACTAGGAAAAATAACTATAAATAGAGATCATAAAAGTCCTAATTGTAAGTTGATTATTAATAAAACAGATTTACAAGATGTTTTTTTTCCTTTGATGATACACCACGGAATATTTTTTTTAACAGATTCTAGAAGATCACAGTTTAATTTAGCGATGTATATACTTGAAAATGATATAAAACAATTTTTATTAATACGAGATAATTTGATCGATGTACTCCCGCCCGCTTTTAGTGAATTGCCCGAAAATTTTTTAGATTATTTAAATTTAAAATTTTTTAAAAATTGAGTTGTAGGTTTTACTACTGCTGAGGGCTCTTTTCTACTTAAGATAAATAAGGATGCCTGTTTTCAAATAAAACAGAGAATACATATCAACTTATTCGAAGCTATAAAACTATTATTTTTAAGCAATCGAAAGTTAACTATGGAAGGAGATAAATATCTGCAATTTTCTGTTTCTTCTAAAAAAGATATACAAACCGTAATTAATTTTTTTTCTTTTTCAGGGCTTCACCCTTTAACAGGATTAAAAAATATTCAGTATTTTAACTGGTTAAATAGCTTGAAAAATAGTAACCGTTACAAATCTTTAAATTTCCCCTATTAAGTATTTTCGCGTCTCAGGCGAAAAAGTAAAAAATTTTTTGTAATAACGGCTCCTTAAAACAGTAATGTTTTAGAGGCAAATGGGTTAAATTGCAATAACATATAATAAGTAACCTCCTTTATTATATTAATTGCATCGAATGTTGACTAGATGTTTAATAATACTTTTAGCGTACGCAGCCTCACCATACTAATTATATGAAGGATAATATGTCTACTAAGTTTTTATTAAAAAGGCAAAAACGTTCAACGACTAATAGGTGAGTAACATCAACGATAAGCCTAACAAGAAAACCCACAACCTAAATTAAATTTTAGTTATCGAAATTAAATAGTCTGTCGCTTCGCACTTAAGTTTCTAATTACTAAATCTTTATTTGTATTATTATGTATAGGCGCTAGCTCTTTTACCTCTAGGTCTTTACCTTTTTGTATATAGTTGCAGTACTAACTATTATAACAATATCGGGTTTAAGTTACCGTACCAATCGTAAATCAAAGGGTGCTGCGCCGCTGCGTTGTGTACGCAGCTACGCAGCTACGCAGCAACGCAGCAAATCTACAAATAAAATATTAGGTTGAAGACATAGTCTAACATATTTGTGAAAATATGGATAAAGATTTAAACTCTTTATAATAATAAAAAGTGATCTGAGGAGGTTTAAACTTAAGCCTTTTAGACATATCTATAATTAATACTTTAGATATCTGTCTAATAAAAGAAGAACCATATGGTAGTGATACTGTATTGCAAATCTTGCTTGTTGCTGGAAAACGTTCACTCAATGAATTTAGATACTGTTATTCTTCGGGTTTATCAGTTAAAAAGCTATTTTCAAGAACACAACCTGCAGATATTCAGCGCTACTACAGTAATGAATTATCTCAGAGACTTAACGCAAGAGATCTTAGTTTGGCTTGATTAGTAGGTTTAATAGAAGGAGATGGGTGGTTTTCTTTAAATAAAGGTGGAAAATATTTAAAGTATGAGTTTGGAGTCGAACTAGAAATAAAAGATGTTCAATTAATTTATAAAATCAAAGAATTGTTAGGGGTAGGTGAAGTTAGTTTTAGAAATACTGAAGGGCGAAGTAAAACAGTTTTTCTAAGGGTAAGGAAAAAATCTCATTTAATTAATGTAATTTTGCCTATATTTGATAAATATCCTCTTATTACTAATAAACAATATGATTATTTAAGATTTAAAGATAATTTATTAAAAGATGTTAAATTATATGAAAATTTAGAGGGTAACTATGTTAGACCTCTTGAACCTCTAAACAGTGTAGATTCTATGTTAACATTGCCTTATTTTTCACCTTGATTAATTGGTTTTATAGAAGCTGAAGGATGTTTTAGTATCTATAAGCCCAGTACTCGTACCTCTTATGTGGCAAGTTTTGATATTAGCCAAACTAACTCTAATGAAATTATTTCTGCAATTTGTAAATACTTATCTTTTACTCAAAAAATACATAAAGATGGTACTAATAATTTTAAAATAAAAGTTTCTAGTATTAGATCAGTAGAAAATGTAATTAGATTTATAAATAATGCACCTGTTAAATTACAAGGCCATAAAAAATTACAATATTTATTATGAATTAAAGAACTTCGAAATATTCCTAGATATTCTAATAAAATAAATATTCCAGATATATACTAGTAAACTTTTTCGCTTCGCCCCGACAGGCTTGAAAAAAATAAATAACAAATTTTAATTTTAGTCCTTAAATCTCGACATCCGGTGACCGTGAGCGGTCGGGACCATAAAATAAAAGATTAAATAATTCTTCTGCCTTTTATTTGCCCAAACTTTCCGCCTTTAAGGTGAAAGGTGTTAACAGCACTTATCTATAGCTATTTAAGATTATGATATAGTCCGAACAATATAGCGATATATTGAGTATAACGAGAATTTTTAATATTGATTATTTTATTAGATGTACCTATACTGGTACTGTGCTAAAGGTTTATACCCTGCTATTTACTTAAATTTTTTAATTGCCCCTCCCCAAAGGGGGGGGGGGGGTGTTTAGCTATAAAATATTAATTACGGTGGTTATCAACACAATTGTTCTGTTTCAAATGCTACTTTAAATAGATTCTTTTCTTTACACTACTTATTACCTTTCTTATTGACTGCTCTAGTTTTAATTCACTTCTTAACTTTACATGAACACGGTTCATCTAACCCTCTAGGAGTTAATGCTAATGAGGATAGATTACCTTTCCATCCTTATTTTGTATTCAAAGATTTAGTTACAGTATTCCTATTCTTCTTAGCTTTATCTATAATTGTTTGTTTCTATCCTAACTTATTAGGTCAGTTGTGGCCCTATATAATGTTAATAATAGTGTACATTATATTTACATGTGCTATAAGCTGGAAATATATACTAAAGTATTATTTAGTTAAAATTTATAGTAAAACTATATTTATAAGAGGTTTTTTCAGGGGCGTTGCTGCTGTGCTAACGCATCCAGCCAGATATAAATATAAAAACTTGTTTGTTTTTGGATATGCGGCGTACGCCACACACCTGCACCTAAAAACTGCTAACCTGAACGAGACTGAAGGCCTAGTACCTTCATCTTACTTAATAAAGAGCTGCTTTGCACACCCTTGCGTATCGCAGAAAACCCCTTGTATAGTCAGATATTATTATAAAATATACAATCAGCAGATAACCAAAGTTTTAAATTTTTTATACTACTTTGTACCTTTTTACCTTATTCTGCGCGCAGCGTCTTTAACTTATTTAATACAAAATTTTATGTTATTTTTTATTAATAGCGTTTACCCTCTGCCTGCCCGAGCCGCGGTAGCTGCGTTAGCTGCGTTAGCATACCGTTTTGCGAGGGTATCGAACGAGGGCCACCCTGCCCTTTTGTGGTTAAGGACTGGCCAAGGTACCAAGGTAATTAGAATAGTAGAGTTAAATTTTTTACGAGTAGGAATTTCAGAGACTACACGCACACAAAAAAATAAATTAAAATTAGATTTTCCTAGCCTTGTTATAAAAAAAATAACAAGAGGGGCCCTACGTACATGGGGCAAAAATAAATTTCTCTACCTTTTTGGCAATACTGCTACGTCACTAAGGTTTAATCATAATTTGGATGACTACTCTATCAACCGTACTAGCGCTACACATGGTAACTGTACAATTAGATCTTTATCTTCTCCTTCACTAGTGTACTTTGCTCCTTTTTCTACCGCTTCCGGCCTTAAAACATTACAACCACAGCCTCGCACTTCAAATTTGCCTCTCTTATTAACTCAAAGGCGCCCATTGTTTACTTCTAAATTAACTTTTAACTCTCTAGCTGGACGGTCAGTAAATAGTTCTTTCTCCTCTGTGTGCGTATGCCAACCTGTTATTAAAAGGAGTTTATTTATAACACACGCGCCTTCGGCTTGCGAAGCAGGTAACAGATCTATTTTTAACGATGCGAAGTATGATACTGAATTAATAAAAGATAATCATAACAATGAAATAAGTTTGGAATTTAAACAATGATTTGCAGGTATTACGGATGGTGATGGTTACATTTATGTTAATAAAAAAGGCCATGTAGGTTATGAAATAACTTTACCAGCTGTGGATGAAAAAGTTTTAAGAATTTTACAAAATAAATTTGGGGGAAATGTTCACGCTAGAAGTGGTGTTAAAGCGGCACGATTTAGAAGCCAGAAGAAAGAAGTTCTTATTAAAATAATACATTGTTTAAATGGTTTAATAATTAATAATATTAGACTTGCTCAACTTCATAAAGCTTGTTTAGCTTTAAATATTACAATTAAAGATCCTGTTTATCCGGACATTAATTCTGCTTATATTAGCGGTTTATTAGATTCTGATGGTACTATTAATATTTATAAACATAATTATAATGATACTTTCAGATTTCAGTTAACTATAAGCATAGCTAATAAAAGTAGGAGTAATATTGAATTTTTATTAAATACAATTGGTGGTACTATATATTTTGATAAGTCTAATAATGGGTGTTATTTTTGAAAGGCTAATTCTAAGATATTGCATTTAAAATTATACGATTATTTTAAAAATTTTCCACCTAAAACTATAAAAAAACATAGAACATATTTAATAAAAGAATTTCATGAGTTGAATGTTTTAAAAGTTTATCAAGATAAAAACGAATTATCAATGAATTTTAAGGTTTGGAAAAATTTTTTGAGAAAATGAGAGAATAAAAATTAATTTTATTTTATCTTTAATTAACTAGTTAATTAAAGGCTTTTAGATTTATTTCTATTAAGATTAGTCTATACTGTAATATATAGCTATCTGCCTATTCGGCATAAATTTAAAAGTTTTTAGAAGATATAGTCCACCTCCTCTCTATAGCAAAGGTGCCAATGTTATAGAGAGGAGATCGCACAGCGATAATTATATAATGGCTAATCCTATGTCTACACCTGCTTCGATCGTTCCTGAGTGGTATCTTTTACCTTTTTATGCTATATTGCGTTCTATTCCTAACAAATTATTAGGGGTTATTGCTATGTTTGCTTCTTTATTAATTTTATTAGTACTTCCTTTTACTGATTTAGCTAGAATTAGAGGTAATCATTTTAAACCTTTATCTAGATTTACTTTCTGAACTTTAGTTACTGTTTTCTTTATTTTAATGTGAATTGGAGCTAGACATGCTGAGGCTCCTTACATTTTTATAGGACAAGTAGCCACAGGAGTATACTTTGGATACTTTTTAATATTAGTACCTGTAGTAACTTTACTAGAAAATAGTTTAGTAGATTTAAAATTTTGGATAACTCAAAGTAAGGAGGTAACTAAGGGGGCGGGGTTGGTTGGTGGATTAAATAGCAATAAACCAGCCTCCTATTTAAATTTTTTATATTTTCACTATAATCAAAAGATAGAGGGGATTAAATTTTTAGTGCTTTTCTTATGTCTACTATATATATCTCTATCTAATTTTTACATGTTAGAAATATACTTAGATGAGTGTATTGCTCTAAGGTACGTATCAGATGTAGCATATTTTTCTTTTTCTACCGAATACTTTTATAGTCACTTTAATAGTCCAGATCTTACATTTTTAAATAGCTCACCTTTTGAGCCTTTTGAGGAACTAACGGGTATTTTTAAGGTCGTTAGGGATGCCGTTAAAGCTAAGGCAAGCTTAACACATTCTCAACCTAACTTAATAGCAGATCTTGATGTTATTAAGTCTTTAATCCCAGCTAACAACATATCAATTTCTAGCAGAGGTATTTATTCGAGTGTTTCTGATGCTGCCTATGAAGTCGGGAGAAACACCTCTCTTATAACATATATAACACAGAATGGGCATACCAATCTTTACCATATTCTGTATGATCTACCAGGGTATCCTGATTTATATGCTTATTTTATTTCCCATTATGCTCCTGATAATTACTTAGCTTGAAATATGTATGTTAGCCGTTTTTTAGAAATACAATTAAAGCACGGTCCAGTTACTGAAATTGTAAATGTGTGGGGTCTATTTGCTGATGTTCTTGAACATAGTACTCAACTTATGACATATAAGGGTAATCCATGCAACACGATAGATGAGGCTCAAAACATCTTTGTATCGGTGTATCGCGAATTGCCCCGGGAACGGAGCCTTATTTTAGAATTAGCCTTACCAGCCTTTAACGACTCTGAACCTTATTCAAGGGCTATTTTTTGGATGGACTGTACGAGGCAATTAAACACTCATAGATAAAAAATATAAGGTTATAATAATACTTGTTCTTATTTCCGTATCAGCCAAAAGGCAAAATATAAAAAGGTAAAGGTTACATTGTACTAATTTTCTCCAAACAACAGACAAATTAAACTGTAAAACTGACCATGCCTTTTATAATAACTCTTAAATTTAGATTTCAATCTTTAAATCCTAACATGCTTGCCTTATTAAAAAGTATATTTTTAAAGATAATTAGCAATAAAGGGACCATTATACAACCCAACTTAACCTTAAACTAGATTGCGATATTGAAAAAAATATCTTGTTTGCTAGCACTCCGCATCCTTAAAAGGAACGCTTTTAATTTTTTACCATAAAGTATATATAATACTATTAACTCCCCTCCTTTTTCATTTTTCCCCTGGCCCTTGTGTCTTTACCCCTTACCTCCCCTCAAAAGGGGGTCCAAAGGGTAAAGACTCCTCACCAGCAAATTTACAAATTTTATATATAAAACTTTTTAGGTTACCTTTCCTTCTGATCCGGGCTAGGAGCTAAATTTTAATAAAATGTATTGTTAAAGTAACTTGCCTAAATTTTAGCCAAAGTTTCCTCTCCTATGTTGAGTTTTCATGCGTAGCATACGCAGCAAACTCAAATCAATAATCACTTCCTTACACTAGTAAGGTTACACTTTAAGGATTAAATCCGAGGTGCTTTGCTTTACGGCTTAAGGCCCAAAGGGCTGACGGCGTTAAATATACAAATTCTTTTTCGATGGTTTTATAGCATACAACCCCTTAGGGTAGAGTAAGCCATAAATTTAATTATCTACTTTGTGATATTATACCTCCATTCCTTAAGTTAAGGGTTTAACCTTTTATTGTACCAAAACGAGGAAAATTTTAAGGACTACAAACGTAATGAAAAACTATATAAGCGCCACGGGTCACCTTTGGTTGTTGCGTGTACACGACACAGCGAGTGTAATTTTTCTTCTAATCTGGTCCGTTTCATGACTCAGCCCTCCTAACACCTTTTGGTGCATCGTATCCGTTGCGGTATTTTAAGAGCGTACCCTGCGCAGCTGTCCTGCTAAAATAGGCCCTGTAAATTTAAAAAGGGGATGTCTGCTAACTTTAAGGAATCAAGGTGTGCGTACGCACTAATAAAAAGTAAAAATGATAATTAAATCTGCTAAAAGAGTTTGTAGGGTAGGTTAAAATATTTTTTATATTAACCCCCTTTTTTGAAGTGCTAGCTCTTACTACTCTAGCTCTTGTTTCTATAAAGCTCCGCATCCTTTGGCATGTCTCACTTTTCTAACGCAACCAGGGTTAAATTAGACCCCTTTGTTTAATATTCTTAAGTGTGCTAAATTATACGCAAACAGGGACTTTAAGGCTTGCAGCAATTATCCTAAGTATGTAAACACTTTAAAAAACACCTTATTTTCCACCTTTATCAGTTAAAAACTAAATGGTGTGTGTGTTTTAACCTTATAAGGTTTAGGGGTAGGTTTACCGCAGGACAGGTATTGCAACAAAACGGGGTCAAATTTATAAAAAAGTAAGTTGTAAGTTAAACAAAATTTTAAAGGAGGGAGGTTAAAACTGTAATAGATATTGTTAATAAAAAAGAGAGCGAACGCGACACTGGCTTACTAACGAATTTAAGCCTAATCTAGAGCCACCTATCACTCTGTGCTAACGCATCCACGGGCGCATGTGTAAAATTTTAAGTGAGCACACACTTTACTCTTTTAAGTGAGCACACACTGCGGTTGCGGTACCGCAGCACTCTATCGAATAAAGCACTAGCACTAAAAAAGTGGTATATTTTTGTTAGTGCGTACGCCTCCTATTATTTTAGTGCACACGCTAATGTTGGTGGGGGTACACGGCATAGTGCAGACCAAATAATTAGTTAACGAAGTACTTTATAATCACCTTGCCCGTTATAGGGAGGGAGAGGTCTTAGTTATTAAGGGTCACTTTTTTAATGCAATTTTAAGGTTAATTTGATAAAGTAAAATAGTAGTACAATCATAAAGCATGATTGGGATAACTATTAATTTGTGATCCTTTTGTGGGGCTTTATTGCTTAAATTATTAAAATAATTTTACTAGGGGCTCTAATTAAGGTAAGTGGGGTTTAAAGCAGCACTTTTTATATTTTTAAATATGGATTATGACATCCCCTTACCCCCTTCCCTATCCCTACCAACCCTCCCCTTCCCTAGCACACTAATTCCTTTCCTTATATAACTACCCTTCCCTTACATATAACGGGGGTATAATGGATATAAGGGGTCGAAGTCCTAGTTTTGTAAAGATGGATTTCTAATCTGGCAAGTTATTAAGAGGGGTTGCAGTGTAAATCTTGAAACAGTCAGGTGTGGGGAGTTGATTAATATAAGGGTGTGAAGGGTGTGGTGAAATTTTATTAATAACATCAAGGGGATTTAAGGTTAGCGGAGGCAGGGGAGATAAAAAGATAGATTAACTAAATTTAAAAAACTAAGAGGATGTGGTACTAGACAAAGATCTTTATTGTGCAAGCCCTGTACTCTGTAAACACAATAGCAATAACATAAAATGTATATAGTAAGGAAATATCAGAGGTGCCTCGCTTAAGAGTAATCTTATGAAAAACTTAACCTCTCAAATTGCAGGAAAATCTTATAAAGGACAATCTGCAGGAAATCTATTATAAAAAGTATACCGGCTTTTATAGCACATATGCGTCCGTGTGCCAGTATAACTAAATAGCATCTTCAGAGACTATAGGGGAGGCTCCTATATTAATTATTATTATGTTAACAAAGACTAAAAGTAAAGCTCCGCTTTTAATAATCAGGATGAAGACATAGCCCTAACTTGTGCGTAATCATAAGATTAAAAATATTAAAAACAAAAAAAAAAGGTTGACCTCTTACCCTTTTATGCTATTCTAAGATCTATTCCTAATAAGCTTTTAGGGGTTATTGCTTAAAATTATATAATAAATTATCTCAAGTTAAAATTTTTAAACGATTTAAGGCCGTACGGCAGAAAAGTATAAAAAAGAGAAATAATCATTTAAATTAATTATAAGCCCTAATCCACCATACTGCGTACGCTCACCGGCCCATTAGGGAGAGGTTGGTTGCGTGTACAAGACACTCACCATAGGATGCGTTAGCACAGTGGGGGGGTGTGCTGAGAAAATATTTAAATTTACAATTGTAAAGTAAAACAAGGTGCTTAAAGGTTAGCGGAGGCTGTGGAGTCTAAAGGTAAACTATTCCTATTAATAAAGGGAGGGGTGGGGAGGCGAAGGCCGCCCTGTACCTTGTAAAAAACATTAGCAAGCGCCAGCAAATAAAAAATTTATACGCATAAAAAGGGTGTGCTACGCTTAAGAGTAATCTTATGAAAAATAGACCCCGCTAAATTGCTGGAAACTGCTAAGCCTATCTTTATTAAGAATGTCTAGTACAATCAGCAGGTAACCTTTTTACATATACTCTCCCTAATTTTTTGCCAGTACGCAGGTATGAAAAACAAAAGGCTCTTCAGAGACTAAACGTGGGGCCCCTAATTTAGTTTTTAGGATGAAGATATAGTCCAATCTTTATTGTAAAATAAAGTTAATACCTATGATTTACTACCTTTTTATGCTATATTACGTTCTATACCTAATAAATTATTAGGAGTAATTGCTATGTTTGCTTCTTTATTAATTTTATTAGTACTTCCTTTTACTGATTTAGCTAGAATTAGAGGTAATCATTTTAAACCTTTATCTAGATTTACTTTCTGAACTTTAGTTACTGTTTTCTTTATTTTAATGTGAATTGGAGCTAGACATGCTGAGGCTCCTTACATTTTTATAGGACAAGTAGCCACAGGAGTATACTTTGGATACTTTTTAATATTAGTACCTGTAGTAACTTTACTAGAAAATAGTTTAGTTGATATTAGAAATTCATTAGTTGATATTAATTTACAAACTTCTAGTGCAAAGGCTGAAAAATTTAATTCTTATATTTTAACTATGCAATCTAGATTTGCACTATTTTGCCCTAATATTCCTCGTTTTATATCTTTATTTTTATTAATAATTTATTCTATTTCAATCTTTTTACAATTAGGTCAAATTGTCTTAGAATTAATTTATGGTGCAGCTAGCGCATCAGCTGGGTATATTTTAACATTAAATGACAATTTTTTATTTTTGGTGACTGAGCCTTTAGCTTCCTCTATGTACTCAGATTTAGATGAATTAGATTTTGATACTAATATCATCCCTTCTATTTTTTTTGCGGAGAGCTCTAACGAATCTGGTCTTGAATCGAAGATGGGTAGTTCAGACGATTCTGGTCAAGCATCTAATTCAATTGTTAAATCTTCTTTATCTGAAGATAGAACTAATGTGGATGATTCAGTAGTGACTCGGCAACATGCACAGCAATTAAATCAAGTGATTACAGCTTTGGAGGAGGATCCGTATGACCCAGTCAAAAGTTTAGAAAATTATAAAAAAGCAGTAAAATTAGAGGAAGAAGCAGCAGGGTCAAAAAATTTCAGCCGAATAGCTATTAAATATCTTGCAGATCTTCATACTGGATTATTCACTGCTGAACAAAAAACTGTTGTAAAAGCATATATCGATACACAAAGTCACCTTGCGCCTGTGAAAGAAATAATAGAAAGTAGAGAAGGTTATAATAAATAATTAAGTAAGATGATGAAAATAAAAATAACAATGTTAATTAATCAAATGGTTATTAATTTAAGAAATAACCCTGTTGCGAAAGGGTTCTTAGCTGGTCTAACATTAAGAACACTACCTTATTTTTTACTTTCAAAATTGGTACGACGTGAATTTAAACTTTTTATCTTATTGGGTGCTTTTATCTTATGATTGGTATCTACTAATTGAGCTTTTTTTAATTTGCTTTTTCCAGATTTAATATTAATACCTTCTTATTTAAACCCTTTTTTTGTTATTTTTGCTACTATCTATTCTGTATTTTTATTCTTATTATTTTTAATTAGAATAATTTATACTATTTATGTTTACATTTATACACCTAATATTTTTTTATTTTTAAATATGCCTTCTAATCTAGCAAGAAAAATAGCTAGACGTACTTTAATTTTTAGAACTATATTAACTTTTTTAGGATTAATTTCTATTAGTTTTTGGTTATTAGCTATGTTTGATATGACGTGCAATTTCTCTTATGTAATAGTATCAATAACTAAATTAATTAGTTTTGCTTATGCTGGATTAAGGGTTACTGCCTCCGGCCTTGGAGTATTAAATTTATTAAGTGGAGGTAATTTTTTACCTTTATACTTAGTAATAGATAATAACGATAATCTTCTTACCTTAGAAACTGAAATTGAATATACTAATAATTCTGGCTCCGCCTTTAATAGAAATGATGATTTATCCAGATCATTACCTGTTATATTATTAGCCGAGGCTTCTTCTTCTACTTATGGTTTACCTCAAAGTTTTACAGAAGATTCCCCTAGTATTAACCCTTCTCCAGAAAACAACCCACCAATCTCTCTTAAAAAAGCTAAAGGCGGTTCATGATTTAATGATAAAATTAGAAAAATAAAACCCCAAATGTCTATTGATGAAGCTTTCAAAGCTTTTAATCAAGTAGGCATAGCAAAAACTTACATATTTAAAAATAATAATATTGAAGAGTTCACACTGTCTCATGTTGGTATTGAAATGGAAAACAAAATTCTTGCTAAATTTAAACGTTTCCCACAAGAAACTCGAAATGAGCTTATTTTAAAAATGGACAAATATTTAGAAACAGATACAGGTAATTATCCAGGTATTAAAAAAGTTAGAATGGATATAAATTATGAATACAGACCCGACACTCTTATATTTAAAAATTTTTAAAGATCAACATCTTTTAAAAGTACCTAGATAATACTCCCAGCGCTCTAGAGTATAAATTTACTGCAGCTATTTTTGCTCTAATTGTTGTTTCACCCTTCATAGGAAAATGAATATAACAATTCTTGAAATTTAAATCCCTATCTGGCTCGTGATCCTTCTAATTTTTTAAAATTTCTTTATTTTTTTACATCTAACATTAACCCTCACCTTATTGATGCGACTAATTTTTTTTTTTTAATGGCTCCGCCCTTAAATTTTATAAAAAGACGGCCGGGCTGTCCCTTCTTTTTACTAATTTTTTATTTAATTTGGTCCAACTTTTCTTACCGTTAAAAACTTAACCTTTAATTGAGTAGTCTTATATCTTATATATCTACTACTTAAATTTTTTATATCCGGAGCTTTTATTATAATGCAAGAAGTTGGTCTATATTATCAAGAATATATAAATATTTCGCCACCGCATATTTCGTATCCCTCAAAGGTGGAAGGCGCTATTAATTATCCACACTATTTATTTACACGCTACCTCTCTTTTTTGTATTCAAGCTAATGGGTTTAAGTTTTTTAAATTAAAAAGGTTTTATATAATTTGATTATAAATATGTCTTTATCGACACCCCCTGGCACCGCACCAGCGTCACCTTTGATGGGAGCGGAGGGTTAGGAGCGGTGGGATATTAAAATTTTTTTAAAAAAAGGAAGGGATACTTTGATAAAATAAGAAAATAAATTACTTAACGCGTTCACGTCTGTGTGTGGTAGCCTTTTACCATATTTATATAAAACTATCCTAGTATTGTCCTTGATTTGCAGTAAAAGCAGTCAGATATTTATTAGTAGTAAAATTTATACCTCTGCGTGTAAATTTGGTTAAATAATTTAGCTAAAATTTTATTACCTTTTTTTTGCCTTTGTCTACTAAATAGTAGTAAGTCTGCGTACTCAGCACAGTAGTATAAGTATGAAAATTTTGCCGTATAACTTCCCGCAGCAGTAGTAGAAAACCTAAAAAGTAGTATTAACAATAACAATTTAAAAATCTTTTTAAAATATTTAAGGATAAAAAAGTATAGGGTAGAGAATTACCTCCTTAGTTAGCTTAGCTAGCCTCCGGTCAGCAGTGGATAAGGGATTAAATACTCATACTCTTTTCAAAAAAATTTTTTTTCCTACCAGAGATTTGCATTATTATTATATATAGGGGAATCCGGATTTTTATCGCCAAAACTAAAAATCTTTAAAATGTAAAAGAAGTTTAAATAAGGCGTAAAAAATCTGGATGCCCCCTTTTTATTCGTGTGCAAAAATCTGGATGGAAATATACCTTTTTTAGTTATGCTTTAAAACCTCTTTTTATGAAAAGGGGCTTTATATTAATATATATTAAAACAGATCTGTAAAAGAACTTATTCACTTTCTATTTTGTAATTTATTAATCCTTCTCCCCTAGGCCACCTCAACAGTAAAAACTAGTTAGCTATAACCCCTTTTTTATGTTTTATAAGTAGGATCATTATAAACATCTAAATTATATCTTTTATAAAAATAATAATAATATAGTTAAAATAATGGTATTTATATCAAGAGCGTATTTACTCAAAACATAATTTATTTAATTAAGTACCAAAGGAGGCAATTACTAAGACAAAAACAAGTAAGCAAAATCTCGAGGAATTAATAATAAGATATAAGTGTGCAAGTGAAACCCTCGCCCTATGGGGTTTCTTTGGAACCTGAACTCTTATCATTAATATCAATTTTAGGTTCCAAAACAAAAGGCTTAGTACCAATTAACTTATTTTCTTCATAAACTAACCTTCTTTTATTTTCAGTAACTGATAAGGTATATTTATTTGATCCTTAATATTAAAAAAACTATTTTTTTTATGTCTTAAAAGTCTTAAAATCATTTTTTTAATTCAATTTTATAATTAGAACTAGCTTTTAACTTTTTGAAGTAATAAGCTTTTTAAATTATTAAAAGATATTTTATGTATACTGAAATCCTTAAATCTTAAATTGCTTAATTTATGTTAACTTTTATATGTACCCGCCTACAACGTAAGATAAAAACATGTACCCAGATTAAAGATATAAAATTTAAGATAAAAAGAGTAATAGTAAAAGTTATAGTAAAAGAGTAGTAATAAAAGTTTGAGTAGTAGTAAAAGGTAAAAGAAAGAAAAAAAAAAGTAATAAGAAGTATTTTATAAAAAAAAAAAATTTATCACTTCGCGTTAAAAGAGAATATTATAAGTTTAAATTTATTCGCTTTTCTTGCTAAATAATCAAAATTTAAACTAAAACTAAAAAAAAAGTGGAGTGGCTAAAACTAATAACTAATGGTTTAGGCTCCAACTATTGCTAGCAGCGTCTTATGATTATAAAAAGGACGGGAAAGCCAGCAAAACTAGGCACAGTACACCATACAATTTTTAGCGCGAAGCGAGAAAAACAAAAAAAAAAACTTTAGGTAATAGTTATTTTCTTGCACCGCCTACACTTATTTGGGTGCCTTTTGGTCTCGTGTTTACGCTGCCTTTAAAGTACACAACATAGCTGTACTGTATATACACATCCTTTTTTCCCTTTAAAAATTTTTTTTTAAGCCATGGATATACACCCTCAATAAATCTTCTACTGGAAATTTACTTGCTAGTAAAACACGTGCCTATACTTAAATAAAACCTCAACCTTGAAAATTGTGTAAAATATTAATTAGCGTGAAGCTAAACAAAATTTTATTAATAAATAATAAAAAGCTACGCCGAAAATAAAGTAAAAAAAAAAAATAAGCGTACTAGTGTATTACTACTGCATTTTTATGCCTTTGGATGGTGAAGATGTAGAGTTAAATATCTGCGTAGCTGCTGAGCCTTAGAGAGTAGCTCCGCGCTTTTAATTACAATAATTATATCCCCCACCTTTGGTGAGCGTAGCAGGGTAGCTGCGCAGCCTTTTATGTAGGTCTTTAAATCGATAGTTTAAGAGGCCTTTTAAATTTAGATGTTCCGCTACGCGCTAAAGTTTTAAAGTTATTTTTATTTATTTTACTCCGCGCTCCTGTTAGTTACAACTCCTACCTTTGGTGAGCGTAGCACTAATTATTATAAATGTTGTTTTTTAATCTAGGCATATCTATTACTGCTGGCTGTACGGCTAGCAATCAAAGACGAAGTACTAATTTAATATTGTTGCACTAAAAATTTATATCTAAGGCTTGAAACTTGCTTTTTTTGTTTTTAGCTAAATATTCAAGAACTTAAAACACAATAAAGGCGAAAAAATAAAAAGGGCAGATGACCGAATGGTAATGGTGGTTCTCTGTAAAAGAATTGGTCTATAGCTGGCCGAGGGAGGTTCGATTCCTTCTCTGCTCATATTGCCTGGCTTGCGTAAGCACATGCAGCCACAGGACAATAAAAACCCTTTCCCCCGGCAGGAGGCCTAAGGCCAACTTTGAGGCAGCAGGGCTGTATTTACTTGAAAAAAAAATAATAAAAATTGCTGCATTGTGTACGCGCCGCAATACAACAAAAATTGTAATAAAGGCTCCGCCTTTAATAGGTTTAATAATTTGAGGCTGATGTTAGTAAGTTAAATTTTAGGTGTATGCACTAAATAAATTGTCTTGCATTACAGAGTCCCCCTACTGTGTAAACGAGTTAGCCAAATGAGGTGTTTCCTTAAATTTTTTCTACACTGCGTATGTATACGTAATTTATCCTTATGTCCTACAGATAAAAAGTTAATAATATTTAAAAATTAGAGCCTTTATAAACAAGTAAGAAGAGATTAATATAAACAAGTAAGAAGAGATTAATATACTGTTAGCACTTATAAGAACACCCCGCTTAAAACTATTGTGGCGCATGGATTCGCAAATTAAGCGGACGGTTTGTACTCATATTTTTATTAGGCGTACGCTGCTGTGGACGAGGGATATAAATAAAAACCTTGTATTAAATATCTTAACTTTAAGTGCCGACTGCACTGCATTGATACGCTTCGTACTTTAAATGTTACGTAAAGGACTCTCCCTACTTTGCATTTCCTTAAATAAAGGCAGGCTGGTAAAAGCGCTATACACTACGTGCAACGATGCGTACGCAAAATTTAGCCTTTTTAAAAAGACTGTAGCATAATTGGTAATGCAGTTCGCTCATAATGGATTAGTTAAGAGTTCAAATCTCTTCGGTCTTAATTTTATTTGGCTGCCTTAGAAAAAAAATATAAGGCAGCCAAAGCTTTATAGTTTTATTAGTATAACCATTTTCATTTTTTTAATATTATGTAGGCTTCCCGTCTTTTGGTTTATGCTTCTAGCAGTATGCTGAGCCATAACAAATAATGAGTCCCGTGGTTTGCGTTAGCACGATAAAATTAAAAAAAAAAAGTTAAATTATTAAATATATATACTTAGCACTCTTTTATCTTACTTTTACCTAAATATACCTATCTCTTGAAGGGGGTTTTAGATTAGTAATATTTGATTGTACAACTAGCGCTTTGCAGCTAATTTTCTAGCCACTTCTCTGCGCACGTATCGTAGACTTACCAAAATATTTGATTGCGTATCATTACCCTTTCCTCGTCTTGGGCTGGTGTAGTTGTTAAAATATCTAAAAGAGTCAAATGGTAAAAGAAAGTATTAAGAAACTACAATTAGCTAATTTTTTTAAAAAAATTAATTATAATTAACGAGCATGTTGAAATTGGTAAACAATCCTTTCTTAAGAAGAGGTGGAAATTTTTCCTTAAGAGTTCAAGTCTCTTTGTTCGTATTGTTGTTTCCAGGATAGTGTAACCCCTTTTATTTTACTACAACTAATGTTTAGCTGCGACAAAAAAAAAAACAATTACACACAAAATAAGAGTAAAAGAATAAAAAACTATTACTGCCTGGCTTGCGTTAGTACAGGCAGCCTTTTAGGTCTAGAATCTAAATTTGTGCGTATGATTTTTGGTTTATTTTTTTAACTCTAATCCAGTTGGTTTATAAAAAAATCGCTTACCCCACTTTTTTCTGGCTTGCGTTAGCACGTGCAGCCGTTTTTAAAAATAGATGATTACAAAGGAACCCATAGCTACTTCGCTGTGCGTACGCACACGTAGATAAAAATAATTTTACTTTCCAAATCCCTTTGGGCCTTGTATGTACGTAGCAAATAAACAAAAAAATCGATGTTTAATTCTCCTAACTAAAAACCGTTTTAATTTATAAATATTAAGGACATGTGGTAGAGTTGGTTTAATACGATCGTCTTGAAAACGATTACTTTAACAGAGTCGTGAGTTCGAATCTCACTGTGTCCGAAATTAATTTTTAGTTTAAGAGCTATATTCTAGCGCTCGATTATAAAAAAAATATCTCACTTGTTAATAGGCTCCTCCCCTTAATAGTTATTTTAAAGGTGGATCCACGAAAAAAAAAAAGATATTTATCTATTTTACTTGCACGCTTCGTATTCCAAGGCTAGTCCACGTTTATTTACTTTTGCTCCTGGCCCCCGCTCCCACCAAAGGTGACGCTGGTGCGGAGCCAGGGGATAAATAAAAAGCAGAAAAATAAAACCCCGGTGGCGGCAGCATAATTCTTTTAAACCTTTCTCTTATCTAGTACGTACGCTCGTAGCGATGCCAATAAAAACATAACGACAGCATAGCAATTACATACCTTCTTTTTTTAACAATTTATTTAATGCGTAGCCTTCTGCGTACGCCTTCTTTTTTCGAGTGCTACGCTAATCTGCTCCCATTAAATATTAAAATTTTTTAACCTTAAGACTTTTATAATTGTATTTTTGTAACAACTGCTTTCCTAAAAAAAAAAATTTTTTGTAGCTCCGCTTGCATAACCGTAAAATTTCGCGCCTACCTTCGGGCGGCGATATAAATTAATTAACGTTAACGCGTTTACTTGCGAGTTTTACTGTGGCTCTACCCTTCATGTTTAACTAAAATACTAAATTTACTTACTCCCTAAGCCCTATCTGCCTGTCTAGCTTTTGTATTTTTCCTCGCGTACGCGCTTAAATTAAAAAATTTTTTTAAGAAAGGCATACGCACAAATTTAAGGTCATGATTTAATGGTAGAATAATTTCTTGATGAGAAATCTGTAGAAGTTCAAATCTTCTTGGCCTTATTCTTAGTTTTTTAACATAATGCACTGCGTACGCCTTCCTTCATTTTTTTTTTTCATTTTTCAGCCCTCACACACCTTTGGTGAGAAAGGTGGGAAGGGCCTTGTATACTTATTGTTTAAAATCTACCCTTAAGTAGTAAAAATAAAGTAAATAAATTTGTTTGTGTAGCGCTAGCGTCTTCCACCTTTTTACTGCTACGCACTACGCAGTCTGAAGGCTTCCCCTGTAAACTCAGCATAGCAGTTAGTGCAGTAAACGCTAAAATAAAAATAAAAATAAAAATAAAAAAATTTGTATTTATTTAAAAAATTCGATTTTTTAAAAGAGATAAGTATAAAAATAAAAGTTTTACTTTTTTTAATAATTTAATATTTTTTGTTTCGGTAGCGTTCAGCTCTATGATGTGGGCATGCAAAGGCTTCAAAGTCCTCACAACAGATCAGCAAAATATATTTTTTTTTTTGCTAGTGCTTAATAGTTTTTCCTGGCTTTCACCACGTAAACTCTAGGTAAAAAAGGGAGAAAAGGGTTAAGAAAAATTTATCTAGCTAGCCCTCCTTTTTTTAAGGTTGCTAGCATAAGTCTGAGCCTTAAAAATAAATTCTTTTAACTCTCTAACCCCAAACCTTTTAGCCACAAAAATCTTAACCTAGTCTCTAATTCTTTAATTTAAGGTTTAATTAAATATTATGAAGGCGTACGCTCTGAGTGCTAATTTTAACAGGAAAACTCTATAATAACTCTTCTTAGCGCGAAGCGAGAAAAAAAAAAATATATTTTTTTTCTAGTACGCCGCTCCGCCTTAAAAGCTAATTATTACTAAGCCGGAGGAGTTAGTAAAAATGGTAGAATTAATTTAATTGGCAAAATAATGTCTTGTGGCGACAAAGTACAGGGTTCAAATCCCTGATTCTACCTAATTTATTGTTCTCTTATACTAACAAAAACGATAGGTTAATAAAAAGGGTGCAGGTTTAGTAAAAAATTTAATTTTTTTATTAATATATTTTCTTATATATTTTTTTTTCTAGTATATGCGTACGCAGCCAAAGGCGCGATATATAGGTATCTTGCGTATAAAATGGGGAAATGGTGCTAAGGTCGGCACGCCAGCCTCATGAGCTGGAGGGTTGGGTTCGATTCCTAATTTCCTCAAAGTTTCTTTTTTCTCCCTTTAAAAAAAAATCTATATTTTTTCAAAGCACGCAGGGGCAAAGGCTGAATAATTTCTAATTCTAATTTCTAAATTTTGCCGCTCCGCGGTCCTAATTTGATACTTCCTGCCTCTAGCTAAAAACTTAAACTCTATATTAAATTTGTGGCTTTGCCCTTAAATTACGGATAAAAAATAAGGCTCCCCTTTTTGGCTTGATTATAACCATTAAAAAAACCTGGAGACCTTTTTTCTATTATTAACCTTAAAAAAATCTAGCTACACTTCACTTAATAAAATATTACTCCCACCTTTGGTGAGTGTAGCAGGTACGCGGCAAAATAATTTAAAGCATTAAACGTAGAAATATTAATTATAGTTTAGACAAAAAATTATTAGAAAAAAAAATATATTTTTTTTTTTCAAGGCAGCCGCATACTTTAACCACACAAATCTTTAACTGCTTAAGAGGCTTAAAAGAAAAAGCTATAAAAACAACGTCTTAGCGGTGTACCCCGCATCGTCAGCAAGATAAAAATTAGATAATAGCGCGAAACCGATTTGCAGATATCGCGTACGTACACAAAATAGTAAAGGTATTAATTTTACTAAAATTTTTGCGCGTAGCGGTATATTTATACCTTGCGGTTTGGATCCTCTAAGCCTGCGTACGCGCGTACTTATTAGATCAGTCAAAGATGGAAGGCGGAAAATATACTATGACTTAAAAAGGCTCTTTAGTAAAATAGGTATTACTTGAGCGTTTCATACTCAAATTACCAGTTCAAGTCTGGTAAGAGCTACAAAAAAACTATATATTAATTAAAACTATACATCTTAGAAGCCTTGTAATTATATCCTGCTTCTCTTGCGCTTCGCGCTTCACAGCCAAAGGTGGGTGTGTGCTCGCTTCTTTTTTTAACAGCCCTTGATGATACTAAGGTCTTGTCTAGTTCTATAAATTAGCGTTCCTTTTTTACCGCCTAAAACAAAACAATTTATTTATTACTTTTTTTACATGTTTTTTTTTTAGCGCGTTTACAGGCTTACTGGATTATATGATTACAGGCTCACTAGATTACGGGATAACTGGATAACTGGAAGACAGGATTACAGGATTCCTTAACTTACGGTTATAATTCAATATTAAAAAAAAAAAATAACTTTTTGCTGTTGCTGCACACGTAATGCCCTAATAAATAACATAAAAAAGAGTTTTTAAAAATTTAGTTTTTCATCCTAGTGACAAAATTCCTTATAGATTAGTAAAATGTCTGTTTCACTGTAGCGTAAAAGCTAAAAAAAAAAGGTAAAGTAGGGTATGCTTTGGTACACATCCCACAGTAAATAATAAGCCTCTCTTTTTTATAAGTAGTACGCAGTTTGCTCGCCTTAAACTTGCCTCGTCATTTAATGAGTAATATTAATATTAGTATTTTATTGTTGCTTGTTTTTTTAATTACAACTCGATGGCGCCCGTGTGTACGCAAAGTTAATTAAAAATATTACTCCTGTTAATAAAAAAAAAGAGTAAACAATATAAACTTTTTATTAATGTTTGTAGGCGAAGCATTTTTGTTGCTTAATAATCCTTGTCTAACGTTTCTTACACTTCTGGGTGTAGAGTTGTGATTTTCAATTTTAGCTGCATTAAGATTTTGACCTTTGGATGATTTATATTGAAAGCCTATTTTTTTATTATAAATTCTAAGTGATATAATAACAAAAATGTTTTCTTTACTTTACATGCTAGTGTAGAGCAATATAAAGGCAAACTAAATAAAATTTTTAAGCCGGAATAGTTTAATTGGTAAAACCGTTTCCTTGTAAGATATTAATTTTGGTTCAAGTCCAAATTTCGGCAATTTTATTTAAAAAAACCAGGTTTCCCCTCTTTAAGGGTGTAGCCATAATTATTATCGCTCAGCGCGTGGCTTAAGATGAAATACGGGAAAATATTAAGACTAGTAAGATTTTTTTAGATTTTCTTTTATTTGCGGCCTAATAAAAGGTTTAAAAAGGCAACATAAAGCAAAGCAGCTTTAAATAAAAATTTTTTTTTGCGCGTAGCGGTATATTTATGTGTTTTGTTTTTTTTTTTTTTCTTAAGCAGAGCAGTAATAAAATATATAATGTGGGGATGCAAATAAAAAAATAAATAATGTTTAGCTAAACACCTTGTTATTATGTACCTCACTTCACGCTACTACAGTTTAGTTTAAAATTTAACACGGTGAATATGCTTATGATTAGCCTTTGGCAACGCTGTAGCAGTGTGTAAAACCCTTTTTTTTTTTAACGCAGCGGTTGTAGTCCATTAAATAGAAATTTCTATAATTAAAAATAACCTCCTGGGTTTGTTCTGAGCGTAATCATAAAAAGTATTATTAATATCTTGCGCTTCGCGCTTCGCGCTTCACGCTTCGCAGCCAAAAGTGTAAAATTTATATTTAAAAGAGCTAAAAATAGAAGAGGGGAAGCCTAAGTCATGAATTGAATATACAATTCTTTTATCTAAATTTTTAATAAACGCTCCACCTACTTCGTAAAATTACCCTTTACGCACGCTTTGATGCATGGCTTTCATAAAAGGGTGTTTTATAAAGCAACCAGGGTTTCTATATATCCTTATAGCTTTGCCTCGCTTCTTATGTACTTCTATGCTTTGCTACTTTGCTGCTTCGCAAACCGAAGCGCAATATTAATTGTCTATTATTTCCGTTATAATTAAGATTGAGGATGATACATGCTTAGTCCTAGTTCTTTATTAATAATCTAAAAACAAGGCGCAATCTTTTAAACCCCCGCTCCCTGCCCTCAAAAGTTAATTATTGTCTAGCCCTACTAGTCTATTATTATCTGAGGGCTCAACGCTCCAGAAACAAATATATAAGGCGGAAAATATGAGTTGTAGTTTAATTGGCAGAACATCATTTTTTGGAAGTGGTTAATATCAGTTCAAATCTGATCAACTCAGTAATTACTATTGTAGGAAAAAGGGTAATTTTTAAATTTAGCGTGGAGCGAGAAAAATATTATAAAAGAGATATATTGTAATCTAGTATTTAAAGGGGTGTTGTGACTAGATAAAAATTATAAGTAAAAATTTTTTCTGCCGTACGGCTTTAATTTCTTTTTTTCGAATCGTTTTTTTTTTTCTTAAGCAGTCTTATAATTAAACCAAAGGCACGACGGGGCCAAGTAGTTGCTAAAATTTGGGCTTGCCTAACTTAGCCGTACGGCAAGGCCTGGCAAGCACAAAATATAAAATTTTATTGCTTTTTTACACAGACAATTTATATTTTTCATTTTCGTGTTTAAAGGGGGTTAGCTGAGTGGTATAGCAATAAATTTACACTTTATAGACAGAGTTTCGATTACTCTACCCCCTATTTTAATTAAAGTTTTGGATTTTTAATTTTACCTATATTAGATTGTGTTATTTTTTTTTTTTAATTTGCCTTTATTAAATAGTTGCCTTTAATAAATAGTTGCCTTTAATAAATAGTTGCCTTTATTAAATAGTAGCCTTTATTAAAGGTTTAATGCGAAGCGACAATATAGTAAGGGTTTAAAAAGTTTATTTTCAAACAACTTAAGGAAAAAAATTTTACCTTTTTACTTTTAAACATTAGTTACTACATATCTAGGAAACTAAAATAGGTTTGATATTAACTAGTATACCAGACGCGTAATGCGTGGAAGTATGGAGCAAACTTTTACCTAAACCTAAAGACCAACGCGTAAACTAAAATCGAGAGGGCTGATCTGAAAATTAAAATTTTTATATGTCCTACGGAAAAAATAAAGAAAAAAAGTTTAAAAAGGATAATAAGCTAAAGGTAATTGATTGCTTGCTGCCTATGGGGCCTAAAATTATTATTTAGTTATAAATTGCAAGAAGTAAACAAAGCGACTTCGTGCCAAAAGATTTTTTTTTAATTATTAAAAACACCGCCTGCCTTTTAGGATTAAAGCCTAATGTGAAAGGCGCGGTATTTTCATGGCTACGCCAGCCCTGGGGTTTATATTTTTTTAAACTAGTTTAAATTTTACCGATAAAATGATATGATAAAATTAACTATTAACTTCTCACCTTTTGCGTACAAGGTTTTAAAAATTTTTTTTTTTACTTTTACCCCCTGGCCTGCTAAAAAAAAAATTTTTTATTTTTTTCAAAGCATGCGTGGGCAAAGGCTGATAATAAAAACTTGCGTACTGCTTTAGATAAATGTGGAAGGTAAAACGTGATATTCACTTTTTTTTCGATTTATAACTTATATCTGCTTAAAAGTATCAAAGGTCTCTGATTTATATTTATAACATTAAAATATAAGTATTAAAAATCTTTAACGAGTATGCTGAAATTGGTAGTCAGGCCAAACTTAGGATTTGGTGTTCTATTGAATGTAAGAGTTCAAGTCTCTTTACTCGTACACTATACTTTATATTAAATATAAAATTTTCTTTTTTATTTAAGGTTTTACCTAAAATTTTTGCGTTCCCAGCGTAGCGTACGCGTACTAATATATAATTTTTCGGCTACGCCAGCGAAGCGCGAGGCTTTAATCTTATCCTTCCGAGTTTCTTTGCTTATTTATTAAAGAAGGGCTAATTTAAAGCTCTTTTATATTTCTACTACAAATACTACTTTTTCTATTAAGGGCGGAGCCACTATAACTACTACAAATTAATTATAATAAGGGCGGAGCCATTATATAATTTTAGTAATACTACTATTCTGGCCTAACTTTATTAATAATATTGATATAAATCTTACCCTTTATATCCCTTATTTTTTTATTTGCGGATCCATTGACATTTATAAATAGAATAGCAATTTATTAATTGTTAAATATACCTTAAAAGATATAGTGGCTCCGCCCTTAATATTAGCATATAGTAAACATATAAACTAAATAACATCTTTAGCTGAATTGGTACAGCGTTTGTCTTCGGAACAAGGGTTTATTGGTTCGACTCCAATAAGATGTTTTACAAACCCTTAGGCCTACCCTCTAGGCACGCAGGGTAAAAGGCTAAAAAAAATATATTTATATATTTTTTTCCAGCGTACGTTTTCCAATACTATAATAATTTAAAAAATACCAACCTAAAATCGTAGATAAACTGCAATGTAATTGGTAGCAAAAATTCAAACTCTATTACTCTTAAAAGAGAATATAACAAATCGTGAAATAATCGAATGTTATAAAATAATAAAAAAAAAATATCGCAATTTAAAGATAAAAAAAATTGTTTATAAATAATTATAATTATAATTATAATTACCTAAAAAATGGTTACAAGGCGATAAATGTTAATTATTATTTAACCCTAAATAGAATTTAATTTTGGTTCTGATTGAACGTTAATCGGTAGTTTTGAGGCATGCAAATCGCTGATTGTGTTTAATTTTATTAGCTTTCTATTAAAATGGTGAGTAATATAAAATTAAAAATAAATCTGGGTGTAGGGGTGAGTATTTTAAATAAGATCATCTGCAATTCATCACAAATGGATGGAATAAAAATTTATGACGAAGATATGCCCTTTGGGCCTTCGCTAAAAATAAAGGATTAATAATCTGTTGTGGAAATTCTATTTAATTTGTTTAAGGGTAGTTGGAGGGATAATAGCCCAACCAAGCCTACGATCAAAAGCCACGGTTGAGGAACCAAATGGTCACATTGGGAATGAGATAACCCAAGTAGCGGTATTAAACGTTAAATTGTCGTTTTTTATGTAAGAGATTTAAATAGAAAGCCAAAAAAATTTCTATTTGAGGGTATAGTATTTATATGATATCACGGCTTACATCAACGCTATCAGCAGTCGAGAATATTAGTCAATGCTCGTAAGAGTGAACTAGCTAACCGAAATCGAAGGTGTGTCACCTTTGGTGTCGTAACGAAAGGTTGCACAATAATAAATTTGTTGCAATTGAGAAATAATGATATATCCGTTACTATCAGTGTCGTCCAAAGCTGTCAAGTGTCCTAGGAAAACACTATTACGGCTAAAACTATCAAACTCCGGGGAATCCCTAAAGACTATAATACCAAACTTCCATCGCAAGGTGTTTCATCGGGAGATGGATAATTTAAAATTAAATATACTTGAAAAAAAAACAAGTAAGAGTTTATCGAGTTTATCGATTTTAGTTCTAATGTTTAATTTAATAATTGAAGTGGCTGAAGTAATTACTCAGATCAAAAAAATATTTTTTTGTCCAGTCTATAATAGCATTATAAAAAATATTATTATAATTACTGTGAAGGTAAAAAGTTATAGTATAAACGAAAGTGAAATGGGTGATCGCGGATCTAAATCAGATATAAATTTAATGTTGAGTATGCCGAGTACATCGTCATTAAATTTAAAAAATATATCTGTAAAAGAGCAACGAGTAGACGGTAGTTGAGTGTCCCTTAGCAAGAGTAACAAGGGAACTTTAAGGTGTACTCTAACGGGAATCGAAAGAAACCATCCTGTCAAAAACCTTTCTAAGCAAAGTAATAAATTATATTATTCTACACAAAGTTCTAAACAGGTTATTACTGAAGTAAATTCTAAATTTGAACTAACTCCTTATTTTGTAACAGGCTTAATAGATGGGGAGGGGTATTTTTCAACTACAATTTATAAAGATGAAAATTTAAGCACTGGTTGAAGAGTAAGATCTTTTTTTGAAATAGGGTTAAATGTAAGAGATAGCCAATTATTATATCAAATACAAGAATTTTTTGGAGGAATAGGAACTTTTAAAATAGATAAAAATTCAAATGCTCTAAAATATTCTGTAGCTGATTTAAAGGATATAGTTCATATTATTATACCACATTTTAAAAAATACCCTCTCGCTGCGTACGCCAACAAAAAGGTGCAGATTTTTTATTATTTGAAAAAATTGTTAATTTAATGAATGAAAAAGCTCACCTTAATAAAGCAGGGTTGCAAGAAATAGTAAATTTAAAAGCTTCTATGAATTTAGGAGTTTCAGACCTAATTAAGACTGAGTTTACACAAATTTCCCCCGCTTTAAGACAAACAATCGAAGTTACAAATATTCCAGATCCTAATTGAATATCGGGATTTGTCAGCGGAGAGGGTAACTTTGACGCTGGAGTAAGGAAATCCTCTGAATCCAAGTTAGGATTAAAACCATATTTAAGATTTAGATTAACTCAACATAACCGTGACATTAAACTGTTAGAACTGATAATAGACTTTTTTAAATCAGGAAGACTTGAAAAAACCCCTAAAAGAACTGCTGTAAATTTAGTAATAGGAAATTTTGCGGATATAAATAGTAAAATAATACCCTTTTTTAAAAAATATCCTATAACCTCTGCCCTGTCTCAGGTTGAGGCAAGGGTAGGTATTAAGAATTTAGATTATTTAGATTGATGCAAAATAGCTAAATATATAGAAGAAAAAAAACACTTTACTGAAAACGGTTTATTAGAAATAATAGAAATAAAGTCTGGAATGAATAAAGGTAGAAAAAATAAATAATAAATTTATAAAATGTATGAATAATTTGATGATCGTGGGTGCCAGAAGACTCGGTAAGGCCAGAGACGCAAACGTTAGTCGTCATAAACAGGCGTAAAGGGTTCGTAGGCATCTTTTTAAAGCAATTTAAAGATAGAATCTAATGGAGTTTGAACCGCTAAATGCTTTAAGTAGGGATGAAATATTTAGAGATACGGTAGAATGCTCAAGGCGTAAGCAGCTTCTCATGTAAAGATTGACGCTGAGGAACTAAGGAGAGCCACAGGAAAAAGGATTAGATACCCAAGTACCCTCTCTGCCAACGATGAATGGTACTCATTAGCAAACGGTTAGTGGGAAAGTTAACACGTGAACCATTCCGCCTTGTGAGTACGGTCGCAAAGTCTGAAAACAAAAAAATTAGTCGGTCTTGAAGCAAACGAAGTGAAGCATGTTATTTAATACGATAGTCCGCGTAAAATCTTACCAGTGTCTTGAATATTTTAAAAAAAAGGTTTTTAAACGTAAAAATAAAATTCTTTGTTTTTTCAGGTTCGTGAAATACGATAAAATTTGTCCCGCAAAATAAATTATTCTTCTATTTGCTGCGTACGCCTTGCTGTGTACGTCTGATAAATAAAAGTCGGTATAAATTTTTTACCAACTTGTCTTAACTTAAGTTAACTCCTTAGGTTAAGGGAAGGAAAAATACAAAACACTTTTAAAATTAAAATAAAAAAAAGTAAATTACAGTACTAATTTTTATTTTATGCGCTTCCTTAATTTTAGATTAGGGATAAAAAGTGCGGAAGTGTAGTGAGAACATGCAATAAATAAACTCTTAAAAAAAATCTTAACAGTAAAAAACTTTTGTCTTGTTCTATGCCTTTTACCTCTAAAGTTTAATTTAAACTCAAAGGTTTAAGGTAAGAATTTTATTTTTAATAACCACCGCTAAATTTATTTAGAAAATTTGTTCTGCTCTTATAAAATTAGTAGCACAATTTTCTGTTCTAATACTTTCTGTTTTAGTCGCGTACGCGCCACCTAAATAAGATTGTATTAGAATAAGTTATTTTTTTGCCCTTTGGGCCTTGTAGAGATAAATGTCACTTCGTGTTAAAATAACTATAATTTAGAGTTTCGTAATTAATAATATTTTATTAATTATAAATAACGCCATATCGGACGATGGAAACGGTAAGTTTGATTACCAAATATAAGATAAAGATCCCTAAAAATTATCTTTTTTTTTTTACAGCTTAAGAATTAATCTAAGCTATAAAAAACTAATTTATTAATTTTTTTAATCTTTTTAATTGTTATATTATTAAAAATACAGGTGTTGCATGGCTGTCGTCAGTCCGTCTTGTGAGAAGTAAGGTTAACTCCTAGATTTTAACGGACGCAATCCCTTCAGCTAATTTATACTTAGCTATTACCTAAGTTAGTGGATAACATAGGATCCACTTGGGGCGAAGACAAGCCGTTATGGCCCTTATGACCTTGGGCTATAGACGTGCCACGTGGGCTTTAGCAATGTGAAGCAAAATCGAAAGAAAGAGCTAATCACAAAAAAGAAGTCGTATTACAGATTGTACCCTGAAATTCGGGTCCATGAAGAAGGAATTTCGAGTAATCGTTGATAAGTAGACGCAACGGTGAAGCATTAATTCTTGATGAACTAACTGTCTGTCGCTGGGAAGGAATTTAAACTGTTGGAAACGGTGAGTATTTTTAAACTTTAAAATATTATAAGCTTAAATTTTAAGCAAAGTTTATTTTATAAACATCTTATTTTAAGAAAAGTATTTGTCGTTAAGGCATTTAAGTAACATCTCAAAAGTCATAGCAAGGTAGCCGTACTGGAAAGTGCTGCTGGAAAATAAAACTTAATTTAACCCCTTTTGTATACTTATTTTTTTGTGCCTATGAACCACAGTTAAATAATTTGTGTGCCTAGGCCGTACAAGGTTATAAAAAAAAATTTTTTTTTTAAGGCTATGTATACTTTTTCTGCCCTCACACACCTTTGGTGAGAAAGGTGGGAAGGGCCTTGTACGTTTATTTATCATATGTTTTTTATTCATATTATTAGCACGTTTATTATTTGTACGCTTATTATTTGTACGGATGCTCAAATAAAAAAAAATTTTTATAAGAATAAAAATAATAAGAATAAGAATAAAAATAAGAATAAGAATCAGAATAAGAATAAGTCTGTGTTGCGTACATAGTACTGCTAAATTAGGTAAAATTTTTTAATTATATTATTTAATAATGCTGCGCAGTAAAATTTGTAATACGAAAAGCTTAAAATAATTTCCTTGCTACCTGGGGACATAAATAAATATTTTAAGCGTACACGTTATGTCTGTCTACCAAAAGGCGTACTATGTTTTTATGACTGACTAATAACCTTTTTTTCTTTGATTATTTTATTTTTCTTTGATATGCCTAACGGACTAACGGATTAAAAAAATTTCTTTTAGTCATTAAAAAAAAAAGGTTTTGCTGCATAATTAAAACCCAAGGAAGGCGTATGCTTTGCTATGGTTTAAAAAGAGCATAAGACAAAATTAATTTTAGCGCTTTCCACCTTTGGGGCCTTAAAAAAAAAATTAGAGGATTAAGCAGTTTCAGTTTATATAATTAACATTAAGGCGGCATATAAAGGGGAAATCTGATAATGGTAATCAGTTGTGTTTGCACCACAAATATGATAGTTCAAATCTATCTTTCTCCAATAATCTTATCAATTCAGAATTTATAATCTGGGATTTTTTTTTGAGTTTTTAATTTTTGCTTTTTTAGGCTGTAAAAAAAAAAAAGGGTGAGTTTAGATCGCTTATAAAAAAGATAACTTTTTATTTAATATTGAACTTGATGACACCACATCTTATATATCTCCCGTCAAAGGCTAAATAATTAAACTTTTACTACTGCGTATTGTGAATGGGTTCTTTGTAGGCAAAATTTTTTAGTTTTTTATTCTATATATTTATATGACACTGACCAGACCTTCACTATTGTGCAAACTGTGTTTGTGTTTTCCTATTAAGATGCTACGAAACTACACAGCTACGCACACAAAAGGTGCTGTGCCTCCTAATGATACAGGGTTTATAGGTGGGCTTTTAAAGGGTGCGAGAAAGCAATAAAGCCAGGCTACTGTAAAAATTGAGGTTTAAGTATCCCTTTTGATTTTTAAAACAGGGTGTTTTGCGCCTTTGTCACTTTGATTAGAAGGAAAAAAAAAATAAGATCTGGCTCCGCCCTTGATTAAAAAAATTTTAAATAATGCGGAGCGAAAAAATTGATAAAATATATTGTCTGGCTCCGCCCTTAATTGGTATAATGCTTAATTTTTTTTAAAAAATAGGTTTATGTTTATTTAAGGCTTATTGGTTTTTACATTTTTTTTTTGCGTACGCCTTACTATAATTTTGATTTAAGTACTGGCTCCACCCTTAAAATAATTAGGCTACCTAGATTTAAATAATTTGGCATACCTATTTTAACTATTTAGCGGTTCCGCCTGCGGAGCGAAAAAATAGAAATATTCTCTGCTACGCCGCTCTGCCTTAAAGGTATTATTATTTAATTATTTATTTATTTATTTATTTATTTATTTATTTATTTATTTATTTATTTTTTTATTTTTTTATTTTTTTTATTTTTTTTTATTTTTTTTTATTTTTGCGCCAAAGGCGGTACTGATAAAAATATTTTACTTATGCTACGTACTGGCTTTTTAATAGACTCCTAAAGCAGCTATAATTAAAAAATAAAAAATTTTTTTTTCTCTAGCGCTCCGCCTACTGCTAGCCTTAAATGGAAAGGATGTATATAGCTGCGGAGCGTAATTGAAAAGTAAAAAAGTTAATCTGATTTATCTAGGGGTATCGCTAAAATTTTTATTTATTAAATAAGAATAAAAATATACCTGACTAGATCTACTAAACGCGTACCTGGTACCTCTGCATGTGCTAATGTCAGCCTGGGAAGATAAAATATTAGCTTGCCTCAAATAAATAATTTGCTGTGTATGTGCTCTGGTTGGTTAATGGGTTAAAATATCAAGCCTTGGTCGCTTAAATGGTTAAAGCATTACTCTGAAGAAGTAGAGCAGGGAGTTCAATACTCTCCCAGGGCAAATCTTAATTTTACCGTCTTTAGATTTTAAAGTAGTCGGTTAGTTAGACATCTAGTTACAAACTCTTATTTTAATTTATTAATTGAGAGTTGAATCCTTTTGCTTTTTTAGGTTGAAAACCCCGTGGTCCTGATATGCTTTAGCTAAATATAACCTAATTATATAGTTAGTGGCTCCGCCTTTATATTTTTTTTTAGCCACAAAACTTGCAAGACTCGCATTTTTAACAAAACAAACAAATTTTAAGAAAATAGCTTAAACCGCTTGCCTTAGCCAGTAGTATAAATTATCTTATTTTTAGCGCGAAGCGAGAAAAACAACTCTACCTCCTAAGGCAAGCAACGCTGCGCATGCAAAAAAATAAAAGGTGGGCAGTGCTAAAATTAAAGTATGCTGCGTATTAGTGCAAGGTATTAGGCGTTAAATTTAAAACTTAAGGGTAGTAACATATTTTATTTTTTTTTTTTATAAAAATTAATCGGCCTTGCTTTTCCTTTCCTTGTATCTATTAAAATATTGAGGAAAACAAACTTTAGTAGTATAAGGTTTAAACCAACACAAATACAGTGACTTTTAGTGTGGTAAACCTCTTTTATAAATATTTAATTATGAACAAAAAGCCCTTAAATAAATAAAAACGCGGAGCGGTAAGATTTTAGAAATGTAAATGTAAAAGGTAAAATAAAGGTCTGGGTTTGGGAGGTAATCACTAAGCGCGTACCTGGTACCCCTGCATGTGCTAACGCCTGCCAGGGAAGAGTAAAAGATAA